CGAGAGGGAGAGAGCATCCCAGTAAAAAGCGAACTTCATTTACCTTACTCCCTTTACCTTACTTCCTTTGGTCGCTCCTCAACTCTTCCCTGCTCTCTCTCCCTCCCCTTTGGGGAAGGGAAGAGCAAGAGAGGTTTTTCTTTGCTACTCGAAGAGAGCATCCCAGTAAAAAGCGCTTCGAAGAGAGAAGAGAGAAGAAAGAAGAGAGAAGAGAGAAGAGAGAAGAGAGAAGAGAGAAGAGAGAAGAGAGCTTTTTTTTCAACCTCTCTTCTTTCTTCTTCCCTTCGGTTTTTAAAAACCGAAGCGCGAGTTGAGGAGCGAAGCTCTTGAGTAGCGAAGCTCTCCCCTACGGGGCCCCCTACGCGAAGTCTGTTCCAGTAACGAAGTTCTAAGGAACTTCATTTTCCTTACTCCTCGCTCTGTTGCTTAGGTTTTTTCTTCCTTGCTTACTTGAAGAGAGAAGAGAGGAAACCAAAGGTTTTTCTTTGCTGCTCGAAAAGAGCACCCCCAGCACCCCCAAAGGTTTTTTCTTGCTTCGCAACCCAAAGGGGAGAGCTTCGCTCCTAAAATCACGTTTTTTTTAGATAAACAAGTTTCTAAACGAGAAACATGTGAGTCCTTAATTTTAAAACGTGTTGTAGTTTGGGCGTGGCAGTTTGGGCAAACAGTACGAAAATTATTTAAAGCGTTATCCTTAAAGTTACCATTAACATAGTCTTTTTGTGCAAAATTAATAAGAGGAATTTTTAACCAGTTAGTTAAATCACAAATCTCACAAATAATAATACCGTTATGTCTCTTATCTGCTAATTTTTTTATGGGAATTTTGTTTTGATCTAGCAGGATAACGCCGAGTTGATGAATCATAAATAATGTGAGCTCTATGTTTCGGTGTATATTCACCTATAGGTTCTAATAAACGTTTAACATAATTAATACTTATATTTAATTGCGTTGTTAAATTTGTCATAGAAATATTGGGATTTGTTCGTTTAATTTTTTAAACCTTTTTCCAGATTTTCTTTATGACTGAAAAATAATATGGTATTGATATTTTCCATAGTTTTTTAGTTAATTTTTTTTTTATTGTTTTTAGTTTCATTATTCAATATTTAATGACGAAAAAGTTAGAGTGTTTGGTGTTATTTTAATATTAAATTAAAATTCAATAAAGTATATTAGCCTTTTACAAGTTAATATGCTTTATTGAATTTTAAATTTAAATTATAGTTTGTCAATAGTATCGAATTCGAATTTGATTTCTTTCCAAACTTCACATGCAGCAGCTAATTCAGGAGACCATTTACAAGCTGAGCGGATAACATCTCCACCTTCGCGAGCAAGGTCACGACCTTCGTTACGAGCTTGAGTACAAGCCTCTAAAGCTACACGGTTAGCAACAGCACCAGGTGCGTTACCCCAAGGGTGACCTAAAGTACCACCACCGAATTGTAAACAAGCATCATCACCAAAGATTTCAACTAAAGCAGGCATGTGCCATACGTGAATACCACCAGAAGCAACTGGCATTACACCTGGCATAGAACACCAGTCTTGAGTAAAGTAAATACCACGGCTACGGTCTTTTTCAACGTAATCATCACGCATTAAGTCAACGAAACCTAAAGTTACTTCACGTTCACCTTCTAATTTACCTACAACAGTACCAGAGTGAAGGTGGTCACCACCAGACATACGTAATGCTTTAGCTAAAACACGGAAGTGAATACCGTGGTTTCTTTGACGGTCAATAACAGCGTGCATAGCACGGTGAATGTGTAATAATAAACCATGGTCACGACAGTATAAAGCTAATGAAGTGTTAGCTGTAAAACCACCAGTTAAATAGTCATGCATAATGATAGGTACCCCTAACTCCTTAGCACATTGAGCTCTTTTTAACATTTCTTCAGCAGTCCCAGCTGTAGCGTTTAAATAATGCCCTTTAACCTCACCTGTTTCTGCTTGAGCTTTGTAACATGCTTCTGCAACGAATAAGAAACGGTCTCTCCAACGCATGAATGGTTGAGAGTTTACGTTTTCGTCATCTTTAGTAAAGTCAAGACCACCACGTAAACATTCATAAACAGCACGACCGTAGTTTTTAGCTGATAAACCTAATTTAGGTTTAATTGTACAACCTAAAAGACCACGACCATATTTGTTAATTTTATCACGTTCTACTTGAATACCGTGTGGAGGACCTGAGAATGTTTTAACATAAGCTGGAGGAATACGTAAATCTTCAAGACGTAGTGCACGTAAAGCTTTGAAACCAAATACGTTACCTACAATAGAAGTGAACATGTTTGTTACAGAACCTTCTTCAAATAAGTCGATTGGGTATGCTACATATGCGATGTATTGGTTGTCTTCACCTGGTACAGGTTCGATGTCGTAACAACGTCCTTTGTAACGGTCTAAGCTAGTTAAACCATCAGTCCATACAGTTGTCCAAGTACCAGTCGATGACTCAGCAGCAACCGCAGCACCACATTCCTCAGGTGGAACACCTGCTTGAGGTGTCATACGGAATGCTGCTAAGATATCAGTATCTCTTACAACGTAATCAGGAGTGTAATAAGTTAAACGGTAATCTTTTACACCGGCTTTAAACCCCGCACCAGCTCTTGTTTCAGTTTGTGGAACCATTATTAATTTATAATGAAACATTTTTGTCGATCCTAAAATAATCTGTCCGAGACAAATAATAATATATCATATATTATTATTTAAAGGAAAGTTTCAACGAACGAAAAGGAAGTTGGGTTAATTTTTTCTCTTTTCCCTCCTGCTTTTTTTAAAAAAGGGTTGGAAGAAGCGCTTCTTTTAAAACCGCGGTTTTAAAAGAAGCGCTTCTTCCTTTCCCCGAAGGCTTTTTCTTGTCCCAGTAAAAAGCGAAGTTGAGGAGCTCTTCTTCGAATGGCTGTTCCAGTAACGAAGTTCTAAGGAACTTCGTTAGAAGTTCCTTACTCTTTGAAAAAAATCCCTTTTAAAAAAAAGGGAGAGTAAGGAACTTCTAACGAAGTTCCTTAGAACTTTGTTCCTTCGCTCCACTCCCTTTTTTTTTTCCCGGTGGAAAGGAAAGAGAGAGCTTTTTTAAAAACCTCTCTTCGAGCAAGGAGAATCCTACGGTTTTTAAAAACACAATCGTGAAATCTTTTACGAATTTTGTTAGCGAAGAAGAGAGAAATAAGTTTTAATTTTAATTTTAAATTGAAACAAAACTTGATTTTTTAATTTTTTGGGGAAAGGGGGACTTGAACCCCCACGATTTTTGCAAATCAACGGATTTTAAGTCCGTAGCGTCTACCATTCCGCCATATCCCCTCTTATTTATTACTTTATATTATTATTTTACTTATATATTGATTATAACACATTTAATAAAAATAGCTAGCTATTTTATAAATTTAATCCCTAGTCACAAAGAAATTTTCTTATACCTAGTTACAAAAAAAAGTCGGTCTTCTGCTTATACTTATGCTTAGCGTTCGAAATGAACAGAAGACCGTTTTTTTGTAACTAGGTATAATGAGAGTAACATCGAACTTTAAGTATTAGGAGAAAATATAAAAGTAGAAGCACGGATAAAAAAAAAAAAATACTTGAGGAGCGAAGGAACGAAATTCTAAGGAACGAAGTCTTCCCTAAGAAGTGACTTCGAAGCCTAGCTACTTTGCTTTCTGCTGCTTACTCCTCTTTTTAAAAACTGCTGCATAGGTTTTTGCTTCCTTGCTCACTCGAAGAGAGAAGAGAGGAAAGGTTTTGTCTTCTTCACAACCCAAAGGTTTTTTCTTTGCTCTGTCCCAGACCAAAGGCCGCTTTTTACTGGGATGCTCTTTCCCTCCCCTGCTCGAAGAGAGGTTTTTTCTTCCTTCTTCTCTTCGAGCAGGCTGCGAAGCTCCCTTCGGTTTGTCTGCGAAGCCGTCCCTTCGGGAGAGCAGCAAAGGAAAAACCAAAGGTTTTTTCAAAGAATAAGGAACTTCTAACGAAGTTCCTTATTTAAAAAAGAACTTCGTTACTGGAACAGCCTTCGCTCTTATAATTCATCAAAAAAAACGATCTTTTTATTTTACCTTTATGTTCTATTTTTCCTTTTTAGACGGACCTCTCATTATTCTGAGTTCACTACCTCTGGTCATTCTTCCTACGGAAGACTATAGATAGGGAACTAAGTATAAGAAGAAAATCTTCGTTTCTCCTCCTGTCTCAACTACGCATCGAAAGAAAGAGAAGAGCAAGTAAGAAAAAACGGTATATAAAAAAAGGATGGAGGCCGGTCTTTTTCTTATACTTAGAATTCAAAATAAGAAGAAGACCACCAAAGTCTTAAGGACTAAAGAGCCGACCGAAAGAAAGAAATTAGAAGGAACTCCATTCCCTACTTAACTACATCACTCCTTAACTGCTTCACTACGAACTCTTACCATCTAAAAACAGAGAAGGAAAAAAGGAAGGGTGACTTCCTTTTTTCCTTCTCTGTTTTTACATGGTAAAAGGAAAATGATTAAAAATCATCTAGTTGAACTAAATAACCTGTCCCCGCTGGAATTAAATTGCCTAAAATAACGTTTTCTTTTAAACCCTTAAGAAAATCTTTTTTTCTATAAATTGCTGCTTGACTTAAAACACGAGTAGTTTGTTGGAAACTGGACGCTGATAAAAAACTATCTACTTCTAATGAAGCTTTAGTAATACCTAAAACAAGAGGTTCATATGTAATTTTTTTTATTAAAAATTGATTAATTTTTTCAATAAACATAAGATCTACAACTTCACCAGGAAAAAACCCTGTTTGTGCACCATCAGTGACACGCACTTTTGATGTCATTTGTTTAACAATAACTTCTAAATGTTTATCTGAAATAGTAACACCTTGTGATTTATAAACTCTTTGTACCCCATCTACAATAATTTGTTGAATTTTATAAAAACTTTGACGAACCGCTAATTCTAAAGGTATTTTAGATTGATAACGTTTAAATAATGCTTTTAATAAAGATGGTAAACTATCACGAAATAAACGACCGCGTTTTGTTGTTCTAGCTTCAAAAAACTGTTCAACCTTTGGTATCCCTTGAATAATATCACCAGTTTTTAATCTTTGATAAGAAAGTGTAATTACAGGGGATTTAGGGTCAATAAAATCACCATCAAATTTATGTAAAATACCTTTAGGTGAAATAAAAATAGGTTGAGCACGTCGTACAGTAATTTTTGATTTATTATAATGAATAACTTGACCTGAAGCTTGTATAGCTGTTTGTTGAATCTCCTCCCTATCTTTGGGTGCGGAGCGCAGAGATGGGAATTGAATTATTGGATCTCCATAAGCATAAAAATCACCTAATAAAGGTGCGTATATATTTTGTTCGCCCCTTATAAAGGAGTTATATGAACGAACAATACGAGGTCTGCTTACGCTACTTTGGTCATTTTCTGAAACAGAAATGTTTTGACCATAAAGAGATTTATGATTTGAAATTCTAAAGGGTGAACCTGTAATTAGTGGTTTTCCTGCTTGAGTTTTAGAAATTTGAATAAAAGTTTCTTCTGCCTTACTTTTGTCTAAAGGACCATTAATACTAAATTTATTAATAAATGTTGTAGTCCCTTCGGGTCCAGACAAAAGTGAAAATTTAATTAAAGTATCATTTATTTCATAATTTTGATTGATTTGTTGTTTATCTCCTCTGCAAATCAGCAGAGGTTCAAAGTTTTTAAATTTCGTAGATTCTTGTTTTTTATGAATACGTGGTAAATAATAACTGATTAAATCATGTTTTGTTAAAAACATACAACTATAACTAAAAGAATCAGTTCTTAACAATTTTTTTGACTTTTCTAATTGCATTTGAGAAATCTGAGAAAGCGAAAATATTTTATTTTCAACGTCTATTAACCTATCTTTTCTCTCTTCCGGTGCTTCCCTTCGGGTTGCTCCGCTTTCCGAAAGGGTTGCTCCGCTTTCCGAAAGGGAAGAAGAGCTTTTTTTAAAAACTTCTCTTCGAGCAGAGGTTGCTTCGCTCTGTTCCAGACCTGGAGGGAAAGAAAACAAAGCTGTGTTAGTTGTGATCCTGTCATTTAATAATAATTTATCTTTCGGAGCTATAGTTTGAGCGTAAACAATTTCCCCTTTAAAAGGACTATAATAATTTGTTTTAGCGTGAATTTGTTGAATTTGATTTATATTATTTCTAAATAGAGAAGGAGTACGTGCAAAATAAGAAGGAAGAGAAGAATAAAAATTTTGATTTAAATCATTATTATATAAAAACTGTGTCTTCTGTGTTTTAGTTTTTTTAAACGCTGATAAATCCATTAATTTAACTAAGTTAAAAGAAAAACATGGGCTTTCGAATACATTATTAATTAATGAATTAAAAACAGCATAATTAAAAAATCTTTGCTCTCCCCCTCTTCGAGCAGGGAGCTTCGCTTTTTTTAAAAACCTCTCTTCGAGCAGGGAGAGAGGTTTTTTTTTATACAACTTCGTGTTTTCAGATAGAGAGTTACTAAAACTGCACAAGGATTTAAAAGCATTAGTTATTACAGCAATTTGTTTTTCTTTGTTGCTCTCTGTTCCAGCAGAGAGCAACAGCTTGTTTTTAATAATGTTTGCTGAATAAAAATTCAAAATTGAAGAAATATTAAAAGAAAGTAAAGGATACAAATAACAATCAAAATTGGAAATTGGTAAATAAGAAAAATTAAAATTGGGTTTTTTATTTGCTTGTGCTTCAGATATTTTCCCAAAAAAAGAAACAGTATTAGCTGTTGAGATAAAAGAAGAAGAGAAGAGATCACTCCCTTCCGATTGCGTTAAAATAGCTAAAGATGAACCTTTAGCCGAGTAATTGGCCTTCGTTTCAGTTATTCTTCTGCTAACGCTAGGTAAACAAGGAAGATTGTTATAATTAATTAAAAAAGGTGAAACATTAAATTTTTTTCTACTAACTAAACATATAGGTTGAATTAAAGATGCAGCAGTTTTTAAAAACCCCTGACCCCAGAAACAATAATTAATATTTGAATATATATCTGAATTTTGATTTGAATATTTTCTTAAAACTGTTTCAGTTAATATGTTTGAAGTTATTAAAAATTCATCTTGTAGGTGATTCTGTTCTAAAAGCACGTTCCCTAGCTGAACAGGAGATATACCTCGATTGCTTAACTCCCGCAAAGAGGCTTTTAACGCCGGACTAGTCATCGAAGCCCCTCGATCAATCAGCAGAGGGTGGGAAAATCCTGTTTTAAAAGAGGGTTTTGGAGGACTTTGAAAAAAGCCTTTTCTTCCATGCTCGAAGAGAGGAAAACGTACAAGCTGTTTCACCGACGAAGCTTGAAGCAACGTCTTTAAATCTTTAATGTAATAAAATGGCACATAAAACTGGGGTTTTCTCGAAGCAGCCCAACTATTTAAATCTGAACGTTCTAATTGGTCTACTACCTCTTTATTTGATTTAGCTGCTTTATTTAATTGAGTTTGTAATGTAACAATATCTGTTTTTTGAATAGAGCAAATAATAAATAATAACAATGAATTTATTAAGTTAGAATTTATCTGCTGATCAATTTTTTTAGTTGCTTTCTGAATCTGCTTATTTGATTGCATAAATAATAAAGTTTCATGTAGAAAAAATAGTTGCTCTAACTCTTCACTTTTTAAGCTAAGAAAAGCTAATGTTAATATATTGTTTTTAGTGCGATTTCCACTACGTTCTTCATGATATTTAGTTTTAAACTGTTGTAATTTTAGTAAAGAATCAAATGATTGATTAACCCAAACTTTTCGTTCTTTTAATATAGATAATTTTGAATTTTTATTTGTCTGGCTGACTTCTTTCTTTTTTACTGGAGTTGCAAAGAAATTCCCTTGATAGTTTTGGTCTTCTCTTTTCTTTCGGGAAGCGAGGTTGAGAAGCGAAGCTCTTGATCGAGCGCAGCAAGAAGATTTTTTCTTTGCTGCTCTTTGTCCCAAACCGAAGGGAGCTTCGCTTTTTTTAAAAACCTCTCTTCGAGCAGGGAGAGAGCTTTTTTTAAAACCAAAGGGAGAGCTTCGCTCCTCAAGAGTTGAGGAGCGAAACTCTTTATCGTGCGCAGCAAGAAGGGGAAGAGCTTCGCTCCTCAAGAGCTTCGCTCCTTCGCTCCAATCCTCTCTTCTAGATATACAATCAAAATAGGAAACAAACAATAAATTTCTTGCTTTTTGTAGATTCCTAGTTTCGAAGTTGGTTGAAATATTCAATAATTTTTCTCTTAATTTGCTTCGTACAAATAATAATTCTTTAAAAAAACCTTCATTACGCTCCTTTTCAATGTAAAAAATTAAAGAATCGCGTCGGTTTGCTGGGAAAACCCCTTCGGATTGTCCCTTCTTTTCGGGAGGGAAAACCCCTTTTATATATAAGAAGTTTTCCCTACCTTTTTTCGAGCAGGGAAGCAACCCCGAAGGGGAAAAGCTCTTTTTACCCAGCCCTTTTTTAAAAAAGGGAGAACTTCGCTCCATATTTTTTTTGTAAGAATTATTAAAAACGTTTGTAGTAGATTCATATGTATATTTTTTTACTTCAAAATTGTTCATTTGTTCAAATTCTTTAATAGGTTGAAATAAATAACCTATAAAACCAATATTATTTTCAGTACCCGAAGAATTAAGAGAGGTTGCTTCGTACCAACTTTTATCTAAGTTACTAGTCACATAACGAGATTTTTTATTAGTAACCCATTTTATATTACTTATTTTTTCAACTTGTAACGAAGATTTTTTAAAATTCCCTTCTTTCACCTCTACTTGATGAGTTAAGACCGCCGATTGAAAAGAGTGGTGTATAGGTTTGAAAAAAGGTCCATCCATAGTTGAGGTTAAAGAAAATTGATTATTGTTATTAATATTATTAAAGTTATGATTATTATGTTGATCCTCATTCTGACTCGGTTTATGATTATGATTATGATTATGATTATGATTGTTGTTAAAATGGTTATGATTATGGAGCGAAACTCTCCCTTTGGTTTTTAAAAAAGAGGAGCGAAGCTCTTTCTCTTGTTGCTGCGCTTGATCAAGAGCTTCGCTCCTAAACTCTTTATTTTTATTTTCTATATCTTGTAAAAAAATAATCTTAGAAAAAGAAGAAATATTTTTAATATTGAAAATAGTTTTTAATAAAAAAGATTCAGCGAAAATAGGTGTATTAAAACTAATTTCATTAAAAACAGGTTGGCCAGCATAGATTAATTTTTTATGAGCAGTTAAAAAAGACATTTTTTTAACTTTCAACTTCTGTGCGAAGCGGGAGTATCCCTCGATCCCTTTTAAAAGCCTTTTTCCGTGCGGAGCAAGTCTTTGTTCTCGAGGGATATCGTCTTCGTTTTCAAACGCCTCCTCTCTTCTCCCTTTGGGGTTTTCCATGGAACAAACACTTTTTTTCAAAATCGAAGGGAAAACAGGAAGATCTTTTAAAAAAGGTGTATTTGTAACAAAAACCCAACCTTTTTTAGCTGTTCCATGAAAAACAATTTCTTCCTTAAGAAGATGGTTGTTAAAGCTATCAACATTTTTTGAGCTCACCCTTTGTTCTTTTAAAGAGTAAAATGGCTGTAATTTAATATTATCCGCACTTGTAGGCTGAAGAGGAAGCAGGGGAGATGTTTTAAAATTGTGATTATAACCCTTACTTTGCTCGATGCTTTTATGGAAGAGAGAAAACGAACGTGAAATAATTTTTTTGGGGACGAATAAAGTAACATAGTAATTGCTATACTGTTCTAAATTGCCAAATAAAGTGTTCTTTTTTTCTCCGCGTAGGGTTACTTCGGGAAAATTATTTCGGGTTGCTTCGCTTTCAGAAGGAAGAGCTTTGCTTGCTTCGCTTTCCGAAGGAAGAGCTTTGCTTGTTGCTCTTTGTCCCAAACCGAAGGGAGCTTCACTTTTTTTAAAAACCTCTCTTCGAGCAGGGAGAGAGCAAACCGAAGGGTTGCTTCGGACGAAGAGAGGGAAAAGCAAACCATTCCCTACTAGAAGCGAGGAAAAGGGAAAGCAAAGAGGTTTTTCCATAGCTGAGACAGACACTCTAGGAACTAGGGGAAAAATATTTGTAAAATAAATACAAGGTTGCATCATTACAAAAGAATAAAATCTTAATTTATTTTTAACCCTTTTAAATTTTGTATAGAATCTTTCTAAATAATTTGATACAGTAATTGTTTTTTCTATTCCATAAATTGAATTTAGAAATAATAAAACACGATTATTTTGTTTTCCTCCCCTTTGGGGAAGCGAAGCAACAAGAGTAGAAAACAGTAAAGAAAATTGATTTAATTTTGTTTTTTTACTTAAATCAGCAAAAGAACAAACTGTTTTACAAAAAGACGTGAAATTTTTAAATTTAATGTTTTTAAAAAATGAAAGTTTAGTTTTAGCATGGATCGTTGAATATGGTAAAGAACTAAATTCTTTTCCTCCTTGCTCGAAGAGAGGGTTTTTTGCGTACATAGTTGAGGAATGAAGGGGTTTTCTCAGAGAAACCCTTTTCCCGTAAAGGTTTCTCTGCTTCTCTGAAGGGTTGGAGTGAAGCTCTTGCATAAGGGGAGCAATCCAACCCCTTTCTTCTTGCTTCGTTTGCTGCGTGTAAAAAGCTCGATTTGTTTGCGTTGCTTTTTGCTGGAAGAGAAAAGGAAAACCTTTCTCTATTATACCTTTAGGTATGCGAGAGGGAGTTGAAGTGAAAGAGGAAAATTCTTTACCCTCAGAATAGCAAGCAAGTTTTGTCGTTTGCTCAGGTATAGGTACAGCGGTCATTTCATTTATTATGGATTTTTTAATTTTCAATAAAATAGATGATTTTAAATAATTACCATAAATTTTATTTTTTTTTGTACACATATCAACTTCCTTATGAAAACTAGAAGGTAAAAAATCAAAAGAAGAAATATTTACGCAACCTTGGCGATTTTTTTTTAAAAAGTTAACTTTTTTATTTAAAAAAATGCACATAAACGATTTTGAATTATTACCAACTATTGTGTTTTTATAATAAGTTTTTTTTGTAATACTTTCATTCATATTTGATTCTTGTAAAGAAGCTGCTACTGTTCTCCCTTCGCTTTTAATTGGGCTCTGTTCTTCTAAACTAGGCAGCAATTCTGCTTCGGGAGAGTGGGGATTAATGGCACCAGTTGAAATTTTAAAAATATCAGAAGGTATCAATAATATTTTTGAGTTAGTTATCTCTCTTGTTTTTAAAAATAAATTACGATTTATTATATATGTACGTTCTATATTCTTTTTATTTGTAGTTGTTGTAGTTAAAATTGAATGTGAGTTGAATTCTTCGGGTAAGCTAAAATTCATTGATTTGAATTGTAATTGAATATCAGAATTCTTACCTTTAGGTAAGAATTCTGATAATGCACTTGTTTCGAAAAAAGGGTTGTTTTTTGAAAATACACCGTTTTCAAATATAGTCAAACCCCCTGATTCAGTTTTATATTTATTAGGAAACCATTGTACAATATAAGGAAGTTTTTCGATTTGGGATTTCTTTGACTTTAGCAACCCGGCGTTGAAACTAGATCCCGCTTTTTCAAAGACCGAGATATTCCCCTCTTTGCGGGAGTGAAGCCAGCGAGGGACCAATTTTTTCGAGTTATAAAAGGGTGTTATATTAGTCTCTCTTTTAAAAAGGCTGAGACCTACCATCGAAGGGTTGTTACCCCCAAAAAATAAAAAATCATTGTTATTGGGTTGCTCAGCTTTCCGAAAGGGAAGCAAAGCTCTTCCCATTCGGGTTGCTTCGTTCTGGTTTTCCCTTTGGTCAACCAAAGGTCCCAGACCCATAAATTGATTTTTTTTAGAAACTTCTAAAGCATAACCATATTTTTTAAAAATTATATGATTTAAATCAATAAATAATATTTGAGTAGTTTGACTAGGAATTGTTTTTACTGGTTGTTTATTGCTGTCATTTTTAGCTTGTTTAGTTTTTTTCTTTTCAGTACTTTGCTCATTTATTGACAACATGCTTGGTGTTCTTTTATTATAGTAAAATGAAATAGTACTTGCATTATGATTACTTAAACTCCATTTAGTTTGAGTCATATGACTTTTCGTATTTAACAAATCACCTACAATAGGTAAAGAAGGGGTAGCTGCTTGAAAAGAACAAGAATTTTTATATTCATAGATTTTACCTGATAAAATCCAGGCATATCCCCATGCCCAAGCTTCATAAATTTTATCTTGCTTTTCTTGCTTAAACAGCCCTTTCTCTTCTTGAAATAGCCCTTCGATTGGCTGGACTTCTTTGTGTTCAGAGAGCAATTGAGTCTGGGCAATATTTTTTTTAGATAGTGATTCTTCTTTCTTTTGTTTTTTTAATGAAGCTGGAACGAAGCTCTCCCTTTTTTTAAAAAGGGCGGGGAGCTTTGCTCCTTCGCTTCTTAACTTCGTACGGGTTTTTCCAGAAAAACTCTTACGGGAAGAAGAGGAACCAATAATTTTTTCACGAAACCCTAAAAATTTTGAATAAAATTGACCTTCAATTTCCGCTTTAATAGTTAATTCAGCATCATCAGTTGCATTAGTTTTTTGACTAATCGAAGAAATTTGTGCAATAACTTCTTTTTCATATACATTTTGCCCATTTCTAATGTATAAAAGTGTATAATGTGGAATAGTAAATTTTTTAATTTCTAGGTGTTTACTTTGGTAATTATTATCTTCTTTTAGTAAAGATGATATTTTTTTTACCAAAAAAGAACCTTCACTTTTTGTTAAAAAAGCAATTTTACCTTCAGGAGTTCGTATTAAAGTCCCCGGTATTGCTGAGATATATTGAATTATACCATCAAATGGTGCTTTAATTTGATCACTAACGTCACCTGAAAAAACGCCTCCTGTATGAAATGTTCTCATTGTTAATTGTGTACCGGGCTCACCAATTGATTGAGCCGCCACAACGCCGACAGCTTCCCCTATTGAAACCATATTACCCTGAGCTAAGCTCCATCCATAACATAATTGACAGATTCGTTTTTCACATGTTAAGGGTGAACGAACAAAAACTTTATCAAATTTTTTACCAATTTCAAACCCTAAATCTAAAGTTACTTCCTCATTTCTTGACGCTATTTTTAAAGGGCCTGCGTGGCTTAACTCCCGCACTCCGGTTTGTGAAAACGAGGGGATTGTGAAGCTTGCTTCGCTTTTTACTGGGATATTCTCTCCCTTCGGGTCGCGAAGCGCGGGTAGCAAAGAAAAACCCCCTTTTTGGTTGGCTTCTTTATTTGAAGGATTCGACGTTGATAAACCAATAAAAAGATCACGTGCTAAAATCCTTCCGACAATTCTTTGAGATAAAGAATGTATTGTTTTATTACCTTCTTTCATATTTGTTAAAAAAATACCACGATTTGTTCCACAATCAAAATTTGAAATAATAACATGTTGAGCAACATCTACTAATCGACGTGTTAGGTAACCTGCATTTGCAGTACGTAAAGCGGTATCTACAATACCTTTTCGAGCACCGTAACTTGAAATTATATATTCTGTTAATGTTAAACCTTCACGAAAATTACTTCGAATAGGAAAATCAATAATTTGACCTTGAGGATCTGCCATTAGACCTCTCATACCTACTAATTGACGTACTTGTGAAATATTTCCTCGTGCTCCAGAAAAGGCCATCATATAAACAGGATTTAGAATATCTGTTGCTTCAAAATAATCAATTACTTCTTGCTTTAATACTTCACTTGTACGGTGCCATGTATCAATTAAACGTTGAAAACGTTCAACACCTGTAATTTCACCACGTATATACTGATTTACTGTAAAATTTGTTTGATTTTCTGCATCATAAATTAAATTCGATTTTTTAGGAGGAATTTTTAAATCATCAATACCTAAAGAAATACCTGCTCTACTAGCATATTCAAAACCTACATTTTTTAATTGTTCAACTAAACAAACTGTTTTATGTTCCCCATAATTTAACAAAAACCATAAAACAAAATTTTTTAAACGTCCCTTATCAAAACATTGATTAAAAAATTTACCTGTATACTTTTTTATAGGCACAAATGATTCTGTTAATAGAGTTTTATTTTGGCTTTCTTCTCCAGCTTTTACTTGCAAATTTAGAGCCAAAGTATCTTTTACTTTGATTTTCTTCCAAGGAGAGGCGAAGCGGGGATATCCGACTCTTTGTATTTTTAAAACAGAAAGCCACAAAGATAAATCAGCAGCAGAGCTCTTTAGAGCTTCGCTAGAGCGAAAAAAAGCCCCTCGAGAACAAAGACCCTCTTCCCTTTTTTCCGGCGGACATATGCTCGACGCTGCTTTTTTAAAAAAACCTTTCTTCGAGCAGGAAAAAGCGTCGGAGCGTTTTTGCGGGAGTGAAGCCATAGAAGCCTCTCCATATCTGGATCCAGTTAACGATGCTCTGCCCATCGATTGGGCAGTCAGCAACAAAGAAGCTAAGCAGCACAGCTTGAAAGAGCGCAGCTCTTTACTTGAAGGAGTTTTGCAGCGAAGCTTTCCCATTTGAAAAGGTCGGGTTTTAAAAATTCCACTTCTTACTGATAGGAGCTTTGCTCCAACCTCTGGAAAATAAAACAACCCATTTTGACCTTCCTGTAATAAGGGTAAAAAGGATTGCTTATTAGCAAATGAATTTGTACAAATTGAACTAGTTGAAAAACCTGTCCAATCCCTAATAAGCGGGGCATAAACAAAAATCGACTTAGCACTACGCATTTTTATATAAATCATATTTTAAGCCTATTTTTTTTTTTGAGACAACGTCTTTATAAAAGGTTTTTCTTGCTTCGCAACCCAAAGGGAGAGCTTCGCTCGAGGGTTTTTTTTAAAAAGCAAAGCGCGAACTTCGTTAGAACAACGTTCGCTTTTTTTAAAAACCGTAACGAAGTTCGGGTTTTAAAAAAGGCTTACTTTTAAACACCTCTCCCCTCGTGCATAGTTGAGGAGCGAAGGAGCAAACCTGCTCAGGATAAAAAACCCAGCTGCTTCAGGAGCTTAGTTAATTCAATTCGAGAGGCAATAAAAATATGTTTTGCTTGTTATTCTCTTTTATATATATTAGTTACTAACTTTTTTGAAAAAAAAAAAAAGAAGAAGGAAATATATATATTTAATGGGAAAAATCAAGATATTGTTTAAATTTTCGAAAATAATAAGATAAAAGTAAAAAAAAAAAAATATGCAAATTAGATTAATAAACAAAAAAAAGAAATCTATCTATAAATATAGATATTACATATATCTATTTTAAATAGATATTTATTGAAGGTTTTTTGTAGTAAATATTTTTCCTTCTCTTTTATCTTTGTTTTTGTCCTTTCTTTTCTCTTTCTCCTCTCCGGGTTGGAGCGAAGCTCTCCTTTTGGGTTTTTTCTTTGCTTCTCTTCCCGAAGGGAGAGAGCACCCGGAGGGATTCACTTTTTACTGGGATGCTCTCTCCCTTCGGGTGTGGAACAAAGCTTTTTTTAAAGCCCCCTGCTCGAAGAGAGGTTTTTCTTTTGCTGCTCACTCGAAGAGAGGCTTCGCAGCCTTCCCCCTCTCTTCGAGCAGGGGAGGGAGAGAGCATCCCAGTAAAAAGCGAAGGCTGTTCCAGCTGTTCCAGTAACGAAGTTCCTTACTCCCTTCGGTTTGGCTGCGAAGCCGTCCCTCTCGAAGAGAAGGTTTGGGACAAAGAGCAGCAAAGAAAAAACCAAAGGTTTTTTCTTGCTTCGCAACCTAAAGGTTTTTTCAAAGAGTAAGGAACTTCGTTAGAAGTTCCTTATTTAAAAAAGAACTTCGTTACTGGAACAGCTGGAACAGCCTTCGCTCCTCAACTTCGCTTTTTTAAAACCGGAGGGGAGAAAAGGAGAAAACTACCTGCTTAAATAATGCTTCCTGCTTTTCCGGTTCCTACCAGGTTTTTTCAAAGAAGTTGAGAAGCGAACTTCGTTACTTCCTTTTCTGCCACTTAAAGATTTTTCAAAACAATAGGAACCTGAAAAGCAGAGAGCGTTATTTATGCAGGAAAGGAACGAAACACGAAGAAACACGAAGGAACTCCATAGAGAAGCTAAAGCACAAGGAGAACAAGACTATGATAGTGTAGCTTCTAATTGCAAGTTAGCAGAAGCCACCGAAAGAAATAAGTTCAGCTTTACTGCTTCTCTGCAACCTCTTATTGGATTTGCAAAAAGAAAAAAGGGGGTCCTTTTAGCTAAAAGGACCCCCTTTTTTCTTTTTGCAAATTTACAGCAGAGCTACAGCAAAGCTATAGCAAAGCTACAGCAAAGCTATAGCAAAGCTATCGCAAAGCAACAGCAAATATACAACAAAGCTACAACTACAAATTAAAAAGCCCTCCTCTTTTCTTGCCGCTTTTTCGATGCCTACCGTTTTGGAAAAACCTGTAAGTCGCAGAAAACGGAGTTCGGCGACTTACAGGTTTTTCCAAAACGGTAGGCATCGAAAAAGCGGCAAGCAGCAAGGCGTGAGAGTCAACTACTTTGTACCGCGTAAAACAGAATAAAAAAGAATTAAATTAGTTTTGTATAACCTTTAAAAATCCAAACTTTAATACCAATAATACCATAAATAGTATTTGCAGTTTTGTAAGAATAATCAATATTAGCACGTAATGTCTGTAATGGAACACGACCAGCACGTACCCACTCACTACGAGCAATTTCAGCACCGTTTAAACGACCAGCTACTTGAATTTTAACACCTTTTACGCCTGATGTACGCATTAAATCTTCTTTAGCATCTTTAATAACTTTACGGAAAGCTTTACGTTTTTCTAAAGCGTCTACAACAGAATCTGCTACAACAGATGCTTTTGCTTTTAAAGCATCTGAATTTACAGAATAAAATTTAATAGCAATTTTCGGTGTTAGTTGCGCGTTATCTTTATACATATTTCTTTGTTTTTCAATTTGTTCTAAGAAAACTTCAGACAATGTTTTTTCAACTGTTTGATTACCAAATGAATATACAGATGACTGTTTTAAAACATTAGAAACACGTTCAAATGTTAGTTGATTTGCATTACTTTTTGTTTCATTATTACTAATATTAGATGTATTAAAAGTACCTCCAAATAAGAAAGAAGCATTTCGTTTTGTAAACTGCTGTAATTTACGTAAATCTTTACGAGCATCTGCAATTGTTGATAAATATAAATAAATATTATCAGTACGATGTTTTTTAACAATTTGTTTTAAATATTCAATAAATTTAATTTTACTACATTCATTTTCAATATTATTTAATTTCGTAGATAATACGTTTAAAGTTACGCTAGTTAGATTTGTTTTACTTTGTAATTTTTGAACTAAAGAACTTGTTGTTTTTTTAACTGTTTTCCCTTCCTGCGTTTGTTCTGCAAAAGCCCCTCCTCTCTCTTCTCTTTGAGCGCGGAAGGAACTACTAGATTTGTGTAAAATCCCTACTTTGGAGAAAGTTCCAGATATCCCACGTAATTTTTGTTTTCTTTTAATTTGTGAAATAAGTTCTTTTAATTTTTTTAAAAAATTTAACATTTGATAATAAGTTAAAGCTTCTGTTTTAGAAATTAATCCAGAAGCAATGTAATCTTTTCTTAAAGATTCCATTTTCTTTAATGATTTTTGTTCTAAAACAGTGCTTAATTTATTTAATTGTGATAATGGTTTTAATACTAATTGACTTTGAACAATATTAAAATCCCATTTTTTAGAATAAACTAAACCTAAAGCTGATTCTTTGTTATTTAAATTCTGTAAACTAGAAATAAAAGTATTTTTTAAAACTTGTAAAAATTTATTATTCATTCTATTAATAAAAATAGATACAAATTTTCTTTTAACACGAGATTTTAAAATATTTGATGATTTTTGAGAAGCACTTAAAATTCCTAAGCCTGGTTGTTGCTTCTTGATCTTAACAGAAGAATTAGCGCTCCCTTTCCCCGTAGGGGAAGAGAAAGAACTAATACCTGCTGATGCTGATTTTAAAACAAAACTGTCTTGTTTTTTTTTATATGCAGGGTTTGAAAAAGAAGGGTTTTTAATTCCCTGTGTAGCAACCTTACGAGAAAAAGAAGAAGAATTATTTCCTACACGAGAATCAGAAGAAGAATTAGATGTTTTGAATTTTTGAATTACTTTGTTTCCTTTTTTTGTTAAAAATAAACCTTTATAAATTAATTGTTTGTAACGACGTCGAATTGATTGACGTTTTTTTAAACGTTTTAAAATTAAACGTTGACGACCTAATTGTTGTTTTGTTAAACGAGGTCTTTGAAAGAACCCTCGTTTTTCAAAAGAACGAGTAACTGTTCTACTACCTTTTCCTCCAAATTTACTTCCTTCTTTTTTAGTATCTAAAGATAAATTTGATTGTAACTTTTCCTGTTCTTCACTTCGTGCGCTATTTAAAAGGCTAGGAAGTGTAGAAACAAAAGAATTATCAGCCGTATTAAGATCATTTAATTTTAAACGTAAATGTTGTAAATAACGACGTGTTTTTTGTAAATGACAAAGTAAATCACGATTTACTTTTAAATTTTCAATTGATTTTTTAATTAAATCACAATTTTCTGCATGGATTTGAATACCAATTTCATATGGAATTAATCCTCTTTCAATTTTAATTTGCGTAATTTTTGGTACAACTGATAATTCTTCATTTTTATCTCTAATTTGTTTTTTTCCACTTTGCCCTACTGGATTTAATAATTGTGGAAATAAATTTGTTAATGTTTGTCGAAGCATACGATCTTCTAAAACACTTTGAGCATATTTATTTTTATTAAAACGTGCAAACCACTGAGATTGATGCTTTTTTGTAATACCTACACGAAAACCTAACGGATGTACTTTTTGACCCATAATATATATATATAGAAAAGCCTTTTAAAGATTTATACAAATATAACATTTGTTACTTTAATCGACTTTTTTTTTCGAACCTTTTAATTATTTAATACAATAGTCTCTATTATCTATCTTTTTAATCCAACTTTTTTTTCTATTCTTTTACTAAGAGTTATTTTACTTTTTGTATTGGGAGCGTGCTTTGCCGCTGAAATATCCCCCACTTACTCTTCGTTCCAACCTTTTGAAAAAAGCAGCAGGAAAAAGTTTCTTTGCTGCTCACTCGAAGAGAGGCTTCGCAGCCTTCCCCTCTCTTCGAGCAGGGGAGGGAGAGAGCAAAACCAAACCAAAGGGAGCTTCGCTACTTCGTTTTCCTTACTCTTTGAAAAAATATACGCAGCAGTTTTTAAAAAGAGGGGCTTTGCTCCTTCGTTCCAGAACGTCGTTCTTTCGCTCCCTCGACCCCAAACCCTTTCAGGAGCTTTGTTAAGATTTTGGGTTTTTATGCTGCTGAAGTTCGAAGTTTCCCCTCCCTTCCGACAGCTTGGCTTTTTTATTTTATGGGGTTTTTAAAAAGTGAAGCACCCTCCCCAACTCCATAGTAAAATAAGAATAAAAAGAATAAAAAAAAAGAGTAATAGAGTAATCTAGTTTATTTCTGCGAAAGAAGTTTTTTTCCTTAGAATTTCTTTCAACCAGAAAAAAGTGTTTAAAATATGTTTGATTATAGGTTCAATGGTTTTTATAAAATTGTAAAAATTAGACATAAAAATGATAATTTCTATTTTTATTTAAAAATTAGAAATGATAATTTCTATTTTTAAAAATTAGCTAAATCGCCTCTGCGATACTGTAAATAAGCTGTTACAAATAATCCTGCGATTGTTACTGGAACTAATCCTAGTACAATTCCTGATAATAAAGGTTCTACCATTTTTTGTTATTAAAAATTTTTAATGAAAAATATTATATTATTCAAGTAATTTCAATTTAGCTTTTTCCTTAGTTATCGAGAGAAAGAAAGCTGACTTTTTAGTACTCAACCATCCTTGACCTTCTCTTTACGTCGAACAATAAGAACTCTAAAGTCTTTTTGAGTACAAAATTGCATTGTTATTCTTTAGATTTTTAATCCAAGAGTACTTCAGTCGTCCTTACTGTTCGAAATCAGCAAAAGACTTTGTAACTTGAAGGGGTAACGAAAGCTGCTGAATAATCTTTGCTAACATAGGCGAGCAAAGTTATAAAAAGTTTTACTAAAAAAGCAATAAATTGTTAATTATTAAATTATTTTTCAAAAAGATCTCCTAACTCTTCTTTTATATAAAATATATTAAAGGAGCATTTTCACTTCCATATGAATTCTTTTTTATTTTAACATTAAAAAAAATAAAATCAAAAATTCTTTAGCTAATAATACTCTCTTTTTATCCAAAAAATTTTAGGATTAAGTTCCAAGAACTAGCCCTGCCAAAATAATCTGCTTTTTAAAAACCGGGTTTTAAAAAGACCTTTGGTTTCCTCTCTTCGAGTAAGAACAAAAACCCTCCCCATCCTTAGTTGAGGAATAAAGCTACTCGCCCCAAGGCGGATCCTGTTCGGTCCGGCAGCAGCCGGGGAGAAGCAAGAAGAGAGGAGGTCAGGGCTTTAAAAAAAGTCTACGAAGGGTTTTTAAAAAACGAAGCTTACTGCTCACTCGAAGAGAGGCTTCGCAGCCTGCTCGAAGAGAAGAAGGAAGAAAAACCTCTCTTCTTCCCTGCTCGAAGAGAGGGAAGCAGGGGAGGGAGAGAGCAACCCCTTCAGGAGCGACAAAATCCCTAAATGTAAGAAATAAGACCAAATCGAATCGAGCTACATTCTTTTGCTCCTTAATTACTCTGCTTCTTTGTTTCAAAATCTTCCCGCTTAAATTTTTAGGGAGTCGCCTAAATGAAAATAAATTCAAAAGGATTAATGCGTTCGTACAGAAACGAAAAGAGAACATATAGATAAATTTTTTAATGTTTATATTAATTAGTTTTAATATATATGTTTATATGTTTAGATTTAAACATAAACATATAAACATATATAAATTTTTTTATGTTTACATTAATTAGTTAAAAATATAACTAGAGAATAAAACTGCTAATACGAAAATTAATAAAAGTCCCCAATATAGACTTGTACGGTTTAATTCAACTACTTGTTTATTTGGATTAGGTCTAGCCATAAAATTGTTAATAAATTTTGTCAGGTCTAAAAAACAAAAAGAATTTAGCCTGCTTTTTTTTTACTTATAAAAATATTTTTTTTTTTCGTGCTACCCTTCGGGTTTTTTAAAAAACCGCTTTCCTCTCTTCGAGCAGGGAAGCGAAGAAGCGCTTTTTTAAAAAAAGCGCGGTTTTTACTTTGCTGCTCACTCGAAGAGAGGCTTCGCAGCCTGCTCGAAGAGAGGGAAGCAGGGGAGGGAGAGAGCACCCCAGTAAAAAGCAAACTTCGTTACTTCGCTCTTCAAATCTGCTTTTTAAAAAATCCAAGGGGAGGCTATTGGAGGCACCCCAAAGTGTATTATAAAAACATTGAATTAATAAATAGTTCAATTATTAATTAATTGAACTATTTTTAAAATCCAATTATTAACGTTGAATAAATTGCATTGCTGTAATTGATCCTAAGAAGAAAATAGTAGGAACTGCTAAAGCATGAATAGCTAACCAACGAACTGTAAAGATAGGGTATGTATTAACTTCAGCTGATTTTCTTGTAGTCATAATTAATCAGTTTTATATTGGATAAATAAAATGGCAATAAGCTATTTTAGATTTATAGAAAATTTTTTTAAAAATTTAAAAAATGATTATAAATATTTATAAGAGATTTTATATATACTTGATCTATTAGCTATTGAAAAATAGATCAAGTATATCAGTTTTCTACTTATATAGTTATATCTAAATGTAACCATATGGCTACAATAAGAATTTTACTATATCTCTCCACTAGCTCCTGCTTTTTGTTCCAGAAAAGGGCTGTTTTCCAATTTAATGATCAGTAAACAACCATTTTTTGAAACTTGACAGATATACGCTATTTGAGATTAATAGTCTATTTAGGTGAATTTTTTATATAACTATACGAAGTAGTTATAAAATCATTTTTCAAATCGAACCTTTTTTAATAAAAAAATGTGAAAAACCGCTTAAAACGGACCCAGATATGGGAGGGTTAAATATAAAAATCCTATTTTAAATTTAATTAGTGTAACAAGTAAATCCATTATTTTGAGTAAAATAAAACTTAAAAAACACATAAAACATTTTTTCCTAGCTTTTTTCTTTTTTGGCCTTTGGATTTCGCTATCTTCCTGCTCGAAGAGAGGTTTTTCCTTTGCTGCTCACTCGAAGAGAGGCTTCGCAGCCTGCTCGAAGAGAGGTTTTTTCTTCCTTCTTCTCTTCGAGCAGGGGAGGGAGAGAGCATACCAGTAAAAAGCGAAGTCTGTTCCAGTAACGAAGTTCTTTTTTAAATAAGGAACTTCGTTAGAAGTTCCTTATTCCCTTCGGTTTTTAAAAAAGCGAAGTCTGTTCCAGTAACGAAGTTCTTTTTTAAATAAGGAACTTCTAACGAAGTTCCTTATTCCCTTCGGTTTGGCTGCGAAGCCGTCCCTCTCGAAGAGAAGGTTTGGGACAAAGAGCAGTAAAGAAACACAGGCTTTCGAAGAAGAGTTATGGAGCAAAGCTCCTTAAGAGCTTTGCTCCAGCCCGGCTTCGCAGCCGAAGGGAGAAAACACCTCTCTTCTTCCTTGCCGGCTTCGCAGCCCAAAGAGAAGAAGAGAGGGTAGCAGGGAGAGAAAACCTGCGAAGCCGAACGCCACTTTATGTAGCAAAATAGTTAAGCCCTAACTTGTTTTACGTTTTTCTACGAAGTTATAAGTTATAAGATATATGATTATATCATATATTAAAAATAAAAAAAAAAGACAAGGTTTGTAATTTTTTTTAATACGATTAGGAAATATAAACTTTATTAAAAGTCTCAACAAACATATAACTAATAAACATTAATATTTAAATCTATGAAAGTTCAATTTTGTAAATTTTTTTAAAAAAATTGTTCCTCCCTGCTCAAATGTCTAGCGGGTTTCTGGAGGGGTTTTCTTCTTATCCCAAACATTTCAGTCCCCATTCTATAAAGATACAACATTCGTTGTTGCTTTTTTTTACTACTTTACTTTCTCTTTCCCTGTTGCTTTTTTAAAAAAGCTTTTTTAAAAACCGAAGGTAACACCAAAGGTAGAACTTCGTTACTTTGTTTCTCAACTACTCAGAGCAGGGAGTAAATAATAAATAACGGGGTTATTAATGGGTTGCTCCTTCCGAAAGAAGCTCTTTGCTTTTTTAAAACCTCTCTCCCTCCCCTGCTCGAAGAGAGGGGAAGGCTGCGAAGCCTCTCTTCGAGTGAGCAGGGATTGCTTCTTCCTTCGGAAGCGCTTTAAAAAAAAGCGACCCTCTCTCCCTTCGGCTGCGAAGTCGGAGCAGGGTTGCTTCGCTTGCTTCGCTTGCTTCGCAAACCGAAGGGTTGCTTCGCTTGCTTCGCTTGCTTCGCAAACCGAAGGGTTGCTTCGTTTGCTTCTCTTGCTTCGCAAACCGAAGAGTTGCTTCGTTTGCTTCGCTTGCTTCGCAAACCGAAGGGTTGCTTCGCTTCCCGAAGGGAAGAAAAACGAAAAAGAAAGTAAAGCAATTAAACTTGTACGTTATATAAATATTTTTAGTTTAGGAAGGAGATTTATATATGGAGGGCATAATAAATAAATTAAAAAAAGCATTACAATAGTATTCTATTTTGTTAGAAACGTAAAATTAACAAAACAGTTCCTTAGAATATAAGAAACTCAAATCTTTTTTATCTTTTATAGTGGCAATGAGCTACTTTTAATAAAATAGCACATTGTAACAAATTAAAAATCAACTTTATTTTAGTTTTAAACTCATTAGTTTTTGTTATTGCTGTTATCAATATTGTTGTAGCTAAACTCTTTTGAGTAAGGAACTCAGTTTGTTTATATAATAAAAAATGGTCCAACCTTAGTTTTTTAGTGTCGGTTACTTTTTAGCATAACAATAAAAAAACTAAATTTACTGTTCAATTACAAAACCTAGGTTTATTGGTTGTTTTTTTTTTTCCTTTTAAAAAAAACCAAAAAAGACAAATTTTGATTTCCCTCACCCTATGCTAGGAGGAGGCAAAGTTGAGATGAAGCGAAGGCTGTTCCAGTAACGAAGTTCTTTTTTAAATAAGGAACTTCGTTAGAAGTTCCTTACTCTTTGAAAAAACCTTTCCTCTCTTCTCTCTTCGAGTGAGCAAGGAAGAAAAAACCTTTCCGAAGGAAAAAAAAAACTAAAGGATGAGGAGTAAGGAAAACGAAGTTCTGCGGCTTTTAAAACCCTTAGGTCGGCTTCGCAGTCCTTTGAAGAAAGCTTTTTTAAAAAGCTTTCTTCTCTCTCTTTGAAAAAAGGTTTAAAAAAGCGAACTTCGTTCCTTCGCTACTCAACTACGCTTCCCTTTGAAAAAATATTTTTGAAAAAGCTCGCTCTCGTGCATAGCAACACCTCTGGGTTGGAGCGAAGGAGCGAAGCTCTCCCCTATGGGGTTTTTAAAAAGAGGAGCGAAGCGGGGCGAGAAGCGAAGCTCCTCAACTTCCTGTGCGGAGCAACCCGAAGGTTTTTTCTCCCTTCGGGGGGGCTGGAGCAAAGCTCTTAAGGAGCTTTGCTCCTTAACTCTTCTTCAAAAAGCCGTTTTAAAAAAAGCGCTTTTTTAAAAACCAAAGGTAGAACTTCGTTCCTTTGCTCCTCCGCTATAACCTTTTTTGCATAGGGGAGGGCATAGTGAAGAATGAAGAAGAAAAGAGAAGACGAACGACTTTGTAGATTGAATATAAAATACATACTGATTTTGTAACTTAGTAAATATAAATTTACTATTATAAACATTTATATGTAGAAAAAATCTTAAAAAATTTCTAAAATGCCAATACATAGATATTTTCTTTCCGATTTTGTAACTATACAAAGACAGAGTTTTTTTGAATTATTAGAAAAAGGTTTAATAGAAGAATTTTCAAAACGAAATCCAATAACAAATACAAAAAAAGAATTGGAATTTCTATTTTATCCAGAATATTATATTCTAACACGTCCTGAATATACACCTCAAGAAGCAATTGTAAAAAATAAAAGTTATACAAGTAAATTATTTGTGCCTGGCCAATTAACAGATCTTAAAAGCCAAAAAAAAATATTAAAATGGTTTTATATTGGGAATCTCCCTTTAATGACAAAAAGAGGGCATTTTATTTTAAATGGTGCTGCTCGTGTAATTGTTAATCAAATTTTGCGTAGCCCTGGTATTTATTATCAACAAAAAATTTACGAAAATTATGAAGAAAAATGGAGTCAAAAACCAGATGATACATATAAACGTTTTTACACAGATTTAATTTGTATGCGCGGAACATGGTTACGTATTGAGATTGATAAAGACAAAAACATATGGGCACAAATGAAAAAAGGACCAAAAATTCCAATTTATTGGTTTTTATTAGCAATGGGTTTATCTGAAAAAAAAATTTTCAAAACAATAACTGATTCATACAGATTATTAGGTAATTTATCAAATAATAATACTACTAACAATAATAACCAATTCTCGTTATCTTTTCCTTGGTCTTCTCTTTCTTTTCCCCCTCTATCCCTTCGAGTTGCGAAGCAAGCTCCGATTCCCGAAAGTGAAGAGCAGGGAGCACAGCAAGAAGGGGAAGAACTTCGCAACTCAAAAACTTCGCTGCTCCAACCCGAAGGGGTTTTCCTACCCTCTGGGGTTTTTCCTTCCCTTCGGGAAGCGAAGCAACCCTCAGGGTTTTTAAAAAAACGAAGTGCGGAGCTTGCTTCGCTTGCTTCGCTTGCTTCGCTTGCTTCGCTTGCTTCGCTTGCTTCGCTTGCTTCGCTTGCTTCGCTTGCTTCGCAACCCGAAGAGAAACAGTCTCTTTTTCAAAAGCCGGGTCTAAAAAAAAAATATGCATATGTAAAAAATCCACCTGAAGCTTGGCAAGAAATATTTAAATTACTATCTTCAAGTTCTAGTTTATTAGCAAACAGTATAAAAAAAAACAAAAATATGCAGACTCAAACCTCTTTCTCTCCTACTCCCATTTCCATTCCCGGGGTTGCTTCTTCCTCTTTAGATAAAAAAGAGAGAAGTCTTTATATTAATGAACGAAAAAAAGAAAAAAATTTAGCAGAAGAGGGTCGTAAATGGTTATATAATAAATTTATGAATCCACGTTCTTATAATTTAGGAAAACAAGGTCGATTAGCTTTTAATAGAAAATTAGGATTAAATATTTCAACAATTCAAACAACATTAACAGGATTAGATGTATTATATGCTACAGATTATTTAATAAAAGTTGAAAAGGGTATTTTTAAAATAGATGATATTGATCACTTAAAAAATCGTAGAGTTCGAACTTCAGGTGAACTTATCCAAATTCAAATCGGAGTTGGCATTGTTAGACTTGAAAAAGCAATTCGTGAAAATTTAAATAAATTAAATCTAAATACAACTACATCAGAATTAGGTAAAACTTTTTCTTCGCTTCCCCGAAGGGGGGCAACCAGCGCAGCAATCCCTGCTCTTCCCGAAGGGAGAGAGGTTTTTAAAAAAAGCTCTTCTTCTTCCCTTTCGGGAAGCGGAGCAACCCGAAGGGTAGCGCGAACAGAAGACAAAAACCAGCAAGGTGTGGGTGTTTTGCCTCCCTCTATTCAAGCAGGGTGTGCGAAGCAACCTACTGTTTCTCCGTTTTCCTGGGAAAACCCTCCCTTCGGTTTGGGACAAAGCGAAGCACACCTCTCAAAAACAAATGCCGGGAATAAAAAAAAAAACCATTTGACATCTGTTTTTACCTCTGTTTCTAATGATAATTTTAAAGGATTTCGTAAGGTTTGGTCCCCAGCAAAAGTAGATGCAAAAGAGGAAAATATTTTAGTTAATTTTTTGAATAGCAAAGCTTTTAATAGTGCAATTCGTGAATTTTTTGGAACTAGCCCACTTTCACAATTTATGGATCAAATTAACCCTTTAGCGGAATTAACACATAAACGTCGATTAAGTTCTATGGGGCCTGGTGGTGTAACACGAGATACTGCTACTTTAGCGATTAGAGGTATTCATCCAACACATTATGGTAGGATTTGTCCTATTGAAACACCAGAAGGTAAAAATACCGGGTTAGTTAATTCAATGACAACTTACGCTAGAGTAAATTCTAACGGTATTATTGAAAGTCCATTTTATAAAGTTTATAAAGGTCAAGTTCAAAAGAATACAGGAATGTATTATTTTTCAGCAGAACAAGAAGAAAAAATTAAATTAGCTGCCGCTGATTTAGCTACATCCCCTATTGGTTTTTTACCTAAATCTTTTATTCCAGTTCGCATAGCTGAAGATTTTACTAAAATACCTCGATCACAAGTTCAATATGTAGGTATTTCTCCTCTTCAAATGATTTCAATTGCTGCTTCTTTAATTCCTTTTTTAGAACATGATGATGCAAACCGTGCTTTAATGGGCTCAAATATGCAAAGACAAGCAGTTCCTTTAATAAAACCAGAACGTCCAATTGTCGGTACAGGTTTAGAAGCTCGTGCTATTAGTGATTCTGGACATGCAATTTTAGCCAAATTTAGTGGTTTAGTTACATATGTAAGTTCTGAAAAAATTGTTATATACAGATTAGTTTCTATTTAAAAATTTAACTTATTTGCACTGTAAGAGAGATCAAATCTCTTTACTTCTAAAAAATTTAAAAGTTGGAGCGAAGTAACAAAGTTCTCCCCTGCTCGCGCTTGCTAGCACTTCTTCATGCTGGAGCGAAGGCTGTTCCAGTAACGAAGTTCTAAGCTGCAGAACGAAGTCTTCTTTTTGGCCTTTGGATTTTGCTCTCTTCTTCCCTGCTCGAAGAGAGAGTAGCAGCAAAGAAACACAGGCTTGCTCGAAGAGAGAAGAAGAGTTAAGGAGCAAAGCTCTTAAAGAGCTTTGCTCCAGCCCCGGCTTCGCAGCCGAAGGGAGAAAAAACCTCTCTTCTCTCTTCGAGTGAGCAGGGAAAGAAAACCTGCAAAGCCGGAAGCGACTTCTTTAAAAAGAGTAAGGCAAACGAACTTCTGCTGCTTAGAACTTCGTTACTGGAACAGCCTTCGCTACTTGGTTTTTCTTACTTTTGAGGAGTAAGAAACTTCGTTCTGAAGTTCTGCGGCTTAGAACTTCGTTCCGAAGTTCCTTACTCCTCGCCCCGGAGGGGAGAGCTTCGCTCCAACCTCTTTTTTGAAATTCCCGCTTCCCGAAGGGAAGAGCATAAGAGAACTTCGTTCCTTCGCTCCCCACTATGCACGACCAAAGGTAAAATTGAGTTTCTTCGCTCCAATCCAACTTCTTTGCAAAAACCCCTCCGCGTTGCTAAAGTACGGAAACAGGAAAGCAGAAAAGCCTTTCTCCCTATGCTTAGTCAAAAAAGACGTAAAGAGAAGACCGTCCTTTTGTGACAAAGCATAAAGACCGTCTTTTTGTGACTAAGCATAAAGAAAAGACCTTTCCTGCTTTTTATATATGACACTTTTTTATTACGCCACATATAAAAAGTAGGGAGAAGGGAGAATGTAGGTACTGCGTTCCTTTGCGACTGAAGTGGGGCGAAGGAGCGAAGCTTCTAAAGAGTTGAGGAGCGAAGCTCCTAAAGAGTTGAGGAGCAAAGCTCTTGATCGCCCTTCGGTTTGGGACAAAGCGCAGCAAGAAAGGTTTTTCTTTGCTCTGTCCCAGACCAAAGGCCGCTTTTTTAAAACCAAAGAGATAGCTTCGCTCCTTCACTCCTCAACCTCTGGTTTTCCATAACCATACTTGAAAAAAGGGGTGAACTACATGCGGTCGTGAACGACTGGAGGGAGTGAACTTGTAAAGCTCCGAAGTCGCTTTGGAACTTTCTAGCGAATCGAATCTACAAAGTTTTTAAGCAACTTTGGAGCTTTAAAGAAAAGGAACGAAGTTCTAAAGAACTTCGTTCCTTCGCTTTTCAACTACACAAGCGAAGAATTCGGAGCTTCGCTCCTTTGCTCCTTAACTTTTCCTGCTGCAAAGGGAAGACCAAAGGTATAACTTCGTTCTAAGCCGCAGAACTTCGTTACTTCGCTCCTTAACTGCTACCCTTCGGGTAGTGCTTTGCTTTTTAAAAAACCCTCCCTTCGGCTGCGAAGCCGAGCTGCGAAGCCAGCATAGCAACCCCCCCTTGAAAGCGCTTCTGCCATTTTTAAAAACCGGTTTTTTAATTTAAAAAGAGCTGGGTTGCTTTTTTAAAAAACACAGAAAAGGTAGGAAATATGCGGAGGGGAAAGTGAGTCGAAATAAAAATTGATTTATATTATTTGAAATAAAAAAAAAAACATAAAGCAAAAGAAGTATTTAACTATATTTTTTTTAATAAATTGTTATAATGACTACATTTAAATGGAAAAAACAGATAGGTTTAAAATATAGTTCAATTTGTTTTGCACAATGTAAGAACAATAATGAAATACCTTTCTTCGAATACTATATTAATAATAGCAATAGAAACAGAGTTAATTTCTCTAGCCCCTTGTTGTCGGAAGTCTCATCGGCCAAGGTGTATAAAAACCAAGTTAAGAAAGACGAAAACTGTAATAAAGAAGAAAAAAAAAGTATTAACTCTATATGTTTTACTTCTGTTCTCCCTGCTCGCGCTTCGCGACCCGAAGGGAGAGAGCAACCCCTACAAAAAAACCATCTGTCTTTCATGGAAGAAGTTGAAGCGAAATTGGGTTTCTCTTCTTTAAAAAAGGGAGAGCTTCACTCCCCAATTTCACTTCCTCATAAAAAGAGAGAAGAATCTCTGCTCTCTGCTGGAACAGAGAGCGCAAAAAAAAGTGAATCAAAGCAAACAGAGACCAGAGAAAAAATTTTAGGAAAAATCTCCACTAACTTTGATTCAAACTCTTTTGCAGTACAGAACAAAAAAGAAGAATATTTTTTAGAAACATTTAAACGCTCTAATCAAGATACATGTTTAATTCATAAACCAACTGTAAGTGAAGGAAGTTGGGTTCAATCAGGAGATTTATTAACTGATTGCGCTAGTAGTGTTGGCGGTGAATTATCATTAGGTCAAAATTTATTAATTGCTTATATGCCTTGGGAAGGTTACAATTTTGAAGATGCTATTTTAATTAGTGAGCGTTTAGTAATGGATGATTTATATACCTCAGTTCATATTGAACGTTATGAATTAGAAACACAACAAACAAAACTAGGTTCAGAGGAAGTAACACGCCATATTCCTGATGTATCAGAAAAAGAATTAGCTAATTTAGATTCTTTTGGAATTATAAAATTAGGATCATGGGTTGAAGAAGGAGATATTTTAGTAGGTAAAATAACTCCTATTAATAAAAAAAAAATAAGTGCTTATCAAAAATTATTATATACAATATTAGAAAAACAGGTACGTCCAATAAAAGATAGTTCACTTCGTGCGCCAAAAGGTATTAAAGCTAAGGTGATTGATATAAAATATTTTTTAAAATCTTCAAATTACTCAGGCATTCCTTTTGATGAGTCTTCATCACTTCATGCAGTTATTGACGCTCCACTGAAAGGCAAAGCTTCTAAAGCAGAAGCCTCTTTTTTAAAAACTTTGAAAAAAGAACCTGGTCGCTCGAAGAGAAGAGAAAAAAAACATCCTTCGGTTGAAGGGCGACTTTTTGGGACTTCATGGCAAAGAGCTTCACGACAAAATAGTTTAACAAACAAATTAAATAATATGTTGCTGGAAACTAAACACTGCGCTTTTAATAACCCCTCAATAGCTTTGAATAATCGTAGGCATAAAAGAGTACAAAAACAAATTATTTCCTTCCTTCCGAAGGAGGGAAAACTTCGTTTCAGCAAATTTAAAAGTTTTTTTAAAATACAGTTTAAACTTTTTCGTTCTTATTTAAATTATCCTGTTCCATCCCTAGCAGGTCGTTTGTTATCAACTTCTTTTCTTAGTAAAAAACCTGTTATTTTTCCTCGCAGTCAGTATTTTAAACGAGCATTGCTCAGCCCGGCAGTAGCTCTCCCTTCGGGATCAGTAGAAAAAAGACCTGAAGAAGCCTTCGCAACTTCTTTTTTTAAAAGACCCTTAAAAAGGGATTGTACCCCTTTGGGTTGGAGCGAAGCTCTTCCCTTTCTTGCTGCGCTTTGTCCCAAACCGAAGGGAGATCAAGAGCTTCGCTCCTCAACTCTTGAGAAGCGAAGTTCTTCTCCTCCGGTTTTTAAAAACCGCTTCGCTTCTTTAAAAACCCCTTCGGGAGTAAGAGCTTCGCTTCTCAACTTTTCTGCTCCGGATAGAAAAAACTCTTTTCTTTCCCAAAAAGAGAGCTTTAGTCCAGAGTTGCGTACTGAACTTTCGGTATTAATTGACAAAAAAAGTAAATTAACTGAAGTAAAAAAGGCGGCACTTCTAAAAAATATGGAAACAATTCATATTTATTTAGCAGAAAAAAGAAAAGTTCAAGTCGGAGATAAAATGGCAGGACGTCATGGAAACAAAGGAATTGTTTCAAAGATTTTACCAATTCAAGATATGCCATATTTACCTGATGGCACTCCAATTGATATGGTTTTAAATCCTTTAGGGGTACCTTCTCGTATGAATGTAGGGCAAATTTATGAATGTTTATTAGGTTTAGCTGGGAAATTTTTGGGTGAAAATTACAAAGTTCCTGCATTTGATGAAATTTATGGACCAGAAGCTAGTAGAAGTTTTGTTTTTAATAAATTAAATGAAGCACGTTCGAAAACAGGTTTTAAATGGTTATTTGATCCAAATTCACCGGGGAAAATACGATTAAGTGATGGTCGTAATGGTGAATGTTTTGATCAAAAAGTAACTGTCGGTCAAGCTTATATGTTAAGATTAGTTCACATGGTTGATGATAAAATACATTGTTTAGCTCCTGATCATGATGTTTTAACAAGTGATGGTTGGATTAGAATTGCAGACGTTAATTTTCAACATAAAGTTGCAACTTTAAGTAAAACAGGTGAACTAGTCTATGAAAAACCTAACAATATTTTTCATTACCATGATTATAAAGGCTCTTTATATCATATTAAAAACAAAAATATTGATTTACTTGTAACACTAAACCATCGTATGTATGTAAGAAAGGGAAGAATACATGGTGCATCTTTTGAAGGTTATCAATTAATTCAAGCTAATGATATTATTGGTAAACACTGTAGATATCTAAAAAATGCTAATTGGTTAAAAGAGTCTTATCAATTTATTTTACCATCTGTTATATCAAATTCTGTTTTTATCCCTGAGAAAGAAGTTAATATGGATGCTTGGTTATTCTTTTTTGGCCTATGGATAGCGGAAGGTTGGGCAGTTAATAATCAAATCAATAAATACGCTATTTCTTCAGATGTTGTTGCTAGTCCTTTAGATATAGACGCTATTCCTTCAAAGCTAAATATTTTTCTCCCCTTCTGGGAAGCGAAGCAACCCTTCGGGGAAGCGAAGCAACCCGGAGGGGAGAAGCAACCCGGAGGGGAGAATCAACCCTTCTCTCTTCGAGCGGAGAAGTTAAAGACTTTTACTTCAGATTTAGGTACTATTGGTTCAAATTTAGGTGATGATTATTTAGCTAGTAGTCCGTTCTCTCCTCTTTGCCACTCTCGCCAGAGACCCCCTGCTCGTAAAGAGAGAGAGCAGAGTGCAAACCAAACGAGCTTTTCTGCTCTCTGTTCCAGCAGAGAGAGCGAGTTGAGGGGCGAAGCTCCTCTTTTTAAAAAACCTTTCTTCGAGCAGGGAGAGCTTCGCCCCTCTTTTTTAAAAACCTCTCTCCCTTCGGGTTGCGAAGCGCGAGAAGGGAGAGCTTCGCTCCAACAGACTATTTCAAAAAAATATTTCGGCTTAAGTAAACCCGTTTATCAGGTTCAAGTTTGTCAACATAAAACACGCGTTTTAAATCTCTTAAAGAAATCAGTTGATAAACTTGGGTATAGCTATACCATTATTGATAGTAAACTAACTATTTTTGATAAACAATTGTGGTCTTATTTAAGACCATTAAACGTTGGGGCTCCAAATAAATCACTTCCTTCGTGGGTTTGGCAATTAAGTCAAGAACAAGCCCGATTACTTCTTCATTCAATGTGTCTTGGTGATGGAACTTGGGAAAATAAATCTATTAGTTATTATACAAGTTCTGTAAAATTAGCTGATGATGTAATGCGTTTAATACTTCATGCTGGTTGGAGTGGTAATAAGTATCTTCATTTTGAAGCTGGTCATAATTCAATGATTGAGGGGCTGGCTTCGCCTACAATTCTTTCAAAATATGATGTGTGGCGTATTTCTATTATAAAAAGCAAAAATAATCCAGAAGTTAACCATGGACATCATAAAGAACAAAACTGTCAAGAAGAAAAAGTCTTACCATATGAAGGCTCAGTTTATTGCTTAAGTGTTCCCAATGAAGTTTTTTATGTAAGAAGAAACGGGCTTCCTGTTTGGACGGGGAATTCTCGTTCAACTGGCCCATATTCTTTAGTTACACAACAACCTTTACGTGGGCGTTCAAAACAAGGGGGTCAACGTTTAGGAGAAATGGAAGTATGGGCTTTAGAAGGTTATGGAGCAGCGTTTACTTTACTTGAAATGTTAACTATTAAATCTGATGATATGACGGGAAGAATGACATTATGGTCAAATTTAATTTTAAATAAAGATATTTCAATTGGTACCCCAGAATCTTTTAAAGTTTTAGTTTGTGAACTCCAAGCTTTATGTTTAGATATTGGATTATTTCGTTACAGTGAATCTAATAGTAAAAATAGTAAATTAAGAGAAATTAATAATTTAATAAATTTACCTTAAACCACAAATTTTGAATTAAAAAACATCTTTTTAACTTTCCGTCTCAGGGACCTATTCAATTTTTTTAAGAAGAAGTTGAGTTGCTCTGTCCCAGACCAAAGGCCGCGTTTTTTAAAAAGCGAAGTCTGTTCCAGTAACGAAGTTCTCCCCTTACAGGGAGCAGCAGAACTTCGTTACTGGAACAGCCTTCGCTCCTTCGCTCCTTCGCTCCAACCCGAAGGGCCTTTGGGGAAAAATTTGGAGCTTCGCTACTTCGTTTTTCCGTTTTCCCCTTTTCGCGCTTCGCTTTTTTAAAAACCTCTCTTCGAGCAGGCTGCGAAGCCGGGCCTTTGGGTTTTGCTCTCTCCCTGCTCGAAGAGAGATTTTTCCTTTGCTACTCTTCCCGACGGGAGAGAGCATCCCAGTAAAAAGCGAAGGAACGAAGTTCTAAGGAACTTCTAACGAAGTTCCTTACCCCCTTCGGTTTGGCTGCGAAGCCGTCCCTCTCTTCGAGAAGGTTTGGCTGCGAAGCCGTCCCTCTCGAAGAGAAGGTTTGGGACAAAGAGCAGCAAAGAAACACAGGCTTCGAAGAAGAGTTAAGGAGCAAAGCTCCTTAAGAGCTTTGCTCCAGCCCCGGCTTCGCAGCCGAAGGGAGAAAAAACCTCTCTTCTCTCTTCGAGTGAGCAGGGAGGGAAAACTCAAACCAAAGGTCCAAAGGGCGGCTTACTTTTTACTTTTCTTTTTTTAAAAACTGCTGCGGGTATGGGAGAATTTCGCTCCAACTCGGCTCCTACCGTTAAAAAAAAAAAAAAATGGCAAAGGCCTTTCAACGAGGGGAGAAGTAATTCTAGAAAAAGCGCAGAAATTGCTACGCACCGGAGGAAAAAACAGAAGGGGTTTTTTATACCCAGTGTTTGTTAACTATGTTAGAACCCCAACATTGCACGCCAAAAAAAGAATTAATATTACTTAATTAACTAGTTAATGTTATATTAATAATGTGCACTAAAACAGTTTCATCAACTCTTAATCAATCTCATTCAATTTTTCTCTAATTTTTATATCAATTCTTAAACAGTATAAAGGAATAAGCAAAAAGCATAAGCCTTATTTAAGTTTCGAAAACTTCCTTCTGCAACTTTATAATATGCAGAGGATTAGAACCCTGGACTCTGCCGTTTTTAAAAAACCTGTCGGTTGCTTGCTTTCCTTTGGTTTGCTCTCTTTTTCCCTGCTCGAAGAGAGGGTAGCAGCAAGCGAAGCGACCCTTCGGGAAGCAGAATTGAAGAGCGAAGCTCCTCAAGAGTAAGGAAAAAGAAGTTCTTTAGAACTTCGTTCCTTGGTTCCTTATTTAAAAAAGAACTTCGTTCCTTCGTTCCAACCCGTAGGAACCTATTTTTAAAAATTAAAAAAAGACAGGTTGCTTCGCTCTGTCCCAGACCCGAAGGGAAGAAAAACACTTTTCGGCTTTAAGGAAAATGAAAAGTTTAATTTTATTTAATAGATTGAATATAAAATATTCAAAAAGCTATATAAAAAAGTTTTAAACAATTAGCTAAATTGCTTTTGGTACTCTATATAATTTTGTTGTTTATCTATTTTAGAACATATACCTAGATTAAAGCGTTAGTTTATTTTAGCATTAATGATCATATTAGATTTAAATTTTAAGTTTTTTTTTAGTTCACTCCTGCTGCTTAAATAATTCGGACGTTCTTCTCTCTGCTCAAGTAACCCCCTCCTCTCTTCTTGCTTTTTTTTTCCCTTCTTGAAAACGCTCCTTTGAAAAAACGTTTTTGAAAAAATGGTAGGAACCGGGAAAGCGGTAAGTTACTTAAGCAGGGAACGGAAGACCTTTTTTCAAAAGGTAGGAGCTTCGCTCCTCTTTTTAAAACCTAAGGTTTTTTCAAAGGTTTTTCTTCCTGCTCGAAGAGAGGTTTTAAAAAAGCGAAGCAGGTTTTTTCTTACTTCACTTTTTTAAAAACCAAAGGTTTTTTCTTTGCTGCTCTCTGTTCCAGCAGAGAGCACCTAAAGATTTTTTCTCCCTAAAGGGAGAGCTTCGCTCCTCAAGTTTTTTAGGTTCACTATTTTTAATAATTTCTTAAACTCTGTTAGAGTTTAAGAAATATTTTATTTTTTACGTTACATTGTTTTTTTTTATTTTTAATATTGTTTATTTTTATTTGAAGTTGAGCTCTTTAGTGTTTTACTTGAGGAGCGAAGGAACGAAGTTCTAAGGAACTTCGTTCCTTCGCTCCTCAACTTATTTGCAAAAACCCGAAGAAAGAAAAAACCGTAGGTTTTTAAAAGAAGAGTAAGGAAAACGAAGTAGCAAAGAAACGAAGTTCCTTACTCTTTTTAAAGAAGTCGCTTCTTTCCAGACTTCGTTCCTTAGAACTTCGTTCCTTAGAACTTCGTTCCTTAGAACTTCGCTCCTTCGCTTCAACCGGCATAGGCCGGCAGGGGCTGGAAGGGAGAAGTAAGAACTTTATTCCTTCGCTCCTTCGTTACAACCCTTCCTGAGCAGAGTAAAAAACAGGGAATAAGCAAAAAGAAAGGAAAACTCTAAGCATAAGGAGAAGAACGTCTTTTCGTCTCTAAGAACAAGGAAAAAAAAAAAACAGAAGGAACAAAGTTCCTTCGCCCCTAACAATTCGAAGCTTTTTTCTTACTTTGTAATTTCTATCTTTCCCTTTTTAAAGGAAATGTAACACTTACAATCTGTAAATGTTTCAATTTATTAAATAATAAGCTAAAATATTATATAGAATTCTATATATCTATGCATATCTCTGTATCTATATGTATTTATATTGTAGTCAGGTTTATTAAAAAATAATATAATTTATATATTATTTATATTATATTTAATACTAGATTCTAAAGGTAACTTTGGTTATAAAGAAGAAAGATCCTCTTTCTGTTCTTCTGTTCTTCTCTTTCCCGGCTTCGCAGCCCTGTTGCTTTTTTCAAAGGGCTGCGAAGCCTCTCTTCGAGTGAGCAAAGTAACAAAATTCTAAGTTGTAGAACGAAATTTCTGTCCCAGAGAAAAAAGTTGAGTTGTTCTGTCCCAGAACCCTTCGGCTGCGAAGCCGGAAGAAGAGCTTCCCTCTCTTCGAGCAGAAAATCGAAAGAACGCTTTCAAGAGAAGGAAATAACCCCTCTCTTCTAAGAAAGGAAAATCGAGACCCAAAAAGACATAGCATTCTTTGCTACTTCTTCCTTGAGTTTTCCCTACCTGCTCGAAGAGAGGGAGGGCTGCGAAGACGACCAAAGACCAAAAGCCTATATAAGATTTAAGTACTGAACTATAAGCTAAAATAACGAATGCGTAGCATTCGTAATTGCAAAAAAAAGATTATAATGTGGCTATTCCTTTATATTTTATATACATAAAATTTTGGTCTCCTTCAGAAGGTCTTCTCATTTGGTGGCGAAGTTGAGGAGCGAAGCTCTCCCCTTTGATTTTAAAAAAGCGGCCTTTGGTCTGGGACAGAGCAAAGAAAAACCTTTTTATATAAAAGGGGTGCGTAGCAAGAGGAAGTAAGAAACTTTTAACGAAGTTCTGCGGCTCCCTGTAAGGGAAGAACTTCGTTCCTTTCGAAGAAGAGTAAGGAACTTCTAACGAAGTTTTAAGGAACGAAGTTCCTTCTATTTTTAAAGAAGTCGCTTTCGGCTTCGCAGGTTTTCCTTCCCTGCTCACTCGAAGAGAAAAGAGAGGTTTTCCCTCCCTTCGGCTGCGAAGCCGGGCTGGAGCAAAGCTCCTTAAGGAGCTTTGCTCCTTAACTCTTCTTCTCTCTTCGAGCAAGCCTGTGTTTCTTTGCTGCTCTCCCTTCGGGAGAGAGCAAAATCCAAAGGCCGCTCGAAAAGGGGAAGACTTCGTTCCTTATTTAAAAAGAACTTCGTTCCTTCGCTCCTCAAGAGTAAGGAAAACGATGTTCGGGCGGGTTAAAACTTCGTTTCTTCGCTCCAAATTGATGGTTCGTAATTTTTGTCTAAATTTTATAGTGCAATAAATAGCAAAGTTAGATTTGCAGAAATATCTCAACAAACAGAGAAGGAGTAAGAAACTATTATGGCAACAAAGCTGTTTCCGAAATTTAGCCAAGGTCTAGCACAAGACCCAAGTACACGCCGAATTTGGTTTGGACTTGCGGTAGCGCATGACTTTGAAAGTCATGATGGCATGACAGAAGAAAATCTTTACCAAAAGATTTTCGCATCTCACTTTGGTCAATTAGCCGTGATTTTTCTGTGGACATCGGGTAATTTATTCCATGTAGCTTGGCAAGGTAACTTTGAACAATGGGTAACAGATCCAACTCATGTTCGTCCAATTGCTCACGCTATTTGGGACCCACACTTTGGTCAGCCAGCAGTAGAAGCATTTACACGTGGAGGTGCTTCTGGTCCTGTAAACATTTCAACGAGTGGTGTTTATCAGTGGTGGTACACAGTAGGTTTACGTTCAAATCAAGAGTTATATGTTGGTTCAGTATTTTTAGCGTTGGTTTCAGCAGTTTTTTTATTTGCTGGCTGGCTTCATTTACAACCAAATTTCCAACCTTCATTATCTTGGTTTAAAGATGCAGAATCTCGTTTAAATCACCACTTATCAGGTTTATTTGGTGTAAGTTCATTAGCTTGGGCAGGTCACTTAGTTCACGTTGCAATTCCAGAATCACGTGGTCAACATGTAGGCTGGGATAACTTCTTATCAGTATTACCTCACCCTCAAGGTTTAGCACCATTCTTTACAGGTAACTGGGCAGCTTATGCACAAAATCCAGATACAGCATCACATCTTTTTAGTACAAGTCAAGGTTCAGGTACTGCTATTTTAACTTTCTTAGGTGGTTTCCATCCACAAACACAAAGTTTATGGTTAACTGATATGGCACATCACCATTTAGCTATTGCTGTAATTTTCATTGTAGCTGGTCATATGTATCGTACTAACTTTGGTATTGGTCACCGTTTACAAACTATTTTAGATGCTCACACAGCACCTTCAGGAAAACTGGGAGCTGGTCACAAAGGTTTATTTAATACAGTAAATAATTCATTACACTTCCAATTAGGTTTAGCTTTAGCATCTGTAGGTACTATTACATCAATGGTTGCTCAACATATCTATTCATTACCTGCTTATGCTTATTTAGCTGTTGATTTTACAACACAAGCTGCACTGTACACGCACCACCAATACATCGCAGGATTTATTATGTGTGGTGCTTTTGCACACGGTGCTATTTTCTTTATTCGTGACTATGATCCAGAAGAAAACAAAGGAAATGTTTTAGCACGTATCTTAGACCATAAAGAAGCAATTATTTCTCACTTAAGTTGGGTTTCTTTATTCTTAGGTTTCCACACTTTAGGTTTATATGTTCACAATGACGTTGTACAAGCTTTTGGTACACCTGAAAAACAAATTTTAATCGAGCCTGTTTTTGCACAATGGATTCAAGCTGCTCACGGTAAATCTTTATACGGTTTTGATTTATTATTAAGTTCTTCAAATAGTTTTGCTTTCAGTGCTGGTCAAAGCTTATGGCTTCCTGGTTGGTTAGATGCTATTAACAATAGCCAAAACTCTTTATTCTTAACAATTGGCCCTGGTGACTTTTTAGTACACCATGCTATTGCTTTAGGTCTTCACACAACAACTCTTATTTTAGTTAAAGGTGCTTTAGATGCTCGTGGAAGTAAATTAATGCCAGATAAAAAAGATTTTGGTTACAGTTTCCCTTGTGACGGTCCTGGTCGTGGAGGTACTTGTGATATTTCTGCTTATGACGCTTTTTATTTAGCGGTTTTCTGGATGTTAAACACAATTGGTTGGGTAACTTTCTACTGGCATTGGAAACATTTAACATTATGGCAAGGTAACGTTTCACAATTTGATGAAAGTTCAACTTACTTAATGGGTTGGTTAAGAGATTATTTATGGTTAAACTCTTCACAATTAATTAACGGTTATAATCCATTTGGTATGAACAGTTTATCAGTTTGGGCGTGGGTTTTCCTCAAAAGGGGGCTTTAATCCGTGAGGATTTCTGTTCATTTAGCTATATGCTGGAAGATCTGGTGTATCTTTTCAACTCACCTTTTAAAAATTCAATTCAAAATTCAAATTAAAAATTGAAATTAAAATTAAAAAGAGTAAGGAACAAGGAAAAGTGCAGATAATCAGCAGGGAAGTTCACATTTTTGATTTTACTTTACTCTTGAAAAGTAAGGAACTTCGTTCCTTCGCCTCTCAACTTTGAAATCTCTAAAACCAAAAAGGTGAACCCCTCAACGACTACACGCTAAACTCTTTAGTTACATTCTGCTAAAGATGATGATATAGTCTGAACTTGATTGCGAAATCAAGAGTCACAAATCTCTTTTCCATGGTTTTGCCATTGTACGAGTTGTGACCAAACTCCATTTAAAGCGAAAATGGGAGTTTGTAACACAATTGTTTTGGCCACCTTATTTATGCTACAGGTTTTATGTTTTTAATTTCATGGCGTGGTTACTGGCAAGAATTAATTGAAACACTTGTTTGGGCTCACGAAAAAACTCCTTTAGCTAACTTGGTTTATTGGAAAGATAAACCAGTAGCTTTAAGCATCGTTCAAGCGCGTTTAGTAGGGTTAGCTCACTTCTCCGTGGGTTATATCTTCACTTACGCAGCTTTCTTAATTGCTTCAACTTCTGGACGTTTCGGTTAAGAAGGTATAAGCTAGGTTCATTTCTTATGTTAAGAGCCTTTTTTAAAATGAACTAAAATCAAACACAAAAGCTTGATTTTAGTTCATTTAATTTTTTAATTTAAAAAGAACGTTCGTTACTGGAACCTTTGGTTTGAGTTTTCCTTTTGGCTGCTCTTCTTCTCTCTTCGAGCAAGCCTGTGTTTCTTTGCTGCTCTCCCGAAGGGACGGCTTCGCAGCCAAACCTTCTCTTCGAGAGGGAGAGAGCAAAATCCAAAGGCCCGGCTTCGCAGCCTGCTCGAAGAGAGGTTTTTAAAAAAGCGAAGCGCGAAGAGGGGTTTTTCTTTGTTCCTTCCTCTCTTCGAGCAGTTTTTAAAAAGCGCTTTAAAAAAAGCTTTGTTCCACACCCAGTAAAAAGCGAAGCCGACCAGCAAACGAACGTTCTTTTTAAAATTCCTACGCAGGGAAAAATTTATATTTTAATAAAACCTTTTATAGGAGGCTCTTTCAAGACAGGAAGAAGCTAAAATCCTCTATGTTAAGAAAACATGCTTTCTTCTGATTCCGGAGGGGAAGGAGCAACCCAAGGTCATTTTAAAAAAGGCTTTCATTTTATTTTCTCCCCTTAACGAAGTTCCTTACTCTTTTAAAAACCAAAGGGGAGAGCTTCGCTCCAAACCAAAGGTTTTTTCAAAGAGTAAGGAAAACGAAGTAGCGAAGGCTGTTCCAGTAACAAAGTTCTAAGCCGCCCTTTGGTCTGGGACAGAGAACTTCGTTTTCTGCTGCTTACTCTTTTTAAAGAAGTCGCTTCTTAGCGAAGACTTCGTTCTGCAGCTTAGAACTTCGTTCCTTGCTCGTACTCTTCCCTTCGGCTGCGAAGCCGAAAGAGAGTAACGAAGTTCTAAGGAACTTCTAAAGAAGTTCCTTACTTTTTTAAAAACCTCTCTCCCTCCCTTCGAGAAGGCTGCGAAGCCGGAGCAGGGAGAGAGAAGAAGAATAAGGAACTTCTAACGAAGTTCTTTTTTAAAAAGAACTTCGTTCCTCCATTTTTAATTAATTTTAAGAACATTTAAAAAGTTATTAGCAATTTTATTTTTTTTTAAAGTGAATTTATTTATTTTTTAAAGTGAAGATGAATGAAAAAACGCATCTTCGTTACTAGAACAGCCTAATGCAAAGTAGAAGATCAAGCAAAGACATTTAAGGAATGTAACTTTAGTAAAATTACTAAAAGATTTTTTTAGAATATACAAATCAAAGGGGATTTTCATTGTTGTTAACAAAAATTTAAATATTGCTGTTGTAATTGAGTTGCTACCCTCCTTTTTAAAAAACGGTTTCACAGCCCGGCTTCGCTTTTTACTGGGATGCTCTCTCCCTCCCTTCGGGAAGGCTGCGAAGCCGGGCTGCGAAGCCTCTCTTCGAGTGAGCAGCAAAGGAAAAACCTCTCTTCAAGCAGGGAGGGAAGAAGAGAGGTTTTTTCTTCCTTCTTCTCTTCGAGCAGGCTGCGAAGCCGGAAGAAGAGCTTCCCTCTCTTCGAGCAGGGAAGCGAAGGAACGAAGTTCTAAACTGCAGAATTTCGTTCCTTACTCCTCTTTTTAAAAACCGTAGGTTTTTTCTTTGCTCTGTCCCAGACCAAAGGCCGCTTTTTACTGGGATGCTCTCTACCTCCCTCCCTTCGGGAAGGCTGCGAAGCCGGGCTGCGAAGCCTCTCTTCGAGTGAGCAGCAAAGGAAAAACCAAAGGTTTTTTCAAAGAGTAAGGAACTTCTAACGAAGTTTCTTATTTAAAAAAGAACTTCGTTCCTTCGCCCCCAGTTAATTGTTAATAATTAATTGTAGGAAGCTCTCTTAAAGGTAAGACGAAAAAATTTGCTTAACAAATAAATATAAGGAGGGAATATTAAAAATAAATTAACTATGTTGTCCCTCTAACCAGGTAAGGAAAGCAGGTGAAGGGAAGTAGTGTAACTTCGTTCCTTAAACAAATGCAGAAATAACCCCAACTACGAAGTCCTCCCGTGCAAAGTTGAGGAGCGAAGGAACGAAGTTCTCCTCTACGGGTCGCGGTTTTTAAAAAAGCGAACTTCGTTCCTTCGCTCCTCAACTCTCCGCTACGGGGCGAGGGGGTGCGGAGCAAAGAAAAGTAAGGAAAACAAAGTTCCTTAGAACTTTGTTTTCCTTACTTTTCTTTGCTCTGTCCCAGATCAAAGGCCGCTTTTTACTGGAACAGGAAAAACCGCTGCGTAGGTTTTTTCAAAGAGTAAGGAACTTCTAACGAAGTTCCTTAGAACTTTGTTAGAAGTTCCTTAGAACTTTGTTAGAAGTTCCTTAGAACTTTGTTCCTTCCCTCCTCAACACTCTAAAAAATTTGAATTTAAAATTATGACTTTACAAAATTCTCTTGCAAATTATTCTTTTTTGACTTTATTAGGGTCCATGATTTTTTACTGGATTGAAACATCATTTACTGGTGTTAATTTAGTTAAAAAAAACGTTGATCGTTCTGAGGCTCTACGTGACTCTGAGGCTCTACGTGACTCTGAGGCTCTACGTGACTCTGAGGCTCTACGTGACTCTGAGGCTCTTAGTTTGATTCACAACAAGCAAACACAAACGCGTTCTTTACTTGTTTCACCCCCTTCTGTTTATTCTTCGCCATTCGGTTTGGCCAAGGCAACAAGCAAAGAAGAAGTAGGATTTTTAAAAGATGATAAAAGTGTTTTTTTAACGCTACTCTCTCCCTTCGGGTCGCGAAGCGCGAGCAGCCCAGCAAAATATGGTATACTTATTTCAAATATATTATTAGGTTTGTTACTACTTTTACGATGGAAAGAATCAGGGCATTTTCCTTTAAGTAATTTATATGAATCTTTAATGTTTTTATCATGGTGTTTTACAAGTCTTCATCTTTATATTGATAATTATACTTCTTTACCATCATCATTAAAAAAAGAAAAAAATGAGTTTGTTCGAAAATTATTGGGTGCTATTACAACACCTAGTGCTTTACTAACAAACGCCTTTGCTACTTTCACATTACCTAAAGAAATGCAAGAAGCTGCTCCTTTAGTACCAGCATTACAATCAAATTGGTTAATGATGCATGTTACTGTTATGATTTTAAGTTATGCTGCTTTAATTTTAGGTTCTTTAATGTCAATTGCTTTTTTAATTGTTACAGCAGAACAAAAAGAGGTTTCTCTTCGCTCCTCAACTTCGCATGGTTCATACCAGGAGGGAACAAGTGCTTTTGAAAGTAAGCAAGAATCAACAATTGCACTAACATTAGATAATTTAAGTTATAGAATTTTAGGGATTGGCTTTCCCTTATTAACAATTGGAATATTATCAGGCGCTGTTTGGGCAAATGAAGCATGGGGTTCTTATTGGAGTTGGGACCCTAAGGAAACTTGGGCTTTATTAACTTGGTTAATTTTTGCTATTTATTTACATACCAGATTATCAAAAGGTTGGGAAGGTAAAAAACCTGCCATAATTGCATCTTTAGGTTTTGTAATTGTATGGATGTGTTATTTAGGTGTAAATTTAATTGGTGAAGGTTTACATAGTTATGGTTGGATTGTTCAGTCTTAATATTTTAGCGATTTTTAGAAAAGCCCTCGATCTTCCCTCTGCTTCGGGTTATTTCCTTCCCTTCGGTTTGCGAAGCAAGGGAAGCAAGCGGAGCAACCCTTCGGTTTGCTCTCTCCCTCTCTTCGAGAGGTTTTTAAAAAAAGCGAAGGAACGAAGTTCTAAGGAACTTCGTTAGAAGTTCCTTACTCCCTGCTCCGGCTTCGCAGCCTGCTCGAAGAGAAGAAGGAAGGAAAAACCTCTCTTCGAGCAGGGAAGGGAGAGAGGTTTTTCCTTTGCTACTCACTCGAAGAGAGGCTTCGCAGCCCGGCTTCGCAGCCGAAGGGAGGGAGAGAGCATCCCAGTAAAAAGCAAAGGAACGAAGTTCTAAGGAACTTCTAACGAAGTTCCTTACTCCCTTCGGGAGAGCAGCAAGTAAAGTAAGGAACTTCGTTATAAATTCCTTAGAACTTCGTTACCCTTTTTAAAAACCGGTTTTTAAAAAGGCGAAGTTGAGGAGCAAAGCTCCTCAAGAGCTTCGCTCCAACCCTTCGGGTGGCTCCTTCCGAAGGGAGCGCTTCGTTTGCTTCGTTTGCTGCTCGAAGAGAGCAAACCAAAGGGAAGCGTAGTTGAGGAGCGAAAGAACGAAGTTCTCCCCTACGGGTTTTTAAAAAGCCGCAGAACTTCGGAAACGAAGTTCCTTACTCTTCTTTTTCCTTAGAACTTCGTTAGAAGTTCTTTACTCTTTGAAAAACCGCTCGAAGAGAGGGAAAACTAAAACCAAAGGCCCGGCTTCGCAGCCTTCGAGAAGAAGAGGGGTTTTTAAAAAGCGAAGCCGACCAAGATAAACTAAAATAATAATGATAAAATAGAAATTTAGAAAATATTACAATAATATCAAATAGGACTGATTTATTAGAAAACCTTTTTCAAGGTTCCTTTTTTTGGATATGCATTTATTATAATTAATTAATTAAGTAATTAATTTAAATAGCATTGATCAATAGAGAATTTTAAAAATTCTCTTGTTAAAAATCTTTTGTTACATTTTCCTCTTTTTTATTTTTTTGCTTTTTTTTTTATCTATTTGTTCTATCTATAGCAATAGCTATTGTAATTTCCTTCCCTGCTCACTCGAAGAGAGGCTTCGCAGCCTGCTCGAAGAGAAGAAGGAAGAAAAAACCTCTCTTCGAGCAGGGGAGGGAGAGAGGGTGGCTTTTTTTAAAGCGCTTCCGAAGGAAGAAGCAACCCTGCTCACTCGAAGAGAGGCTTCGCAGCCGAAGGGAAGAAGAGAGGGTAGCAGGGGGGGAAAACCTGCGAAGCCGGAAGCAACTTCTTTAAAAAGAGTAAGGAAAACAAAGTTCTCTGTCTCAGACCAAAGGGAGGCTTAGAACTTCGTTACTGGAATAGCTTTCGCTACTTCGTTTTCTTTACTCCATAACTTTTTATATTAAAAATAGAAAAAATATAAAAAAAATAATGTAACAAAATAAAAAAAAAAACTGAAAAATTCTATGACATCAATTCTTCAATTCGCCCTATTTGCTTTAATTTTAGTTTCTTTTGCATTAGTAGTGGGTGTACCTGTTGTTTTTGCATCACCTAATGGATGGACTGAAAATAAAGGAGTGGTGTTTTCTGGTTTAAGTTTATGGTTATTGTTAGTATTTGCTGTAGGTATTTTCAATTCTTTTGTAGTTTAAAAAATAGTTCACTCCCATGCGTAGTTGAGGAGCAAAGTAACGAAATTCTGCGGCTTTCACAAACAGTAGGGTTTTAAAAAGTAAGGAAACGAAGTTCTAAGGAACTTCGTTGTTCGAAGAGAGGTTTTTCCTTTGCTACTCACTCGAAGAGAGGCTTCGCAGCCCGGCTTCGCAGCCAAAGGGAGGGAGAGAGCATCCCAGTAAAAAGCGAACTTCGTTAGAAATTCTGCGGCTTAGAATTTCGTTACTTTGCTCCTCAACTTCACTTTTTACTGGGATGTGGAGCAAAGGAAAATCAGTTTTTAAAAAAGGTAACAAAGTTCCTTATTTAAAAAAGAACTTCGTTACTGGAACAGCCTTCGCTTTTACTGGGATGCTCTCTCCCTTCCCTGCTCGAAGAGAGGTTTTTTCTTCCTTCTTCTCTTCGAGCAGGCTGCGAAGCCTCTCTTCGAGTGAGCAGCAAAGAAAAACCTCTCTTCGAGCAGGGAAGAAAAAACCTACGGTTTTAAAAAGAGTAAGGAAAACGAAGTTCTCCGTTCTCCAAAGGGCGGCTTATAACTTCGTTACTGGAACAGCCTTCGCTCCAACCCTTTGTTAATTGAATAATACTTTGTTACAACACTTTCATCAAAATAATTGATTTTTATAACTTTATAGGACTGATTTTCTTTGTTTCCTAAATAGGTTCTGCTTATTTTGAGAGAAAAAAATAGATACATTATATTTAAAGTAACTTTAAGTTAAGTAACTTCTATGGACTAAGCTTGTTTTTTACTCATGTCTGTAGCTATATGCTTTCGCCTTTTGCCCACTAATTTGGCAAATGAAAAAGTTAAGGAGCTCTTCTTCTCTCTCCCTCCCCTGCTCGAAGAGAGGGGAAGGCTGCGAAGCCGGAGCAAGGAACGAAGCTCTTTTTAAAGAAGTCGCTTTTTTTTTAAAGCGACTTCTTTAAAAAGAGCTTCGTTACTGGAACAGCCTTCGCTTTTTTAAAAACGCGGCCTTTGGTCTGGGACAGAGCAACTCAATCTTTTGTGAATAAGGATCCCAACTAACATAATTCCTTTTGTTTAAATTTTATTTCTCTTTAATTCACAAAATAGTGAATAAATAGTGTTCTTTAAAAATATTTTATATAAAAATGGAAGTAAATATTCTTGGATTAATCGCAACTGCTTTATTTATTATTATTCCAACTTCATTCTTATTAATTCTGTATGTTAAAACAGCATCTGCAGAATCTAATTAATTTAAATTATTCGTAAATTAAACAATTTTTATTTTGCTTCGTCCTTAGTCTTCGACAGAAGAGAAGACCAACTGTAGGTGATCAATTAAAAATTTTAATTTACGAATACTTTTTTTTTACTTTTTTAAACTTTTATTCTTTTTTTTTTTAAGTTTTGTTTTTTGCTTTCCTTCCCTGCTCGAAGAGAGGTTTTTCTTTGCTGCTCACTCGAAGAGAGGCTTCGCAGCCGAAGCAGCAAAGAAAAACCTCTCTTCGAGCAGGGTTGCTTCTTCCGAAGGAAGGCTTCGCAGCCTCTCTTCGAGCAGGGAAGAAAATAAATTTATTTCTATTTTATTCTAGAAGAATAAAATGTATAATTATTTATTAATTTTTTCATATATATATAATCTTAGGATATTATTCCTTTCTTACATAACGCATTTACTATTTCATTATTAAATTCTTTAATCATAGTATTATAGTAATTAATTTGTCCGTTGATAGCTTGATTTTGTAACAAAGTTATTTGTGGTCTTGATAAAGTTGAAAAAGGGAAAATAACGTTCTATTTTTACCTTTGGTTTGAGTTTTCCGTGCGAAGCAACCCTTCGGGTCTAGGATAGAGCGAAGCAACTCTTTTTTAAAAACGGCTTCGCTTTTTACTGGGATGCTCTCTTCCTGCTCGAAGAGAGGTTTTTACAAAGGCTGCGAAGCCGGAGCAGGGAGAGAGCAAAACCCAAAGGCCCGGCTTCGCAGCCTCTATTCAAGCAGGGAAGAAGAGGGGAAAAACGTCCAACTTTTATTTAAAAGCTTTAAGTCATTAATTTAAAAGCTTTTGAAGTCATCTAATTTTATAAAATTAGGTTTTTTCCACTTTTACCTTTTGCTGGTGTACGGTTAAGGAGATATTTCGCCGTTTTTTAAAACCGGTCCCTTTTTAAAAAACGAATGCGAAACAACGGGCAGGAACCGGTTTTAAAAAACGGCAGAAACCGATTGCAAAGTTTAGTTACTCCTTCCTCTCTCCCTCCCCTGCTTCCCTCTCTTCGAGCAGGGAAGAAGAGAGGTTTTTTCTTCCTTCTTCTCTTCGAGCAGGCTGCGAAGCCGGAGCAGGGTCGCTTTGCTTTTTAAAAAACCCTCTCTTCGAGCAAAGAAGCGAAGGAACGAAGTTCTAAGCCGCTCAAGAGTTTCGCTTTTCAACTACGAACGGAAGCGGGCTTTGGATTTGGAGAAGACATAACCCAACCCTTCAACCTCTAACGGTGCAAAACCTTTAATCGAAACGGATTTAGTTTGAACATTAAATTAAAAAAAAAATATATATATAAAAATGGCTAAAAAAAGCATGATTCAGCGTGAATTAAAACGCCAACGTCTCGTAATGAAATATTCAAAAAAACGTGCTGTATTAAAAAAATTGTTAAAAGAAACAACAGTTTTAAAAGAAAAATTAGCTTTACATAGAAAATTACAACAATTACCTCGAAATAGCTCTTTTGTAAGATTACACAATCGTTGTTTGGTAACTGGTAGACCTAAAGGTTACTTTAGAGATTTTGGCTTATCACGTCATGTTTTACGCGAAATGGCTCACCAAGGATTATTACCTGGTGTTACAAAATCGAGTTGGTAATTATAATTGGTAAAGTTTAGTTTCTTTTCTTTTTTTTTTTTCAAAAATTACTCCTTCCGTTTCTCTAAACGGACGAAGTTCGCCCTTTAGTTGCCTTTGGTTGCCCTTTGGTCTATATTTCTTCGGATTTTTTCCTTCCCTTCGGTTTGCGAAGCAAGTGAAGCGCTTTTTAAAAACTGCTCGAAGAGAGGAAGAAGCAACCCGTCGGTTTTCTGTCCCAGTAAAAAGCGAAGTTGAGGAGCGAAGCTCCTCAAGAGTAAGGAAAATGAAGTTCTGCTGCTTAGAACTTCGTTACTGTAACAGCCTTCGCTCCAACCCTTTGATTTGCTCTCTTCGAGCAGCAAGCAAAGCGCTTCCTTCGGAAGGAGTTGAGGAGCGAAGCTCCTCAACTCCGCGAGGGAAGACCAAAGGTAGAACTTCGTTACTTCGCTACCTGCCGGCTTCTACCAGACTGGGTAGGAGCCGGAGGGAGAGAATCAACTCCGCAGTAAAAGTGCGTCTTTCCTAAGGAACACTGACAAAACGGAGAACTTTGGTTCTTTGTTCCTTAGTTTCTTCGCTAGTTCAAGGCCGCAGGTAGTGAACGAAGGGCTATAGTTTTTTATAAAAAAGGGTCTTTTTATAAAATTAGAAAAAAAAAAAAAAATTTTGATTTGCCTTTTTGGTTTAAAAATTATAGGTTGCTAAAATAAGCCCTAAAAAAAATAAAAATGCCACGTCGTCCATTAAATAAAAAACGTATTCTTTTACCAGATCCAATTTATAATAGTGTAACAGTTCACATGTTAATTAACCGTGTTTTAAAAAGTGGAAAAAAATCTGTTGCGTATCGTATTGTTTACAATGCGTTAAAAGAAATTGGTGATAGTACAGGGAAAAACCCTGTTGAAGTTTTTGAAAAAGCTTTAGATAATGTCACTCCTAGAGTAGAAGTTAAACCAAGACGTCGTGCTGGTGCTATTCAATTAGTACCGCGCGTTTTACGTACTGGTGACAGATCAAAAGCAACAGCTTTACGCTGGGTTTTAGAGGGTTGTCATAAACGTTCGGGGCAACCTATGTTAAATCGTTTAAAAAATGAAATTATTGAAGCATACAAAAAAACAGGTTACGCTATTCGAAAAAAAGATGAATTACATAAAGTTGCAGTTAGTAACGCTATGTATGCTAAAAAACCACAAACAGTACTTAATGCTGTAAGCCAAATTACACTTTAAAAAATTTTTACGTCTAGTTCTGAAATTTTAAAATATCGTCAAATCTATATGGCTTATTTACATTCTAATTTATTTTATTTCGGTCTCTTCCTAAACTGAATAACAAAAGACGGTCTCGTTCTCACTCTCACTCTCACTCTCACTCTCACTCTTATGCCTATACTTATGCTTAGTTTTTTTTTTGACTAAGCATAAATATAGCATAAGACCATCTTTTGTTACTAAGCACTGAAGGAATTCTTTCCTCACTCACAGAGAGAAGAGAATCCTTTGATCTTCCTCGAAGGGGGTTGGAGCGAAGGCTGTTCCAGTAACGAAGTTCGGGTTTGAAAAAAGGCTCACTCCTTCGTTCCTTCGCTCCAATCCGAAGGGTTGCTTCTTCCTCTCTTCGAGCAGTTTTTAAAAAGCGCTACCCCTCGGTTTTTTTTTTAAAACCTTTTTTCAAAAGGAAGAAGAGGGGAAAATAAAAGAGAAGAACAAATAGCCGTATAAAAAAAAAAAATAATAAAAAATTCGATTCTTTGATCCTTTTATTTTTATAAAGTATGCAAAAATCGAATTAAAAATCAAATTAAAATCTATGAGTTTACAAATTTCTATTTTAACACCGGAGCGTCCTTTCTGGAATGGTCAAGCTGAGGAAATCATCCTTCCAACAGAAACAGGTGAAATGGGTGTTTTAAAAAATCACGCACCAATTATTACAGGATTAGATGTTGGTGCAATGTTAATTCGTTCAAATCAAGAATGGAATTCTTATGCAATTATGGGTGGTTTTGCTTTAGTAAAACAAAATGTAGTTACTATTTTGGCAAATGAAGCACAATCTTCTGAAAATATTGATCCAGAAGAAGCTAAAAATGCTTTTGAAACAGCAAAAATTAATTTAGAAAAAGCAGAAGGTGTTAAAGAAAAAGTTGAAGCAAATTTTGCATATAAACGTGCAAAAGCACGTTTCCAAGTAGTAAAAGCTCTAAAAAAAATTTAAGTAAAGTACGAAAATGCGTAAAAAATAAAAAACGCGACTTCAGAGTAAGGAAAACGAAGTAGCGAAGCTCTTTTTAAAGAAGTCGCTTTAAAAAAAAGCGACTTCTTTAAAAAGAGCTTCGCTACTTCGTTTTCCTTACTCCTCAACTTCAGTTACGAAGTAACGAAGTTCTAGCGAAGTAAGGAAGCTCTCCCCTCGTACATAGTTGAGGAATAAAGTACCGAAGTTATCACTTTGGTCTCCCCTCGAAATTCCTTCGCTAAACACTAAGAAATTTCTAACAAAGTTCCTTATCGGAGGAGCGACTGAAGTAACTTTGAGGAATTTGGAAAATGATGATTTAAATAAACAAAAAAAGGTTAAAAAAAAAAAACACCTTTTTCTTCCCTTCTCTTCGGTTTTTAAAAAAGCGAAGTTGAGGAGCGAAGGCTGTTCCAGCTGTTCCAGTAACGAAGTTCTTTTTTAAATAAGGAACTTCTAACGAAGTTCTTTTTTAAATAAGGAACTTCTAACGAAGTTCCTTATTCTTTGAAATTGAAAAACCTTTGGGTTTTTAAAAACCGGAGGGATCCGCTTTTTAAAAAGCGGAGCAAAGAAAACCCAAAGGGGGGGGAGCTTCGCTCCAACCCTTCGGTTTGCTCTCTTCGAGCAACAAGCAAAGTTCCCTCCGGGAAGCGAAACAAACAAAGCTCTTCCTTCGGAAAGCGAAGCAACTCCCTTCTTCCCTCTTTTCTTGCTTCGTCTTTAGATACAAAAAGACGAAGCATAAGGAAAAGAGAGAAGAGCGTCTTTTTGTTACTAATTGTTACTAAGAGTGGAGCGGAAAACCATCTCCCCTTGACAAAGAAGCCAAATACGCAAATTTCACTAAAATCTAAAAAGTGAAGACTAAATAAAAATCTCTAAATTAAAAATGATATAATTATTAAAAATAATCAATAATTCTACATTGATTTAATTTAAATAGGATTTAGTTCTATTTTTCTTTGTGTGGAGCGAATCTTTCCCCTTTGGTTTTTCCTTTGCTGCTCTCCCGAAGGGACGGCTTCGCAGCCAAACCTTCTCTTCGAGAGGGACGGCTTCGCAGCCAAACCGAAGGGAGTAAGGAACTTCTAACGAAGTTCCTTATTTAAAAAAGAACTTCGTTACTGGAACAGCTGGAACAGCCTTCGCTTTTTATTGGGATGCTCTCTTCCTGTTCGAAGAGAGGTTTTTTCTTCCTTCTTCTCTTCGAGCAGGCTGCGAAGCCTCTCTTCGAGTGAGCAGCAAAGTAAAAACCTCTCTTCGAGCAGGGGGCTTCGCATTTTAAAAACCTCTCTTCGAGCAGGGGGCTTCGCTTTTTAAAAAATCTCTTCGAGAGGGAGAGAGCATCCCATTAAAAAGCGAAGCAAGAAAAACCTTTCCACTCTTCTCTCTTCAAGTGAGCAAGGAAGAAAAACCTTTGAAAAAACCGTGGAGCGAAGGCTGTTCCAGTAACGAAGTTCTAAGCCGCCCTTTGGTCTGGGATAGAGAACTTCGTTCTCCTTACGCTTTTTAAAGAAGTCGATTCTTCCATTTTCCAGAGGGAAGACTTCGTTCCTTTGCTTTTTTAAAAACGCGGAGCTTGCTGCTCGAAGAGAGCAACCCAACTTCGCACGGGACGATCAATTTTTTAAACCCGGCGGAAGTGGTTCTTTCATTTAAAAACACAGCTAAACAAATTAAACATAAAAACGAACAGGAGCCGTGTGCTATGTAAGTTGCAAGCACGGATCTAAAGAAAATTTTTGAGTGCTTTGGATTTTAAAACTGCGACGTTGTTCTTAGTTTACTTTTTTGTAGAGGAAGAGAACAAACGCGGAAATAACTGTAGAAAAAAAAAACAGGTTCCCTCCAAACCCAGCAGGTTTTTAAAAACCGATAACGAAGTTCGTGGAGCGAAGGAACGAAGTTCTAAGAAACTTCGCTTCCCCTCCGCTTATAGGGTCGCTTTCAAGTCCATCTAGAGGCAGAGCTAGCAAGAGAGAGCCCCTAAAATTCGGCAGTTTTTCTTTTTATTTCACTTTAAATCCAGAAAAACCCTCATAGTTTTTCTAACTATGTATTTCCACGGTGCACGTTTCTCAAATTATGAAGCATGGTTAAGTGATCCAACTCACATCAAACCAAGTGCACAAGTTGTTTGGCCAATTGTAGGTCAAGAAATTTTAAACGGTGACGTAGGTGGTGGTTTCCAAGGTATTCAAATTACTTCAGGTTTCTTCCAATTATGGCGCGCTGGTGGTATTACAAGCGAGTTACAACTATACACAACTGCTATTGGTGGTTTAGTATTAGCTGCGGCTTGTTTCTTTGCTGGTTGGTTCCATTACCACAAAGCAGCTCCTAAACTGGAGTGGTTCCAAAACGTTGAATCTATGTTAAACCACCACTTAGGAGGTTTATTAGGTTTAGGTAGCTTAGCTTGGGCAGGTCACCAAATTCACGTTTCATTACCAATTAACAAATTATTAGATGCTGGTGTAGATCCAAAAGAAATTCCTTTACCTCATGAATTATTATTAAATAAATCAATTATGGCAGATTTATACCCTAGTTTTTCTAAAGGTTTAGCACCATTCTTTACATTAAACTGGAGTGAATACAGTGATTTCTTAACATTTAAAGGTGGTTTAAACCCAGTAACTGGTGGTTTATGGTTAAGTGATACAGCTCACCACCACGTAGCTATTGCAGTTCTATTCTTAGTAGCTGGTCACCAATACCGTACTAACTGGGGTCTTGGCCACAGTATCAAAGAAATTCTGGATTTTATTTTTTTAGTCCCTTCTGAGAGAAACCTCAGTCGAAAAATCTGCTTAAAAAAGGGAAACCCTGGTCGGCTTCGCAGCCGAGAACGCACTCAAGCACAAAGCCACACATTTACAATGTGGTTGTTTCGCTCTGGTTTTCCCTTTGGTCAACCAAAGGTCCCAGACAAGTTTGAAGGCGTTCCGCCAGACAATCCTTTGCCAAGCTGTAAAATAACCCGTAACTCTTCTAACTCCTCCGAATTGGAAGAAAGAAGCTTAAGTCAAAGTCAAGATAAAAGTCAAGAAAAAAGTCAAGAAAAACAGTCCGTTGATAAAGAAGCGCTTTTAAAAAAAAACGCAATTCCATCTTTAGAAATTCCTTTCAATTTTAATCCCTTCTTTGTTCCTGGTATTTATTGTATCTTAAATAAAGAAACACCAAAACGCTATATTGGTGAAGCAGCCAATTTAGCCTACCGTTTAAGCGACCACCTCACTACACTACAAAATAACAGCCATGACTGTAAACCACTTCAAACAGATTGGAACAATTTAGGTGCTGCTAATTTTGAGTTCATTATTTTAGAAATGGGTGAAAATCCTTTTGCGGATCGTGTAAAACGATTACAGGTTGAACGCCAATATATTCAAACGTACAGAAACAATTGTTATAATACCTTAGGTCTTGTTTTAATTCGAGAAGCAGTTTTAACAACCGATCAAAGAAGAAACAGTATTAAAGTCATTGTTTATGGTATCGCTTATGAAAGCGTAAGTTCAGCAGCCAGAGCTAATCTAGTTAGTATAGAAACAGCTCGTAATAAGTTAAATAATCCACAAGAAACAGAATAGCAATACGCAGAAAAAAACAAACGTGTTGCTAGTAATGTAGCCAGAGCTGTTGTTGTGGATAATAAATATTACGCGAGCGTTGGTATTGCTGCTGCAAATAAAAGGGTTTCTGAAACAATAGTACGTAAATATATTCAAAATAACATTAACTAGCGTTATTTTGACTCTCTTAATGCGGAAGAAAAACTTAAAATCACAAATTTGAGTGAAGCAATGAGTGATTCTGGAACTTTTTTGCATGGACGTAAAGTTCAAGTAAAAGACCAGATTTATCCAAGTATTATTCAAACTGCAAGAGCTTTTAATATTCATCCACGTTCTGTACGTAAACGTATTCTTTCTCAAACAGAAAATTTTAAAGACTGGAAATGGGCTGATGACTAACGGGTTATTTTTTCAGAAGGTTCAACGACTATCCCGGAAGGGAGTAGGTCAAAAGCTTGACCGAAACAGCAGATACCTTACCATTGCTTTTCAATTTTAAATTTTAGTTGAAGTGTAAAGAACGAAGCTTCTTATTTAAAAAGAACGAAGCTTCGTTCTTTACACTTCGTCTAAAATTTAACGTTTAAGGTAGCAATGAAGGTAATGATATAGTCTGGTCTTTACAGCAATGTAAAGAAAATTTATTAAAACTAACTGTCCCAGAATAAAATGTTTAATAAATTTTATTTTAAGGTAGCGACTTAAAATTAACATAACGGCACACAAGGGTCCTTTCACAGGTGAAGGTCACGTAGGTTTATACGAAATTTTAACTACATCATGGCACGCACAATTAGCTATTAACTTAGCTTTATTTGGTTCATTATCAATTATTGTAGCTCATCACATGTATGCTATGCCCCCATACCCGTATTTAGCTACTGATTATGGTACTCAATTATCATTATTTACACACCACATGTGGATTGGTGGTTTCTGTGTAGTAGGTGCTGGTGCGCACGCAGCTATTTTTATGGTTCGTGATTACGATCCAACTAATAACTATAATAACTTATTAGATCGTGTTATCCGTCACCGTGATGCTATGATTTCACATTTAAACTGGGTTTGTATTTTCTTAGGCTTCCACAGTTTTGGTTTATATATTCACAATGATACTATGAGTGCATTAGGTCGTCCACAAGATATGTTCTCTGATACTGCTATTCAACTTCAACCTGTTTTTGCACAATGGATTCAAAATACTCACTTTACAGCTCCTCAATTAACAGCACCAAATGCTTTAGCTGCTACAAGTTTAACTTGGGGTGGTGACGTTGTTGCTGTTGGTGGTAAAGTTGCTATGATGCCAATTTCGTTAGGTACTGCTGACTTCCTGGTGCATCACATTCATGCGTTTACGATTCATGTAACTGTTTTAATTTTATTAAAAGGTGTTTTATATGCTCGTAGTTCTCGTTTAATCCCTGATAAAGCAAACTTAGGTTTCCGTTTCCCTTGTGATGGTCCTGGTCGTGGAGGTACTTGTCAAGTTTCTGCTTGGGACCACGTGTTCCTTGGTCTATTCTGGATGTATAACTCTTTATCAATTGTTATTTTCCACTTCAGTTGGAAAATGCAATCTGACGTTTGGGGTACTGTTACTGATTCAGGTGTTTCACACATTACTGGTGGTAACTTTGGGCAAAGCGCTAATACAATTAATGGATGGTTACGTGACTTCTTATGGGCACAATCATCTCAAGTTATTCAATCTTACGGTTCATCATTATCTGCTTATGGTTTAATGTTCTTAGGTGCCCATTTCGTTTGGGCATTCTCATTAATGTTCCTTTTCTCAGGTCGTGGTTACTGGCAGGAGTTAATTGAATCAATCGTATGGGCACACAATAAACTACGTGTTGCTCCATCTATTCAACCACGTGCTTTAAGTATTACTCAAGGTCGTGCGGTAGGTGTTGCTCACTACTTATTAGGTGGTATCGCAACAACTTGGTCATTCTTCTTAGCTCGTATTATCGCCGTTGGTTAGATAATAATGAGTTGGGGTTAAAAACCCAGAAGTTTTATTTTTAATCATTAATAATGGAATTTAATACGTGGAGCGAAGCTCTTAGGGAGCTTCGCTCCACGTATTAAATTCCATTATTAATGATTAGAGGTAATACCTAATATACATACAAGAGTAAACAGTGTAGCTCTTGTTGAGGAGCGAAGGAGCGAAACTCTTGAGGAGCGAAGGAACAACGTTCTAAGGAACTTCGTTCTAAGGAACTTCGTTAGAAGTTCCTTACTCTTGAGGAGCCAAGGAACTTCTAACGAAGTTCCTTACTCTTGAGGAGCGAAGCTCTCCCCTTTTATATAAAAGGGGAGAGCTTCGCTTCAAGTGAATATTTTTGAGTGAATCGAAAAAAAGTCTTGTATTATATAATCATATACTGTATGATTTAAACAAATCATTAAAAAACGTTTTTTTGACACGAGTTACGAAGTCGCTTTTTTTTAAAGTGACTTCTTTAAAAAGAGCTTCGCTACTTCTTTGTAAATTTTTTATGGTTTTTAACCATTAGTTCGCGCTCACTGGTCTTCCGTAGGAAGAATGACTAGAGAACACGTTGGAGCGAAGGAGCAAAATAATGAAGTTCGACCTTTGGCCTTTGGTTTTGGTTTTCCGCTCTTCGAGCGGAAAACTCGAATGAAAAAGCAATCAAACGGAGGATTCCCGCCGTTCTCACTCTTGTCCTTAGATTCACTCTCTTCAATTCTTCCGGCTCAAGAGGGAAGTTCTTCAATGTGAGAGAGAACTAAGAGTGAAATGGAAAAACGTAAAAGACTAAAGACTAAGGAAACGAAGTTTCTTAACAGCGATTTAACCTCGTATGGTTGGAACGAAGAAACGAAGTTTTAAGGAACTTCGTTTTTCTTATTTATTAACTTTGCACGAAGCAACTTCGTTCCGTTGTTTCTTCGCCCCTTCACAACTTCGCAACTGAAGTACTTTTGGGGTTTTAAAAACCCCAAGGTGTGAACTTATAGCAAAAGCCTATAAAAAGCTGGAGCGAAGTTCCGCAACAGCTATTGCCCAATCAGCAAAGAAACAAGTTATTTTCGGGTTGCTAACTCAATGGTAGAGTACTCGGCTTTTAACCGATAAGTTCTGGGTTCGAGTCCCAGGTAACCCATAAAATTAAAAAAGAGACTTGACGAATTACTAAAAATAGTATATATTTTTGATTATATAAGCTTGCTTAGCTCAGTTGGTTAGAGCGTCCGTTTCATAAGCTGATTGTCACTAGTTCAAATCTAGTAGCAGGCAAAAGAATAGGTAAAATACTTACTTATATAAAAAGTAGCATAGTTATAATATATTATTCAGTTTTCCCCTCTTCGCGTTTCACAACCCTCTCTTCGAGCAGGCTGCGAAGCCGGGCCTTTGTTTTCGTTTTCCCAGTCCTCCCTCTCTTCGAGCAGGGAGGACTGGGAAAACGAAAACAAAGGCCCGGCTTCGCAGCCTTCCTTTCGGTTTTTAAAAACCGAAGCGCGAAGAGAGGTTTTTAAAAACCGAAGCGCGAAGAGAGGAAAACAAAAACCAAAGGCTATGAGTTAAAAAATAAATAAAATATATGGTATAGTCAAACGGATTAATCTACTTTAATATTAATAGATTAATAGATTAATAAATTATATGACTATTTTAGATTGATTATTGCTTTTGTTTTTGAGTTTTCCCTCCCTGCTACCCTCTCTTCTTCCCTGCTCGAAGAGAGGGTAGCAGGGAAGAAGAGAGGGAGGACTGGGACAGTAAAACCAAAGGCCCGGCTTCGGTTTTTAAAAAGCGAAGCCGACCAGAAAAACCGCTCGAAGAGGGGGAAAACTAAAACCAAAGACCCGGCTTCGCTTTTTAAAAACTCTCTTCTTTCCTGCTCGAAGAGAGTTTTTAAAAAAGCGAAGCCGCTCAAACCAAAGGCAAGCAAAAACAAACGAGCCAAGAACGAAAAATGCTTCGAGTCAAACGAGGCAAAAGCAATAGCACTTAAAAAAATAAAAAATTTTTTATTTTTACAATTCTAAAATTTTTAAATATTCTTAAGAAACAAACTAAAATGAATAATGTTTTTATTTCATGTAAAGAATCCAGAATTGAAAATAATCGAAGTTTTTATGGATGCTTTAATTTAGGTACCTTTGATGCTGCACAAAGTTTAACTGTAGCTAACGCTTTAAGACGTACATTATTATCAGAATGTCCAGGTCTAGGTATAATCTCTGTAACAATAGAAAACGTTTCTCATGAATATAGTACATTACCAGGAATGCGTGAATCAGTTTTAGATTTACTTTTAAATTTAAAAGAAATTGTTTTCTGTTCTGGTAAGCGAAACAACTTTAACTATTCTGATAAGAGCAAAGGGGTTGGAACGAAGCTCTTGAGGAGCGAAGCTCTTCAAGAGCTTCGCTCCTCAACTACTGATGTAAATAAAAGTGAACTAATAAAAGATAATGAAAAAACAACTGCATTAATTTATGAAAAAACTGGCATAACCTCTTTCCAAAGCCAACGAGGCCCTAAAAAACCAATTGTAGGGTATCTAAAAGTAAAAGGTCCTGGCGTTATCCGTGCAAAGGATTTAAAACTTCCGCCATTAATTCAATGTGTAGATCCAGATCAATATATTGCAACTTTAGCTGAAGATGGTTTTTTATGTATGAAATTTATTATTATGGAAGGTAAAGGATACCTTATCCAAAAAAGTAATTCTTTTATAGATAATACATTAGTAAAAAAACGTGCAAATCTTTTAAGTTCACTTAAAAGTTTTAAATCAGACGGCCTCTCTACTGTGCGTAGCAACCCCTTCTCCATAGGAGAGGAAGAGATTTTAACAGGGTTTGAAAAAGAGGGAGCTTTTGTTCTGGGACAGAAAACACCTTTTTTAAAAAACCTTCCTGAGCGCGTAGCTACCCTCTCTTCGAGCAGAGAAGAAGCAAGAAGAATGAAGGGCTTTGAAAAAGAGGGGCCATTAAACGTTAAAGCCAAAAGAGAATCAGAAAGCAAACCATTAAATTTGGATTGTGTTTTTAATCCTGTTACAAAGGTGTCTTATATAATTGAAGATTTTGATAATAAAGTAACAAATGATTTTAATCAAAATTTGAATTTTGTAAATGATTTTTCTTCTTTAATTGAAAGTAGTCATTATTTAAAAAAAAATTTACCTTTTTTACTTATTGACTCAACAAAAGGAACAATGTATCAGCAAAAAGAAATTTCTCTAAATGGAAAAACTCTTTCTAATTTAATCGAAACATACACAAAATATGAAATGCAAGAATTATCTAGTTATTTACATCCATTAAAAAAACAAAATTCTCTACACAATATTGTTTTAGAAATTTGGACAAATGGTAGTTTACATCCACGTGAAGCTTTAGCATTAGGTTTTCAAAATTTAGGTTCACTATTTTTAAATTTACAAAAAACTAAAGTTTTCTAATTAAGTTCAGGTTATTTACGCTCCGTGCTCTCTTCTTCCCAGCCGGCTTCGCAGCCCGGCTTCGCAGCCGAAGGGAGAGTTGCTCCTTTCCCCTCCGGGATCAGAAGAGAGGGAGGAGCGTTTTTAAAAACCGGAGTGGTTAAAACAGAAAAGAAGAACGAAGTTTTACCTTTGGTCTTCTATTTCCCTCTCTTCTTCACGCGAAGTAATGAAGTTCTACCTTTGGTCGCATTCTTGCTGGAGCGAAGGAATGAAGCTCTCCCTTTGGGTTTTTAAAAAAGCGGTTTTTGGTCTGGGACAGAGCAAAGGTTTTTTCTTGCTTCTTCCTCTCTCCCTTCGGCTGCGAAGCTGGAGCAGTTTTTCAAAAGCGCTTTAAAAAAAGCTTTGTTCCACACCCAAAGGTTTTCCTTTGCTGCTCTCCCGAAGGGACGGCTTCGCAGCCAAACCTTCTCTTCGAGAGGGACGGCTTCGCAGCCAAACCGAAGGGAGTAAGGAACTTCGTTAGAAGTTCCTTATTTAAAAAAGAACTTCGTTACTGGAACAGCTGGAACAGCCTTCGCTTTTTATTGGGATGCTCTCTTTCTCCCTTCGGCTGCGAAGCCGGGCTGCGAAGCCTCTCTTCGAGTGAGCAGCAAAAGAAAAACCTCTCTTCGAGCAGGGTTGCTTCGCACGGACACAAAAATAAATTTAATAAATAATTAATTTAATTTAATAAATAATTAAATTAAAAAGGTAAAAAATTTATGTTTTGAATAATCATTACTATATTGATCATTATATATAATTGTAATTATATTATATAATGATCAATATATATCTATAAATTTAAATTTTTGTAAGAAAACTCTTTAAGACTAAATTTCGTACAATTTAATACTATTTATAAAAATAAAGAGCAAAAACAGAGTATTTTTTCTTATTTTTAAATTTATTTTTGTGTCCGTGCGAAGCAACCCTTCGGTTTGCGAAGCAAGCGAAGCAAGCGAAGCAAGCGAAGCAAGCGAAGCAAGCAAAGCAAGCAAAGCAAGCAAAGCGCTTTTTAAAAACTGCTCGAAGAGAGGAAGAAGCAACCCTGCTCTTCCCGAAGGGAGAGAGGTTTTCCTTTGCTGCTCACTCGAAGAGAGGCTTCGCAGCCTGCTCGAAGAGAAGAAGGAAGAAAAAACCTCTCTTCGAGCAGGAGAGGGAGAGAGCATCCCAGTAAAAAGCGAAGTTGAGGAGCAAAGGAAAGAAGTTCTAAGGAACTTCGTTAGAAATTCCTTAGAACTTCGTTTCCCCTCTCTTCGAGCAGGGGAGAAGCAACCCTTTTTAAAAAAAGGGAGAGCTTTGCTGCTCTCCCTTCGGGAGAAAAACCCTTCGGTTTTTTCTTTGCTCCGCATCCCAGTAAAAAGCGAAGCAAGCAAAGTAAGGAACTTCGTTAGAAGTTCTAAGGAACTTCGTTACCCTTTTTAAAAACCGGTTTTCCTTTGCTTCTTCCTTCCCCAAAGGTTTTTTCAAAGGAAGAGCTTTAAAAAAAGCTTTGTTCCACACCCGAAGGGAGAGAGCATCTCAGTAAAAAGCGAAGTAACTAGGTGTTAATTTCTACTTTGTTTAATCTCAAAAAAATAAAAATTCTTAGAAATGCCAGCGCTTATTATTTTGGATCCTTACGCTTATCCTTAAATTTTACCACTATGCAATTTTGAAAATAGTCCTTTATGACAAATAGCACTTTTAGATTATTTATCTTATAAACAAAATAATATACAAAGTATGAATATCGAATTAGTTTTTCAATTAGGTTCTTTACTTCTAGTCGTAGCAGCAGGCCCACTTGTTGTAGTTTTATTATCATTACGTGGTGGTAATCTATAATTTATAATATCTAATCTTACAGTTCTATAGATCTATAGATATATAGATTATAAATTTATAAACCTATATATCTATAATCTATAGACCTATAAATCTATAGATATTTAAGCTACCTTTGGTTTGAGTTTTTCCTTCCCTTCGGGTTTGGGATAGAGCGAAGCAACCCTTTTTTAAAAACGGCTTCGCTTTTTACTGGGACCTTTGGTTTTACTGTCCCAGTCCAAAAGGCTGCGAAGCCGACCAGAAAAACCGAAGGGAAGAGCGCAAAGAGGGGTTTTTCCTTTGCTTCTTTTTTCCCGAAGGTTTTTTCAAAGGAAGAGCTTTAAAAAAAGCTTTGTTCCACATTCGAAGGGAGAGAGCATCTCAGTAAAAAGCGAAGCCGACCAGGAAAAACCGCTCGAAGAGGGGGAAAACTAAAACCAAAGACCCGGCTTCGCTTTTTTAAAAACCTCTCTTCGAGCAGAGAAGAAGAGCGGAAAAACCTAAAAATTTAAATTTTTTTATTTAATAGAAATAATACATAAAAAAAAATATATATAGTCTCAAACTTGCGTATTACAAATCCATGTGGTTTATTAATATCAGGCGTCAATGATTAAGTTTGATTATATTTACTATAAAAAGAGTTGTAGAAATTCTATTTCTATTTATGGTTAGTTAATTCTACATTTTTATAAAAGACTTGCGTAATTTATTATTATATGGTATAATATAAATACCAGGCCTCAATGATGAAGCTTGAAATCTTTAAAGAGAAAAAGCATACTTTCTTAGTAAAGTTTGTTCAAAAAAAAGAATTAACTTTTTGTCCTTAGTCTTCAACACTCTTCTTCCGCCTCTTCTTCTGAGAGAGAAGACCAAAGAACACGATTTTAATACGGAGAGTATCAAAAAAATAAATATATATTACTATGACAGCAATTTTAGAACGTCGTGAAAGTACTAGCCTTTGGGCTCGTTTTTGTGAATGGGTAACTTCAACAGAAAACCGTATTTACATCGGTTGGTTTGGTGTGGTAATGATTCCTACACTTTTAACTGCTACTAGCGTATTCATCATCGCTTTTATCGCTGCTCCGCCAGTTGATATCGATGGTATCCGTGAACCAGTTTCAGGTTCTTTATTATACGGTAACAACATCATCACTGGTGCTGTAATCCCTCTTTCTAACGCTATCGGTCTGCATTAACCGAAAAGAAGTGCCTCGTAAGCAGTTAAATTTAAGCAGTTAAATTTTAGCCTTTGCATGCTACTGTCCCAGAAAAAAAGCAAAGGAAATTTTTTAATAGGCTCAAAGCTGCTCGGTAGCTCTCAAATAAAGAGCTACTTGTGGTGACATTGCGAGCAAACTGGGTGAAATGCGGGGAGACTAAGTTAATTGTTAATATGTTAATCCGCAGCGAAGTTAGGGAGGGCATTCAAGATTTTTATACTCAAAATCCTATTGCAAATCTTTTATTTGAAGAAGATTTTTTAGTAAATGAAGATTTTGAATAGGTTCCCTAAAACGTTCAGAGACTAGAGCTTGAGTCCCAACAATAAAAGCTCACTAGCGCCCAGGATCTCTTTTAAGGGAAACAAATTCAATTTTAAAAGAGATTATGATATAGTCCACACCTTAAGGAAACTTTTGGATATATGTGTTCTACCCAATTTGGGAAGCTGCGTCTTTAGACGAATGGTTATACAACGGTGGTCCTTACGAAATGATCGTATTACACTTCTTATTAGGTGTATGTTGTTACATGGGTTTCCTATTCGTGGCCCAACAAAAGGGTGACCTTTTGATTTTTAACACTGACTCAACTCTACCATTAATTCAATGAAATAAATTGAATTGGTGGGGAGGCTTAAGGTCTGTTTCTCGTTTTTTTAACACCCGTTCCTTTGGAACAAAAAAGAAATGCTCAAAAGGGGGTATTAATGATAAATAATTCAAATAATTCAACAAATTATCAAATCGTAGATTATAAAGGTGCTTTAGACTTTTCAACAGAAGAAAAAACCAGTTTAATTTCAAAAAAGTTAATTGAAATGGTAAAAAGCCAAATTGTTAAAATCATTCCTTTAATCCAATCGAATCAAACTTCTTTCAACTTTTTTACTTTTGAAAAAGCCGAAAGAGGAAGTGGTATGATTACTGGAAAAGCTGGTCTTTACTCAATTGTTAACACAAAAACAAAGAAAATTTATTTAGGAGGTTCTGGTGATTTAGCTCAGAGAAAAGGCGAGCATAAACAGAATTTTACGAAATCTGGTCGATCAACTAAACTGAATGCTTCAATTCGTAAGGATCTGGCAGAAGGAAGTTTTAGCGATTTTTTCTTTATACCTCTAGTAGTTTTTGATTTAGATAAAGTAACAGGTTTTGAAACAGGAAGTTCTTCCTCGGTTAAAAAGCAAATTGCCGAGTATTTAGATTTAAGAGTTGAAAAACCTCTTTTAGAGGAATTTCTAAGTTCAAATTCTGATTATCAAGCATTTTTCTATAATTTAACAACTATTGGTCCTTTTCAAGAAGGAAATACTTTTGGGGGATCACCTAAAAGTGGAGCTTTAGATAGACCTATTCGTTTTAAAAACTATGCTTGGGAAAGTGTTTCAGCTGCGTCTAAATCTCTTGACGCTGATAGAAGAGCAGTACGTTATAAACGTGACAATGGAATTATGAAGGAAATTTCTTTAAAAGATTTTCAAAACTTTGAGGGTATTAAAATTTATAATTCAAATGCTTCTTAATATTACCAAAATCCAAGCCCGGAATTTCAGGAACTAAAGAAAACACTTTTTCCTAGAAAATTTAAATAAACTAAACAAATTCTTTTTTACTTTTTTTTAGTTTATTTAAATTATTTACGATTATTTTGAATTATTTAAAATTATTTAAGAAACGTGACATACTTTACAGCTCGTCTTTTCCCTGCTCTCTGTTCCTCCCCTCTCGAAGAGAAGGGGAAAGAGAGGTTTTTAAAAAAACGAAGCAACCCTTTCTCTTTCTATAGAGAAAGAAAGAGCTGTAAGTTGTTTGAAACCTGCCTTTTATTTAAAAGGTGGTTTTTCAAAACAGAACTTTAAGTAACGGTGAACCCTAAAGCTAATTCTTTTTTCTCTTTCTGTTTATAAAAGAGAAATTAAAAAGACTAGCCATGGCAATACCGTGGGAAGAATTAACATTGAGAAACCGGCTACAAATAAATTCAAATTTATGCCTTGTTAATTCCCTGTAACGACTGATTCGAAAGAAGAGAGCTTAAAATAGACTTTTAAGCTAACACGTCAGCACTCGTCGGTTTCAGCTTACTATGACAAGAGGTCTAAGGTAAGTGACGAGTTGAAGGTATAGTCTAAACTTAATAGAAATATTAAGATCAATTTGCGTGAATGGGAATTATCTTTCCGTTTAGGTATGCGTCCATGGATTGCTGTTGCTTACTCTGCACCAGTTGCAGCTGCAACTGCAGTATTTTTAATTTACCCAATCGGACAAGGTTCGTTCTCTGACGGTATGCCTTTAGGTATTTCAGGAACTTTCAACTTTATGATCGTATTCCAAGCTGAACATATATTTTTGTGTTCATTAAATCAGGTGAATTGCTGGAAAGCTCTGCACCGTACTATTATAACCAATCGCCCTTTTAAAAAAGGCGATTATCTTAAACTAAAAGAAGGATATAATGTCTTTTAAAAATTCTGATGAATTCTGTAGACAAAAAGAAAAAGCAGCATTATCTTTAATTAAAGAAAACGGACATTTTTTTATATCCGGAACCTACAAAAATAGAGAATCTTCGCTACTAGTTTTTTGTCCTTCTTGTGATTTAGAAATCTCAACAACTTACTATAATTACATGAGGTCAAAAACAGGTTGTCTTATTTAACGAAAACAACGGTATTGTTATCTCTAAAACACTTCACATGCTATTCCACAATAAATTCGGGTATAGAAATAACAATATATCTCAATTTAAAAAGTTTATTTTAAGTCTTATTAATAGTACGAATCGCGTGCCAATCAGCAGCCAAGGGGAATCGGAAGGTTCTCACGGTTCAGAGACTAGAGTATACGATCCAGAACGGATTATGAAACTCCACGAGCGCCTGGGAAAGATTGAAAAAGAAAATCTTTCGTGATATAGTCCGACACTCTTCGGAAACGAGGAGAGTATAGGATAAAGAGCCTATACAAAACTGTTGAACATTCTTATGCACCCATTCCACATGTTAGGTGTAGCAGGTGTATTCGGTGGTTCATTATTCTCAGCAATGCATAAATAGAACTGTGCCTTTCTTTAGTGATAAAGATCGAAAACGGGGTGAAATGCTGGGAACCTAAAAAAATATAAAAAGCAAATATACCGCTCTGACGTTAATAAATTAACGTCAGTTTTTTAAAGAATACTTGAAGAGCTTCGCTCCTCTTTTTTACTGGGACAGTAAAAACCAACGGTTTTTGCTTCCTTGCTCACTCGAAGAGAGAAGAGAGGAAACCAAAGGAAGAGCTTCGCTTCAATTCTTTCTGAATTTTTTGATAATTAAACCATAAATCTATTAAACTATTACAACTATACCAAAATCAACACAAGATTTTATAAAACTCGCTATTCAAGGCATTAAAAAAGGCAACCTTCATGAAAATCCTGTTTCTTTATTTAAAAGCCCTAATGCTGTAAAAGTCAAGGAGCCAGAAACTGAAGATTCAAAAAAACTCACTAAGATAATAAAGGAGATTATTTTGAATCTTACGGAAGAAGCACAAGCTCTTTTAAAAAAAACAGAAACAGTTCTTTCAGAGTTGGAACCTGATGATTTAATGCAACCCACTATTGTAACACAAGAAAAATTAACAAATAACGCAGCTATTGTAACGCTCTGCTTACAAGTAGAACCTGAAAACGATTCTTTTAATTTTTTAAACAATATTAAAGAGTACGCTCGTAATACTGCTATTCAAAAGCACCATATTCTTCCAAAATATTTATTTAAAAAGGAAATGGAAAGTTTTTATGATAGTCCTTTAAATCTTATTTCTTTAACAATAGAAGATCATATTAAAGCACACGAACTACTTTATAATGTTTACAACAATGAAAGAGATCGTGGGGCTGTTTTAATGTTATCAGGGCGAACTTCTGAAGGCGTACGTGTATGGCAACAACAAGGAGCTTATGCAACAAACAACCTTATGAGAGAGCAAAAAAGGACTGTCTTCGACCCAGAATGGCAACGTGAAATGGCATTACGCTCGATGCAAAACCCCGACGCTCTGCAAATTCGAAGTAAGGGCGGAAAAAAAGGCGGCTTTAATGCAAAAAAAGGCATTGCTATTAAGCTGCATCAACGTTTTGTGTTCTCTTATAAGGGTAAAGAGTTTCTTTGTATTTTCAAGTGCCAAACAGGTGGTGAGGTTTGCAAGTTATTAAACGAGGCTATTCCAACAAAAATAACACGAGTTACCACATTATTAAACGGTAGTAGATCAATGGCATATGGTTGGTCTTGCAAAGAGATTAAGAAAGAGATTAAGTAAGAAGAAAGTCTTTTTAAACTTTAAAACGGAATATTTAGTTCTTTTATTTTTTCATGGCAATCAGCAGCGAAGCCAAGGATGGGCTTTGTGTCCTTGGAACGTTCAGAGACTAGAGCTTGAGTCCCAACAATAAAAGCTCACTAGCGCCCTGGATCTTATTAATATATTTACTAGTAAGATCATGATATAGTCCGACACTGCCTAAAAAGGCAGAGCTGTTTAATCTTCATTAAACAGCAAACAGATATGGGTTCATTAGTAACTTCATCTTTAATCCGTGAAACAACTGAAAACGAATCAGCTAACGCTGGGTACCGTTTCGGACAAGAAGAAGAAACTTACAACATCGTTGCAGCTCACGGTTACTTCGGTCGTTTAATCTTCCAATATGCTTCATTCAACAACTCTCGTTCATTACACTTCTTCTTAGCAATTTGGCCAGTTGTAGGTAAAAACCATTTGCCCCTTTAATAGGTAACTATTAATTTGAATTCGTCTAAAAGGAGAATCCCTTGCAAAGAAGGCAACCCCTTGCAATCAAGGCAATTCCTTACTAAAGAATAAATAGATTATTTAAAATATTACCTTTGTTTTCAGTTCTCCCATTTATATAGGGAAACAAAAAGCCCAAAGGTGTAAAGATTATTAAAAATTAAAAAAAAGAGATTGATTAAATATTAAAAAGAATAAGCTATAATTTTAAGTGGAGAATAATTTTGTAAAAAAAAAAAGTTTATGTTAGGTAGAAGAAGTAAAATTGATTGGACCGCAGCAATTCATCGAGAAGCAGAAAAATATGGTCATACGGTATATAAAATAACATCGAGTTTAGGAAAATCTCCTACTAGGAGATCTTACGTCCTTTGGTCTTGTAATTTACACCCGGACGGGGGTAAGCATAGCTTTTCTAAAGAAGATTCTAAGTTAAAAGATCTTTTAGCTAAAAATATAATGACGTCTTCTGAAATTGAAGATCTTATTTCAATGTATCCGGGTGAACAGTTTTATGTTCCTCGCGTTGATGAATACGTAAAATATTCAGGAACACAACGTACAGCTTGTTGCGTAATGTTACTTCACAAGAATCGCGCTGAGGATGGTTATGTTGTTTTTCAGAATCTTCTAAAAAAACGAGGAGCTCATTATAAAACAACATATACATTACAAATAGGACCAACACAATATAAAGGTAAACATATTAAATGCTTAATTAAATGTGATGCTCATAAACGTACTTTTTCTTACTCAATGCAAAGTTTAAACTACTCTACTTCTTGTCCTTGTCTCGAATGCCGCATAGATCCAGCTCATAAAAATGTTTCTGTTGATATTGTAAAAAATCGTCCTGCTAATCTAGCCGGCCGTGTACGTAGAGATAGTGGTAAAGTAAAAGCAAAATATAATAACACTTGTGCATTATCGAATTCTACAATTGATTTACACTATCACCACTTAGATGGGAGAGATTTTTATACTGAGTTACAAGATGTATGGCAACATAACGGAATTTGTGTAGCTGGTACTATTCATCGTGATTATCATAATGTATTTTTATTACAATACTCTTTAGTAGCAAAAGAGTATAGTGAAGTAAGATTAGATCCTAGTGACTGTGATGCTAATTTAAGTAATATTACTACAGTAAAAGCTGAGGATCCAGACTTCGAAGCTAACAATGCGGAAGTATCACGCTATACTTTTTTAGAATACCTAAAATTTCTAATTTTTGATATTAAAAGAAGACAATCAACTTATGTTAATACGTTAAATCAACGAATGTCATTAGAACAAGCTCCTCAGCTTGTTAATTCAGTTGGCGGTCATTCAGGTAAAATCACTTTAGACGTTTTAGAAGCAGCTATAAAAGCATATTGTAATGAATATAAAGGTGAAAACTGGGCTTTATCTGCAAGAAAAGATATTCTTTTTGCTAATGATCAAGAATTATGGGAAAAAGTAGATGCTTTATACAATACATAAAAATTCCAAATGTTTGGAACTTAACTTATGAGTTTAAAACGTTTTTGAATTGAGTGGTGCTCTTTATTTAATCTTTTCAATTTATTTAATCTTTTTAATCTTTTTCAATTTAGTTCATATTTTAAATCTATTTATGAAAAAGTCTAACGACTATCCCAGAAGGGAGTAGGTGCAAGCGCACCGAAACGGCGAATATCCTTTAGTTTTTACTAAAGGATAATGATATAGTCTGATCTTTACAGTAATGTAAAGCTGGCGCTTTAGCTATAGACCAAAATAGCTTTGTAAAGTGGCGGGAAATAGCTAGCGACTATTTCTGAACATAAATGATCTGGTTCACAGCATTAGGTATTTCAACAATGGCGTTCAACCTTAACGGGTTTAACTTCAACCAATCTGTTGTTGATTCACAAGGTCGTGTATTAAACACTTGGGCTGATATCATCAACCGTGCTAACTTAGGTATGGAAGTTATGCACGAAAGAAACGCTCACAACTTCCCATTAGACTTAGCTTCTGTTGAAGCTCCTTCAATCAACTAATTGGAAATTTTTATTTCATAATATAAAAGAGAATTTCTCTTTTATATTATGTAACTCACTCTTTTTTTTATCTAGAATTTTAATTTTTTTTTTTCTCCCCTGCTCGAAGAGAGGGGAAGGCTTCGCTTTTTACTGGGACCTTTGGTTTGAGTTTTTCTTTTGGCTGCGAAGCCGAACCAAAGGCCTTCCCTTCTTCTTCCCTGCCGGCTTCACAGCCCGAAGGGAAGAAGAGAGGCCGTGAAATCTCTCTTCTTCCCTTCGGGCTGTGAAGCCGGCAGGGAGAGAAAACTCAAACCAAAGGTCCCAGTAAAAAGCGAAGTTGAGGAGCGAAGCTCCTCTTTTTAAAAACCATAGGTTTTTCTTCCCGGAGGGATCCGCTTTTTAAAAACCAAAGGTTTTTCAAAGAGTAAGGAACTTCGTTAGAACTTCGTTAGAAGTTCCTTAGAACTTCGTTACTGGAACAGACTTCGCTCCACTTAAAAAATTCTTTGAGAGCAACCTCTTTGAACGTCAAAACTTTAGATAGTCCTAGCTACGATTTAGTAAGTTAAACTCTAGTTAGTTAATTTGTTAGTTAATTAACTAAAAATGTAATTAAGTAAATAACTATATACTTTTAAATAAAAATAATTCTATAATTACAGAACAAATTACGAAAACAAATTACGAAAATAATTAAAAAATTAATAAAATAACTAAGTTATTAGTTACTTACATAACTAATTACAGAATTACGTAACTAACTACGCAATTCCAGTTAATTAAAATCGTAACCGTAATCATCATAAGTATAATAGTTCTTCTATTTGTGGTTCTCTCTAAATTTTATGTTTTTTTTTGGCGAAATAATAAACAAACGTCTAAATTTTATTACAAAATGTTAAAAAATTCTTTTAAATATTCATTAAAATCATTTTTAATGTCTAATTCAGATTTAAACCCATGCTTTTGTTTGTTTCAAACCAAACCACGTAATTATACACTTACGGTTAAAGCTTTAGCCTTTGTTCCAACCCCTAGATGGCCTGCACCTTCTATTAAGGGTTGCTCGGCTTCCCTAAAGGGTTGCTCTTTTAAAAAAGCACCGCCATTATGTGCTTGCGTTTCAGTTTGGGACAAAGCCTCGATGGTCCGTCCTTTTTTACAAAGCCATCAAGAAGCTGATAAAGGTGGGGTATGTAGCTCTTTATTTTTTACAGGAAAATTAACAACAAGAAGAGAAACTAATACACTAAATAGACGAATGCTAACTACAACAAATGCTACTACAGCTTTAACAGACCCTAATAAGGGCAAGGGGGAATTTGGTGCGCCTTTGGTTAACCAAAGGGAAAACGAGCAAGAAAATGTAATCAAAGAAAATGGAGAATTAGTTTTTGAATGTGAAACTGGTAATTATCATACCTTTTGTCCTATTAGTTGTGTGTCATGGTTATATCAAAAAATAGAAGATAGTTTTTTTTTAGTTATTGGAACTAAAACATGTGGTTATTTTTTACAAAATGCATTAGGTGTAATGATTTTTGCAGAACCTCGTTATGCAATGGCAGAACTAGAGGAAAGTGATATTTCTGCTCAATTAAACGATTATAAAGAATTAAAAAGATTATGTATACAAATTAAACAAGATCGAAATCCTAGTGTAATTGTTTGGATTGGAACATGTACAACCGAAATTATTAAAATGGATTTAGAAGGCATGGCACCAATTTTAGAAGCTGAAATTGGAATTCCTATTGTAGTAGCGCGTGCAAACGGGTTGGATTACGCTTTTACTCAGGGTGAAGATACTGTTTTAGCTGCCATGGTTGCTCATTGTCCTAGTTCAAGTTTAGCTTCATTTTCTTCTCCTCTCCTAGAGGAAAAGAAAGATGGTAATCAGAGTCCTTCTTTACCTTTAGCCTTTGACTTATCTGATTTACCTGGAGAAGGACAAAGAAATCAAGGTGGTTTTCCTTTTTCCTACGGAAAGGAAAAGCAAACAAAAAATAAATTAGTTTTATTTGGTTCTTTACCAAGTACAATTGCGAATCAATTAGAATTAGAATTAAAACGACAAGGTATTGAAGTTTCTGGTTGGTTACCTTCTACACGCTATGCTGATTTACCAGCACTGGGTGAAGACGTTTATGTTTGTGGAATTAATCCATTTTTAAGTCGTACCGCAACAACTTTAATGCGTCGTCGTAAATGTAAGTTAATTTCAGCTCCTTTTCCTATTGGTCCAGATGGTACTCGTGCTTGGATTGAAAAAATTTGTAGTGTTTTTGGTATTACACCATCTGGTTTAGATGAACGTGAACAACAAGTTTGGAAAACATTGAAAGAATCAACTGAATATTTAAACATTTTAAAAGGAAAATCAGTATTTTTTATGGGGGATAATTTATTAGAAATTTCATTAGCACGTTTTTTAATTCGATGTGGAATGATTGTTTATGAAATTGGAATCCCTTATATGGACAAACGATTCCAAGCAGCAGAATTAGCTTTATTAGAAAAAACTTGTTATGAAATGAATGTAAATTGCCCACGTATTGTTGAAAAACCAGATAATTATTATCAAATTCAACGTATTAAAGAATTACAACCAGATTTAGTAATTACAGGAATGGCTCATGCTAATCCACTAGAGGCTCGTGGTATTACAACTAAATGGTCTGTTGAATTTACTTTTGCTCAAATTCATGGGTTTACAAATGCAAAAGATATTTTAGAATTAGTTACACGACCCTTACGTCGTAATAAAAATTTAGAAAAAAGTATTACTGTAATGTCAGGGCAGCTTTAAATGATTCGTAGCCTTTAGCAGCGGGAATCCTACCTTTGGTAACTTACAAAATTTAAAAAGGTAGATCTTTAAAAACCTAAGAGTACGAAATTATCATTAGGCACAAAAAGACGGTCTTCATTTAGAACTCTAAGTTGAGGAGCAAAGCTCTTCCCTCCGGTTCTTAAAAACCAAGAGTTGAAGAGCGAAGCTCTTTGAAAAAAACCTTTGGTTTCCTCTCTTCTCTCTTCGAGTGAGCAAGGAAGAAAAAATCTACGGTTTTTCAAAAGAGGAGCGAAGGAACGAAGTTCTGTGGCTTAGAACTTCGTTCCTTCGCTCCTCTTTTGAAAAACCGTAGATTTTTCAAAGAGGAAGGAACGGAGTTCCTTCGCTCCTCTTTTGAAAAACCGTAGATTTTTCAAAGAGGAAGGAACGGAGTTCCTTCGCTCCTTCGCTGCATAAGCAGAAAACCGTCTTTTATTAACTAAGCAATCAAAGAATAAATTTTCTTACTACAAACTAAAATAGGAACCTAAAAGAAAAAAAACTTTTTTCTTTATATTGATTCTATATATATATATCGATATAATAGATCATAGATAAAAAATACAATTTTTTATCAAAATAAAAGGAGAGATGGCTGAGTGGTCGAAAGCGGCTGATTGCTAATCCGTTGTACATATAATTATTGTACCGAGGGTTCGAATCCCTCTCTCTCCGTTTTAAAACTTTTTTGCTAATTTTTTGAGCTTCTTTATATTTTTTTTCAATCCTGCTTTAAGAGAGGGAAAAAATCAAGAAGAGAGAAGAACACTACGTACAATTTCGTATCTCTCAAGAGTTTAGAGTTGAAAGAACTAAGTTAAAAAAAACGGTGTTTTATTCGCTATCTCTCTCGAGTCGTTAATGACTCGAGAGAGATAGCGTTTTTAAAAAACCCCCAGGAAAACTTCAGTTTCTTCCCCGTGCGTAATTGAGTGGCGAAGTAACGAAGTTCTACCTTTGGTCTTACCTTCGGGAAGCGTAGTTGAGGAGTTTCGCTCCTCGGGAAGAGTTGGGTTTTTTAAACTTATGAGGAAAGAGCTTTGCAGTAAAGAAATAACATTTAAAGAGGGTACCTGCGTAATCTCTCTTTTTTTTTACTTTGTATTTTTATGCCATGTGTAAATAACGCCGAAATTTTTTAGACGTTATTTACACGGATATGCCTACTTGGGGAGAAGTAACTCCAAAGGGTTGGAGCGAAGCTCTCCCCTTTTTTTAAAAAGGGTTGGAGCGAAGCTCTCCCCTTTTTTTAAAAAGGGTTGGAGCAAAGCTTTGCTCCTCAACTTCTCCCCTGCTCGAAGAGAGGGGAGAAGTTCCTTACTTTTTTCAAATAGCTTCGCTCCTCAACTTCGCTTTTTTAAAAACCGGTTTTAAAAAGGATAACGAAGTTCCTTACTTTGCTTTTTTTAAAAACCCTCTTTTCTTCCCTGCTCGAAGAGAGGGTAGCAGGAAAGAAGAGAGTAGAAAGCAGAGAGGAAAGCAGAGAGGAATCAATAAATTGCAATGAATCTTACTGAAAAGTAAAAAAAAAAAAAATGTTATACTGTTTATATAAAAACAGAAAAATATAAAAAAAAAATTATGAAATTTAATAAAATTACTAAAGGTTCTAAAATGTAATTATTTATAATAATTAAAATAATTTCAATTAATTATTATATAAAGTTATATAATAAATAAATATTTATTTAAAATGGAAAATAAAAACAAATATAACAATTCAAAACAAAAAAATGCAGTTAGCGGATCTTCTTTTGGGTCGTCTCGCACAGGGGCAAAGCAGCCTTTCGGAAAAGATAAATTTGGTATGTGGAAACAAGGTGGACAGTCACGTAGTCGTGTATTATCATTAACACAATTACTAAGTCGTATTCGCAAACAACGTGGTGGTACTGCTGCAGATACTCAACCATTAGTGTCTAATTTTGTAAAAAATACAGGTACAAATTCGTTGCAAGCAAACGATCTTACATTAATGTCTGCCGGAGGGAAAAACAATAGATCTCTTCCTTCTGGAAAAGGAGGGGCTTTCTTTCCTTTAACTTTACCCGGGGGAGTTGCTTCGCAAGGAAATAAACGAAGCGACGATCAGCAAACAGCCCTTTTATCTAATATTGCATCAACATCAAACACGATTAGTGGTGTTAATTTACCTGGGGGTAATTTAAAAAACAGCCGAGATCAAAAAACACGCAATTTATTACAAGGTAAACAAACGCAACTTTCTCAAAAAGATCAAATGAGTATTTCATCTTTTAATCCTAATCTTTCAAGAGGAACACGAATGGAACGCGAAGAACAAAAACGTCAAAAACCAATTAAACCAATTATTCCACCAAAATCATTAGTTATTATTTTAAAAGAAAAACCTGAAAAAATTCTTTATAATCGACGTATTATTGATTATAAACACTGTGGTTTATTACAACGTTATATTGGTTTAGGTGGAAAAATTTTACCAAGAAGACAAACACGTTTAACAGCAAAACAACAACGTTATATTGCTAAAACAATTAAAAGTGCTAGAATTATGGGTTTACTTCCGTTTGTAAGTAAAGAAAAAGGTTTCTTTAGATAATATATTTTGATAACTATAGAAGTTACTATGTCTCAACGGGTCTTACTTTTTTAATTTCGCTCCTTCTCTTCTTGATTTATAACTTTCTGCTCGCGTTTGGAGCGAGGGAACGAAGTTCTCCCATACGGTTTTTAAAAAGCCACAGAAAGAAGTCGTGAAGCGACTTCTTTCAAAAGAGTAAGGAACTTCTAACGAAGTTCCTTAGTACTTCGTTACTGGAACAGCCTTCGCTACTTCGTTCTCCTTACTCTTTGAAAAAACCTAAGCAGCAGTTTTTAAAAAGAGGAGCGAAGGAACAAAGTTCTTTTTTAAATAAGGAACGAAGTTTTCCCTAAGAAGCGACTTCTTTAAAAAGAGTAAGGAAAACGAAGTTCTCTGTCCCAGACCAAAGGGCTGCTTAGAACTTCGTTACTGAAACAGCCTTCGCTACTTCGTTTTCTGCTGCTTACTCCTCTTTTTTAAAAACCGTAAGGAGAGCTTCGCCCCTCAACTCTTCCCCCTCCCCTTCGGGGGAGGAGAGCGCAAAGCGCGAACTTCGTTACTTCGCTCTTCAACTACGCAAGGGATTTTTTCCGAAAAATAAAAGGGAAGAAGACTAAGGACTCTAAGATAGGAAGATAGTAGCTAGTTTTAGGTTTATACTAAAAAATTTACAAAAGAAAAAAATTGAAGATATTTCGTTTATTACTAGAATAATATACATTTTTGTATATAAAGAATCGTTTTTATTAGCGATTTAGTTTGGTTTCCTTTGGAATAGTAGAGAGCTTTTCTTCCTACTCTTCCTACGCAGGGCCTCGATGCCTCTTTTTAAAAATTGCTGCGTAGGTTTTTGCTTCCTTGCTCACTCGAAGAGAGAAGAGAGGAAAGGTTTTTCGTCCTTGCTCGAAGAGAGGAAAGGGAAGAGTAAGGAAAACGAAGTTCCTTAGAACTTTGTTCCTTCGCTTCTTCGCTCCTTCGCTACAACTGGCAAAGGCGCTTTCAAGTCAAGTTTTTAAAAAACGGAGGGGGGGCTGCGGATATCCTTTAACCCTTTTACTTCCTTGCCCTACCCTAACTAAAAGTTACGCTAGGTGTTAAGAGTTGGGTTTTTAGAAAACTCAAGAGTAGGGGGTTTGTGGTCTCTCTCCTCCCCGCCCGCCCGTAGTTGAGAAGAAGCGAAGAAATAAAGATTGAAGAGGTGAAGTCTATTTGAACTCTGTTTTTTCGCTCCGGGAAGTGGAGCGAAGGAACGAAGTTCTAAGGAACTTCGTTAGAAGTTCCTTACTTTCCTTTTTTTTAAAAACGGGTTTCTCTCCCTTTTTTAAAAAAGGGAGAGCAGCAAAGCTCTTGAGGAGCAAAGCTCCTCAACTTCTCCCCTGCTTGAAGAGAGGGGTTGCTTCGCACCGAAGTTCCTTATTTTTTAAATAAGGAACTTCGTTACTGGAACAGCCTTCGCTCCTCAACTTCGCTTTTTACTGGGATGCTCTCTTCCTGCTCGAAGAGAGGGTGTGGAACAAAGCTTTTTTTAAAGCTCCCTTCGGGAGAGCAGCAAAGGAAAAAACCCCTTCAATTTTCCTAAAGGCAGTACACCAACGCTTACCTATTCTTAATAGCTAAGAATTGCGCTGCTAATCAGTGAGTTTCAAGGGATAAAAAAAAGTTGAAAAAAAAAAAAAAAATTAGAAAAAAATTGAAAAAACAAAATATATTAAAATAAAAATGGTTTTAGAAAAAAATCTTCTGCAAAAGGCGGAGCAACCCTTTTCCCCTACAGGATTTTTCAAAGGGAAAGAAAAACGCCGTGATTCGTTACAAGAAAAACAACAAACTCATACGCTTTCAACCTCGCTTTCTTTAAAGGCTGAGGGAACAGGGAGAGCTACAACAACACGTACTCAATTATCAAGTAAGAAAAAAAGTTTGCGTGTTGGTGATATTTGTAATTTAAAAATTACAGCATTAGCTGCAAATAATATTGGTATTGATGAGTATAGTTTTCCTTATGCAGTTTTTGTGCCAAATGCAAAAATTGGTTCACAAATTCAAGCAAAAATTTTAAAAATTAAAGAATCTTCATATGCAGTAGCACAGCTTTTAGAAGAAAAAACAATTAATTCTAAAGTAACAGATGAAAAATCCAAATCAGATGTTCCTGTAAAGCCAGGTGATGTTTTAACAGTTTCAATTAAAAAACAAATGGAAAATGGAAAAGCTGGTATTGTAGAATTTCCAAATAATTTTCGTTTAATTATTCCGTTTGCTGATACAAATTTAATTGAAAAAGGTGGCTTATTTGCAGACAATGTTAAAGTAACAGTAACACGTGTAAAATTAAACTATGGTTTTGCAAAAATTGAAAAATCTTCACTGCTTTTTTTAAAAACCGGAGGGGAGCAACTTAGCAGCGTGTCTAAAGAAGATCCTAAACAAAAATTAGGCTTTAACATTGCTCAGGAAGGTAAAGGTAAGGTATATAATAGCAAAATGAATTTAGAAGTAGGTTCAAAATTTACTACAACACTTCCAGCTACTTCTTTAAAATCGTTTACAAAGGGTAATGGTAAGTTTGTAGTTTTAACTGTAAATAATTCAGTTTTATTTTTAAAAATGAAAAAAGGTGGTGCTTATTTTCAAAAACTAGTTATGAATGGTGAATTACGTGTACGTATAAAAATTACATCTAAATCAACAAATTGTCTTGTTGGTAAAATTTTACAATTAAATCCTGTTTCAAAACCAAAAAAAACTTCTTTAGTTTTAAACAGTATTCGTGAAATGATTAGTCATGGTATGCATTTCGGTGAAAAAGCAGTAAAATGTCATGCACGTATGAAAAATTATATTTGGTCAGTTCGTTCACGTTCTACTTTATCTAATATTAATAATGGATCTAATATTAATAATGGATCTAATATTAATAATGGATCTAATATTAATAATGGATCTGGCTTTTCTAAGGGAGTTTTTTCTGCAGTAAAAAGACCATTAATTAAAAAAGGTCGTCACGTTATTAACTTATTAAAAACTCGTCGTTGTTTAAATCAAGCTTTAAAAAAAGTAACAAAATATGCTTTAAAAGGTAGAACGTTTTTATTTATTGGTACTAAAAAACCAGCAGCTGGTTTAGTAGCTAGAGCTTCTTTTTTTACAAAAAATTCATTCTATGTAAATACAAGATGGTTAGGTGGTATGTTAACAAACTGGAAAACAATTTGTAAATCAATTTCAAAAATCCGACCAATTTTAAAAGAAAAACAAAAAGTTGTTCGTCATATTTTAGAAAGAAGACAAGCAATTAAAAAACGTTTAATTAAAAAAGCAGTATTATTAAGAAAAAAAAGCAAACTTATTTTAAGTAAAGGTCGTCTATTATTAGAAACACTTAAAAAAGATAAATTGTCTCGTTTAAATAATGCTAAAAAATTAACTGTATTACGTGATGAATTTATCAGTAAAGGTATGCAATATGTTGAAAAACGTCAAAAATTAATTCAAAAACGTAGAGAATTAATCTATGAAACGATTTTATTAAAAGAAAAAGGGTTAGATTTATCTTTAAAACATAAAGCTGTGTTAAATCAGTTAGCTATTTATGCTAAAAAATTACGTGAATATAAATATTTATTAATTTTAACATCTGAAATTCAAAATATTAAAGCAGTAACTTCTACTTCTACTACTAATTTAAATTTATTATCTGTTTCATATGGAAAATTAAAAGAAATTAATCAGCTTCTTAAAAAAGATCTTGGTGGTTTTTCTACGGAAGAACAACGTCAAGCTTCTTCTCCTATCCTCGAGCATGGGGACAAAGTAAAAAACGACCAACAAAATCTTGATTGGATTTTGCCAAATCCTCCTAAAGAATTTCTAAATCGAATTGTTGTTTGCGCATCTAAAGCAATGAAAAATCAAAATAACAATAATGATTTTACAACACCGTCTTTAATTTCAGGTAAATCAAGTAGTGCGGATTCTAGCTTTAGAAGTCCTCAATTTATTGTTTGTAGTACACTTCTATCGAAATTTAGTAATTTTAGTTCATATATTAAATCTGTTATTAAATCATTAATTACATCTATTCAATCTTTAGAAACACAAGCTAAAACTTATTCTACACAATTAAATCAAATTCAAACCACTTTACAAACTTATTTAAATTTCAAACAAAAATATGTAAATGAATTACAACAACTTAAATTAAAATTTATCAAAGAACGTAGTATGATTCGTATGGTAAAACGTAAATTAAAAGCTTTGGAAGCACAGAAAAAATTACTAAAATTCTTACCACGTTTAAGATATTTACCAACTCCACAAACAAAAATTTCTGAAATTGTTCAAATCTTACTTGCAAGAATTGTAGATCCAAAATTAAAATATCCAATTGAAAATATTTATGATCAAAAATTAAGCACTAGTTCTAAAAAATTGGCCGCTGCTCGTAAGAAAAAATGGCAACGTTTAGAAAAATACTTTGGTGGTATTGCTAATATGACTAAATTAACTAAAACTCAAATTTCTCGTAATGTAGCTATTATTATTGGTCAAAAAGAAGAAATGAATGCTGTTCGTGAATGTCAAAAACTTGGTATTAAAATGTTTACAATTGTAGATACTAACTGTAATCCTACATTCTCTGATCACATTATTCCAGCTAATGATGATTCACGTAGTTCAATTAAGTATATTTTAACAAAATTTATTACACGAATTCGTTTAGCTCAAAAACTTCGCTCACGTTTAGCTGTTTATACGGCTAAATAATTCAAATTTAGTTTACTCCAACTTCCTTCTTAAATAACCTTCTGGTTTGAAAAAAATTTGAAAAAAAAAAGCACCGTTTTTAAAAAAATTGAAAGCGGCCGGCTTTTAAAAACGGTCGCTTTCAATTTTTTTAAAAACGGTGCTTTCTAGAAGCCGGCAGAAGCCGGAACGGGCGCTTTCAAAGAAGGAGCCGAGTTTTGTTTATGAAAAACCTTGCTCGAAGAGAGAAGGCCCTTCTTTCTACGCTTTTCCTTATATTCTACTTATTTCGAACTCTAAGAACATGCGCATATTTCCTCTCCTCCTCTCTTCCTCCTTCGCTCCTCAACTACGCACGGAATCCCGAAGGGAAGAAGCAAGAAGAAAGGGGTTGCTTCGCCAAGAAAGAAAGAAAAAAATATTAATAAGAAAAAATAAAAACTCAAAGCATAATAATGCTTGACAATTCTCTCAAAAATGTTATAGTTATTATTATGAAAATAAAAAGTCAATATAATAACTAGGGATTGTAGTTCAATTGGTTAGAGCACCGCCCTGTCACGGCGGAAGTTGCGGGTTCGAGCCCCGTCAGTCCCGTATTTAATATTTAAACCCTAGGTTATTACAAATAAAAGTTAGATTCAGGTTTAATTTGAGTTTGTTTTCCAAAAGGGTATAGATAATACACCACCTGTTCATTCAATCAGTGCCCTAATTTACGCCTTTGCTCTTCCCGAAGGTTTTTTTTGCGGTTTTTCTTCCTTGCTCACTTGAAGAGAGAAGAGAGGAAAGGTTTTTTCTTTGCTCCTTCCTCTCTTCGAGCAGGAAGCGCTCTTCCCTTCGGCTGCGAAGCCGGAAGAGAGCTTTTTTTAAAAACCGAAGGGTCGCTTTAAAAAAAGCTTTGTTCCACACCCAAAGGTTTTTTCTTTGCTGCTCTTTGTCCCAAACCTTCTCTTCGAGAGGGACGGCTTCGCAGCCAAACCGAAGGGAGCTTCGCGACCCTCTCTTCGAGCAGGGAGCTTTAAAAAAAGCTTTGTTCCACACCCGAAGGGAGAAAGCACCCAAAGGGGAGAGCTTTGCTCTTGCTCTATTTCGCCCTTGCGCTCTGTACTTTTAGGAGTTTTGCTTATTGTCCGACTTCAATATAAGTCAATATTAAGTTAATTGAAGGGACACCCTATAGGAAGCAACGACCCAAGTTGGCGTTTTTTTTTTTTTCATTTTCATTTTTGTTTTTCATCTTTTCATTTTCCATATAATAATTAAATAAATAACTTTTAAAAAAATATATTGGTAACCATAACTATAAAGGGTAATGCTAAAAAATATACATAATTTGTCATAAATTCTTTACAAGCATAGGTAAATATCTGATTGTAAAGAATTTGTGACAAATTAAAAAATTCACAAAGAATATTTAATTTTAAAAGTTATGGGTCTTCCCTCCTGGAAAGAAGTTATCCGGGGGTTAACTTTTTGATTAAATAAACTTCTGTTTAAAACTTCATTTTTTTACAGATACATTTTTTCTTCTCTTTGTCCTTATTTGGGTTTTTTTTTAAAACCCAAGAGTTTAGGAGTAAGCGGCAGAAAACCAAGTTCTGCGGCTTAGCGAAACTCCCTTTGGTTACGGAAGACCAAAGGTCGTGCTACTAAGAAATTAATTAAATATTAAAAAAATATTTTATATTGTAACTGTTTTATTATCAAATCCTAACTCATAAGTTTTTTCAGCTTTTCGCTAATTTTTTTATAGATAATCTTTTTTTGCCTGTCTTTTCTTGGTAAAATAGTACGCACGTTCTTTAAAAACTAAAAAAGGTTTGATCTTACCCTACTGTAAAAACTTTAAAGTCTTATATAGAAAAAGCAAAGCAACCCTTAGAAGTAAAAAGTGGCTTTTTTTATAGTGCATCGAAAGACAAATAAAAAAAAGGTTTTTTCTCTGCTTTAAATAGCTAATTACGAACGAAAATTTTTCAGAGAGGAGCGAAGCAACCCCTTTGAAAAAAGGGGCCTTTGCCTTTTGCAGGAAAGATCTTCGTTAGTTTTTTTTTTTTTTTTTCTATTTTAAGAGAAATCTAGCGTAACTGTTTATAAGTAATAAATTTTAATTTTGTGGGTAATTAAAGAACCCTGCTGCTAAACATCAAAAAATTAAAATATTTGCACATTTACATAATATTCCTTCTATTTGCTTCTACCCTCCGTCAGGAGCCGTGGAGCGAAGTAAAGTAACAAAGCTCTTTTTAAAGAAGTCGCTTTGTAGCGAAGGAACAAAGCTCTAATGAACGAAGCAAATTTGAAGCGAAAGAACAGAGTTTGAAGAGGCTTTCCATCTTACTCAACTAGGGGAAGCCTCTTCAAACTCTGTTCTTTCACTCCTGCACGGTTTTTTAAAAAAGCGAACTTCGTTACTGGAACAGCCTTCGCTTCTCAATCCCGCTTCACTTTGGTAAGACCAAAGGTAGAACTTTGTTACTTTGCTCTAACCCGAGGGGAAGGGGTTATTTAAATATCTGCAGGAGAGTGCCTAAGGACTCCAAAGCCTTTTTTATTTCCTTTATTTCTTCGCTCTTTACCTCCTAACGTCTTACTGCCCTTTAGATTTTAGACTTAGAACAAGAAGTTAACCATAGCAAAAGTTAAAAAAATTGTTACATTAACAATTCAATTTTTTTTTATACGCTACGACGTTTTGGTGGTCGACATCCATTGTGTGGGATTCCCGTTTTTTCACGAATAACATTTACTTTAATTCCAGCTTTGAAAATTTCACGAATAGCACTTTCACGGCCCTGACCAGGACCTGTTACTAATACTTTTGCTTCACGCACTAAAAAATCACGTGATTTTTTAGCTGCAGTTTCTGCTGCTTTTTTTGCAGCAAATCCAGTTGATTTTCTTTTACCTTTAAACCCACAAGCACCTGCTGAACTCCAGCATAAAACTTCACCACGAATATTTGTAATTGTTACAATTGTATTGTGATGTCCTGCTTGAATATGAACAATTCCTCTATAAGAACGTTTTTTTGTTTTTGTTGATGTAAGTTTTCTCGTTTGTCTTGCCATTTAAAATTTAATAAAATATGGATATTTTATAAGTAACATTAGATTTATATTTATTTATAAATATAAAAAGAATTGATTTTATATATATAAGTTTTTTTGCTTTTAGTGTATTTCTTTTTCAGCTCTTCGAAAGGACTCTAATGAATCTGAATAACTCGAAGGCAATGCTAAAGCGAAGGTAGAGTAAGTCTCTATTTTTTCAAAGATTTTTTTATTGGAGCGAAGGAACGAAGTTCTAAGGAACTTCGTTAGAAGTTCCTTACTCTTTGAAAAAACCTTTAGGGTGCGTAGCAAAAAAACCTTTGGTTTTTAAAAAGCGGATCCCTCCGGGAAGAAAAACCTATGGTTTTTAAAAAGAGGAGCGAAGCTCCTCAACTTCGCTTTTTACTGGGACCTTTGGTTTTACTGCCCCAGTCCAAAGGGCTGCGAAGCCGACCAGAAAAACCGAAGGGTTTCTCTTCCGAAGGGAGAGCAGCGAAGCTCTCCCCTTTTTTGAAAGGGTTGCTTCGCAACTCTCCCCTTTTTTGAAAGGGTTGCTTCTAACGAAGTTCTAAGGAACTTCTAACGAAGTTCCTTACTTTTTTCTTGCTTCGCAACCCAAAGATTTTTTCTCCCTAAAGGGGAGAGCTTCACTCCTCAACTTCGCTTTTTACTGGAATGCGGAGCAAAGGAAAAACCGAAAGGTTGCTTCTTCCTCTCTTCGAGCAGGAAGCGCTTCGCGCGCTTTGCGACCCGAAGGGAAGGAAAAAAACCTACGCAACAGTTTTTAAAAAGAGGAGGCTGTTCCAGTAACGAAGTTCTAAGGAACTTCTAACGAAGTTCCTTACTCTTCTTCGAAAGGAACGAAGTTCGAAGAAACTTTGTTTTCCTTACTCTTGGGGTTTTAAAAAACCCAACACTTTTAGAGATTATTATAATGTATACTTCAGAGTTGGTTAAAACCTAAGGATTCTTTCATATTAAACAAAAGAGGTAGAAATACCTTAGTTATATAAAACTAAATATACACTTTTATAAAAGGATAAAGAGCCTTGTCTTTAAAGAAGAGCTTTGTCAGTAAAACTTATACTTTCTACTTTTGATCGTCTATGGAAATAGAGATTCATACCCGTCTTTGACGGACCCATTTTGGGCGATTTATGATTTTTTAATATAAATATATAATATATTTATATTATAGTTGTATTATTATAATTAAATTACGTATATAAAGATTTATATATGCGTAAATCTTTAAATACATATGGTTTTTATTTTACATTTTTTGAGCCGAGCCGGATTCGAACCAGCGTAGGCGTAGCCAGCGGATTTACAATCCACCCCCATTAACCACTCGGGCATCGACCCTTTTAATATATTATATTGTTTATTATATAATAATATATTAAAATTTAAAAGTCTAAAAAAAACTTATATAGATATAAAATGTCAGCTAATTAAATTAAATGGACTAAATTTACTTATACAGTAGCCAACAAAATTTCTTAGTCTCTTAGTTAAAGTAATAGACTTTAGTGGCAAAGCTCTTTTTTTTTTTGTCACATGACTGTTTTTCTTGTCGCAAATTCGGATCTTTTTGGAGTCTTTAGTTAATTTTTAAATAAAGTTGTCCCTGGTTTTTTCTACTTCATTCCTACCTGGAAGGGAGAAGCACCTCAAAGTGCTATTTCGCAGCAATCCCCTCGTAGAAAAGGTGGTTGCCTTTCCCTTCGGGAACGCGAAGCACCCCTCCGCATTATTTAAGGAAGGGTTGGAAACGAAGGAGCGAAGCTCTCTCCTCTCTTCGAGTAGGGACGAGGGAAAAACTTCGTTATACGGCTTAGAACTTCGTTACTTCGCTCCAACCCGAAGAGAAGCAAAGTTGAGTTGCTCCTTCCGAAGGAAGGCTTCGCAGCCTCTCTTCGAGCAGGGAAGCGAAGGAACGAAGTTTTAGTTTTGGTCTTCCCTCCGGAACAGAAATAAGCGACCAAAGGTAGAACTTCGTTCCTTCGCTTCCCTTCGTCTGCGGAGCAACTCAAATACGTATGAGCGGAGAGGGTTTTTACGCCAAAAAGAGCTCTGTTAAGTACCCGAAGAGAAAAAGATCAGAGATAGAGAGGCGACTTCGTAATTTTCAACGTAAAAAGAAAACTCTTGAAATAGAACGCAAAAAGCCATGCAGAAAAGTAGGGACAAGAGAAGAGAACCAGATCAATGAAAAAAAGTCTTCCTAAGAAAGTCTAGAGAAAATTTATAGTTTGAATAGGAAAGCATAAAATAATAATTATATATTTAATTAGTTAGTAAACTATATGTTAAATTCTTATTAAATAATAAAAATTAAAAATTTGACATATAATATATAAAAATTATATTATATTTTTATATAAATTTTTTCATTACTTTAAAGGTGTTGGAGCCTATGAGCATAGAAGCATAGGAGTGTAGCTTAAAGTAGTAAGAAACATAATAGTTGAGTTTAAAAAACCAACTAAGTCGTCTTTCAAACTCTTTTTTTTATAGAAACATCCCCAATGGCATTCTAACCGCTCATTGGCCGTAGCTTTCATACACTTTTCCGCTTCTTCTTTTTTCACCCCTTTGAAAAAAGGTTTTTTAAAAGCTCTTTTTCTTCCCTTTTTAAAAAACGGCTTCGTTTTTTACTGGGATGCTCTCTCCCTCCCCTGCTTCCCTCTCTTCGAGCAGGGAAGAAGAGAGGTTTTTTCTTCCTTCTTCTCTTCGAGCAGCTGCGAAGCCTCTCTTCCAGTGAACAGCAAAGGAAAAACCTCTCTCCCTCCCCTGCTCGAAGAGAGGGAAGGGCTGCAAAGCCGGAGCAGGGTTGCTCCTTTCCCCTCCGGGATCAGAAGAGAGGGTTTTTTAAAAAACCCGAAGGGTAGCGCTTTTAAAAAAAGCGTAGCAACCCGGTAGGAACTGGGAAAGCAGGAAGCGTTATTTAAGCAGAGAGGGCTACGAAGCCTTTTTTCAAACCCCCGCAAATAATTAATTGGAGCGAAGCTCTCCTTTTTAAAAAAAGGCGGGGTTTTTATGCTGCTTTTTTAAAAAACCCCCAACTAGACAAAAATCAGATCTTTAGATTTGTATAATTTACGTAATTATACAGATAAAATTCAATACAGATTGTATTGATTTTAATCAGCTTAATTGCTGTATAAAAATGAACATACGAATATAAAAAATAATTAAGTAAAAAAAAAATTTACGTTTACTTTTATGGGCTTACCTTGGTATCGTGTACATACAGTTGTTATTAATGACCCAGGCCGTTTAATTTCAGTGCATTTAATGCATACAGCATTAGTAGCTGGTTGGGCTGGTTCAATGACATTATTTGAAATTGCAGTTTTTGACCCTTCAGATCCAGTATTAAACCCAATGTGGCGTCAAGGGATGTTTGTACTTCCTTTTTTAACACGTTTAGGTGTAACACAATCTTGGGGTGGTTGGACAATTAGCGGAGAAACAGCAAATAACCCAGGTATTTGGAGTTATGAAGGTGCTGCGGCGTCTCACATCGTTTTATCTGGTTTATTATTCTTAGCGTCAGTTTGGCACTGGGTTTACTGGGACTTAGAATTATTCCGTGACCCTCGTACTGGAAAAACAGCATTAGATTTACCAAAAATTTTTGGTATTCACTTATTCTTATCAGGACTTTTATGTTTTGGTTTTGGTGCTTTCCACGTTACTGGTGTTTTTGGTCCTGGTATCTGGGTTTCAGACCCTTATGGTTTAACAGGAAGTGTACAACCAGTAGCTCCGTCATGGGGTGCTGATGGTTTTGACCCTTATAACCCAGGTGGTATTCCAGCTCATCACATTGCAGCAGGTATTTTAGGTGTATTAGCTGGTTTATTCCACTTATGTGTTCGTCCATCAATTCGTTTATACTTTGGTCTTTCAATGGGTTCAATTGAATCTGTATTATCAAGTAGTATTGCAGCTGTTTTCTGGGCAGCTTTCGTTGTAGCTGGTACAATGTGGTACGGTTCTGCAGCTACTCCTATTGAATTATTTGGCCCTACACGTTATCAGTGGGACCAAGGTTTCTTCCAACAAGAAATTCAAAAACGAGTTGCTCAAAGTACTGCTGAAGGCGCATCTTTAGCAGATGCTTGGTCAAAAATTCCTGAAAAATTAGCTTTCTATGATTATATTGGAAATAACCCAGCTAAAGGTGGTCTTTTCCGTACAGGTGCCATGAATAGTGGTGATGGTATTGCTGTAGGTTGGTTAGGTCACGCAGTATTTAAAGATCAAGAAGGCCGTGAACTTTATGTTCGTCGTATGCCAACTTTCTTTGAAACATTCCCTGTTGTCTTAATTGATAAAGATGGAATCGTACGTGCAGACGTTCCTTTCCGTAAAGCAGAATCTAAATACTCAATTGAACAAGTTGGTGTTTCTGTAACATTCTATGGTGGTGAATTAAATGGTTTAACATTTACTGACCCTGCTACTGTTAAAAAATATGCACGTAAAGCTCAATTAGGTGAAATTTTTGAGTTTGATCGTTCAACATTACAATCTGATGGTGTATTCCGTAGTAGCCCTCGTGGTTGGTTTACTTTTGGACACTTATCTTTTGCATTATTATTCTTCTTTGGTCATATTTGGCATGGTGCTCGTACTATTTTCCGTGATGTATTTGCTGGTATTGATGATGACATTAATGATCAAGTTGAATTTGGTAAATACAAAAAACTTGGTGATACTTCATCTTTACGTGAAGCTTTCTAATTTAGTAAAAAAAAAAAACGAAATCGTCCTTAGTTCACTACCGAAACTCTTAAAGTAGTTCGGTTTTTAAAACTCTAAGACCTTCGCTCCCCTGGATATTCCCCCGCAGTTTTTTATAAACCGCGTTAACAAGGGGAATATCCCCTTTCCCTGCTTTTTTTTAAAAGGCGTTGGAGCGAAGGGGCGAAGCTCTTCCCTCCGGGACCAAAAGCTTCGCTCCTCAACTACGCTCTCCTCCCCTTTGGGTTTTTTTAAAAAACCGCTTTTTAAAAAGCGAAGCAACCCGGAGAGTAGAAAAAAGCAGCAGGAAAAGGAAAGTGTAAGGAAAAACGAAGTTCCTTAGAACTTCGTTCCTTCGATTTTCTTCTCTCTTCTCTTTTTTAGCTTATCGCTTCCAGCAAAAGTAATCGAAGCTATGAACAAAATTGAAAACAAGCATTGCAAAAATGATGGGCTTAGACTTTTATCTGAGCGAAAGAATTCGAACTTTTTAAAAAAAAGTTCTTTTGGTTTTATGTTCTTCTTTGAAGATTTTTCTTCAACAAATATATTAACACCCTTTTTATGGAAGCATTAGTTTACACTTTCTTATTAATTGGTACGTTAGGAATTATTTTCTTCGCTATCTTTTTCAGAGATCCTCCACGTATTGCAAAATAATTTTAGTCGTTGATTGGGTAAGGATTTCTTCTCCCTCTCGTAGGGTTGGAGCAAAGTAACGAAGTTCTAAGTAACGAAGTTTTGCGGCTTAGAACTTCGTTACTTAGAACTTCGTTACTTTGCTCCAACCCTACGAGATTGCTATGCACGGGGAAGTTAAGTCTAAAAGATATGTTCTATTAGAGCACGCTCCCAGTCAACCCAATCCTTTTCCCATTCTCTTTCTATAAGAATGAGCCTACTCTCTTTTATACCGCAGAGAGAGAAGTAACATATCTTCCCCTCTTTGAGCGCTAAAGACATACCAAAACAAAAATATAAAGGTCTCTTTTTAAAAAGATTAGTTAAAAAAAAAGGCTATACTCTTTCCCTGCTGCTTTTTTCAAAAGGGTTGCTCCCTAACTACGCACGGGGAGAGGGTAAAAAGAGGGCACCATATTTGTATTTAGTTCACGTCTATATTAAATAAACGTAAAACTAAATAAAAAATAAAAATAAAAATTAAACAAGTAAAATAATAAGTTAAATAGAACGTTTTAGCGTTTTATTTAAAATTGTTTTAACCATTTTTAGTTTTATTAAGAATAATAAAAAAAATAATAAAAAAAAATAATAAAAAGTCTGTTATTTTTTAAAAAAACAAATTTTTCTCCCCTTCGGGGAAACGAAGCAACCCTTCGGGGAAGCGAAGCAACCCTTCGGGGAAGCGAAGCAACCCTTCGGGGAAGCGAAGCAACCCTTCGGAGAAGCGAAGCAACCCGAAGAGAAGAAAAAAAAACCTGATGTGTAAAAAAGTACACGTCTCCTCTCTTCTCCTCTGGTCTTCTCTCCCTCTTATTTTGGAGCGAAGTTCTCCCCTCCTGTTTTCACCCCTTCGGTTTTAAAAAAGCGCTCTTCTTCCCGAAGGAAAGAGCGCGGAGCTTAGCAACCCAGCTCCTAAGGGAGGAAGAATAGAGTTTAGCTCCAAGAAAAGAGGGAGGAGAAGATCAGGAAGAAAAAAATCAATACAATCCAGAAAGAAAAGAAAAATAATAATGATTAAAGATCAGATTAATCTTCATGTTCTTCAAAAGGATCTCTTAATTTACGAGATGGTGGGCCGAAACTAACATAAACAGAATAACCTGTAGCACTTAATAAAAGAAACCATAAAAAAAAGGCAAAGAAAAACGCCGGACTTTCCATAAATAAAAAAATTTATAACAAAATTATTCTCCATATTAATTATATCTCATTTCTACATAGAAATCTATAAATATAAATTCACTAATATTAATTTATAGAAATTTTACAATCCGTATTCTACAGGAGATTGTAAAAAAAATTACGAAGTAGCGAAGCTCTTTTTAAAGAAGTCGCTTCGTGACTTCGTAGCGTTTTTTAGGCTACTTCGGAGCTTCGCTCCCCAACTACGCTCCTCTACATGAGGAGCCGAGAAGAGGGTCCTGGAGCTCGAACTTCGTTCCTTAGCTTCTTCGCTTCTTCGCTTCTTCTCTCCACCCTTTCTGCTCGAAGAGAGGAGGCGTTGCTACGCTTCCTGGAGGGAAGCAAAGCAAGAAAAAAAGGGGGTTTTAAAAGAGAAGTTAAGCTCTTTATACTACTGAGTTTTCTACTCCCCAACTATATTGCTAACTGCGTAATGGGTGGCTTTTCAAAGCCATTAAGGTTCTAGCCAACGAGGCGTTAACGAGATTTTTTGGATAATCTGGGGAGAGCATTATTAGCTTTCAATAAAAAGAACCAGAGTAAAAATCCAAAATTACAGAAAGTAAAAAATTTATAAAGATTTTATCACATATGGCTACAGGTAAAACAAAATTTACACCACGTTCTTCAGAAGCAACTTTACAAGAACCTGGTATTGTAACTCCGTTAGGTACATTATTACGTCCTCTAAACTCAGAAGCAGGTAAAGTATTACCTGGTTGGGGTACTACAGTTCTTATGGCTGTTTTTATTCTTCTTTTTGCCGCATTTTTACTTATTATCTTAGAAATTTATAATAATTCATTAATTTTAGATGGAGTAACAAATAGTTGGGCATCATTAGCGAAATAATTTTTATTTTAAAGTGTTTATTTTTTGCTTTTTGTTCTTCTTCACTTTCTTTCCGAAGGGGTTTTCTGCGTTTTCGAAGAAGAGCTTTTTTAAAAACCGAAAGGGTTGGAGCGAAGGAGCGAAGTTCCTTCGTTCCTTACTCCTCTTTTTAAAAACCTTTTTTCAAAATTGAGGAGCGAAGCTCTTCCCTTCGGGACCAAGAGTAAGAAACTTCTAACGAAGTTCTGCTGCTCCCTGTAAGGGGAGAACTTCGTTACTGGAACAGTCTTCGCTCCTTCGATCCAACCCTTCCTTTGCTTAAATAACGTTCCCTGCTTTCCCGGTTCCTACCGGTTTTTAGAAAAACGGTAGGGGCGCTTTCAAGGCAAGGGCCTTTCACGGATGGAAAAAAGCAAGAAGAGAGGCGGAGAGAAAAACCCTTTTTTTGAAAAAGGGAGGGGGGTGGATTAGCAATTAGTCAAAATAAACACTTTTTATTCTTTTTGTGTTAACTTTTGTTATATTATTTTTTTATATATTTTTGTTCTTTTTAATATTCTTTGGGTAGTTAGTTAATACCTTCTATGATTATATTATTTTGCTCTTTGTTCCTTTTTGGATCTTTTACATTTTTTTGTTTTTCCTCCGTTTTTGGGAGGCAGAAAAGGGGTTAGAAAGTAATAAAACTATTTCTGTTTTTACCAAAATTTTGGAGCGAAGCTCTCCCTTTGGGTCGCGAAGCTCTCCCTTTGGGTCGCGAAGCTCTCCCTTTGGGTCGCGAAGCTCTCCCTTTGGGTCGCGAAGCTCTCCCTTTGGGTCGCGAAGCTCTCCCTTTGGGTCGCGAAGCTCTCCCTTTGGGTCGCGAAGCTCTCCCTTTGGGTCGCGAAGCTCTCCCTTTGGGTCGCTTTTTTTAAAGCGACCCAAAGGGAAACGGAACAAAGAAAAACCTTTTGTTTTTCCTTTGTTCCGTTTCCCAGTAAAAAGCGGTCTTTAGTCTGGGACAGAGCAAAGAAAAAACCTACGGTTTTTAAAAAAGAGGAGTAAGGAACTTCGTTTTTCCTTAGAACTTCGTTACTGGAACAGCCTTCGCTTTTTAAAAACGCGGCCTTTGGTCTGGTACAGAGCAACTCAACTTTTGGTGTTTGACTTTTGTTTTTTTACGTTTTTTTCGTTTGTCTTTTTTTTTTTTTTTTCTTTTCACTTTTGTTTTTGATCTTTGCTTTTTTCTCTTATAAGAACTAACTAGCTTTCTAAAAGACGAATTCTTACTCTTTACTGTCACAATGTCTTTATAGCAAAGCAGCAAAAAAGCAAAGAAGCAAAGCAGCAAACCAGCAAACCAGCAAAGCAGCAAAAGTCTGAAGCTAAAACAGTAAGAACAAAGAAGCACAGGAAAAACGTCGTTTTTTTTTTTTTTTAAAACTATGTTATTTATTAATAATAATACGAAATTGGCTTTAAAAAACAAAAACATTCTTATGTTCTATGTGGTTAAGAACATAGGAGCAACGCTCTGGAGCGGTTGGCTTTTTAAAAACAAAAGTACGAAGTCGTCTTTATTTCACCCTCTCTGATAGTTCTTCATCTCTTTTCCCCCGCCCCTTTAGGTTGCTACGCTCCTTCCCTTGAAAGCGTCCCTACCGGGTTCAGCAAAAACCGGGTTGCTACGTTGAGGAGCGAAGTACCAAAGGAATACTTTGGTTTTTCCTTTCGATTTTTAAAAAAGCTCTCTCTCTTTGAAAAAAGGTTTTTAAAAAAGCTCTCTCCCTTTGAAAAAACCTTCGGGGTTTTTTTAAAAAACCGCTTTCCTCTATTCGAGCAGGGAAGGGAAGAAGCGCTTTTTTAAAAAAGCTCTCTCTCTTTGAAAAAAGGTTTTTAAAAAAGCTCTCTCCCTTTGAAAAAACCTTCGGGGTTTTTTTAAAAAACCGCTTTCCTCTATTCGAGCAGGGAAGGGAAGAAGCGCTTTTTTAAAAAAGCGCGACCAGAGGGAGGTTCGCTAGGGAACGAAATCTTTCCACCCCTCCGGGGTTGGAGCGAAGGAGCGAAGGCTGTTTCAGTAACGAAGTTCTCCCCTTACAGGGAGCAGCAGAACTTCGTTTCCCTTACTCTTTGAAAAAACCTACGGTTTTAAAAAGAGGAGCTTCGCTCCTTCGCTCCTTCGCTCCTTCGCCTCTTTGCTTTTTCATTCCTTCGCTCTTCTTCTTACATTGAAGACTAAGAACTCCGAAGGATAGGAGCTTCGCTTCTGGAAAGCGAAAAGCCCCCTTTTTTTAATATTGAGTAATTTTAGTTTGTAACTAAAAAAGTCTATTTCGTAAAATAATATAAAAATGTTATAATTTGTTTGGTTGTTATAATTTTATTGATTTTTTCTTATGGAGGAATATATATGAACCCTATCGTTGCTGCTGCATCTGTTATTTCTGCTGGTTTAGCTGTTGGTTTAGCTGCTATTGGTCCTGGTATGGGTCAAGGTACAGCTGCTGGTTACGCTGTAGAAGGTATTGCTCGTCAACCAGAAGCTGAAGGTAAAATCCGTGGTGCTTTATTATTAAGTTTCGCATTTATGGAATCATTAACTATTTATGGTCTAGTTGTTGCTTTAGCTCTTTTATTTGCTAACCCATTTGCTGGTTAATATATTAACCAATTTTAAATATATGACTTAAATTTAAATATTATTAAATAATATTTAAATTTAAGTCATATATTTATTTTAAGTTTTTTTTTCTTATAGTGAAACTTTCCCCTTTGGTTTTAAAAAAGCGAAGGAAGAAAAATCGTGGAGCGAAATCTGTTCCAGTAACGAAGTTCTTTTTTAAATAAGAAACTTCGTTAGAAGTTCCTTACTCTTTGAAAAACCTTTGGGTTTTCAAAAAGCTCTCTTCCGGCTTCGCTTTTTAAAAACCAAAGGGAAGAGCGCTTCCTGCTCGAAGAGAGGAAGAAGCAAGAAAAACCATTAATAATGATGGATTATTTTCTGGCGATTAGTATGCAAATCAAAGTAATGTGTATGTACGTTTTGGAAAGAAACTGGGTCTTATGATTGTTAATTCCCTGTCTACTTTCATATAGTTATTATAGTTATTAATTAAATTGTTCGAAACCGAAAGGTCCGCTATAAGCGGAGAAGCATTATATAATAGCAATTGCTATCAGTTTGGTTTTTTACCATACTCTTATTTGTCGTCTCAATAAGAAGTTAGTCGGCTTTTTACAAAAGTACTCTGGGATTAAAATAGATCAATCAAGGTACCCTTGTTGTTTAACTATTTTTAGCTTTTTACTTAATTTTTGATTTAAGTACTCCTTTTTTATTTTAAAAAAAAAGAACAAGTAAAATAATCTTTTAAAAGCTAAAGGTAGGGAAAATAAAATTGTTTACACAGTCAATTGCTATTTTTTATTTCTTATTTATTTAAAAATAAATAAAAATTTATATATAAAATATTAAGTCTTATTTTATATTTTATAAAAGTAGTTCACTCTTTTATAAAATTAACATAAATATAATGTGGATTTACTAGCATTTAAAAATTAGAATTTAAAAATATTATGAATTTTTTAAATTACGTAATTACTTAAAACAAGTTTATGCAAAGTAAAAAACATAACTAAAAAAAAAAAAAAAAAGCTATGGAAATTATTACATTAGCACATGGTGGTTTTGGTATTAATACAAATATTTTTGAAACAAACATTATTAACTTAGCAGTTGTTGTTGGTGTTGTAGTTTCGTTTGTAGGTAATAATTTAACTGCATTATTAGAAGATCGTAAAAAAACAATTTTATCAAATTTAGAAGAAGCTAATAAACGTGCAATTGAAGCTCAAGAAAAATTAGCTAATGCTAAAGCTCAATTAGAATTAGCAAAGAAAAAAGCTCAAGAAATTCGTCAAGAAGGTATTGCACGTGCTACAACTGAAATTAATACAGTTGTAAGTCAACATGAAATTCGTTTATCAAAATTAGAAGAATTTAAAAATGAAACTGTACAATTTTATCAACAAAAAGCTTTTAAAGATGCTTATTTATATGTGGTTTCTCGTATTATGACTCGAGTTCGTGAACGTTTAAATGGTGGATTAAACTCAACATACCATGTAGATGTTAATAATTTTTATGTTAGTCGATTTACTGAATATAGCCCTAAATCAGGGTCTTAACATATAATTTAAAAAACTTACAAGTTTACGGTTCAGAAAGAAAAATTCAGATCAAAGCTTGTTGCTCTTCTTTGTTGTTGCAGAAAAGCTGAAAAGTAGAAAAATATTTTTTCTGCATGGAGGGATAAATGCAATTTTTCGTTTTCCTCCCCTCTGGGGAAGCAAAGCAACCCCTCTGTGGAAGCGAAAAAACCCCTCTGGGGAAGCAAAGTTGAAAAGCGAAGGAACGAAGTTCTAAGCCGCAGAACTTCGTTTTTCTTAGAACGAAGTTCTTCCTTTGGTCGCGTTCGTGCTGCGAAGGGAAGACCAAAAGGAGTAAGCGGCAGAAAAACGAAGTTTTGCGGCTTAGCGAAGTAACGAAGTTTTAAGTCGCAGAACTTCGTTTTCTGCCGCTTACGCCTTTTGGTTTTGGGATAAACTTTTCCTGCTGCGAAGGGTTGTATCAAAGCTTCCCTCCTTGAAAGCTCCCATCTTTTTCTAACTAAGCATAAAGAAAAGATCAAAGCGCTTTTTTAAAAACCTTTGAAAAAGGTTGGGGCGAAGGAACGAAATTCTAAGGAACTTCTAACGAAGTTCCTTACTCTTTGAAAAAAGCCCCTTTTTTATATAAAAGGGGAGAGCTTCGCTCCTCAACTTCGCTTTTAAAAAACCTTCGGGTTGCTTCGTACGCAAAAAAATAAAAAGAAACCAAAAAACTAAAGGAGGTAAAAGAGGTAGGGCGAAGCTCTCCCCTATGGGTTTTTAAAAAGAGAAGCTTCGCTCCTCAAGTACATTTGTATAAACGCCTTAAAAGAAAAGTCTTAAACTTCCTAACCACTTGACCTACGTTGTTTAAAAAGTAACAAGTCAGTAAAAAACATTTTTTTAGTATTAGTAAAACGGTCAGTGCCCTACCAAACTGTTAACTTATCAGGTTAGTTAAAGTAAATAAGCTCCTGAGCAGATCTTAGACTAGAGGTTCAACTTTGAAAACTTGACTTTTGTTTTTTATTATGTTATTATTATTTTAATAAAAGCCCCCATCGTCTAGAGGCCTAGGACATCTCCCTTTCACGGAGGAAACGGGGATTCGAATTCCCCTGGGGGTAAACATATTTTTATAAATAAAAATGAGTATTTAAGTTTTTACTCCTCCATTTCCATTGGTTGTTTGGAGCGAATCTCTTTATTAACTAAGGTTACGCTAACAAGTGGAGGTTCTAAATTAAATTGAACTAAAAGATAGTACACAAATCGTTAAAAACAGAATGGGTAAAATCCCCAAGGAGTATATTATGGCTGGTAAATCAGTAGAACGTCCTTTCTCAGATATTTTAACAAGTATTCGTTACTGGGTAATTCATAGTATTACAGTACCTGCTTTATTTATTGCAGGTTGGTTATTTGTAAGTACAGGTTTAGCATATGACGTATTTGGAAGTCCGCGTCCGAACGAATATTTTACAGAATCTCGTCAAGACGCGCCTTTAATTACTGACCGCTTCAATGCTTTAGAACAAGTTAAACAATTATCTGCATTAAATTAATAATAGTGTAAAATAGAATCACATCAAAAATTTTTTTTGTGGTGCGAAGTTGGGGAGCAAAGCTCTTGGAAAGCTTTCCAAGAGCTTTGCTCCAACCCTCCCTTCTTATTTCTTATTTCGCACATCCTTCCTCTTTTCTGGGTTCTTCCCCGAACAGGTAAGAACTCAGAAAAGAGGAAGGAGAAGACGGGTAAAAAATTACATCAAATTTTTTTGATGTGATTCTAACCACAGCACTATTTTATGAAAGTATTTTTATTATAGTTAGTGTTTTACGTAACTCTTTTTAGTTACGTAACAATTCAAATTTAAGGAAACAAAGTTTTAACGAACTTCGTTAGAAGTTCCTTACTACTTCAGGCGTTTTGGAGCGAAAAAACAAACTTTCTTCGCTCAGGGCTCTAATTTTTTAACTTACGTATAAAAATAGTTATGTGTAACTAATGTAATTGATTAATGTTACGTGTGTTGACATGGAATGAAATTAAATGATACATCTTGTGTGTATAGGTCATTTATGTTAAAAAAAAAAATTATTTATATACTTAAAAAAGAAAATTACTTAATTTGTTATTTAATCTGTTACTTAATTGTAATAAAACTAACAAACACACCTCTATTAAAAATTGAATTTTTTTCTGTTTTTGGACCTTTTTTAAAATTCCTTAGTGTTTAATCGAAAACTAAGGACTAAGGACTAAGGACTAAGAACTAAGTACTAAGGACTAAGTGATAAGGACTCTAAAAAATAAAAATAATGATTCGAATAAATAGATGGATTTTTTTTACAATTTAATTAAAATGGAAATTTTAGCTCGTGGCGTTGGTCGTAGAAAAGAAGCTGTTGCTCAAGTACAAATTGTAAAGGGAACAGGGAATTTTTTAATTAATAATATTCCGGCTCAACAATATTTACATAACAATACTTATTCAATGCTTTCAGTAAAAGCCCCTTTAAATGCTTTAAATTCTTCAACAGTGACTAATGAAAATGGAGTTGAGGAGCGAAGCCCTTCAACTTCAGAACAAAGTGATAATTCACTTTTAACAAATGTTAATTCGAATCAAACTAACAATCAACCAGTTTCTTCCGAAGGGAAAAAAGAAATTGTTTTAACAAATTTTGAAAAAATTGATACTATTGTTAAAGTAAAAGGTGGTGGTTTAATTGGACAAGCTGAAGCTATTAAACTGGGTTTAGCTCGAGCTCTTTGTTCGTTAACAACAAATGAAACGGGAATTTCTGAAGAAGAAATTCGTAAACAATTAAAAGATAAAGGCTATTTAACACAAGATTCGCGTGTTAAAGAACGTAGAAAATATGGTTTAAAGAAAGCACGTAAAGCTACACAATATAATAAACGTTAAATTTCAAATAAACTACGAAGTCGTTTTGGTCTTCTCCTTATTCTTAGTCTTTAGTTCTTAGTCTTTGGCTCCCTTTTGGAAGTTAAAGACTAAGAACTAAAGACTAAGAATAAGGAGCTATCCCCCCTCCGAAGGTGTTTTTAAAAGGCCTTTGATCTTTGGACCTTTGGTTTTGAGTTTTCCGTGCGAAGCAACCCTTTTTAAAAAAGGCTTCGCTTTTTACTGGGATCTTTGATTTGAGTTTTCCTCTCCCTGCTCACTCGAAGAGAGAAGAGAGGTGTTTTCTCCCTTCGGCTGCGAAGCCGGGCTGGAGCAAAGCTCTTAAGGAGCAAAGCTCCTTAACTCTTCTTCGAAGCCTGTGTTTCTTTGCTGCTCACTCGAAGAGAGGCTTCGCAGCCTGCTCGAAGAGAAGAAGGAAGAAAAAACCTCTCTTCTTCCCTGCTCGAAGAGAGGGAAGCAGAGGAGGGAGAGAGCAAAATCCAAAGGCCCGGCTTCGCAGCCTTCGGGAAGAAGAGGGGTTTTTAAAAAGCGAAGCCGACCAGGAAAACCCCTCTTCGAGCAGGGTTGCTGCTTTCCCTTCCGGTATCAGAAAAGGGGAAAACGGAACGCAAAATATAATCAATAAAAAACTATAATCAATTTTTTATAAAAAAATATTAAGAAAAAATTTTATGAACAATCAAACTGTAAAAAAATCAGTATACACTTCACCTTTTAATTCTGGTCGAAGTGCATACTTCAGTAAAAGTATGGGTGTTGGGGTAAAAGTAACAGCTCTCTCTCCTGGGATATCCGGAGAGCAAACGCTAGGTGTTAAAAAAAATCTATCTTTTTTAAACAATGGATTTTTTTTAAAGACAGGTGTTCTTGGCTTTTTCAAGGCCCAACCCGGCAAAAGAACTTCTTTAGCAGCTGCAATTCCCGGTTTAACTAATTACGATGTAACTCCTTCCTTCGGGTCTGGGACAGAGCAAAGCAAGCGAAGCACGGGAGGACAAAATTTAATTCGACGTTATATCATTTTAGGTGAAAGACGTACTAGTAATTATTTATGGGCTTTCATTGTTTTTTTAGGGTCATTTGGATTTTTATTGACAGGTCTTTCTTCTTATTATCAATTAAATTTAATAGCACCTTCTGATGGTGAATCAATTTCTGCTTTATTTCCAACTGTAAAAGATTTATCTTTTTTCCCACAAGGATTATTAATGTCTATTTATGGAAGTTTAGGTTTTCTTTTAAGTTTTTACTGGGGATTTAATATTTTTTGGAATGTAGGTGGAGGCTTTAACGAATTTAATAAAAAAGAAGGTAAAATTCGAGTTTTTAGATGGGGTTACCCAGGTAAAAATCGTAGAATTGATTTATCGTATTCTTTAAAAGATGTTGAAGCTATTAAAGTTGAATTAAAACAGGGTTTAGATCCACAAAGAACTATTTATTTAAAATTAAAAGGTAAACGTGAAATTCCTTTAACTGGAATTGGTGAACCACTTACTTTAAAAGAAATTGAAAAACAAGCTTCTGAATTAGCGAATTTTCTTCAAGTATCTCTTGAAGGATTATAAAATATAAAAAACCTAATTAGCTATTTTTGGTTCTACCCGAAGGGTTTTTTCATTTTTCAAAGAGCGAGAAAAATAAAAACACGTGATATGCTTTTTTTTTTTCATTTTTCTTTTTCGGGTGTTTGTTTCTTCTTTTTCCTTTTTGGGAAAACTCCCGCCGCTAATTTTATTCAAGTATCTATTAAAGTGTTATACAATAGAAAAACTTATTTAAGTCGTCCTTAGTCTTTGACGGCATTCTCCCCCGCCACAAAGTTTAAGGAGAAGACCGAAGGAGTGAAGGAACAAAGTTAAAAGAGGCTTTGTCTCTTCCTGGATGATATTAAAAATCAAAATTATTTCATATATATCTAAATTTTCTATATAGCTGTCGTTCTTTCTTGTCTTAGCCCTGTTTTCCTACTTTTTCCCTGCTGCTTTTTTCAAAGGGGTTGGAGCGAAATTATCCCTGCTCGAGCGAAGCTCTCCCCTTTTTATATAAAAAGGGGAGAGCTTTGCTCCTTCGCTCCTTCGCTCCAACCCTTCGGTTTTAAAAAGCGAAGTTAAGTCCTCAAGAGTTGAGGAGTGAAGGCTGTTCCAGTAACGAAGTGCTAAGGAACTTCGTTAGAAGTTCCTTACTCTTTGAAAAACCTTTGGGTTGCGAAGCAAGAAAAACTTTGGGTTTTTTTTGCTGCTCTCCCGAAGGGACGGCTTCGCAGCCAAACCTTCTCTTCGAGAGGGACGGCTTCGCAGCCAAACCGAAGGGAGCTTCGCGACCCGAAAGGAGAGAGCTTCCCAGTAAAAAGCGGAGCAAAGAAAAAAACCCTGTAGGTTTTTTCAAAAAGCTTCGCTTCAACCCCCTCTTCGAGCAGGAAACAGGGAAGAATTCGTTCTGCGTTTTAGAACTTTGTTACTTTCCTGCCTAGCTAGGCTTCCTCTGACCCAGTTTTGAAAAACCGGCAGGAATCGGGTTTCTACACTCCAGAGAGAGAGGGAAGTAAGGGAAATGAGTTCCTTAGAACTTGGTAACTTCGCTCCAAAAACAAAGGAAAGCGGAAAGACCAAAGATAGAATTTCGGTCCTTGGCTAAGGACCGATGACAGGAAAAAATAAAAATGTTAAACTGTCGTTTTTTAATTAAAAAAAATCTCTGCTTTTTAAAAAACCGCATCCATCACTATTTTCAGGTCTTTTCCTTATGCTTAGTCCAAAAAGACGCTCTCTCTTTCTTTTTATCCTTTTCTTTTTCGTTCTCCTTTTAGAGCTTCGCTCCTCAAATTTACGCAAAAACATTAGAAAAGGAAAGCAGGAAGATTAAAAAAAAAGAATGAAGGAGAAGACTGCCTTTTTGTAATTAAGGATTAAGAACTAAAGTCTAAAGAAACAAGAAAATGTGTTTATGTGTTTTTTATTTGAAAAAACAGACTGTTTTATTTTTCATAAAAATTCTAATAATAAATAATAATTATTAATTTATTTAAATATTTATAATTTTTATGAAATGTTTTTTACTTTATATTTATCAATGCCACGTACACAAAGAAATGACAATTTTATTGATAAAACTTTTACAGTTGTTGCTGATATTTTATTAAAAGTTCTACCTACCTCACAACGTGAAAAGCAAGCTTTTTCTTATTATCGTAATGGTATGTCAGCACAAGCTGAAGGTGAATATGCTGAAGCACTTCAAAACTATTATGAAGCCATGCGATTAGAAATTGATGCTTATGATCGAAGTTATATTTTATATAACATTGGGTTAATTCATACTAGTAATGGCGAACATGGTAGAGCTTTAGAGTATTATTATCAAGCATTAGAACGTAATCCATCGTTACCAAGCGCTTTAAATAATATTGCTGTTATTTATCATTATCGTGGTGAACAAGCAATTGAAAATGGACAATCGGAAATTTCTCAAATTTTATTTGAAAAAGCTGCAGATTATTGGAAAGAAGCGATTCGACTTGCACCTACTAATTATATTGAAGCTCAAAACTGGTTAAAAATGACTGGACGTTGGACTGGTCCTACAGCTACTTTTTAAACATTTCATATTTTATAGATTTCGTTCACTATTTCAATCTTTATTAAAAGAACGTAAAATCACAGCAGGTACTATAGTCGTCTTTAGTCTTCTCCTCTTGCTTCTTCCCAGTTCCCTCCCCTCTGCAGGAAGGATTGACCGAAGTAACGAAGTTCTAAGCCGCAGAACAAAGTTGCTTCTCTCCGGAGAGAAGCAACTTTGTTCTGCGGCTTAGAACTTCGTTACTTCGTTTTTTTAAATCCGTAGGGTTTTGAAATTTTTATCTTTTCTTTTTCCCTTTGCAAAAAAAGGGTGTTTAAAAAAGCTCTCTTGTGCGGAGTTGAGGAGCGAAGCTTTTTAAGAAAAGCCCCATAGGGGAGAGCCTCGCTCCAACCCTCTTTTTTCAAAGAGGAGCGCGAGCAAGCGAGAAGCGCAAACTTCATTACGCTTTTTTAAAAACCAAAGGTACAATTTCGTTCCTTTGCTCTTTAATTTTGTACGCAACAGAGAAGAAGCAAGAAGAGCGGAGAAGAGTGAACAGGAAAAAAGCAAAAGAGAAGAGGGGTTTTTAAAAACAACCGCGTTTTTTTGAAGAAGCAAAAAGGGAAGAGAAGACTAAGGAATAAAAATTTTTAAATACAACAATTTTTTTTATATTTTTATATAGAATTTTAAATTCTATTTAATATAATTTTATTATTATAGTTAATATTCACTATATAAGATGTAGAGTATGATAAATATTGAAAAGTGAATGTTGAATATTAAATAGCGTATGATGTATCTATTAATATACATATCTTAGATTTTTGTTTAAATTGACAAAACTGTTTATAAATTATATATTTAATTTAGACCAATTACATATGTGGTATTATACCACAATTTTTATTGTAGTAATTCTATTGGGGCGTCGCCAAGCGGTAAGGCTGCGGTTTTTGGTACCGCCATTCGTAGGTTCGAATCCTTCCGCCCCAGAATTTCTATTTACAAAATTATAGTCATCTAATAATAGCTACTAAAATCCTAAACAATTAAGTTGCGTTTTTTGATGCATACCTTTTAGCCAATTTTTGCAGACTCTTTTCTAACTCAAGTACCAAGTTTAAAATTTCTTTAGCTATTTTGAAGCAAAACTCTATTAACATTACATCTTATTAACACTACACATTACGTAAGTTGTCTAAACTCTATATTTTCAACAATTTCCTCCTTAAAAGCTTTGTTTCAACCTTTTTGAAAAAAAGTTTTTTCAAAATGGTAGAAACGGGAAATATTTACGGCAGGAAGATGGGAGGGACTTTCGTATTGGTAGAGCAAAGAACACTACCCAACATACTATTAATCACTAAACTAAATATGTATATGACAAAAGATCCCCCGAACTTTAGAATCCCTTTCCTCGGGAAGAAGAAGCGTAGCTAATGACTACCTCTAGATTATGGCGGAGGGCAAAAGTCTATAGGTGCAACAAGTTCTCCTTTCTAGCTATCAATAGTATTTAATAATAATGATATGGTTACCCTCTTGTTTATAAGGTATATGAAAAAACAACTCTAAAACCAAATGAATATAGAAAGGAAACTGTAGTTAAAGAAGTAGAAAAAAGTTATGAGCTTCTTACTTATAAAAAAGTAAAAGAATTTTTGGGTTACAGAAAATTTGTATGGAGTAATTTTACTAAAGTTAAAAATATAGTTAATACTGATATTTTTAGACCTATGAATACTATTAACTGGCGTACTTATAAAAATTTAACTAATGTTTGTTGTATTTGTGGAACGAATGAAAACGTCGAACAGCATCATGTTAAGCATATTAAAGTAGGTAAGGTCACTGGGTTTGCTCAAGTAATGAAACAACTAAATAGAAGAATGGTTCCTCTATGTCATACTCATCATGTGGAGGTGCAGAACGGAAAATATGATAACATTAAATTAGAAGACTTAATAGATATTGAAAGACTTTTAGCTTAATATTATGTAAATAAACATGAACATGAACATTTTTAATTCTAAAATTATGAAGGAAATTTATATATGGCAATCGATTTTGATAACTTAAATTTAAGTGGTGTTAATGTAGATAAAAGGGTTCCCCCTGCGTTGGTTAGTACGTCAGATGCTCAGAAGTTTGTGGAAGCAGTTTCGGCAAAGAAAAATATGACTGAAGAAAACGCTTTTGTTGCAATTGCGATTATCTGTCAAAAAGGTGGTACTGCTAAAAAGGCACAGGGTACTATTTATGCTAATGTTGGTGGTACTAAAGTAGAATTAAGTGAATTAATGCAAATTAAAAACGATAAAATTTTGAAATTTACATTACGTCAGTTCGCAAGAACTTATGCTACACAGATTTTTAAAGTTTGTGCTTTTTTTAGTATCGAAGGTGATTTAGCTAAAAAATTGGGTCGTTTAGATCCTTCTTTAGATCGAGAAGAACTGTTTTGGTTATCTAATTTTCAGATGGACAATGCTGATTGCCATGAAAAAGTTCGTGGGTTATTAATTGAACATTACAACGAAATGTTCAAAAGAAATTAGGTTATATACCTTTTTTAAAAATGAAAATAATGTTAACTATAAAATTTAGTATTAACATAAACATAAACATAAAATTCGGATTGAAAATTCCTCCCCGCTATTTGAGGAAAGGTTATATGGAGAGCCGTATGCATAGTAATGTGCACGTACGGTTCGGGAAGGGGCTTCTGACTGCGAAGTCGGTTGTCTACTTTCATAAAAGAGTAATACAACTAATTAAACAAAATAAAACAAATTATGAATATACTAGAAGAAAAAAATTAACTTGAGGAGCGAAGCTCTTCCCTTTGGTTTATAAAAAAGAGGAGCTTCGCTCCTACTTATCTTGTTTCTGATTTTTCTCCGGCGTTAAACCCTCCTATTTCCTTTTACAGAGACTATTCTGGGGAAGGCGTAGATAATTCTGTAATAAAACCTCCAAATAGATTTTTCGACGGTATTTTTATATCGGTGACTAAAGATGATCTATTAGCTTCCTACAAAAGGTTACAGGAAATGTATATATCAGAAGATTGGCTGAATTCTTTGCCACAAAGATTTTAGAACATGTTATGAGATAGAGGCAAAAAAGGTGACTTAGCATATCAAATAGAATTTAATATTCAAATCGAATTTAATATTAAAAAGAGGTTAGAGTGAAGCTCTTTCCTCTTTGAAAGCGTCAATGTCTTGAAAGCGTCCCTCCCGATTTTTAAGGAGGAGCAAAGCTCTCCTCTACGCAGTAGGGCAAGGAGCGAAGCTCTTTGAAAAAGCCCCATAGGGGAAAGCTTCACTCCTTCGCCCCTTAACCTTTGATCGCGCTTCTTTCCTGCTCGAAGAGAGGTTGAAAAAAAAGCTCTCTTCTCTCTTCTCTCTTCTCTCTTCTCTCTTCTCTCTTCTCTCTTCTTTCTTCTCTCTTCTCTCTTCGAAGCGCTTTTTACTGGGATGCTCTCTTCGAGTAGCAAAGAAAAACCTCTCTTCGAGAGGGAGAGAGCATCCCAGTAAAAAGCGAACTTCATTTACCTTACTCCCTTTACCTTACTTCCTTTGGTCGCTCCTCAACTCTTCCCTGCTCTCTCTCCCTCCCCTTTGGGGAAGGGAAGAGCAAGAGAGGTTTTTCTTTGCTACTCGAAGAGAGCATCCCAGTAAAAAGCGAAGGCTGTTCCAGTAACGAAGTTTTTTTTTAAATAAGGAACTTCGTTTTCCTTACTCCCTTCGTTTTGGCTGCGAAGCCGTCCCTCTCGAAGAGAAGGTTTGGCTGCGAAGCCGTCCCTTCGGGAGAGCAGCAAAGAAACACAGGCTTGCTCGAAGAGAGAAGAAGAGTTAAGGAGCTTTGCTCCTTAAGAGCTTTGCTCCAGCCCGGCTTCGCAGCCGAAGGGAGGGCTGCGAAGCCGACCAGGAAAAACCGCTTCAAGGGCCCTTTGAAAATGGTGTTCTTCTTTTAGTCAAAATAACCCAACATAAAACCCCAAATCTACTAACTCTTTTAAATAAAATAAAATTCTATTCTATTTTTAGAATGTAAAAATGGAAAAGAGATAGAGAGCGGGGGGTAATTAACACAACTGAAGTACACTGAAGTACTTAGAATGGAAAAGAGATAAAGAGATAGAGAGCGGGAGGTAATTAACGCAACTGAAGTACGAAGTGGCAAATTCGAAGGTTTGGAGCGAAGAAACAAAGTAGCGAAGTAACGAAGTTCGCTTTTTACTGGGGTGCTCTCTTCGAGTAGCAAAGGAAAAACCGTAACGAAGTTCGCGCTTTGCTTTTTTAAAAAACCCTGGAGCGAAGCTCTCCCCTTTGGGTTGCGAAGCAAGAAAAACCTTTGGTTTTTCAAAAAGCTCTCTTCGAGCAGCAAAGAAAAAAGTAAGGAACTTCGTTAGAAGTTCCTTAGAACTTCGTTGCGAAGCAACCCCTTTTAAAAAAAGGGGAGAGCTTCGCTTCTCTCCCTTCGGGAGAGAAACCCTTCGGTTTTTAAAAAGCTCTTCTTCGAAAGCACGGTTTTTCTTTGCTGCTCGAAGAGAGCTTTTTGAAAAACCAAAGGTTTTTCAAAGAGTAAGGAACTTCTAACGAAGTTCCTTATTTAAAAAAGAACTTCGTTACTGGAACAGCCTTCGCTCCTCAACTTCGCACAAAAAAACCTACGGTTTTTAAAAAGAGGAGTAAGCAGCAGAAAACGAAGTTCCTTCGCTTTTTTAAAAACGCGGCCTTTGGTCTGGGACAGAGCAACTCAACTTCTTTGCAAAAACCCCTCCTGTTTTCACCCCTGCTCTCTCTCCCTTCGGGTCGCTTTTTTTAAAGCGCGAGCAAGAGAGGTTTTTAAAAAAGTAAGGAACTTCTAACGAAGTTCCTTAGAACTTCGTTACTCTCTTCCGGCTTCGCTTTTTAAAAACCGAAGGGAAGAGCGCGGAGCGTAGCAACCCAACTTCTTGATTTGCTTTTTGTAATATTTCTAATATAGTTTGCGGTCCTTTATGAAAAAAGTCCGCAATGTCATTTATATTATAATTTTTTAATTGAGGAGTAAGGAAAACGAAGTTCTGCGGCTCCCCTTCGGGGAGCGAAGTTGAGGAGCGAAGCTCTTGAGGAGCTTCGCTCCAACCCGAAGGGTTTTTCCTTTGCTACTCGAAGAGAGCATCCCAGTAAAAAGCGAAGTTGAGGAGCAAAGCTCCTCAAGAGCTTCGCTCCAACCCTGCTCGAAGAGAGGTTTTTAAAAAGCGAAGCAACCCGAAGGGTTTTTCCTTTGCTACTCTTCCCGAAGGGAGAGAGCATCTCAGTAAAAAGCGTAGTTGAGGAGCGAAGCTCTTCCCTTTGAAAAAAGGTTTTTAAAAACCAAGAGTAAGGAACTTCGTTAGAAGTTCCTTAGAACTTCGTTCCTTCGCTCCAACCCTTTTTTAAAAAGGGCCTTTGAAGCGGTTTTTAAAAAAGCGAACTTCGTTCCTAATTTTTTTGTTGTTTGATTAAAAGTATTTAAATCTAATTTTTCGGTTTCCTTCTTTCTTAGAAGTTCAATTCTTTTTTTTAATGTTTTCCTTGCCATTATGCAGGCCCTCCTTTAAATTCTTCTGTTTCTGGTTTTCCCCGCTCGAAGAGAGGGAAAACCAAAGGCAGCTGCAGCAGCAGCAGCAGTTGCATTATTTGTTTTTTTAACGATATTAATAGAAGTAACCTTTACTAAACTGTTTTCTTCTTCTTTTGTTGCTTTAGCTACGATGTTTTCAGCAAACACTTCTTTAGCCCCGTAGTAGTACATACCTTCCAAAAATACAGGAGTAATTTTAATAGATACATTTTTGTCAGCTTTAGCACTCATTGCTTTAGCAGCTATTAGCAGCTATTAGCAGCTATTAGCAGCTATTAGCAGCTATTAGCAGCTATTAGCAGCTATTAGCAGCTATTAGCAGCTATTAGCAGCTATTAGCAGCTATTAGCAGCTATTGGTTTAGTTAAATCCATAGGAGTAGGAGCGAAGCTCTCCCCTTTGGTTTTAAAAAAGCTCTCTCCCTTCGGTTTGGCTGCGAAGCCGTCCCTCTCGAAGAGAAGGTTTGGCTGCGAAGCCGTCCCTTCGGGAGAGCAGCAAAGAAAAAACCTACGCAGCAGTTTTTAAAAAGAGGAGGCTGTTCCAGTAACGAAGTTCTAAGGAACTTCGTTAGAAGTTCCTTACTCTTCTTCGAAAGGAACTTCGTTCCTTCGCTCCTCAAGTAAAGAAATTTAAAGAATAAACATCTGCTACGCACCGGTGCGTAGCAAAGGAGAAAAGAAAAAACACGTTTCAAAACTTTGGTTCTTCAACAAAGGCACGTTTTATTAACTGCAGGTAATGGCATAATAACTCTTTTTTCTTTTTGATTGATTAATGTTAAGCGAACTTCTAAATAACCGTTTTTCCTATAGAATGTATAATCAGATGTGCCATTAAAAACAGTAAGGAACTTCTAACGAAGTTCCTTAGAACTTCGTTACGTGTTTTAGCGTAGCGTTTGTTAATTTGAATGATTTTGTTAAGATTTTCTCCGCTCGAAGAGAGGGAAAAGGGAGTGGAGCGAAGGAACGAAGTTCTAAGGAACTTCGTTAGAAGTTCCTTACTCTTGATCGAGCGCAGCAAGAAAGGGAAGAGCTTCGCTCCTCAACTACGCTCCCCGAAGGGTTTTTAAAAAGCGAAGTTGAGGAGCGAAGCTCTCCCCTTTGGGTTGCGAAGCAAGAAAAACCTTTTTATATAAAAGGGGTGCGTAGCAAGAGGAGTAAGCAGCAGAAAACGAAGTAGCGAAGGCTGTTCCAGTAACGAAGTTCTCCCCTTACAGGGAGCAGCAGAACTTCGTTTTCCTTACTCTTTTTAAAGAAGTCGTTTTAAAAAAAAGCGACTTCGTTCCCCAAAGGCCAAAGGGCGGCTTAGAACTTCGTTCCTTCGCTCCTTCGTTCCTTCGCTCCTTCGCTCCTTCGCTCCTTCGCTCCTTCGCTCCTTCGCTCCTTCGCTCCTTCGCTCATTCTTTTTTTAAAATCCCTGGCACTAAGTTTAAGCTTCCGAACAAGCGTTCATTCAGTTCTTTAAACTCTTAATCGTTTTCACTTCGTAGTTCGAGATGTATACGTGTGGATCCCAATTAACGTGAGCACCAAGGCTAAAATAGAGAAATAAAAATAGAAAACTCGGTTTAAACCCTCTCTTAAGAATCCCCTTAAGAGGATTTTAAATGAGGTTTTTATGCTACGCACCGAGTTTTCTATTTTTATTTTGTTAAAGCTTCGAAGTCGCGTTTTTTGTTTTCCCTCTCTTCGAGCGGAGAAAACAAAAGGACACGACTTCGAAGTAATTAAAGATCAAAATCAATTGGCCTTTAGTATGTCTTGGCTGAAGCTATTGCTAACCTTACACCTAACACCTATCAATCGGGTTGTCTTCCCGCGGCCTAATGGGGAATAATCATCTTGAGGTTAGCTTCCTACTTATATGCTTTCAGCAGTTATCTAATCCAAACATAGCTACTCGGCGTTTCCCACTGGAGTGAGAACCGATACACCATTGGTTTGTCCAAAAAAATCCTCTCGTACTATCTTTGGTTCCTCTCAATATTCCAACGCCTACACCGGATATGGACCAAACTGTTTCACACTTTAATATCCTCAACATTACTTGAGGAAAGGACTATGTCTTCATCCAAAAATTAAACCAATATTTCTGGAGTTAGCGTATTATGTATTTAATAAATATAAATACATCTTTATACAAAAGAAACTCTTCCCTTAAAAGCATTACTTTATATAAAGTATGGCAAGCTATTTAATTTGATAAAACCACAGGTTTTATAAATTTCTTTTATATAAAAGTCTCTACGGGGATTTCTACTTTTAAAAAATATTTTGAAATCTTCCCTCGGCGTTGCCAATTAAAACTTAACTTTAAACTTAATTTAAACTTAATTCAATAGGGATTCACCGATATAAGCTAATTCTTTATTTGTATTACTACAAATACACGCTGTTTTACAGTCAACGTTTTGAACCCAGCTCACGTACCACTTTAATGGGCGAACAGCCCAACCCTTGGGACGTACTACCGCCCCAGGATGTGATGAGCCGACATCGAGGTGCCAAACCTTCCCGTCGATGTGAACTCTTGGGGAAGATAAGCCTGTTATCCCTAGAGTAACTTTTATCCGTTGAGCGACGGCCCTTCCACACGGAACCGTCGGATCACTAAGGCCGGCTTTCGCCCCTGCTCGACTTGTGGGTCTTGCAGTCAAGCTCCCTTTTGCCTTTACACTCAATGTCTGATTTCCGTCCAGACTGAGGGAACCTTTGCACACCTCCGTTACCTTTTGGGAGGTATCCGCCCCAGATAAACTGCCCACCTGAAACTGTCAAGTGTCTTGATTCAAAGATCACCATTAGGATTCTAGCTCTTCCAGAGTGGTCTCTCAATGACGGCTCAGATTCCCCCGGAAGGGAACCTTCAAAGCCTCCCACCTAGGCTGCGCAAGAAAAGCCCGAACCCAATTCCAGGATACAGTCAAGCTTCATAGGGTCTTTCTGTCCAGGTGTAGGTAGTCCGCATCTTCACGGACAAGTCTATTTCACCGAGCCTCTCTCCGAGACAGTGCTCTTATCATTACGCCTTTCGTGCAGGTCGAAACTTACTCGACAATGAATTTCGCTCAGTTTAAGTTTGTTATAAAACTTCCTGGTCCTTATGACTCAGGTCTCACGGATTTCGCCGGAGCTTGGACTCTATCTTCATTTAAAGAGATGATTTTTTCTTTTAAATGTCAAACGTATAGTCTCTGAGGATTCTTAAATGTTTCAATTTTTTTATCCATATTAAGCCTTTCCTGCTGATTGTCCTCTTGTCCACTGTGATTGTCACTAATCCAGACTTATAGTCCGGTTTAGTACACGTGGCAGTCTAAGTATTACTACTAGGTGGTAAACGTTGAGTTGTTAATTACACTGAGGGTTTTCCAGCATATAGTTTGATTTTACTAAAGCATGTGTTGATACCTTAGGATCGTTATAGTTACGACCGCCGTTCACCGGGGCTTCGGTCGTCAGCTTTTTCTACTAAAAGAATAACCAACTTCCTTAACCTTCCGGCACTGGGCAGGCGTCAGCCCCCATATATTGTCTTTCGACTTTGCGGAGACCTGTGTTTTTGATAAACAGTTGCAAGAGCCTGGTCACTGCGGCCCTTATAAAAAGGGCGCCCCTTCTTCCGAAGTTACGGGGCCAGTTTGCCGAGTTCCTTAGAGAGAGTTCTCTCGCGCCCCTTAGTATTCTCTACCAACCTACCTGTGTCGGTTTTAGGTACAGGTATTTTTATTGTTACCTTACAATGTAAGGCGGTTACTTTCATAACCAGGAAACACAAGCTTTTCTAGGAAGTGTGACATCACTAGCTATTTTTATTTGCATAAAAATAGGGATTACGTCTTAGCTCAAGTTTAGTTTTTATTCTAACTATCAACACCTAAACGCTTCCACTGAAATCCATAAGCAGTTCTAGTTTAGTCTCCTTCGTCCCTTGATTCCCAATAAAAATAGTACAGGAATATTAACCTGTTTTCCATCGACGACGCCTTTCGGCCTAATCTTAGGTCCTGACTCACCCCCCATGGACGAACCTAGTGGAGGAACCCAACGGTTTCCGGGGCATTGGATTCACACCAATGTTTTCGTTACTCAAGCCGACATTCTCACTTCCGAATTGTCCATTCACATTTACATGAAAACTTCACCCAAAACGGAACGCTCCCCTACCGATTTTTTTTATTCTTTCAGTCATGTTTATACTCCTGAAGGAATGTTGTTAAAAATCTCACAGCTTCGGCAGATCACTTAGTCCCGGCCATTGTCGGCGCAAAAACGCTTTACCAGTGAGCTATTACGCACTCTTTCAAGGGTTGCTGCTTCTAAGCGAACCTCCTGGTTGTTTGGGCATTCTCACATCCTTTTCCACTTAGTGATCATTTAGGGGCCTTAGCTAATGATCTGGGCTGTTTCCCTCTTGACACTGAACCTTTCACCCAATGTCTCACTGGCTAACGGTAGGCATACCATGTATTCTGAGTTTGCCACGACTTGGTACCGCTTTCGCAGCCCGCATCGAAACAGTCGCTTTACCCCATGATAGCTCTTCGTTGCCGCTGCGCCTCAACGCATTTCGGGGAGATCCAGCTAGCTCCAAGTTCGATTGGAATTTCTCCGCGTAACCACAACTCATCCGCCGATTTTTCAACATCGGTCGGTTCGGACCTCCAGTTGGTTTTACCCAAGCTTCATCCTGGTCATGGTTAGATCACCTGGGTTCGGGTCCAGAGGAAATGACAAAACGCCCTATTCAGACTCGCTTTCGCTAAAGGCTCCAGATATTATTCTTTAACCAAATGCCACTTCCTCTAAGTCGCCGGCTCATTCTTCAACAGGCACGCGGTCAGTTTCTATACCTCCCACTGCTTGTCAGCTTACGGTTTCATGTTCTATTTCACTCCCCTACGGGGGTTCTTTTCACCTTTCCCTCACGGTACTATTTCGCTATCGGTCACCCAGGAGTATTTAGCCTTACGAGGTGGTCCTCGCTGATTCACACGGGATTCCACGTGTCCCATGCTACTCGGGATATTTTCCCTCCCCTCTCTTCGAGCAGGGGAGGGAATCGAGACTTTTTTTTGACATTACAACTACGAGACTTTCACTCTCTATGGTGCAGGATTCAGCTGCTTCGTTTCTATGTCTTCTTTTCTATAGTCTTCCCACTACACCCATTATTCATGGGTTTAGGCTGTTCCCGGTTCGCTCGCCACTACTACGGGAATCGCGTTTGCTTTATTTTCCTCCAGCTACTAAGATGTTTCAATTCACTGGGTTGCCTCTTTCCAACTTATGAATTCTGTTGGAAGTTTTACAGGTTGCCCTATTCGGGGATCTTCGGATCAAAGCTTGTTGCCAGCTCCTCGAAGCGTTTCGCCGGTATCTGCGCCCTTCATCGTCTCTGGGTGCCTAGGTCTCCACCGTAAGCCTTAGTTCATTTGACCTTCTTTTGTTTTAAAATATTAACCATCTGAAAAGAATTGAAATTCAAGAATTCCAAAAATTTCAAGAATGGTGGAAACGACAGGTCTCGAACCTGCGACCCTCGCCGTGCAAAGGCGATGCTCTACCAACTGAGCTACGTTCCCTTGTTTCTTACCCCCTGTTTTCTTACGCCTTCATTCCTTAAGATTCCTTAAGTGGAACGAAGCAGAGGGTGGGCTATGGAAGATTTGAACTTCCGACCTCACCCTTATCAGGGGTGCGCTCTAACCAACTGAGCTAATAGCCCTTTTAGCATAAGATAAGATAAAAGGATCTTTGAAGAGCTCGCTCTCCCATACTCGCAGCAGTTTTTAAAACAGAGGAGTAAAGAAGGAGCGAAGGAACAGGCTCTCCCCTTTGGGGAGAGCTGTGCCTCTTACTCTTCAAAGATCTTTTTATTTTATTTTCCCTCCCTTATATAAGGGAGGGTTTTTTTTTATTAATTGAAGGAGGTGATCCATCCGCACCTTCCAGTACGGATACCTTGTTACGACTTCATCATGATTGTTTACCGAGGCTTGGGCACCGTTTTCCTACAAGTAGGTTAAACTAATGACTTGGGCCGCTGTATACTCTCTTGATGTGACGGGCGGTGTGTACAAAACCTGGGAACGTATTCACCGCCGCTTGGCTGATCGGCGATTACTAACGAATCCGGCTTCATGTAGGCGAGTTGCAGCCTACAATCCGAACTGAGGTTGAGTTTAACAGATTTGCGTGCCCTCGCGGGGTAGCATCTGATTGTCCCAACCATTGTATTACGGGTGACGCCCAGGGTATAAGGGGCATGCTGACTTGACGTCATCCTCACCTTCCTCAGCGCTTGCGCGCGCAGTCTCCTTAAAGAACCCAGAGGGTAACTAAGGACGAGGGTTGCGCTCGTTGCAGGACTGAACCATACACGTCAACGCACGAGCTGACGACAGCCATGCACCACCTGTGTTCCAGCTCCACACTCCTTAAATGAGTGTGGCACTTTTCCATTTCTAGTAAATTCTGGACATGTCAATCCCTGGTAAGGTTCTTCGCGTGGCATCGAATTAATCCCCATAATCCTCCGTTTGTGCAGGTTCCCGTCAATTCCTTTGAGTTTCACTCTTGCGAGCATACTCCCCAGGCGGGAAACTTAATGCGTTAGCTACAGCAGGGAAGTAGCAACGTAGAAACTATAATAACCCGAAGATTATTATTACTCTTACGGCCCCCCCCCACTTAGTTTCCATCGTTTACAGCTAAGATTAGGTGGGTATCTAATCCACTTCACTCCCTTAGCTTTCGTCTCTCAGTGTCAGTACCGGCCCAGTAGAGCGCCTTCGCCGCTGGTGTTCTCCCTAAAATCTACACATTTCACTGTTACGCTAGGGATTCCCTCTACCTCTACCTAACTCTAGTCTAATAGTACTCCACTGCCTGCCGTTGGTTGAGCCAACGTATTTGACAGTAGACTTTTTAAACCACCTACAGACGCTTTACGCCCAATCATTCCGGATAACGCTTGCTCCCTATGTATTCATTTCTCTCGGCTGTTTCCAGTGAGTCAGACTATACTTTCATCTCATGTACAGGTTTTAGGTTTTACAAAAACAACCTTATCCTTGCTGAAGCAACATGAGACCAGCGTGTTAGCTACTTAGTAGCTCTCCTCTTTCGAGTCAGTCGTTACGGGGTCAATAAAAGGCAAGCAAGTAAAACTTGCTTTTGCTTCGTTTTAACGAAGCGCTTCTTCAATTTAAGGACTTCCCTAGGTATTATCATTTAATATTTATTATATTAAGAAGACTCCACCTATATGAGCTGGATTTTACTTAAAAATCACTTTTTAAGGCGGCATTTCGACCTTAACTAACTAAATTTTTAAACCAAAACCATATTTTAATATATTGATTTTTTGTTTAGTTAGTTGTGTCGCGCGAGCACCGCGGCTGCTGGCACATAGTTAGCCGGAGCTTATTCCTCAGATACCGTCATTTTTTTCTTCTCTGAGAAAAGAAGTTTACGACCCACGGGCCTTCTTCCTTCACGCGGGATTGCTCCATCAGGCTTTCGCCCATTGTGGAAAATTCCTCACTGCTGCCTCCCGTAGGAGTCTGGGCCGTGTCTCAGTCCCAGTGTGGCTGATCGTCCTCTCAGACCAGCTACTGATCGTGGCCTTGGGAGGCCATTACCCCCACCAACTAGCTAATCAGCCGCAAGCCCCTCTCTTGGCGCGTAGCTCCCTCACAGGATACCCGCTTTTAACTCCTCAGTATTACGGGGTATTAGCACTAGTTTCCCAATGTTATCCCCCTCCAAAAGGTAGGTTCTTACGTGTTACGCACCCGTCCGCCACTAGATTAGATAAATCTAATCCGTACGACTTGCATGTGTTAAGCATACCGCCAGCGTTCATCCTGAGCCAGGATCAAACTCTCTAATGGACTCTATATTGTTTTCTTTTGAACATTCCCTTGTTTTATAATTTATCAGATTTCTTTTTTTTGTCAAGGCCTCTAGAATAAAAAATCCTTTAGTTCACTCCTTTCCCCGAAGGGGTTTTCCCGAAGCAATCCCTGCTGCGGAGAGTAAGAAAAACAAAGTTCCTTAGCGAAGCTCCGAATTCTTCCCTCTCTGCTCTCTCCCTTCGGGAAGAGTGAGCAGGGAAGACTTCGTTCCCCAAAGGCCAAAGGGCGGCTTTTTAAAAACCTCTCTTCTCTCTTCGCGCTTTAAAAAAAGCGACCCTTTGAAAAAATAAAAAAGGTTTTTCCCGGGAGTGGAGCGAAGGAACGAAGTTCTTTTTTAAATAAGGAACTTCGTTAGAAGTTCCTTACTCTTGGTTTTTAAAAACCTTTTTTCAAAGGGAAGAGCTTCGCTCCTCAAGAGCTTCGCTCCTCAACTCCGCTTTTTTAAAAACCGAAGGGAAGGGAAGAAGCGCGAGCAGGGGAGAACTTCGTTCCTTTCGAAGAAGAGTAAGGAACTTCGTTAGAAGTTCTTTAGAACTTCGTTACTGGAACAGCCTCCTCTTTTTAAAAACCTCTCTCCCTCCCTTCGGCTGCGAAGCCGGGCTGCGAAGCCGGAGCAGGTTTTTTCAAAGAGTAAGCAGCAGAAAACGAAGTTCGGGCGGCTCCCTGTAAGGAGAGAACTTCGTTCCTTCGCTCCAACACGAAGGGGCCTTTGGACCTTTGGTTTGAGTTTTCCCTCCCTGCTCGAAGAGAGGGGAAGGCTGCGAAGCCTCTCTTCGAGTGAGCAGCAAAGGAAAAACCTCTCTTCTTCCCTTCGGGAAGCAGGGAGAGAGCAAAACCCAAAGGTCCCATTAAAAAGCGAAGCGCGAAGAGGGGAAAACGGAAACGACCAGAGAAGTAAACAATAAAATTAAAAATATCTATAAAAAATAGAAATAAATAGTGAAGTGGAGCGAAGCTCTCCCCTATGGGTTTTTAAAAAGAGGAGCGAAACTCCTCAACTCTTGTCTTGAGGAGCTTCGCTCCTCTTTTTAAAAACCTCTCTCCCTCCCCTGCTCGAAGAGAGGGGAAGGCTGCGAAGCCGGAGCAGGGAGAGCTTCGCTCCACTTCACTATTTATATTTGAATTTAGGTTTGAGATTCTACACTAATAGAAATTAAACCCTGTTAAATGATTGAGTTAAATGATTGAGTTAAACTGTTGAGTTACGTAATTGAGTTAAATGAAGCATTTTAATTAAACTGTTGAGTTACGTAATTGAGTTACGTAAAACATTTAAAGTGGTTGTATTAGAACCAAAAGAACGTTGAGACTGTAAAAGTTTTTTCTTAAGAACTTTAATATTATGTTTTTCATATAAATATTTTTTTGGTTGAATTTGCCATTCAACCAATGTTCTTTTTTTCTTTCTTTTTTGTTTTTTAATTGTCGAGTTTTGCGAAGGATCTTGCGTAGCAACCCTTTGAGAGCTAAGTAACCCTTCAGCTGATGCTGACTGTTTCGAAGATTTAGAAGTTGCAATAGAAGATGCTTGTAATGAAGATGACTGTAATTTGGGTGCTTTAACTAATTCTAATTTTAAATAATCACCTGGCCAAACAAAACCACCAGCACGAGGTCGATATCTCCAAACTGAGCGAAGAATTTGTCGTTGAACTCTTCTTCTTAATTGTTTCACACGCATACTTGGTTGCTGTTGTTTTGATTGTCTTTGTTTTTGTTGGGCACTTCGACGTAACAATTGTTGTTCTTTTACAACTTCAGAAATAGGTTTATGAATTTTTAAAGAAGATAAAGGTCTCCATTTTTTAATATTTGTAGTATATTCCCCTTTCTCATTAGGGTAACCAGGAACAGATGAATAAATAGACATAAATTTAAAACGACGTGGAATAACAACATTTGAAGCATAGTAGTCACGTTTTAAATGATATTTACGTTTTGGTTTTAATCTTTTTCGTAAAGTAAAATCATAATTTAATAAGTTAGAAACTACTTGCTGTTTTTCGCTTTGCCCATCTTTTTCAAGAGACTGTGTTTGGTTACGTGAAGCACTACCTTCTGTTGCAAAACGTAGGTTAGAATCTTTGACATTAATTAATCGACGTTTTAAATAACGATCACGCGGTAATCTAGCACGTTTATAAAAAACATAAATATAATGAACTGGTAATACTTGATTTAATAAAGGCCCTGAAGGAAACCACACTGGTGTTCTAGGATGTTTTTTAACTCGACGATAACGTTTTTTTAATCGTCGAGAAACAGCAAAAGAACTTTTTTTCTGTTCATATTCATTTGCTACCAAACCAGAACCTCTCTCCTGTATAGCAGTTGCTTCACCACGCTCGAAGAGAGATTTTTTTAAAAAAGCATTTGAGTTCCTACCCTCCGGGTAGGAGAATATTCCTCTTTTCAAAGCCAATGATGAAAAATCTTTTAAAATATTACTTCTCGTTTTAACAATTAAAGTTGGAGTTTTTCCGTTAAGGAGATTTTCTTCTCTTTTCCCTTCTTGATCAGTTCCTTGAGCCGTTGCTTCAATTGGTAATGACGACCCTTTAGGAAGTGTTAAAGTAGGCGAAGTAAGAGAATATTTAGAATTATTAAAATTCATTAATTCTTTATTAACTAACCATGTTTTTAAAATACTATGACGAAATAAAAATTTACGCCAACCAATAGGAGAAAAACCATCCATCCCTAAAGCAAAAAATTGATCAGGATCATAAGTTGTAAAAGGAATTTGCCAATATAATGTGGTAGCCGCATTCATTCCTTGTAAAGGTGCCAATGTAAACTCCTCTCTTGCTTCTTTTTTACCCGAAGAAGGACTAGATAAGGAAGCTATAGTAGAGGGTGGTAAACTAAAACCAGCTTCTTTACGAGATAACATACGATTTGTAACAATTAATTTTCTTAATGATTCATCCCACCCAGCATAGAAAGGTAAATTAGTGTTTGGAACAAGAAATTCAGTAAATGAAAGATTTTCTTTTTGAGTGGAATCACTATTTGTATTATTAATAAATAAAGATTCATACAATTTGTTAACAACTTGGAAATTTTGGTTTATTCTCTCTTTTTTATAAATCTCAACATTCTCTGTTGGTATTGTAGAAGAGTTTTGCTGCCCTGTTGATTGAGAGGTTACTTCATTTGAAGAAACATTTGAAGGCGAAAATAACAAAGTATTATTACTTTCTTTAAATTTTGTACCAAAATTATCTTTGCTTTGGATCGAAGTTTCTCCTCCGAAGGGGTTACTACGCTCCTCTCCGGGTAGTAGACTAGAGGTCATTTCTTTATTTAAACGAATTGCATAAGGAAGAGCTAGTGGTTTAAAATCTTTATTACCTATTTGAAGGATATTAAAATTAAAACTGTTTAAACTATCTCTTTCCAAGATTTCAGAAGTAGATAATTGTGAAAGTTTTTGTTGAATTAATTTATCTTTTTCAATTTGCCATAATGCTTCATTAGAAGCTTGAATTGAAGGAGTGAACTGTTTCCACCACCAATTTTGGATTTCAATTTGATTTTTAATACGTTTAAATTGTTTATTTAAAGTTCTAATTTTTACAATGGTATAGCGACGTCTTTTTCTATATTTTCTACGTTTTTGAGCATATTTTGAACGTTTTTGTTTCCAATAACGTTCTTTTCTTTGTTTAGATTTTCGTTGTTTTAAAGACGTTTCAGTCTCGCCAAGTTGACCTCTGCTCTGTTCTTCAGTTTTCCCTTCTAACGAAGGGAATATTCCTGAGATTCCCGGTTTTTTTAAAAAACCGGACATTTTAAAATCTGAATTTAAATTTAAATTTGATTTTCCATACAAATTTTCATTAAATTTTTCATAATACTGAGATTTTAAAATTGGATTTTTTTCATTATAAAAAAGTACAAAATCTTTTCTTAACGAATCACTTAAACTACGTTTTTTAAATACACCACGATTACGACGAACACGAGAACGTCTTTGAGGAGAGCGTTTACGTTTAAAAGTCACAGCTAAATTAATTTGTTCTTTCTTTTGGCGATTTTCCTCTTCGGGTAAACGAAGTAACCCTTGAGGTTGTTCATCTGAATTAATAGGAAACACCAAAAGGTCACGTTTTTTGCGATCAGGTATTTGTAAAGCTAACTGAAGTTCATTACGATCTAGATATGTGGAAATAGATTCAGTTTTTTTATTTAATAGCTTAAACTCTTTTCTTGAACGTTTTTGTTTACCTAAAACCCGTTCTTTTTTTCGCCAATCTTTTAAACTTTTACGTTGAATTGGTTTAATAACTTTAACTAAAGAAAGTGGATTTACCTTATTTTGTATTTTTAAATATGTATTTTGTGCTGTTTTTGCAGAGCGCAAACAAATATTACTAAAAGTTAATACTTTATTTTTAAAAGAATTATATAACTGAATTTTTTTGTTCCGAATTTGTGTATTCTTTTCTTGTTTTGAAGAAGATAGTTTAGAGTGAATAAATTTTCGAGTAGCTTGAATAGATGTTTTTAAATTATTTGATAATTTTAAATTTTGTGCGTACTTAATATCATTAAAACGTAAAGTTAGATCTTGTAAACTAACAAAAGAATAATTATTTTTAGAAAGTATATTATTAACTGGATTACTAATCGTTTCTTTTGCTTTAATTTTAGAAAGTAATAAAAATTTCCATAAATTTTTTTCATTTACGCTGGCTTTATTGGAAGATAAAGAGCAATCTTTATTATTAATAGCAGTCGAAACCCCATTTTTTTCATTATTTTTTAATGTAAACATTCCCTCAAGAATTGATTTTTGTAATCCAGATGTTAAAAGATCATTTGAAGAGTTGAAAGAAGAACTATTAAAATCAGCAGGACAATTTCTCTCGTTTTCTTTTGTTATTTTTGTATTACCTAAATTTTCTTTTTCTTTGCTGCTCTCTGTTCCAGCAGAGAGCAACTGAATAGATTTTTTACCTTGTTGCGACTTTAGGAGCTTTTCTTCCGATTCCGATACAAAAGTAGAGGCAGTAAGAGAACCAGAAATATTATTAAGTGCAAACCAATTTTCAAGGCGTTGTAACTTAGTTAATAATTGTTTTTCTTTTTTTTGTTTACGTTTTTCACGCTTGTCTAATCTACGAGTTAAATAATTTTTTAATGATTCTTGATCATTTACATGACGTTTCCATTTTTTTAGATATGTTAAATAAAAATTTTCTTTCAAACTAGAACTAGAGTTAGTACTATTGAAAGGATTTGCTGGTCTTTTTTGGTTTTGATCTTGGTTTTCACCGAAGGGGTTTTTTTGCTGTGCAAAGAGCGAGCCCACAATTTCATTATTTTCTTTTAAAGTTAATAAATAGTTTTTTTCTTGGTTATTTAATAATTTTTGATTTGTAGCAGGCTCCTCTCCACGAATTTTTTGACCTTTATAAATAAATTTTGTTAATTCTGCATAATTATTTTCACTTAATAATTTTTTAATATAATCTTCGCGAACAGAACGTGTTTGAGTTAAATATTCACGAATAATATTTTGAGACTGAGATACTAAATCATTAGAACTTTTCTGCTGATTTCCAAAAGACTCAGCTACCAACTTCCCAGAAATTCCTTCATTTATAAAGGTTTTTTCTCCCGTTTGTTCTTGAGAAGCTAACCAATCAGACGCACGCCCCAGTCCTTCGTTTTTTCGAGGTATTTCTAAATCAGGCAGTAACTCTTCATGAATAATTAATGGGTTTAGTAATGGATTACTACTATTGTTAGCATATTCATTATATAAAGGTTGATCAAATTTTAAAACATTTGGTTGGAAAAGTTGCTCTCCTCCAGATTGCTTTTCCCCTCCAGGTTGCTTTTCCCCTACGGGGAAAGGGAATGAGAAACTCTTCCCTGCGGGCCCGACAGGAGAAAGAGAAGAATTGGTTAAAGAAGATTGTAATGCAGAAACATTTGTAATACTTGGGGTTATAGCAAATAAGTGTCTAATTTTTTTAAATGTTCCTGAAAATTGTTGATTATAAGAACGTGATGCAAAACTTTTAGTACCACCGTTTAGTTGTGTTTTCATAGATCTATAATGTTCCATATTGGTGTACCAACGTAAAGTATTATAATGTTCAGATAATAAAAATCTTCGTAAATGTAATAAGTTTTCTTCTTTTGATGTTAAAAAATGAGCATTAGGTTGTCTTCTAATAAAACTATCAACGTCCAATTTTAATAAAATTCGATTAAATGGACTATAATACCAATGTTGTAAAACATCTTTATAAATTTGATAACGATAACGATTAGCTCGTTTACTTACAACTGAATAATTATATGTTGATTTCTGAAGTGAATCTTTTTCTAATTGAATAGGTAAGTATTGATTTAGTTCTTTTAATTGATTTGAAATTTGTTGATTTTGGTTCGGTTTTCCCGCAAGTGGAGCAATTCTTCCTTCTCTTCTCCCCTGCTCGTAAGGTAGTGAAGAAGTAGCAGAACCAACAGTAACACCTCCAGTTAAATTTGTATTTTGTAATTTTCTTGGAATTCTTGTTGTTTTTCTACGTGCTTTTCGTAAACTAGCTGTTTTCATTGTACGTTCCCATCTTAAAGATGGTTTATAATTATAAAAATAACGTTTCATCATAACACGAAAATATGGCGCATTATTTTCAACAGAAAATTTTCTATAAATACTTGGAGTATAATAACGTAATTTTCTTTTAAAACCAGCTTCTTTTTGCAAATAAAATTTTAATGGATGTAATAACATTAAAGACTCTCCTATTTTATTTTGTTGATTTTTATTAAGGTTTATCTTTGTTTTTGATCCTTCTCTCCCTTTGAAAAACCCCGTAGAGGAAAAAGATTGCTCCGTTTCCCTAAAGGGTTGCTCCGCTTCCCTAAAGGGAAGAAGACCAGCACTTTTAGTAGATAAATTAGAGTCAAAAGTAAAAGGAAAGTTCGAAGATTTTGTTAATAATGAACGATAATGTAAAATTTGTAAATCTTTTTTTGAAAGAATTTTTCTTTGTTTTTTTAATGTTTGTTCTTCTAACAAATTTAAATTAGCATTATCTTGTTTGTTCTCTCTGTTAACTCCTTGGGCGTCGGTATTTTTGAAAGATTTAGTTTCTTGTTCATCTAAATAATCTAAAATTGAAATTGTTTTTTTTTCTTTTTTTGATGTTAAAGCTGTTAAATAAAAATTATTTAACTTTGGTTGTTGTTTCCCTTCGGGTAAGCGAAGCAAATAAGCAGTCGGCATCATAGATTGGTTTATTCCTAATAAGTTGTTATTTTTTTGACTTTGGTTATCTCTGTTTAAAAACGCGCTTCGTTTTTTTAAAAAACCAACTCTTTGAGCAAAATTTTTCCATTGTTTTGAATAAATAGGTTTTTTATTGTCAACTATTAATTGAGTTTTACCTTTAAGTTGTACGTCGTTAGCTAATCCTGAGCGTAGCAACCAACGAGAGGATTCATCCTTATCAATAACCGAAGCAAAGTCCGAAGCAAAAGCAAGTGAAGACTCGGGATTTGAAAGACTAGTTTTTAAAGTTTTTACGCGATTATCAAATTTACGAATAAATTTTCGTAAAGTTGATTTTTTTGTTCTGTCACTTTCCTTCTCTTCAAGTAGAGAAGAGAAGAGAGGTTTTATATTTGGATAGGTTACTTCATTACCCGTTCCGTCTGCCATTGATTGAGAGGAATAAACCCTCTGTTCATTTACTATGAATCCTTTTTTAAAAAATGGTTCATTATTTGAATAAAGAGAATTACTAAGAGAATGACTGCTATTATAGGCAGATTTCTTTGGATTTTTTTCTTCAGGATTTGAAATAGAAACTCCCGAAGAATTTGATAGAGAATCAAAAGTTTTATTTGAGGAGCGAAGGTCTTGAGGAGCTTCGTTCTTTGCCTGAAGGGAGAGCTTAGCTCCACTATTATTATTATAAGAGTGAAAAGATGGATGATAAACTTGTTCAAATAGAATTCTAAAAAATTCAACACGAGGTCCTGTATACGATTCTAATCTTGGTTTTGCTAATTGTTTTTTAAAAGAACGCATCCAAGGGCCTGGGAAAAATCGAAATCTCACTCTATGATTTCGTAATTTACGACGTAACCAAAAGCGATCAAAACCATAATTTAAATCTTCAATTGTAAATAAATCATAGATACCTTGGTCATATAAAGAAGCATCAAATGTACGGTATTTTCGAATTCTACGTTTCCATCGTTCACGTCTTCCATGTCGTCCACGATTTCTACGTGTATTTCTATCAGAAGCTTTAGTACCTAAAAATGAAGTTTCTAAAACAACTTTATCTTGAATAATACGATCATCGTTAACATATCCTAATGGATTTGTAATTGTATAATCTAAACCATAATATGGAATGCTACAAATAGCAGAAAGCATTGTTAGATATAAAAAACTGAAATTTAAAAGTTTGTAGTAAAAGCTAGTTGAAATTTTGAAAGAAGAAATAACCCACATATATAATTTAAAAGCAGGATTTTCCCAAAACCAGCAACTTAAATGTAATAAACTTAAACTTCCTAAGCCAATACCCAATAAATAAGCTAAATGAATAGAAATAAATAATACTCCATTTGAACTACCTAAAAGAGCGGCAGAATCCGTTCCAGGGAAAGTTTCTAAAATAGAAATTTCAGGATTAATAGAAATATTACTAATAAATGGGTAAATACTTGTTTGTTCTGTAAGCGCTAATAAAAAGTTTAATAAAAAAATTTTTCTTTTTGTTGCAGGAAATCCCTGAGAAGCGTCTTCTGCTTCTGCTTTACCAGATACTGCTAATGTTGGAACTGTTTTTCTTTCGTTATAAGTATCCCACATATATTTTACTAATAAAATAAATCCTAATACATATCTAAAAATATCTAATGATAACCAAGGAATAACAAAAAAACGACAGCCTAGAATTACACTACCTAACCAAAAAATATTACCTGCAATTGTTCCCAAACCAGATATATATCCAGCATCCAAACCTTGCATAACAAAGCGTCTTAATGTAATAATATGAGCGGTACTTGTTGGCAAGAATAAGAAAAAACTATTGATTAAACCAATGGTAAGTTTTTCTAAACAAGAAATAAAACCATTTTGAATAGGCATCCCATAAGAAACAGGTGTATCTAGAAAATTAAATGCATTATGAAAATATCCATCTAAAACTGAAATTTCAGAAATCATTGCTGAACTTATTTCTGGAATTATAATTGGTAAACTCCAAAAATTTTCTTTTAAGAACGGCAGCCATGAAAAACTGAAGAAATCAAACATACAATTCTTAATTGAAATTAAGAAAAAAGTTAAAATGGAACCTAATTCAGTATAATTAATATTTACTGAATCATATTCAATAAATTTATGGACTACTTCTAAATAATCCTTTATTGATGTAATTAAAGAAAGAATTGAAATCATAAATTTGTATTTAAATGTGAAATGTATGACTAGTTATTTTTTTTTTTGTTTTTTTCTATTCTTATTACTTAATATTTGTACTTACTGCTACTTACTACTTATCTTTAAAAATCGCAGAGAGCCGTATAACACATTTTTTAATAAAAACTGGAATAAGAAACGTCCTTTATTTCTTTCGTCTAATTGTCTAACATCTAATGAATGAAAGAATTTCACCTATTTAGGTAAGAAAAAAATTGTTTTACGTTTTTTGAAATAAAAAGTATTAAAAAATTAAGTATTAAAGTATTAAAGTATTTAAAAATTTTTATCCAAAAAGAGTTGCAGTAAAGGAACGCAGTTCGATTCGAAGTTCCTTAGAACGAAGTTCTATCTGAAGTTCCTTAAAACGAAGTTCTAGCTTTGGTCGCGTTTCTTCCCTGCTCTTACCTTTGGGAAGAAGTAAGAAAAAACGAAGTAGCGAAGCTCCGAATTCTTTCCAGAGAAAAGAACTCGTTCCTTGGCTACTTTAGAGTGAGTAAACTAAGAACTTCAGAACCCCTTTTTGAGTGAGAGGCGAGGCGTCTTAGAACTTTTTTTCGTCACTACTACGCTCCAAAGCTTCGAAGTTGTTTTTGGTCATCGCTTTACTCTCTTAGTCTTCGACACTAAGGAGAAGTTACTGTGGAAGACCACGATAAATCAATTTCAAAGCCCCTCTTTGGGGGATTTAAGTTACCGAGTTTTTAAAAACTCGTTTTTAAAAAGAGGAGAAAAAAAAAAATTAAAAAACTGTTAGCCAACAAACAAAAAATTATTATCTTTAGATAAAAACTTAAAAAAAAGAATAAAAATTCTTAAAAATTTTAATAAAAATTATCTATTTTTTTTTTATATATAAAATATAATAAGTTAAAACTTCTATATAAAACTATAGAAAACGAAAATAGCAGAAAAAACAAACAATTTTTGGTTTTGTTGCTTTCTTTACCAAATAAATAGTTAAATAGAAAGCAACAAAACCAAAAATCTAAATGCTTTTTTTTAAAATTTAGAATTAAAAATTCAATTTGTCCCTTTTCGGTCATTCTTGAAGGTATGCATTGTATTGCTCTGTTTTTCTTTTTCCTTGTTTTTTTTTTAAAGCGTAGGAGAAAATCTTTCTTTTCCCAGCTCCTGCCTTGAAAGCTTTCAAGCTTGAAAGCGCCCCTGCTGTTTTTTAAAAACCGGTTCCTACCGCGTTTTTGCAAAAAAGTTGAGTTGCTCTGTACCAGACCAAAGGCCGCGTTTTTAAAAAAGCGAAGGAATGAAGTTCTCTGTCCCAGACCAAAGGGCAGCGCAAATCTTCGTTACTTCGCCCCTTCAACTCCGCTTCCTACTGCGAAGGATAGAGGGGAGAACTTCCTTGCTTCGCCCTAACCCTTTATGGAGGGGGGAGAACAGGGAACAAGAAAAGAAAGCAAGAAACAGAAAAAAGAAACAAGAAACAGAAACGCAAGAAACAGAAAAGCAAAAATAGAATTTTTCTATTATAAATAATAATCTATAAATTATTATAACTTTTTTTTTTATCTATATATAGTTAAAAAGTTATATGTATATAGATTGGTCTTCTCCTTATATCGAAGAGCAAAGTAGGAAGAAATAGAGTTCGAAAAAGCTTTACCTATTACTCGAAGAAGCTTTATTTGTCTCTGAGTTACGGGGCAAAAATCTCTAACAGTTTCACTTCTCAACTCCCTGTTTCAAATCTCTCCTCTCTTCTTCCCTGTTTCTACCCGCCCCTGGGGGCAAAAGGGAAGAAAAGCGACATTTTTAAAAAGGGAATAAAACTACGAAGTCGTCCTTATAGGCGCTTTTTTTAGTTTCCCTGCACAGTAAAAATGCTTTTTCGAGAGAATTGCCCGCCGCTAAAGACAACTAAATCTTTACTGCTTCCAGCTAGGCTTCAAGCTCCAATTCCTTACTACAAAAATTTAAGCTCCAATCAAAGCAAAAAACATAAGAGAACAGAAAGTTGCAGTAAAGCTTTTAGTAGTGAGCAGTAGAGAAACCACGGAAGTGAACAGTAAAGCTCATTAAAAGTAAAAGATAAAAGAAACAAAGTTCCTTATAAAGTACTTTCGCAGTAAAATCTCAATAACTTCGCTCCTTCACGACTGAAGTACTCGTTGAGAGCTTTACTGCAAAACAAATGCAGAACTTTTGAGCAAAATGGTTGTAGAGTGAAGCTACCCAACTACAAAGTCACGTAAAAAATGCGGCATTTTTGAGCGAAGCTATTGGAGAGCTTTGACCCTCAACTGTTCTTGGGTTTTTGAAGCATAACTCCTTCGCTTCTTCAAGTTACGATTCTACTTTCGAAATTAAAGACGAAAGACCTTACCACTCTCTGAAAAATTAATATTTGTCGGCATTTCTGATTCAACTATCGACTAAATATTCTATACATAAATACATTAAAACGTTTTAAGAATTTAGTACGACTCGAATCGAAAAAAAAAAAAAAAACTACATAAAAAAACTATTAAATATATTGAATATTTTGCTAGATTATAAAAAGAGAATAAATTATTTTCGCTTTTCTTTCTTATTTTTTTTTTCGCTTTTTTTTTTTAAAGCGAAGTGGAGGAGCAAAGGAACGAAGTTCTTTTTTAAATAAGGAACTTTGTTTCCCCTCTCTTCGAGCAGGGGAGAAGCAACCCCTTTTAAAAAAAGGGGAGAACTTCGCTCCTTTGCTCAGTTACTCCAACTCTTCTTCCGTAGGAAAGGTTGGGAACACACGAAAAAGAATAGCGTAAAACACCTTTTTGATGCAATGGGCGTAGGAGATAAATAAATATTTTTAAAGAAGTTGTTTTGTGAATTAAAATGTATATATAAATATATATAAAATATTAAAAGTTTTTTATATTAGAAATAGGTCCTCTTCAAAAGTTGAAATAGAAGCAAAGCTCCAATGGCTATACTTCATTTTTAGACTTAGTGTGTGACGTTAATTAGTTCATTTACTATGTAAAAACTTATATAAGAAATTTTCTGAAAAAAAGCGGATAATTTTAGAATGGAAAAAAAAATTACATATTTTATATTAAAAATAACAATTAGGAACGAAGTAATGAAGTTCTAAACCGCCCTTTGGTCTGGGACATATAACTTCGTTACTTCGTTCCTGAAGTATTTTTAATATAAAAGAAATTATTAAAATTATATTAAAAATGTTAAGCCCTAAAAGAACGAAATATCGTAAACATCATCGTGGACATTTAAGAGGTAAAGCAACTCGTGGTAATACAATTGCTTTTGGTGATTTTGGTTTACAAGCTTTAGAACCTTGTTGGATTACTTCACGACAAATTGAATCAGGTCGACGCGTATTAACTCGTTATGTACGTCGTGGTGGTAAATTATGGATTAGAATTTTCCCAGACAAACCAATTACACTTCGTTCAGCCGGTAGCCGTATGGGTTCTGGTAAAGGTGCTGTAGAGTTTTGGGTTGCTGTGGTACAACCAGGTAAAGTTATTTACGAAATGAAAGGTGTATCAGAAACAATTGCACGTCAAGCCTTACGTATTGCATCATATAAAATGCCTGTAAAAACAAAATTTTTAGCAGCAACTACTTTATAATAGTAAAGTTTTTAAGTTTTTTTATAGGTTCCATAAATTTCATTTTGTATGGTGTGAATCGGAAGCTAAAGAGCAAAATGAAAGATAAAAAAATAAATACTTAACCTGTTGAATTTGCTTTGAGACCTCCTTTACTCTTTTTTCTTCCCTGCTTCCCTTCGGGAAGAAGAGAAGTTTTTCCTTTGCTGCTCACTCGAAGAGAGGCTTCGCAACCTGCTCGAAGAGAAGAAGGAAGAAAAAACCTCTCTTCTTCCCGAAGGGAAGCAGGGGAAGGAGAGAGCATCCCAGTAAAAAGCGAAGCAGCCCTCCGGTTTTAAAAAAGAGGATCCCTCCGGGAAGAAAAAAGAGCGTAGTAAGGTTCTAAAGTAGTTTCACTATTTTAGAGAGTTGCTACTTAAATAAAATAGAGGGTCCAAAAATAATAGAAAATATTAAAAATTAATTTCTATAAAAAGTTAATAGAATTAATTTGACTTTATTACGAATAAATAAATAAAAACCTTATTTATTATTTATTCGTAATATAGCTATTTATAGCCTGATGAATTTAAAGTTTAGAGATATTCGCTCATATAAATTTTTCTACTAACTAATATATTTAAAATAGTAAAGCTTATGTATTATTAACATAATACTTAAAACTTTTTATTTTGCTTATTTTCAAGTTAAAGCTCTAAGGCATTTGTTTTATCTAAAAGATATGTTTAATTAAAACTTAAACTAACGAATCCCTGAAAAAGCAAAAAGAAATGAAGAAGTTAGGTTTTTAACCTTGCTTTCCTATTTCCGTGCTTTCTCCCCTCTCTTCTTGGTTCGCACGTCCGCCGAGAGAAGCAAAAACAGGGGGGGAGGCTTACTCACCCAAGAGCTTTGCTGCACAAAATTCTTCTTGTATAAGAAGAACAGCCTTCTTTTCTATAAAAAAAGATTTTTGACTAAAAATCTTTTTTTATAGAAAAGAAAGCTTAAAAATAATAGATATTATGTGAAGTTAAAAATAAATTTTATAAAAATTTAAAACTCAAAAATATTTTATATATAAAAGAATATTAAATATCAATTGGCTTTAAAATATGATTAGACCTCAATCGTACTTAAACGTCGCAGACAATAGCGGCGCTAGAAAATTAATGTGTATCCGTGTATTAGGCTCTGGTTCCGGGAATATTGGTGATATTATTATTGCCGTAGTAAAAGATGCACTTCCAAATATGCCTACAAAAAGATCTGATGTTGTGAGAGCTGTTATTGTTCGAACAAGTAAAGGTCTTCGTCGTCAAAATGGAATGACAATTAAATTTGATGATAATGCTGCTGTTATTATTAATAAAGAAGGAAATCCTAGAGGAACACGTGTATTTGGACCTATTGCTCGAGAATTAAGAGATCGAAATTTTACTAAAATTGTATCATTAGCTCCTGAAGTACTGTAAAAAAGAATTGCACCTATTTGCTTTCGTGGAGAATAGAAAAATAAAAGGTGGGTTAAAAAAGAAGGCTGTTCCAGTAACAAAGTTCTTTTTTTAAATAAAGAACTTCTAACGAAGTTCTTTTTTTTAAATAAGGAACTTCTAACGAAGTTCCTTATTCTTTGAAAAAACCCTTTGGTTTCCTCTCTTCTCTCTTCGAGTGAGCAAGGAAGGAAAAAACCTCGTGCGTAGTTGAGGAGCGAATAAACGAAGTTCTACCTTTGGTCCTTCTTCCTTTGCGTAGCAACCCTACGCAAGGGAAGAAACTTCGATCCAAACCAAAGGTAGAACTTCGTTTATTCGCTTCTCAAGCACTTTTTTTATCACGTCACCAAAAGTTCAGGAGCGAAGGAGCGACGAAACGAAGTTCTAAGGAACTTTGTTTTCCTTACTCTTCTTTTTTAAAAACCGTAGGTTTTTTCTTGCTTCGCAACCCAAAGGGGGAGAGCTTCGCTTCAGTCTTCCGCATAAGAAGAAGATCTTCCTGCTTTCTTTTCCTTTTCCTTTCCCCACCTATAAGCTAAGAAGCTAATAAGCTAATAAGCTAATAAGCAAAGATCAAAGAATATTTTATATGAGTAAAAAAACAAATAAAGTGAGTTCTTTTTTTTGGTAAAAATAGTTGAAGAGCTTCGCTCTTTGAAAAAACCCTTTTGGTTTCCTCTCTTCTCTCTCCCTCCCCTTTGGGGAAGGGAAGAGTGAGCAAGGAAGAAAAACCGTGCTTTCGAAGAAGAGCTTTTTAAAACCGAAGGAAGAAAAAACCTACACAGCAGTTTTTAAAAAGAGGAGCTTCGCTCTTCGCCCCATAGGGAAGAGCTTCTATCCAAAACTTTTTTAAATTCAAATACTGCAAAAAATAATAAAAGAGGTACTGCATCACCTAATAGAAAAATATCTCGACTTTGGTAGGGAATGCTATTCTTATGTTATTTAGTATAAGGATTGTTAAAATCTGGTATACTTTGCCTGGGTTGGTAAGTTTTTTCTACCTTTGTTTTTTACCTTTAAATTAGAAAATATACTATAAAACGCTTTTTTCTTAATTTTGCAACCCCACTCCCTGTTTTCCTGTTATTTACTTTATAAATAGCGAACAATAAAAAAAACTCTACAACCTAAACACGGAGGATTCCCCGCCATTAAAAAAGCTTTTTCTATTTAATATGTCCCCTTCCCTTATGTAGCAATCTGGAGGGGGGAAGAAACCCGAAAGGTTAAAGCGAAGGAGCGAAACTCTCAACTCGTTTTTTTTTTTTAAACCGTAACGAAGTTTGGAACATAGCTCCTAAAAACTACATTTCACTTCTTACATGCAAGACTTCTTTTGGTCCTTATTTCTGTGAAATACCAAAAGAAGTTAACTAAGGAAAATAGAAAAAATTAATCACTTTAAAATAAAAAAAAAAATAAATAAATAATAAATGACACAAAGACTAAAAAAACAATATATTGAAACTATTGTTCCTAAATTAATGGAACATTTTAAATATGAAAATATGCATCAAGTGCCTAAAATTGAAAAGATAGTTATTAATAGAGGTATTGGTAGTGCATCACAAAACCAAAAAATGGTTGATTCAGCACTTAAGGAATTAGGAATGATTGCAGGTCAAAAAGGAGTAATTACTCGTTCAAAAAAAGCAATTGCTGGTTTTAAATTAAGAGAAAAAATGCCAGTTGGCGTTACTGTTACACTACGAGGTGATCGCATGTATGGTTTTTTAGACCGATTAATTCATTTAGCTTTACCACGTGTACGTGATTTCCAAGGTATTAATCCTAAAAGTTTTGACAAAAATGGAAACTATAGCTTAGGTTTAGAAGAACAATTGATGTTCCCTGAAATTGAATACGATAAAATTGATCAAGTTCGAGGAATGGATATTTCAATTGTAACAACAGCCACTAAGCAAGAAGAAGGATTAGCTCTTTTAAAAGAATTTGGTTTACCATTTAAATCATAAAAATTTTTAAAAATATTTGAGGAGCGAAGTCTGTTCCAGTAACGAAGTTCTTTTTTTAAAGAAGAGTAAGGAACTTCTAACGAAGTTCCTTACTCTTTGAAAAAACCCTTCCTCTCTTCTCTCTTCGAGTGAGCAAGGAAGAAAAACTTTTTATATAAAAGGGGTTGCTTCTCCCCTGCTCGAAGAGAGGGGTTGCTTCGCACCGAAGTTCTTTTTCAAATAAGGAACTTCTAACGAAGTTCCTTACTTTTTTTCTTTGCTGCTCGAAGAGAGCGTTTTTAAAACCCAAAGGTTTTCCTTTGCTGCTCTCCCGAAGGGACGGCTTCGCAGCCAAACCTTCTATTCGAGAGGGACGGCTTCGCAGCCAAACCGAAGGGAGTAAGGAACTTCTAACGAAGTTCCTTATTTAAAAAAGAACTTCGTTACTGGAACAGCTGGAACAGCCTTCGCTTTTTACTGGGATGCTCTCTCCCTCCCTTCGGCTGCGAAGCCGGGCTGCGAAGCCTCTCTTCGAGTGAGCAGCAAAAGAAAAACCTCTCTTCGAGCAGGGAGCTTTAAAAAAAACTTTGTTCCACACCCGAAGGGAGAAAGCACCCGGAGGGATCCGCTTTTTTAAAAACCAAAAGGTTTTTTCTTGCTTCGCAACCCAAAGGGGAGAGCTTCGCTCCAGCCTTTGTTAAACTTCCAATAAGCTTTCACATCTGTTTACTTTCCCAATTTTTTTTTTTTTTTCAGTTATAAAATAGAAAAAGAAGCTGTTGAGTTTTCTAATTCTACGGAAGGGGTCCTTAGTTGAATTTTTTTAAATCCAATTTCGAATTAAAAAGCAAAGAAAAATCGAGAAAAGCAACGAAAACCAACCAAAACCAATGAAAAAACAACCAAAAGCAAACGAAAAAACATCGAAACGCAATAAACTGCAAAGAACCGCAGATTTATTTACAAAACCATATTGTAGTGTATGTTTTACACTTCTGTGTTCTTTGTTTTTTTTTTCGCATATTTTTTAATCTCCTCTCTTACCTCTTTTCTGTTCTCGTTAGAGCATATAACTTATCCCTTCGCTCTTTTTACCTCTCTTCTTGCTGCAACGACGAGCGTGGCAACCCCTCGGGGAAAGAAAAAAGTAAAAAGGTAAAAGACAAAAAACAACTTTTTTAAACATCCAACTTAATAGAGCAGAAAAGAAGGATTTTTTGTTCTTAGAAAGTCATCAAGACTTTGGCTAACAAATGGCAATCAAAGAAGAGAGTATTTGTAGAGCGAAGGAGCGAAGGAGCGAAGGAGCGCAGTTACCCAAAGGGCGGCTTAGAACTTCGTTCCTTGCTCTCCCGAAGGGAGTAAGGAACTTCTAACGAAGTTCCTTAGAACTTCGTTACTGGAACAGCCTTCGCTTTTTTAAAAACCTCTCTTCGAGAGGGACGGCTTCGCAGCCAAACCGAAGGGAGAGAGCTTTTTTAAAACCAAAGGGGAGAGCTTCGCTCCACTATTACATAACTAATAATAAATATTGATTAGTTAATAAAAAAAATGAATAATAAAATAAACTCTTTAATTAAAAAAAGATTAGTAGTGTACATCAAATGATTACTTCATCAACAAAAGGTTTTATTCATGATAGTGTTAGTGATATGTTAACACGTATTAGAAATGCTTGTTTAGCTAAAAAATCAAGTGTTATTGTCCCTCACACAAAATTAAATCACGAAATTGCACAGATTTTAGAAAAAGAAGGTTTTATTCAAAGTTATCAAATGTTATTAGATTCTAATGATATTTTAGTTCGTTTAAAATATCGTTCAAAAGATGTATACCGTGGAAAAACAAAAGAATCTTGTATTACTAATTTAAAAAGAATCAGTAAACCAGGTTTACGTATTTATGCAAACCATCGAGAAATTCCACGTGTTTTAGGTGGAACTGGTATTATTGTTCTTTCAACACCCAGTGGTGTTTTAACAGACCGAGAAGCACGTTTTAAGGGTATTGGTGGAGAATTAATTTGTTCAATTTGGTAAATTTTGTTTTTTTGCTTTTATATAGCAAAACACCAGAACATCAGAATATCAGAATATTAGAATATCAGAATACGTAACGTAAGAATAAGTAACATAAGAATACGTAAAACATATGAATATAGTAACAACAAAACCCTCCATCTTTATGCTGAAACTCTTTTATGTCCATACTTACTTATCTTAATAAGTGGAGAAAAAAAGTTTTAACTATAGCATAAAAATTCTACTAAAAAGGTAAACCGCTGATTGTGAATGACCGCAGGTAGTGAACTGCTAATTCTTTTTCTTGATAAAAAAGCCCTGTAACTTGTCAGATAAGTCAATAAGTAGCAAAGGTGGGTTCGTACCTTCCGTTTTAGAATTTTATAAAAAAGTTGGAGCAACGAAGCGAAGGAACAAAGTTCGAAAAGGCAAAGCCTCTTCCAGTAAGAGGCTTTGCCTTTTCGAACTTTGTTCCTTCGCTTCGTTGCTTTGCCGCTCTGTAGCTTCTTAGCTCCAAAGCTCCAAAGTAGCTTTGATAAGCTCCTTACGTCGAAAACGCAGCGTAAGCTGAAGACAGAAGAAACGAAGTATCTAAGTAGCCAAGCAGTAAAGGAACAAAAAAAACAGAACAGAACAACTCTTTTCACTCTATTTGCGCTACATGTCGAAGCAAAGGAAACTGATTTAAATCTTAAATCTGTCTTTTTATTGCAAAGTTAAAGTTAATGCTAAGTCAATGCCAAAGATAAGGGAAAAATAAAAGTAAAAAAAAGTCAAAACAATATTTGTTTTGACTTTTTCCTTTTGTATATTATTTTAGAATATAAATTGAAAAATTATTGTCAATAAGTAAATAAATTATATAATTATAGATATAATTTATGTAAAAAGTTTTTGTTTAAATTAAAAAAAAAATTTGAATCAATTATAATTAATTAGCGCTTTTTTAAAAACCTGCGCGTAGCAATCCCCTTAGGGTTGCTACACTTCCCTCTCTTCGAGTAGGGAAAGAAACAATCCGAAGGGGTTGCTACGTACGGGAGAAATATGTTTATTTTTCAACTTTTTTCTGTTTATGCTAAAGAGGGCTAAGTTATTCTTGAAGTAACAAAACTCTTTAAATAAAATAAAAATATTTAATTAAATAAATGCGCATCTATTTAATTACAAATCATTCTTTTTTTAATATAAAATTGTTATATTTAGGAGAAATCCCATGACAATTAGTTCACCAGAACGTGAAGCAAAAAAAGTAAAGATTGCGGTTGACCGTAATCCTGTTGAAACAAGTTTTGAAAGATGGGCGTGCGACCTGAAAAAGGAATGTGATAAATAAAATAGTTTAAATATTTTATTAATAAATAAAATAAACCTAAATAATTAAATTATTTAGGTTTATTTTACTATTGACAAGTTTAGTCATTTTCTTCCCTTCGGGAAGCGAAGCAACCCTTCGGTTTTTAAAAAGCGAAGCAATCTGCGCTTTGCTACCGAAGGAGTTGAAGTGAAGTAACGAAGTTCGCTTTTTAAAAAAAGGAACTTCGTTTTCTGCCGCTTAAAACTTCGTTACTTTATTATATTTTTTATCAATATAAATCTATTATTAATAAAGAATAATCAATAACCAATAACCAATAAGTTACTTATTACTTGTAGTTATAGAAGTTTTCTATATACTTTTTTAAAGAGCATATATTTATTGAACCTTGGTGCCTTTCTTTTTACTTTTTCTGCTGTTTTTTTCAAAGGAAGAGAGCAGAGAGTTTTTTACAAAAGCAAAGCGAAGAAGATAGAAGAGAGAAGAAAAAAGAGAGAAGAGAAAAGAGAGAATAGAGACGAGAGGTTTTTAAAAAACCGCAAAAACGAAGTCTTCATTCCTTTCAGCTTCAAGAGCTTTGTTAGGTCACTACCTCCGGTAGTGAAGCTACGAATTTGCAATTTTGTAGTATTTGACGTAAAGATAAGATCGTTGAAGCATAAGGATAAGGGCAGGTACAAGATCGAACGAATGAAATAACAAAGTTCGAAGAGTCTTCACTTCCTAACTAAGCAGCAAAAACTTTGGAGCAAAAACTTTTTTTAAAAAATTATTTCTTCACTGCACGCCTTATGTCAAAGACTACGGTCTAAACAAAATTTCTATTTAAAAACTTCTAAAATTTATTTAGTTTTAGCTCCTAGAACTTATCAATTTGTAAGTTCAAGGGTTATTAATTTATACGTTATTTTACGTATTTTTTTTTTTACGGAAAGGGAGGGATTCGAACCCACGGTGGCCGCAAAGCCACGCCAATTTTCAAAATTGGTGCAATTAACCACTCTGCCACCTTTCCAACAATATAATAATAAGTATAATTAATTATTATCTCAATTATATTTATTATTATAACAAACATAACTAAAAAAATAAAGAGTAAAAGTACTTTGGTAGCTACGGTTTTTTACAAGCTTTGCTACTTAAGGAAACTAAGTAGGAGCAGATAATATTAAAAATTTAAAGGGTAGCCCATATGCCCATTTAATAATTAATCAGGTTCGTTTCCTAACTTTTTGGGTACGATTAAAAAATATAAATAAGCAGAATAGGTTTAGTTCTATTAAGAATTCTTCCGGACTCTCTGATCGAAACCCATCTTATAATTCCATCTGTATTACTTAGTTTAAGATAAAAAATCAAAAGTTTTTTTAGATAATCAAATTTATTTTGTAGCTTTTATTAGCTTTTTTCTTCGTCGTGCAAAGCAACTCCTCCGGGTTGCTCTCTCCCTGCTCCGGCTTCGCAGCCTTCCCCTCTCTTCGAGCAGGGGAGGGAGAGAGGTTTTAAAAAAAAAAGCTCTTCTTCTACCCGAAGGGTAGCGCTTTCTGCTCGAAGAGAGGAAGCAGCAAGCAAAGCTCTTCCTTCGGAAAGCGACGTAACCCCCTCCGGTTTGCGAAGCAAGTAAAGCGCTTTTTAAAAACTGCTCGAAGAGAGGAAGAAGCAACCCCTCTGTTTTTTAAAAGCGAAGCAACCCCTTAGTATTTGATGTTTTTCTGCTTATTCTTACGTTTTTTTTGTGACTAAGCATAAGCAGAATACCGTCAAAGACTAAGAACCCGCGGTAAAAAATAAACTTATTAAAAACTCTAAAAAAAAATATAAAAATAATATAAATAAAAAAAAAAATGACTCGTGTAAAACGTGGTAATGTTTCTCGTAAACGCCATAAAAAGATTTTAAAACTAAATAAAGGATTCCGCGGAGCTGCTTCTGTAGTATTCCGTACAGCTAACCAACAAAGTATGAAAGCATTACGTTATTCATATCGTAATCGTCGTCAAAAAAAACGTGATTTTCGAAGTCTTTGGATTTCACGTTTAAATGCAGCAGTACGTCGCTATGGATTAAATTATTCTGAATTTATCCATTATTTAAAAACTCGTAGTATTAAACTAAACCGAAAAGTTTTAGCACAACTATCAATTTGTGATCCGGAAGCTTTTACACAATTATTACTTTTTTAATACTTAAGAAAGTTCAAATGAGGGGGGTTATTTCTTTGCATCTTTAAGCAAGCCATCGAGAGGTCTTCTCGTTCTTTCGCTCCTCAACTCTCACTCTCCCCTTGAAAGCGCCCCCTGCCTTGAAACCGGCCTTACCGGCAGGAGCCAGGTTGCTACGCACGCGTAGTTGAGAAGCGAAATAACAAAGTTCTACCTTTGGTTTGGGTTGAAGCTTCTTCTCTTCGCTTTTTTTTAAAGAGCGAAGAGAAGAAGCTTCGACCCAAACCAAAGGTAGTAAGCAGCAGAACAAAGTCTTCCCTTTGGAAGAAGCGACGAAGAAGCGACTTCTTTAAAAAGAGTAAGGAACTTCGTTAGAAGTTCCTTAGAACTTCGTTAGAAGTTCCTTAGAACTTCGTTCCTTCGCTACTTCGTTTTCCTTACTTCTGTGGCGTGGAGCAAAGAAGCTTCGCTCCTCAACTCTTGAGGAGCTTCGTTTCTCAACTTCAGTTTTTAAAAGCAAACTTTGTTACTTCGCCTCTCAACTACGCAAGGGTTGCTTCACTTCCCAAAGGGAAGTGAAGCAACCCTCTCTTCGAGCAGGGAAGGAAAGGTAAAAAAAGTAGGAATTTCAAAGACTAAGGACGCCAGTTTCTTACGTTAAATACTAAAGACAAGTAACCTTAAAATAATAGTGCATATATTATAATTTATTGTATAGTAGATATATATATATTATTATTTTATTTATAGATACTATGAAAAAGAATCTAAAGAGAAGCCATTAGAGATCAAAATCTCATAAATGGTTTTGAAGCCGAGGTTTATTATTATCTTTTTGGTGCGGAGTTGAGAAGTGAAGCTCCTTTTTTTAAAAACCGTAGGTTTTTTCTTACTTCGGGTGCAGAGTAAACCAAAGGTTTTTCTTCCTTGCTCACTTGAAGAGAGAAGAGAGGAAGGTTTTTTCTTGCTTCTTCCTCTCTCCCTTTGGGTGTGGAACAAAGCTTTTTTTAAAGCACTTTTTAAAAACTGCTTCGGCTTCGCAGCCGAAGGGGGCTTCACTTTTTTAAAAAACGAAGGGGGCTTGAAAAAAAGCTTTGTTCCACACCCAAAGGTTTTTTTTTGCTGCTCACTCGAAGAGAGGCTTCGCAGCCCGGCTTCGCAGCCGAAAGGAGGGAGAGAGCACCCAAAGGGGAGAGCTTCGCTCCAATCCTTTGGGAAGCGGAGTTGAGGAGTGAAGGAACGAAGTTCTAAGCCGCCCGAACTTCATTTCCCTTACTCCTTGCCCCGGAGGGGAGAACTTTGCTCCAACCCGATGAACTCCTGTCTTTAAACAGGATTTAAAACCGCATTACTTCAATTATCGAGGGGCTGTAACTTATCTTTTATGTAAAGCTTTTTAAAAGTTTTGTGCCCTCTACGAGTTTAAAAAAGAGGAGTGAAGTAACGAAGTTCTCTCTTTGGCGCTTAGTTCTCCCCTCCGGGTGAAGCCAAAGGTAGAACTTAATTACTTTGTTCCAAACAATTTTTTTAAAAAATGTTTTATATTAAAGTATAAGCATAAGATTAAGCCTATGCTTAAGATTAAGTAAAGCCAAGAAATTTATAAGCCTTAGGGTTAACAAAAACGTACAAGTAAATCAAAGAAAAATATTAGAAAAAATGCTTGGAAAACTAAAGTTGAAAAACAAGTAGTTAGATCCTTATTTTTAGCTAAATATTTATTAAAAACAAAACCAGAAGATCCAGCTGTTGAAAAATTATTAAATCGTTTAAACGATGAAACAATAAAATCTGATGAAAATAATTCAAAATAAATTTTGAATTTTTGCACCCTTTTTAGAACGAAAAATTGGTGCTATCTCTTCCCTTTCTATTGAAAGCGCCCCTGCCATAAAAGTGCCCCTACCGGGTGCTTCACATCCGATAGAGGCACTTTCATGGCAGGGGCGCTTTCAATAGAAAGGGAAGAGATACCCTACGGTTTAAAAAAAAGAGTAAGCGGCAGAAAACGAAGTAGCGAAGCTCCGAATTCTTCCCAGAGAGAAGACTTTGTTCTGCTACTTAGAGCTTCGTTACTTCGCTACTTCGTTTTCCTTACCTTCCAAAAGTTTTGTTGGAGCGAAGGCTGTTCCAGTAACGAAGTTCTTTTTTAAATAAGGAACTTCGTTAGAAGTTCCTTACTCTTTGAAAACCTTTGGTTTGTGAAGAAGACAAAACCTTTCCTCTCTTCTCTCTTCGAGTGAGCAAGGAAAAAAAAATCCACGCAGCAGTTTTTTAAAGAGGAGTAAGCAGCCGAAAACGAAGTTCTCTGTCCCAGACCAAAGGGAGGCTTTTAAAAAACCGTAGAGGAAATTTCGTTCCTTTCGAAGAAGAGCTCTTCAACTTCGCTTCCCGAAGAGGAGGAGCAACCGAAGGGAAGGTAAATTCGAACTTTTTTCTTTTACTCTTTGACCTCTTCATAGTTTCTTTCCTAAATTTAAATCTTTGCTGCGCTTCCCTTCGGGTTTTTTAAAAAACCGCTTTTTAAAAACCCTTCGGGGAGCAAAGAGAAGCAATGTTTTTTATAAATTTGGTTTTCAAAAGTATGGTGCACTGTTGGCCGAGCGGATTAGGCAAACGACTCATAATCGTTGTTAGATAGGTTCAATTCCTATACGGTGCAATTAAATAACTATTTATTATAAAAGTAAAATGAATTTGTTTTGATAAACAATTAAGCATTGACATATTTTAATATTTAGCTATATTAAAAATAATATAATTCTATTACTAATAATTAGTTATAATAAAAAGCGATTGTAGTTCAGTCGGTAGAACAACTGCTTGCCAAGCAGTGGGTCGCGTGTTCGAATCACGTCAATCGCTTCCCCAAAGGCCCGTTTTTACCATTTAGTTCTAAATTAATTAGAACTTTGTTACGCTTTTTCCTTTGCTTCTTCCTTCCCCGAAGGTTTTTTCAAAGGAAACGCTTCGCTTTTTAAAACCCAGTAAAAAGCGATTTAATATTAAATGATCAAATCATCAAAGATAATAATAATAATAATAAAAAATTTAATATGGCTAGATATATTGGTCCAAAGTTAAGAATTATTCGTCGAATTGGTAAGTTACGTGGATTTACACGAAAAAAACCCTTTAGACGCGTTTTCCGTGGTAAAGGTCCTTTAAAAGGAAAAGTTATTCCACCCGGACAACACGGTTTAGTTAAACTGTTTAAAACAAGACCTTATGATTCATGTGAATCGGATTATTTAATCCGTTTAAAAGTTAAACAACGTTTACGTTTTAATTATGGATTAACTGAACGTCAATTAGTTAATTATGTAAGAAAAGCTAAAAAAGTTAAAGAAGCAACAGGTCAAGTTTTATTACAGTTATTAGAAATGCGCTTAGATAATATTGTTTTTCGTTTAAACATGGCACCATCTATTGTAGCAGCTAGACAACTAATTAGTCACGGGCATATTCGTGTTAATAATAAAAAAGTTAATATTGCAAGTTATATGTGTAAACCTAAAGATGTTATTTCTGTTGCAATGAAAGAAAAATCTCTTCGTTTAGTAAATAAAAATTTAAGTGAATATTATAAACGTATGCGTTTTTATAAAAATCGTTTAGAAAAAACAATTGCATTTATTTTATTTAAACTTAAATTAGTACCTAATATGGCATCAGCTTTACAATTAATTAGTCAAGGAGCTTTAAAAATTAATAATAAAAGAATTCGAACACCAAACTATATTTGTAATGCACGCGATGTATTAACTGTTAATACAAAACAAGGTGTACGTCAAATCAAGTTAGCTCAGTTCTTACTTGCTAGTCCAACTAAGTAATTTAACTAAAGTAGCAAAGCCTCTAAGTTGTCAAGCAACTTAGAGGCTTTGAAGTTCATAATCCTTAGTCTTCTCCTCTCTTCTTGCTTCGCTTTTTTAAAATCCTCTCTTCTCTTTCCTGCTGCTTTTTTGAAAAAAAAAAAAAAAAAAGCAGCAGGAAAGAGAAGAGAGAAGACCCGGTGCGTAGTTAAGAATCAAAGGAACGAAGTTCTAATAAGTATTATAAAATTATAATAATTCTATTATTATAATATTCAATACAATATAATAATAGAAATATTATCAAATATTATTGCCTATATGGTCCGTTAGACGGAGCTGTTATATACACATACAATAAAAAAAATTCTTTTTATGAATTTATTTGCTTTCGTCTTCTACTTATTTTTAGCCACAAAAAGATGGTCCTTTTCCAGAATAGGGTTGCTACCCTTCGGGTTGCTCTGCTTCCCTCTCTTCGAGTAGGGAAGAAGAAGAGCTTTTTTAAAAACCGAAGGGTTTCTCTCCCGAAGGGAGAGCAGCGAAGCTCTCCCTTTTTTTAAAAAGGGCGAGGAGCGAAGCTCTCCCTTTTTTTAAAAAGGGCGAGGAGCGAAGCTCTCCCTTTTTTTAAAAAGGGCGAGGAGCGAAGCTCCTCAACTTCGCTTTCCGAAGGAAGAGCATTGCTTGCTGCTCCGGTTTCGCAGCCGAAAGGGGCTTTAAAAAAAGCTTTGTTCCACAACCGAAGGGAGAGAGCAAACCGAAGGGAAGGGACCGTTTTTTTTTGTTGCTAAGAATCCATAATTCATAAATACAATTTTTTTGTCTATCAAATTATTTTATATGGCTGTACCAAGTACGACTCGTTTTATTTAATAAATAAAAAATTTTAAAATTTTTTTGTTGATTATGTATTCTTTTATTATAATTCTATAAATATGTTTTAAATCTGAGTAAATTTAAACTACCTTTGGTTTGACCCGGAGGGACCTTTGGCCTTTGGAGCAGCAAGCTTCGATCCAAACCAAAGGGAGCTTACTAAAAATTTTTGCATACTGTAGAAAAGCTTTTTCTTTTTTGTTGGCTTTTTTTGTGCAGTTTTTACTTTGTAGATTAGCTGTTAACGATTGGCGATTGGTTTCTCTCCAAGGAAGAGCGAAAGGAGTCTTCAATGTAATATATTGAATTTAAGCTCTCCCCTACGCAGCAGAGCGAAGAGTAAGCAGAAGAAAACTAAGTTCTGCGGAACTTTGTTAGAAGTTCCTTACTGCTTAAGAGCTTCGCTCCAACCCGAGAGGGTTTTTACGCAGCAACCCAAAAGGGGTTTTCCCCCAAAAGCCCTTTTTAAAAACCTCCGGGTTGCTTCGCTTCCTTGCTCGAAAAGAGGGAAGCAAAAAAAAATAAAAAAGATAGAGCAGAAATTTTAAAATAAAGGAAACTTATTATTCAGTAAAAACACAAATTATTAAAGTAAGGTTAAAAAATTTAAAACAATTTTAAATGAAGGTGCTCATTTAAATAAACAACTAAAAGTAAATAATTGAATTAATTATATTTATATCTTTTAAAATTTTAATTATTTTTATTAAGCCTATCTTTATTTTTTAAATTAAAATTTAACGAGGACTTTTTCAAATAACATTATATTTGAAATATTAGGATTCTTTTTGAAAAAAAAAAAAAAAAAATGTTTTTACATATCAATAAAAATAATAATGCATATACCTATTACCTATTACCTATTGTTTATTTTGATTAATTCATTAAAAATAAAAAGACTTTAGATTAAAAATAAGAGTATACGCGTATACTCTTATTTTTTATAATATTTTGCTGTGTTTAAGGTTTTTAATTTATTTTTTAATAGTAAAACTCTTCCCCCCCTTGAAAGCGCACCTGCTTTAAAAGCGCACCTGCTTTAAAAGCGCACCTGCTTTAAAAGGCCCCTGCTTTAAAAGGCCCCTGCTTTAAAAGGCCCCTGCTTGTAAGTGTTTTTGCCTTGAAAGCGCTCCTGCCGTTTTTTAAAAACCGGTAGGTACCGGTTGGAGAAAAGCTCTCCCCTTTTATATAAAAGAAGCGAGGAGCTTCGCTCCTCAAGAGCTTCGCTCCCCGACTCACTCGAAGAGAGAAGAGAGGTTTTTAAAAAGAGGAGGCTGTTCCAGTAACGAAGTTCTAAGGAACTTCGTTAGAAGGTCCTTACTCTTCTTCTCTCTCTCTTCGGGTGTGGAACAAAGCTTTTTTTTAAAGCCCCCTTCGGCTGCGAAGCCGGAGCAAGGAACGAAGTTCTAAGGCGCCCTTTGGTCTGGGACAGAGAACTTATTTTTTCCTTACTCCTCAACTTTGAAAAATGAGTTTTCACTAGCTCATTTCTTTTTTAATGTCTCCTTTTAAAAAAGGACAACACACCATTTAAAAAGGGAAGTAAATGAAGAATTCTTTAGAAAGAATAAGAAACAAGCTTTCCTATTAATTCTTTTTCTCGAGGTTTTTCGCAAATAAAGCTAAGACAAAAAAAGTATTACTAAGAAATAAGTATATAATTTGAGTCTTGACATTTTTACGAATATAATTTACAATAGATCTATAATCTATAATACTATAATATATAGAATAAAAAGCCTGCTTAACTCAATCGGCAGAGTATCGGTTTTGTAAACCGAAGGTTATCGGTTCAACTCCGATAGTAGGCTTTATAAAAGGATTTAAATAAAAAATAGAATAGCTCGGCAGATAAAAAATCTAGCTAAGAATATATATATTCTATATAATATATATATAATATAAGAATATATTATATTTTCTAAAAATTTATTTCTTTTTAGAGCTTGTAGCTCAGTGGACTAGAGCACATGGCTACGAACCATGTGGTCGGGGGTTCGAATCCCTCCTGGCTCATAATTTTGAATTAACTAGCTTATATAAAGAAGCTATGAATTATAATTGAAATAGCAATTATACTAAAAAGAAGTAGTAAAGTTCCAAGCAGAGTGGGAAGTACCTTTAGTCTTCACGAAGGAAAGCGTAGCGTAGTTGAGTTGCTCTGTACCAGAACAAAGGCCGCGTTTTTAAAAAGCGAAGGAACCAAGTTCGATTTTTAAAAAATCAAACGAATTGCTTCGCCACGGAGGGGAGAAAACCAAGAAAAAGCGACATTGAAAAAGGAAGCGCTGCAGTGGAGGAACAAAATTCGAATAGGTTTTACTTTTTACTCCAAGAAGTTGAAAAGCGAAGCTCTCCCCTTTTTTTTAAAAGGGGTTGCTTCTCCCCTGCTCGAAGAGAGGGGAAACGAAGTTCTAAGGAACTTCGTTAGAAGTTCCTTACTTTTTTCAAAGAGTAAGGAACGAAGTTCCTTCGCTTCTCTTTTTAAAAACTGCTGCGTAGGTTTTTTCTTTCTTGCTCACTCGAAGAGAGAAGAGAGGAAACCAAAAGTTTTTCTTCCCAGAGGGATCCGCTTTTTTAAAAACCAAAGGTTTTTTTCTTTGCTCTGTTCCAGACCAAAGGCCGCTTTTTACTGGGATGCTCTCTCCCTCCCCTGCTCGAAGAGAGGGGGAAGGCTGCGAAGCCTCTCTTCGAGTGAGCAGCAAAGAAAAACCAAAGATTTTTCTTTGCTGCTCTCCCGCAGGGAGTAAGGAACTTCGTTAGAAGTTCCTTAGAACTTCGTTCCTTCGCTTTTTAAAAAGCGAAGGGAGAGAGCACCCGGAGGGATCCGCTTTTTTAAAACCAAAGGTTTTTTCAAAGAGTAAGGAACTTCTAACGAGGTTCCTTAGAACTTCGTTCCTTCGCTCCTGTTATTTCGTTTTTCTAAGGAACCCTTAGAATAGATAAACCTTCCTATTATTACGAAATAACAAAAAAGGAAAAAAATTAAAGAAACAGAAAATAAACATAAAAACACAAATCAAAAAATATATTATAATATGAAATAAAAAACTTCAATAAAAAACTTTTTTCCTTTACTTTGCGAGCTTTTTTATATTTGTAGAGCAAAAGGGACAGAACGAAGACTAAAAAAAATTCCCCAGCTTTAGTTGCGAAGTTACTACGACGGGAGTTGGGTTTTTTTTTAAACCCCAACTCCCTGTTAAAATGTTTTCTCCCCTACGGGCTAAGAACGACCTTTTATAATTTTTTTATAAAGGGAGTTAATCGTACTTAGTCTTCTCCTCTCTTTTTGCTTCTTCCCTGTTTCCTGTCACCCTCCTCCGGTTGGAGCAAAGTAACAAAGTTCTACCTTACTCTCCGAATCCCTTCCACGTTAGAACGAAGGAGCTTTTTTAAAAACCGCTTCGTACCTGGTAAAAACCGATTATAAAAATCCATCTGACAGGGGCGCTTTTAAGGAGGGAGAAAGAACGATCTTTAAGAAGAAAGTAACCTAAGGACTTCAACGGTACAAAGCTACGTTTTTTTAAGCTACTTCTGAGTTTTGCTACTTCGCTCCTGCGTTAATAGTACAAAAGGTAAAAGGTAAAGGTAAAAGGCAACAGGCAAAAGTTTTACATTGGTCAAGCTGAAAGGGTAATTTGCTAGATTTTTGTCTTAAAGTTTTTGTATTATGCGAACTAACTTTTAGAGTTTTATTTTTTAGTTCGCTATATCAGCAAACTAAACATAAATAAAATTAAATGATCACTTAGGGGAAATGATGAAATGGTAGCCATAGTAACTTCAAAAGTTGCGGATTTATAATCGTGGGGGTTCGAATCCCCCTTTCCCCACCTAACATTTTTTTTTTATTCGAATGCATAATACAAGCAGTAAAAAAATTTGTTTAAATACACGTGTTAGCGTTTCTATTAGAGTGCTTGAGCCGTATGCAGTTAAAACTGCAAGTACGGTTCTACGGGAGGTATCCTTATTCTTTCAGGCTGCTTTTGAATAAACTTCAGCTTTACGAATTAGACTTTCAAGAAGCTTTTAGTCTTGAAGAAAATAGCGGAAGGCCAAAAAGAACCTACCCTACAAAACCTGGTCATTTTTCTCGTACATTAGCTAAAGGTCCAAATACAACTACTTGGATTTGGAATTTACATGCTGATGCACACGATTTTGATAGCCATACAAGTGATCTAGAAGAAATTTCTAGAAAAGTATTCAGTGCTCATTTTGGGCAATTAGGTATTATTTTAATTTGGTTAAGTGGGTGCGACACGACGAAACATAAATAAAAATAGAAAAAAAAAAGTTTTTTTTTAAAGCTTTCTTGTTTATATTCTTATAAGAATATAAAAACGAAAAACTAACTAACTAATACAATTATTATGACTGATTGTTTCTTTTTGTAAAAAAGCGTATGTTTCGATGGGAAAACCCCGATTGTTACGTAGCAAGCAAAGTAAGACAAAAGCCAAATAGATCAGTTTGAAATAATAAACCTATAAAACATTTTTACTGTTTTAGCAAAGTAATTGTTGAAGAGCCTAAAAATAAAAAAAAAAACTGAAATCTGCTATTCAGTTTTTTGCTGTCTGTAACTTTTTGTTCCTATTTGTTCAATTTAGTTCTTAATCCAGCAATGCTATAATTCTTATTATAGCTGGTAAAATGTAAAGAATTATTTAGTTGTTTTTAAAATTTTTATTTTTTTAATAAAAAAAAGTTTGTTATGTTTAACGTGTTAATCTGTTTAAAGTGAATTGTTTTTTTCTATTTATTAACAAAAACAACGATTTTATTTTAACAGAAAGGACACTCAAAAACGACAAAATTCAAATAAAAATCAGATTAAAATTAGAGTCTGAATATTGAATTTATTATGTATTAATTAAATATAAAAATATTTGTTAACTTTGAGTGTGTTCGTTTTTTTAGTTAATCCGTTGTTATTTTTTACAATTTAAAAGTTGAAAAGCGAAGGAACGAAGTTCTTTACTCCTCTTTTTTCTTCCTTCGGTTTTTAAAAATGAGGCATTTGGTCTGGGACAGAGTAAACCGTAGTTTTTCTTTCTTCGGTTTTTCCTTTGCTGCTCCGGCTTCGCAGCCTTCCCGAAGGGAGGGAGAGAGCATCCTAGTAAAAAGCGGTCTTTGGTTTGGGACAGAGCAAACCAAAGGTTTTCAAAGAGTAAGGAACTTCGTTAGAAGTTCCTTATTTAAAAAAGAACTTCGTTACTGGAACAGCTGGAACAGCCTTCGCTCCACCTTTATTTTACTTTGTTTTATTCTTACTTTTTGTTAAATATTTAATCTGTTGTTTGGATTAGAATAAGTTGAGTAAGCGTAAATTTAAGTTTAAATTTACGTTTTTACTTTTACTTTTATAAAACCGAGAATGAAACATATAAACAAAATAAAAAGCTTTGCTATATTGTATTGCTCTTACTAAGGGTATAAAAGGCAGATTTTACATATCTCCCAAAAATCTCAAACTTAAATTCTTTTCCAACTTGAGTAGCCAAAGGTATTGAAATTGGCTCCGTTTTGGAATTTTAATAACAAAGTTTGGAAAGCAACATATGGACTTTTTTTTATTATTTTAATAATAATATTTTGTCTTACTCCGTCTTTATTCTTAAATCCGAAGTTCTGCCGCTTAGAACTTCGTTACTGTAACAGCCTTCGCTCCTTCGCTCGTTCGCTCTTTCTTCCCTTTGCTTCTTCGCTTGTTAGTTACTTGCTCTAACCTCTTACCCTTTTAAAAAGGGGTTGCTTAAATCTCCGCAACAGCAAGAGAAGGTTGGAGCTAAGCTCCTCAACTTCTTCCTTCCCTCGCTTCAATTCTTTTGTCGAAGACGAAGGAGAAGATGAAGAAGAAGGAGAAGACGAAGAATAAGACCAGATAAAAAAAATAGGGGTGGAAGAAATAAGAAAAACAATCGGAGTGGATAGATATTATTTTTAAAATAATAAAATACGTGAATTTGCTTAGTATTTTTGTTTCTAATTGAAGGTTTATTTTTTTAATCTTATGTCAAACATTGGAACTACTGGACGTATCCCTTTATGGCTTGTTGGTACTGTTGTAGGAACACTAGCTATTGGTTTATTATCAATTTTCTTCTATGGATCTTATGTTGGTTTAGGATCTTCTTTATAATTTGTTTACGTTGTTTATTTGCTAAGGCACAGGGGGTCTTAACGTAAATTTTAAAGAAAGACGTTACAACCTCAAACCCTCAAATCTAACTGTTTTAAGAAATGTAGTCCTTAGTCTTCGACGGTCTAATCCATAGCAACAAAAAGACAGTCTTCTCTTTCTCCGTCTTCTTACGTTTTCTCCCTTCTGGGGAGCGAAGAAGACGGAGAAAGAGAAGACTGTCTTTTTGTTGCTATGGATTAGACCAAAAGAGGATAAACAGTCACCTTTATTCTTTTAATTTTAAAAAGAAAGATTGCTATTTAGCAGTCTAGTTGTGAATTTGTTTTATATTTTTTAACTAGCTTTCTCTTTTTTAGTTGATTTTTTTAAATTATTATAAATAATTATTTATTTCTATATATCTGGATTTAGAGTTAAATATTTAATATTTAAAAGTGTGAACGTAGTTCACTAAATGATTGTTGTATCTTTGGTTAAGGCTGTAATGAAGTTATAAAATTAATAGGATTCCCTCTTCAGAGAAACGGAGAAACCCCCTTCGAATTGGTTTTCTCCGTATCCTTGGTCATAAAAAGACAGTCTGCTTCCTTCTTCTTATGCTTAATCACAAAAAGACGGCATTCTTCTTATGCTTAGTCACAAAAAGGTGGTTTTCTTCTTACTTTGCCCTGAAGAGGTATAATCTTAAAAAATTATACTTACCTTATCGTTCAATAGAGTTGTGCAAAACCTTGAATCCTTTTGAGAATAGTTAGGGAAACTTTTTTTAGCTATTAACTATTTCTCTTTAAGGCGGTTTGAGTTATTTTGTTTTGCAAATAGTATCAGAGTAAACAACAAAGTTGTTATAAATTCAATAAATTTTTTAATTCATTTAAACACTGCTGAGGAGTAAGCGGCAGAAAACCCAGTAGCTAAGCTCTTTTAAAGACGTCGCTTAGCTACTTTGTTCTGCGACACGCTCCTTCCCTTTGAAGAAAGCTTTTTTAAAAAAGCTTTCTCCCTTTGAAAAAACCGAAGGTTTTTCCTGGTCGACTTCGCTTTTTACTGGGATGCTCTCTTCCTGCTCGAAGAGAGGTTTTTAAAAAGCGAAGCCCCCTTCGGCTGCGAGGCCTCCCTTCGAGTGAGCAGCAAAGGAAAAACCTCTCTTCTTCCCTGCTCGAAGAGAGGGTAGCAGGCTGCGAAGCCGGGTCTTTGGTTTTACTGTCCCAGTCCTCCCTCTCTTCTTCCCTTCGGTTTTAAAAAAGCGAAGCCGTTTTTTAAAAAGGGTTGCTTCGCACGGAAAACTAAAACCAAAGGTCCCAGTAAAAAGCGAACTTCTTTTTTCACTCCTCAACTCCACACGTCGGAGTGAACTAAGAATAAGGAAAAGATCGAAGCGACTTCTTTAAAAAGAGCTTCGCGACTAAAATAAGAATTAAGAATAAAGCTTTTCCCTGATCATGCCGAAGCAGTTCCTCTTGTGTTCAAATTTATTGAACAACTTTTTAAAATCAAAAGAAATTGAAAAAACATTTTATATTTCCTGATTTTTATATACATAAACTAAAAAGTTGTTTTTACGTCATTTTTTAACTCTTTACCTGAAACCGAGTTTTTGGTTTCCCTTCGGAAGGATATGCGAAGCACGCCATATGTTGAAGACTAAAGACTACAAACTCTTTGTTTTCCTTTCTTTTCCCTTTTATAAAAGCATATTTTTACTGTTAGGAGGGTGAAACAATCAACTGCAAAAATAAAGGAAGCAAAAGTAAAAAGTGGGAGAGTAGTGTGGCGAAGCACCCCTTTTTTTAAAACCGGAGGGGAGATAAAATCCTAAAAAAACACTCATATTTTATATGGGGCTTATCCTTACCCTTATTTTTTGAATCCTTACCCTTATTTTTTGAGAAGGATAAGCAACTTCAGTAACTAAAGAAAGCTATAAAAAAAAACGTAATAAAAAATAAGAAATATAAATATATGATTAATCCTTTATTAGAACTTGCTGAAGTTTCAGTTGGACAACATTATTACTGGAAATTAGGTGAATTTGAATTACATGGTCAAGTATTAATTACTTCTTGGGTAGTTTTTGCTATTATTTTTATTTTAGCTTTTGTTGGTAATAGTAATTTAAAACAAACTCCTGATGGTTTACAAAATTTCACTGAATTAGTAACTGAATTTATCCGTGATTTAGCAAAAACACAAATTGGTGAAGAAGAATATTTAAAATGGGTTCCTTTCTTAGGTACTATTTTCTTATTTATTTTTGTTTCTAACTGGTCTGGTGCATTATTACCATGGCATGTAATTGAAATTCCAAATGGTGAGTTAGCGGCTCCAACAAATGATATTAACACTACAGTTGCTCTTGCTTTATTGACATCTGTTTCATACTTCTATGCTGGAATTACAAAAAAAGGTTTAGGCTACTTTAAACGTTATATTTCACCAGCTGTTTTTTTATTACCAATTAACGTATTAGAAGATTTCAGTAAACCATTATCGCTAAGTTTCCGTTTATTTGGTAACATTTTAGCTGATGAATTAGTTGTAGGTGTTTTGGTTGCACTAGTTCCATTAATTGTACCTATTCCAGTAATGCTGTTAGGTGTATTCACTAGTGCGATTCAAGCTCTTGTATTTGCTACTCTTGCTGGTGCTTATATTGGTGAAGCTGTTGAAGATCACCACTAATTCTTGTTTCGCTTTTTCCCAAACCGTAAGGAAAAGCAAACAGAACAAACGCGGAAATAACCGTAGGAAATCTTTTTTTCCTACGGTTATTTCCGCGTTTGTTCTTGAAGCAACTTCAGTTTGGGACAAAGCAAAGCAAGAAAATAAAAATATATTATTTGAGCTTTACTGCGCGTAAACAATAAAAACAATAAACAAAACTATCTTTTTTTTTCAAAGAAACTCTTTGTCCGGAGAGAGAGAATAGAAAAAAAAAGCAACGAGTTTATAGCAAATCTTCTATGCAAGACAAAGAACTTTGCTATAAAAAAACAATTACGAAGCCGTCCTTAGTTTCACTTTATCTGTTCTTTTGTTTTCAAGAGGGAAGCTAAGCATCCGGAAGGGAGAAAACCGACCAGAGAGAATCTTCGACAACTAAGGAGAAGATCAAAGCAACTTCGTAACTTTGCTAATAAAAACTAAGACTTAATATAAAAAATATCTTAATCATAATATATGCAGATAGGATTTTTTCATTTGCTTTTCAAAAAGACTAAGTTTAGGAGCGAAGCTCCTCTTTTTTAAAAACGGTAGGTTTGTTCAAAGAGCTTTGCTCAAAATAACAACTTTAAAAGAAAAATATAGAAGAAAATTTTTTTAAAAGGCATTTAGCAAAAAAGGACCTTGATATCCTTATTTTTGCAAAAGCCCTCTAGATAGCCGGATATAAAAAAGTTAAAAACAGGGTTAAAAAAGCCTCCTCTCTTCTCTAGGAGAGAGCAGGATTAAAATCCTCTTTTTTCAACAGCAACTAGGGGGTTTCCTACTCTTATGTCCCTTATAAAGAGAAAAAAGAGGAAGAAACCAGAATATAAATAAAATTTGTGGAAATATAATTTATTTATTTTATGAAAGATTTTACAACTTATTTATCAACAGCACCTGTAGTAGGATTAGGATGGGCGATTTTTACATCTGGTTTATTAATTGAAATCAATCGATTCTTCCCAGATCCTTTAGTTTTTTCTTTTTAATTTAAATAACTAAATACAAAAAAAATTTGAATTTTTTTTTTGTATTTAGTTATTTGGGTTTTTTCAAAATTCTTTAAAACTATACATATAGCCTTTTTTCTTTCCCTTCTCAAAAACTAGTTTCTATCAAACTCTGCCGGTTAGAACGAAGGAGCGAAGATCTTGAGAAGCGAAGCTCCAGCAAGAAGAATAAACTTCGGAACTTCGCAACTTCGTTTTCTGCAGCTTTTTTAAAAACCTCTCTTCTCTCTTCGCACTTGGCTTTTTTAAAAAACCCTGTCCCTCTGGGAAAATATCAGGGATTATGAACTAAGTTTAATCACATTAATGACGAAAAAATTTTTATAAATTTTCAACTTTCACCCGTTCCCTGTTTAGAAAAAAACTGTAGCTTCGCGCCTTCGTAGCTCTTAAAACTAGCGGGGCTGCTTAAATTTCCGCAAGAAGCTGTTTTTTAATGCTAGAGCGAAGCGTTCCCCTTGTGCGTAGTTGAGGAGCGAAAGAATGAAGTCTTCCTTCCCAGTAGGGGTTGGAGCGAAGCTCTTGAGAAGTAAGGAAAAACAAAGTTCCTTAGAACTTCGTTCCTTCGCTTCTTAACTGCACTTTTTTTTTTAAACCAGAGGTTGGAGCAAAACTCTCACCTACGGTTTTTAAAAAGAGGAGTAAGCAGCAGAAAACGAAATAGCGAAGAAACGAAGTTCCTTACTCTTTTTAAAAAAGAAGTCCTTCTTAAGGAAGACTTCGTTCTTTAGAATTTCGTTTCTTGCTCCGGCTTCGCAGCCTTCCCGAAGGGAGGGAGAGAGAAGAAGAGCCCCTCAACTTCGCACGGAAGAATTCGGCGCTTCGTGACTTTTTTAGAACTTCGTTCCTTCGCTCCTAAACTTCGCTTTTTTTCAAAACCGGTTCCTACCAGTCTTTGCCGGTTCTTACTGGTCCTTGCCGGTTCTTACTGGTCCTTGCCGGTTCTTACATTGAAAGTGCCCTACCGGTTCTTACGGCAGGGGCACTTCAAGGTAGGGGCGCTTTCAAGGAGGGTTGGAGGTAAGGAAATAATAAGAAGCAAGAAGAGAACACTAAAGGAATAAAAATAAACAGGTAAAGAGATTAATTAATTTATTTAATTAAATAAATTAAAAATCAATTAGAACTATATAAAAAGTTATTGAATTTAATAATATAAAATGCCTACAATTCAACAATTAATTCGTTCAGCACGAAAAAAACAAACAGATAAATCTAAAGCACCTGCACTAAAATCGTGTCCTCAACGAAGAGGAATTTGTTTACGTGTATATACAGTAACACCTAAAAAACCAAACTCAGCTTTACGTAAAGTAGCACGTGTTCGTTTAACATCAGGTTATGAAGTAACTGCTTATATCCCAGGTGTTGGGCATAATTTACAAGAACACGCTGTTGTATTAGTACGTGGTGGTAGAGTAAAGGATTTACCTGGTGTTCGTTACCACATTGTACGTGGTAGTCTGGATACTGCTGGTGTTAAAAATCGTGTTCAAAGTCGTAGTAAATATGGTGTAAAAATGGTTTCTAAAAATGCATCAAAAACAGCTGCTAAAAAATAAGAAACTTCTAAAAAGCTCTAAGCTGCAGGACTTCGTTCTAAGTAAAACTAAGTATCGAAGCTCCGAATTCTTCCTAGAGGGAAGACCTCGTTCCGTTTTCCCTCCTCGAGCGGCTTTTGGTTCAGCTTCGCAGCCTTTGAAAAAACCTTTCTTCTTCCCTTCAGCTGCGAAGCCGACAAGGAGGGAAAAAACTCAAAACAAAGGCCCGGCTTCGCAGCCTGCTACCCTCTCTTCGAGCAGGGAAGAAGAGAGGTTTTTCCTTTGCTGCTCACTCGAAGGGAGGCTTCGCAGCCTGCTCGAAGAGAAGAAGGAAGAAAAAACCTCTCTTCGAGCAGGGGAGGGAGAGAGCATCCCAGTAAAAAGCTCTCTTCCAGCTTCGCTTTTTAAAAACCGAAGGGAAGAGCGCGAAGAGGGGCGGCTTAGAATTTTGTTTCTTTGCTCCTCAACTACGCACGAGGCAAAGCAACTTTAAAAAAAGGGCCTTGGGTTTTTTTAGCGAAGAAACCACCATCTAAGAGTAACCCTATATTACTCTTAGATGGTGGTTTCTTCGCTAAAAAAACCCAAGGCCCTTTTTCTCTTTCCAGTAAGTAGTTTTATTCGCATAGGAAGCAAAAGTAACAAATCAGAGATTTGTTACTAAGTATGTAAACAGAGCAAATTCTTTAAATAACTTTGTAAACCGAAATGGAGAGAAGCTATATTAACAAAGTAAGGCATAAAAGAAAAATGAAAAAAAGCAAATATATTTTTATATATAAAATATGTTATAATAGTTATAAAATCTTTTAAAAATGGTGGGCGTAGCCAAGTGGTAAGGCAGTGGATTGTGACTCCACCATTCGCGGGTTCAAACCCCGTCGTTCACCCATTTCTTTTTTATTTTATTGCGTTTTAATTAAAAAACTAATTGTTTCTGTCCCTTCCCTTCGGCTGCGAAGCCTTCCTTCGGAAGAAGCAACCCTTCTTAGTGTTTAACAGAAGGAGTTGGAGTCTTTAGCAATACTTCCTTTGATCGCCTTTCTTCCCTGGTCATATACTTATATGAATAAAGGTCTCCCCTACGGGTTTTTAAAAAGCTCTCTCCTGCTGGAGCGAAGGTTTTTTCTTCCTTTTTAAAAAAGAACTTCGTTCCTTCGCTCAAGAACGAAAATCGTACTTAGTGAAGTAACGAAGTTCTTTTAAGTCCTAAAATATACATAAAATAAAAAGATTATTTTCTATTTATATTAGAAAAAGTAAAAATATATTTTACTTTAAGTAGTTATTTAAAGTTATATATTAACAAGCTTAATGGTAATGTCAAAATATATATAAAGTTTCTTATGAGTAAAATTTATGATTGGTTTGAAGAACGTTTAGAAATTCAATCTATTGCTGATGATATTACAAGTAAATATGTACCTCCACACGTAAATATTTTTTACTGTCTTGGTGGTATTACATTTACTTGTTTCTTAGTACAAGTTGCTACAGGTTTTGCAATGACTTTCTATTACAGACCTACTGTAGCTGAAGCTTTTGCATCTGTACAGTACTTAATGACTGATGTTAATTTTGGTTGGTTAATTCGCTCAATTCACCGTTGGTCAGCTAGTATGATGGTATTAATGATGATTTTACACGTATTCCGTGTTTATTTAACTGGTGGTTTTAAACGACCTAGAGAATTAACGTGGGTTAGTGGAGTTATCATGGCAGTATGTACAGTATCTTTTGGTGTAACAGGATATTCACTTCCATGGGACCAAGTAGGGTATTGGGCTGTAAAAATTGTTACTGGTGTACCAGAAGCTATTCCTGTAGTTGGTGGTCCTTTAGTTGAATTATTACGTGGTGGTGTTGGTGTTGGTCAATCAACACTTACTCGTTTCTATAGTTTACACACTTTTGTTCTACCTCTTTTAACTGCTGTTTTCATGTTAGCACACTTCTTAATGATTAGAAAACAGGGTATTTCAGGTCCACTATAATATTAAGTTAATATTTACTTAACAAGCAGGACATCTGGCTTCGAGTAAATCACGCTGAATATTGCTACACACCCCTTTGTTTTTTCTTTTATAGTTTTTATATGAAGAATTGGAACGAAGGAATGAAATTCTAAGCCGCCCTTTGCGGAACTTCATTCCTTCGCTTTTTAAAATTTTTAAAAAGCGGCCTTTGGTCTGGGACAGAGCAACTCAACCTTTTAAAAATGAAGGAATACACTTGTAATAAGCTTTGTAAGTAAAAACAAATTTTACTAATAATATAAGTATTTTTGTTTTCCCTTCGGTTTTTTTTTTTGCTGTTCCGCCTTCGCTGCCTTCCCCTCTCTTCTTCCCTTCGGGAATCAGGGGAGGGAGAGAGCATCCCAGTAAGAAGCGAAGCACCCCTTATCTTTATCCTTATTAACAATAAGACGATCTTATCTTTAGTAACAAAAGACGGTCTTATTCTTACGTCTTCGGTTTTTAAAAAAGCGAAGCAACTTCTTTTCTCTACTTAAATAAAGCAAAGAGGGGATAAGACCGTCTTTTTGTTACTAAGGATAAAACCGTTGCAAAAAAAATGGGGGTAAATAAAGGCGGGAATAAATAAATTTGTTAAAGTCAAAATAAAAAGACAAAGCGTTCTGTTACTTTTTATTTTGGATTAAAAATAAAAAAGACAAAGCGTTCTGTTACTTCTTAGTTTTTATTAATAATAAAAACGCGTCAAATGTTTTATGAATCTGTTTTTCAAACAGTCTTGTTTTTAGAAAAAAATTTTAAAAAATGAAAGTACGAGCATCTGTAAAAAAAATCTGTGATAATTGTCGTGTTATTCGTAGAAAAGGAACTGTTATGGTTATTTGTTCTAATCCAAAACATAAACAACGTCAAGGTTAAATTTATTAAATAAGGTTAAAAAGTTACTAATAAAAGTAGGAGCGAAGTTCTCCCCTACGGTTTTTAAAAAAAGAAGAGCAAAGGCTGTTCCAGTAACGAAGTTCTAAGAAACGAAGTCTTCCCCCTGTGAAGAAGCGACTTCTTTTTTAAAAAGAGTAAGGAACTTCTAACGAAGTTCTAAGGAACTTCGTTACTGGAACAGCCTTCGCTACTTTGTTTTCCTTACTCTTTCCTTTTGAAAAAAGATTTTTCTCTTTTCGAAGCGCTTTTTTAAAAACCCATAGGGGAGAACTTCGTTCCTTCTCCCTTCAACTATGCGTTCGGAGCAACCCAAAAAGAAGATAAAAGATAGAACTTCATTCCTTTGCTAAGAAAAACGAAGGCTGTTCCAGTAACGAAGTTCTGAATTATTCCTGCTGGAGCGAAGGAACGATAAGGAACGAAGTCGTTTCTTCCCTTTTCCAGAGGGAACAGGGAAGACTTCGTTTCTTAGAACTTCGTTACTGGAACAGCCATTCGAAGAAGAGCTCCTCAACTTTTTTATTCGTTCTGCTGCTTAAAACTTCGTTACTTCGCTTCTAAACTACGCACAGAAGGGAGAGCTTCGCTCCTTCGTTCGAAGCTCTCCTTTTCGAAGAGCAAAGGGTTTCCCGCAAATAAGGAAGAAGAAAGAAGAAAGGAGAAAGGAGAAGACTAACGATTATTATTATTTAAGTACTTTTGAGCAACTTCGCTAAGAAAGCATAAAAATCGATTGATTAATTAATCAAAGTGTTATTAATGTTTAATAATTTAATAATAATTTTAATAATATTATTAATTTTTTTAATATATGTTTACCCCCAGGGGAATTCGAATCCCCGTTTCCTCCGTGAAAGGGAGATGTCCTAGGCCTCTAGACGATGGGGGCCTTTTAAAGTTTTATTTAAAATTTATTAAGTTAAGTTTTGATAAAGTATAAAATTTTTGAAATAAAAAGTCAACAGCTAATAAAATAACTCCAATTTTGATTTAATTTATAAATTTTCTTCAGTAAAAGTATAAAAAAGAGATAAATAATCTATTTATCTATAAAATAGACGTAACAATAAAAATTTTTTATTTACTTGATAAATTGGCTTGTATTTTTGATTTACCTTACTTGTATCTTGTGTCTTGTTTCTTGTTTCTTGTTTCTTGTTTCTTGTTTCTTGTTTCTTATATATTTTATATTTTAGATTTTAATCTCCTTCCCTGCTCGAAGAGAGGTTTTTAAAAAAGCTTTTTTTAAAGCGCTTTTTAAAAACTCCCCTTAGGGGAAGGAAGGAGCAACCCTCCCTTCGGCTGCGAAGCCGGGCTGCGAAGCCGACGGTTTTTTTAAAAAAACCCTCTTTTAAATTTTAAAATGTCTTCGTAGTAAAAAATACTAGGGAGTGACAGTAAACTAAGGAATTCAAAATAAAAGAGGAAAGAAATAAGCAAACAACATATACAAAAGTAAAGGTAAAAAAATAAATAAATAGTTAAACTATGGCACGCGCAAAATTTGAACGTAAAAAACCACACGTAAATATTGGTACAATTGGTCACGTAGACCATGGTAAAACAACATTAACAGCTGCTATTACAATGACGTTAGCAGCTCGTGGTGGTGCACAAGGTAAAAAATATGATGAAATTGATTCAGCTCCGGAAGAAAAAGCACGCGGTATTACTATTAATACAGCACACGTTGAGTATGAAACAGAAAATCGTCACTATGCACACGTAGACTGTCCAGGTCACGCTGACTATGTTAAAAACATGATTACAGGTGCTGCTCAAATGGATGGCGCTATTTTAGTAGTATCAGGTGCTGATGGACCGATGCCTCAAACAAAAGAACATATTCTATTAGCAAAACAAGTAGGTGTACCTAATATTGTAGTTTTCTTAAACAAAGAAGATCAAGTAGATGATAAAGAGTTATTAGAATTAGTAGAATTAGAAGTTCGTGAAACTTTAGATAAATACGAATTTCCTGGTGATGAAATTCCTATTGTTCCAGGTTCTGCTCTTTTAGCATTAGAAGCTTTAATTGAAAATCCAAAAACTCAACGTGGTGAAAACAAATGGGTAGATAAAATCCTTCAATTAATGGATCAAGTAGATAGTTATATTCCAACACCTCAACGTGAAACTGATAAACCATTCTTATTAGCTATTGAAGACGTATTATCAATTACTGGTCGTGGTACTGTTGCAACAGGTCGTGTTGAACGTGGTACGTTAAAAGTAGGTGAAAACGTTGAAGTTGTAGGTTTAAAAGATACAAAAACTTCAGTTGTAACTGGTTTAGAAATGTTTAAAAAAACATTAGATGAAACGCTGGCTGGTGATAATGTGGGTGTTTTATTACGTGGTGTACAGAAAAAAGAAATTGAACGTGGTATGGTTTTAGCTAAACCAGGTTCAATTAAACCACATACTAAATTTGAAGCTCAAGTTTATATTTTAACTAAAGAAGAGGGTGGACGTCACTCTGCTTTCTTAGTAGGATACCAACCACAATTCTATGTACGTACTACGGATGTAACAGGTAAAGTAACTTCTTTTTCACATATCCAAATGCGCAACCCTTCTTCAGTAGCAGAAGAACATTCTAATAAAATGGCGATGCCTGGTGACCGTATTAGTATGGTAGTTGAATTAATTAACCCTATTGCCATCGAAAAAGGTATGCGTTTTGCTATTCGTGAAGGTGGTCGTACTGTAGGTGCCGGTGTTGTAACATCAATTATTAGTTAAGTTATTTAAAGCTGCAGTCTTTTGTCAAAAAAGACGGTCTTCTCCCTTTATGCTTAATTACAATTCGTTACACGGTTTTATCCTTTATGCTTATCCTTAGAGTTCGAAATAAGGAAAAAGACTTTCCTGCTTTTCCTCTTTTCTCTAAGCTACGAAAAGAACATAGTTGAAGAACGAAGGAACGAAGCTCTACCTTTGGTCGCTTTCCCTTCGTAACAGGAAAGCGACCAAAGGTAGAGCTTCGTTCCTTCGTTCCTCAACTATGTTCCTCCGGAAAAGCATAGTTGAGGAACGAAGGAACGAAGCTCTACCTTTGGTTTTTAAAAAAGAGGAGCGAAGCTCTTTCCTTTCTTGTTGCGCTTTGTCCCAAACCGAAGGGCGATCAAGAGCTTCGCTCCTCAACTCTTTCATCCTTGAAAGCGAACCTGCCTTGAAAGCGTACCTGCATTGAAAGCGACCCATCGCTCCACTCTTCGCTCCGTAGGGGGAGCGCTTTGCTCTAACCCCGAAAGGGTGGAACAAAATAGGGAATCTTTGACATAAAAAAATAATAGAATAAAAAGAGTCTTGACTTGCTTTTTATTGAAAAAAAGGATATGATTAATTAAAAAAACTATTAATTGATAAATAGTTATGCAAACTTAATTGCAGGCCCATAACTCAGTCGGTAGAGTGATTGCCTTACAAGCAATAGGTCATCGGTTCAAGTCCGGTTGGGCCTAAGAGTCATAATTCATAATAATTCATTATATACATAATAAAGTACTTTCATCTTTTTAACCATTAGGTGTACTGAGAAATATATACTTTAATATCTAAAATAAATAGATAGCATCTTTATTTATTTTTTCTCCAAAGGCTTGGAGTGAAGAAACGAAGTTCTAAGCCGCATAACTTCGGTTTCCTTACTCTTAAGTAGCCTCGCTCCAAGCTTTTTTTCTAAAAGCCGTCTTTTTTTTCCCACTTTTTCATAGAAAAATCCCTTTTTGTTTTGAGTTGCTCCGCTTCACTTTTTTCTTACTGAAATATGCGCACGTCTTTAGTCTTCGATCCTTAGCCCTTAGTTCTTACTGTTCTTCTCTCTTTTTGCTTCTCTCTGTTTCCTGTTCCCTGTTCGCTTTTCCCTCTGGCCCCTGCCGTTTTTTAAAACCGGTTCCTACCGGTTTTTGCAAAGAAGTTAAGTTGCTACCCTCCCTTTTTAAAAAACGGCTTCGCTTTTTAAAAACCTTTCTTCGAGCAGGGAAGAAGAGAGGTTTTTTAAAAGGCTGCGAAGCCGGAAGAAGAGCTTCCCTCTCTTTGAGCAGGGAAGCGAAGCAACGAAGTTCAGTTTTTTAAAAACCGGTTTTTAAAAAGGACTTTGGACCTTTGGTTTGAGTTTTTCCCCCTCTTCAAGCGGTTTTTATAAAGCGAAGCCTGTGTTTCTTTGCTGCTCTCCCGAAGGGACGGCTTCGCAGCCAAACCTTCTCTTCGAGAGGGACGGCTTCACAGCCAAACCTTCTCTTCGAGAGGGACGGCTTCGCAGCCAAACCGAAGGGAGTAAGGAACTTCTAACGAAATTCCTTATTTAAAAAAGAACTTCGTTACTGGAACAGCCTTCGCTTTTTACTGGGATGCTCTCTCCCTCCCCTGCTCGAAGAGAGGGGAAGGCTGCGAAGCCTCTCTTCGAGTGAGCAGCAAAAGAAAAACCTCTCTTCGAGAGGAAGAGAGCAAAACCCAAAGACCAAAGAAAAAACGGAACAAAGTTCGTTTTGTCTTTCTTATCTTAAAAGTTAAAAAAAAAGGATTTTTTTTTTTTTTTTATATCTTTTTTTAATAATGGTTTAAAAAAGTAAAAAAACATAACGATATTTTTTTACTTTTGATATGTTATAATTTTATTAACTACATTAAAGCTTTTTGCTCTTAAACAATTTTTAAAATACCTTATTTTTCCTTCTCTACCTTATTTTTCTTCTTTACTTTTTGCCCGAGACTAATTAAGAAGGCCTAAGTCTTTGAAAAAAGTCATGAAGGTCCGAAGTTGCTTAAAAAACGCCACTTCCTACTTGAGTTGCAACGAAGTAACAGAACAAAGTTCTAAGAAACTTCGCTACTTCGTACTCTGCAGTTTTACTCCTGAACTGCCTTTGCTTTTCCGTTTCCTTCGCTTTTCCCTCGCGCGTAGTTAAGTAGGGAAAGAACGGAGTTCTACCTTTGGTCGCTTCTTTCCGAAGGGCGCAAAGAGGTCCCTCAAAGTGAAGCCTTCGAGGATCATCAAATTAAATTTAAGGTCGATTTCCAAAAAATGATTAAAAAATTTTTTATTATTTTGCTCTCTGGTTTTCTACTTCTCCTTAGTTCACTTTCTTTGGTCATTTTTTTCCTCTCCTTGGGACGGAAAACCAGGGGGAATAAATTTAGAAGAAGTAGAAGACCGTCAAAGACTACAAAGTTGTCAAACGACTTTGTAGTCGGCGTTCTTTATGCTCCCCGGCTACTGTTGTTTTTAAAAACCGGGAGGGTATAACTTCGTTCTAAGCCGAAGAAAAGAAGTTTTAAGACCCCAGAACTTCTAACGAAGTTCTGGGGTGCGCTCCAAAGGCCCCTTTTAAAAAGGGGTTGGAGCGCAGGGTAAGCAAAACAAAGTTCTCTGTCCCAGACCAAAGGGCGGCTTTTTAAAAACCTACGGTTTTTAAAAATGCGGTTTTTCCTGGTCGGCTTCGCTTTTTAAAAACCTCTCTTCGAGCAGGGAAGAAGGGTTGCTTCTTCCGAAGGAAGGCTTCGCAGCCGAAGGGTTGCTTCGCGCGCTTTGCGACCCGAAGGGAAGGAAAAACCCCAGAGGGGTTGCTTCGCGCGCTTTGCGACCCGAAGGGAAGGAAAATAAAAATAAAAAAAAAGTTTAATTGATATAAAAATAATAATAAAATTATGGCTGAACAAATTCAATCTCAAACGTCAATTCCATCTAAAGCTAAAGACGAAAAAAAAAATGGAGATTATAAAAAAACATACTCTTTAAAAAGTATGATTGATCTTGTAAAATACCCTGTTTTAACAGAAAAAACATCTATCATTATACCTAAAAATCGCCAATACACTTTTGACGTAGATAAACGTTTAACAAAAACACAAATTAAAAAATTATTTGAAACATTATTTGAAGTTAATGTAATTGGTGTAAACACGCATATTCCACCTCGTAAAACAGTTCGTGTTGGTTTAGCACGTGGTCATCGTCCATCATATAAACGAGCAATTATTACTTTAAAAGAAAATCAAACAATTAATTATAATTTAAATTTTGCTGCAAAGACGCCCCAACTGGAACAGTAGGAGTTACTGAAGTAAAAACAAAATAGAATTTATTTCTAAGTCTAATATGTTTTAAATATTTTTATATATTTTTCATATGATTAGATAAGAAAATAATAGTTGATATGAAAAATTTTTATTAATTAATATTATTAATAGAATGATTTAGATTTAAAGGTTTTTTTACCTAACATAGATTATATTTTTTCTTTTGTGCTATTTACTATATACCCGCACTAGGGTTAGTTTTTTCTATGGTTGACTTCGTTTTTTCTCGTACCTCTTTCAGAGGACCGCCGCAAACCAATCCTAGAGTACTCTAAGGTATGTTTTATAATTGCCCCTAGTGAACATAATAAGTAAAAAACAAAAGAAAATGTATGCTAACAAAAAATAATAAATTAAATGTAAAAAAATCCTTAATTAGAGTTTAAAAAATAGGGGTCGTTTAAGTAAGGAAGTTTTACCTTTGGTTGTTTTTCCTTTTTCTTGCGGTTTTTAAAAACCTCTCTTATCTTTCCCGGGAGTGGAGCGAAGCTATCCCCCTTTTTATATAAAAGGGGTTGCTTCTCCCCTGCTCGAAGAGAGGGGTTACTTCGCACCGAAGTTCTTTTTTAAATAAGGAACTTCGTTAGAAGTTCCTTATTTTTTTCTTTGCTCTGTCCCAGACCAAAGGCCGCTTTTTACTGGAACAGGAAAAAATAAAGGTTTTTTCTCCCTAAAGGGAGAGCTTCGCTCCTCAACTTCGTTTTTTTAAAACCCTTTAGGTTGCTCCGTTCCCCGAAAGGGGCTTTGCTTGCTTCGCTTGCTTCGCTTACTTCGCTTGCTTCGCTTGCTTCGCTTGCTTCGCTTGCTTCGCTTGCTTCGCAAACCTCTCTTCGAGCAGGGTTGGAGCGAAGCTCTTGAGGAGCTTTGCTCCTCAACTTCGCTTTTTTTAAAAACCTCTCTTCGAGCAGGGAAGAGTGGGCAGAGGAGAACTTTGTTCTTTTGCTTCTTCACTCCACCTTCCTGCAGAGGTGGGGGTACGTCTTCTGCTTATGGTTACACAAAAAGACTAAGTATAATCAGAAGACCGTCTTTTTGTAACTAAACATAAGCAGAAGACTAGGGAAAGAAAAGATATTAACGTAAGTATTTCCCACTGTTAAGGAATAATTAACAAAGTCCCTTAGTTCACTGCCTCTGGTCTTTTGTAGAAAGAACAACTAGAGGGGTAAACTAAAGACTACTAAAACAATAACTCTAATATAAAAATGAAATAGAAAATAAAATTTACATTCATTTTTTTTATGGGAATTAATTTTTTAAATCCATGTACACCAGGAACACGTCAAAGATCGGTTTCTGATTTTAGTGAAATTACAAATACAACACCTGAAAAATCCTTAACTTCTTATCATCAACGATCAAAGGGTCGCAATAATCGTGGTATTATTACATGCCGTCATCGTGGTGGTGGTCACAAACGTTTATATCGTGAAATTGATTTTAGACGTGATAAAATTGGAGTTCCAGCTAAAGTTGTATCAATTGAATATGATCCAAATAGAAACGCACGTATTGCTTTATTACGTTATTTAGACGGTGAAAAACGTTACATTTTACACCCACGTGGGTTAAAAGCTGGTGAAATGATTATTTCAGATTTAAATGCTCCTATTTTAGTAGGAAATTCATTACCATTACGTAATATTCCATTAGGTGCTGAAATTCATAATGTTGAGTTTCAACCAGGTTCAGGTGGCCAATTAGCACGTGCAGCTGGTTCTTTAGTAGAAATTTTAGCTAAAGAAGGTAATTTTGTAACAGTTCGTTTACCTTCAAAAGAAATTCGATTAATTTCAAAAAATAGCTGGGCTACGATTGGCCAAGTCGGAAATGTTGAAGCTTATAGCTTAAAAATTGGTAAGGCAGGTCGCTCACGTTGGTTAGGAATTCGTCCAACTGTGCGCGGTTCAGCTATGAACCCCGTAGATCACCCACATGGTGGTGGTGAAGGTTGTTCACCTATTGGTCTTAGTCGCCCTCTTACACCTTGGGGACGTCCTGCTCTTGGAAAATTAACACGTCAACCTAAAAAATATAGTAACGTTTTCATTATTCGTAAACGTAAATAACTATTTATAGTCACGGTTGGTGTTTTAATCTTTTTCTCAGCCTTCCATATTCAGCCTTCCATATAAGGGGTGGAGCGTAGTTGGGTTTTTTAAAAAACCCAACTACGCTCCACCGCCTGTTTAAGTTGGTATGCTGATGTAGCATGAAGTTTAAATCCTTATAAAAAAGCTGCTACCTTTAGTCGCTTTTCTTCCCTTCGGTTTTTCTGGTCGGCTTCGCAGCCCCTCTTCGAGCGGCCTTTGGCTGCGAAGCCGAGGCTTCGCAGCCTGCTCGAAGAGAAGAAGGAAGAAAAAACCTCTCTTCTCTTATTCCCTGCTCGAAGAAAGGGTAGCAGGGAGGGGAAACTCAAACCAAAGGTCCCAGTAAAAAGCGAAGTTGAGGAGCTCTTCTTCGAATGGCTGTTCCAGTAACGAAGTTCTAATGAACTTCGTTAGAAGTTCATTAGAACTTCATTCCTTCGCTCCTTCGTTCCTTCGTTTCAAACCGAAGGTATTTTTAAAAGGTCGTGAAATAAGAAGATGAAGAAGACGAAGCAGACTAAGGATAAGAAGCAGAATAAAAACAGGACTAAATTAAGTAAGTTATTAATTCATGATTATTAATTTAATTGTTTAGATATTTTTTTTACTTTTAACTGTGTTGAATAAATAAATAAAATTTTCCTCTATTAACAATAATTAAGATTATTTTACTTGTCCTTTAGTTCATTCCGACGTACGAAATTGAAAAGCGAAGTAACAAAGTGCTACCTTTGGTTTGGATTGAAGCAAGCTGTAATCCAAACCAAAAGCAGCAAGCGGCAGAAAACGAAGTAGCGAAGGAACTCACCTTTGTTTTCCTTAGAACTTCGTTACTTCGCTTAAAATCTAAATAAAAATGACATATGTGTTTGCCACATAAAAAAATTATAAATAAATTTGATTTATGCCACGTTCAATTAAAAAAGGTCCTTTTGTAGCGGATCACTTATTACGTAAAGTTGAAAAATTAAATACTATGGGGAAAAAAATTGTTATTAAAACATGGTCTCGTTCATCCGTAGTAATGCCTCCAATGATTGGCCATACTATTGGAGTTTATAATGGCCGTGAACATATCCCGGTTTTTATTACGGATCAAATGGTTGGACATAAATTAGGGGAATTTTCTCCTACACGTACTTATCGTGGTCATGTTAAAAATGACAAAAAATCTAGACGTTAAAAAAACAATGTAAACGAAGATCACTTTTGGTCTTCCCTGCTCGAAGAGAAGGAAGCGTAGTTGAGTTGCTACCCTCCCTTTTTAAAAAACGGCTTTCGAAGAAGAGTTAAGGAGCAAAGCTCTTAAGGAGCTTTGCCCCAGCCTCTCTTCTTCCCTGCTCGAAGAGAGGGTAGCAGGGAAGAAGAGAGGCTTTTTTCTTCCTTCTTCTCTTCGAGCAGGCTGCGAATCCGGGAGAAGAACTTCCCTCTCTTCGAGCAGAGAAGCGAAGGCTGTTCCAGCTGTTCCAGTAACGAAGTTCTAAGAAACGAAGTCTTCTCTTCCCTTTGGGAAAGCGGAGCAACCCTCTGGAAAAGGGAAGAAGCGACTTCTTTTTTTAAAAAGAGTAAGCAGCAGAAAACGAAGTTCCTTATTTAAAAAAGAACTTCGTTACTGGAACAGCTGGAACAGCCTTCGCTTCTTCGCTTCTTCGCTCCTCACATTGAAAAACAATTAAAAATGAAAAAAAAATCTAAATTGAATAAATATTCAGAGATAATTTTTTATTACGTCTGTAAATCTATGCTCCTTCCTCTCTTCGAGCAGGAAGACTTCGCAGCCCTATATAGAAGTATAAAAATAGGAGTATAAATAAATATCTATAAGTAAATATAGAAAATATATTAATATATCTATAAATCATTATATAGATTTATAGATATATTTATATAAAATACAATAAATAAGCGTTAGATATAAAAAAACGAAACACTACAATTTTGTTTTTTTAGTTCAATATATAACAAAATTCAGATACTAAAATAAAAAAAAATCTTCTTTAATCATTAGAGTTCTCCTCTTGTTTTTGCTTCGTCCCCGTTTGCGGGTTGCTTCGCTTTTAAAAAACCCTGCACAGAAAGGATGGAGCAAAATAACACAGTTCTACCTTTGGTTGCTTCTTCCTGCTTCTTTTTTAAAGGGCTGTGAAGCCGCTCTTCTTCCCTGCTCGAAGAGAGACTGCGAAGCCGGCCTTTGGTTGCGAAGCCTCGGCTTCGCAACCTTTGAAAAAACCTCTCTTCTTCCCTCCCTTTTTTAAAAACGGCTTCGCAGCCTTCCCCTCTCTTCGAGCAGGGGAGGGAGAGAGGTTTTTAAAAAAGCGAAGCCGGGCTGCGAAGCCGTTTTTAAAAAAGGGAGGGCTGCGAAGCCGACCAGCGAAGCTCCTCAACTTGTACACAATAAAAAGAAGACAAAATTTATGTATATATCTTTAAAAAAAATAAGTATAAATAAAAAAAAAAAAAACAACTAATTTATTATGAGCGATACTCAACAAACAAAAAACGTAGGTCGTGTTGTACAAATCATTGGTCCAGTTCTTGATATTGTTTTTTCAAAAGGTCAGGTTCCAAATATTTACAACGCATTAACAATTCAAAGTAAAAATGCAGCAGGTGCTGAATTATCAGTTACTGTTGAAGTTCAACAATTATTAGGTGATAATGCTGTACGTGCAGTATCAATGCAACCAACAGAAGGGTTAATGCGTGGTATGAATGTAGTAGATACTGGAAAACCACTAAATGTACCAGTAGGTCGCAATACATTAGGTCGTATTTTTAACGTATTAGGTGAACCTGTAGATAACTTAGGTCCTGTAAAACAAAGTGAAACATTACCTATTCACCGTCAAGCTCCTGCTTTCGTTGATTTAGATACTCGTTTATCAATTTTTGAAACAGGTATTAAAGTTGTAGATTTATTAGCACCTTACCGTCGTGGTGGTAAAATTGGTTTATTTGGTGGTGCAGGTGTAGGTAAAACTGTATTAATTATGGAATTAATTAACAATATTGCAAAAGCTCATGGTGGTGTATCAGTATTTGCTGGTGTAGGTGAAAGAACTCGTGAAGGTAATGACCTTTATACTGAAATGAAAGAATCAGGTGTAATTGTGGAAAAAAATTTACCTGAAAGTAAAGTAGCTCTTGTATATGGTCAAATGAATGAACCACCGGGAGCACGTATGCGTGTTGCTTTAACTGCATTAACAATGGCTGAATATTTCCGTGATGTTAACAAACAAGACGTACTTTTCTTTATTGATAATATTTTCCGTTTCGTTCAAGCTGGTGCTGAAGTAAGTGCTTTATTAGGACGTATGCCATCTGCTGTAGGTTACCAACCAACTCTTGCTACTGAAATGGGTACTTTACAAGAACGTATTACAAGTACAAAAGATGGAAGTATTACTAGTATTCAAGCTGTTTATGTACCTGCGGATGATTTAACTGACCCTGCTCCTGCTACAACTTTTGCTCACTTAGATGCTACTACAGTTTTAAGTCGTAACTTAGCAGCTAAAGGTATTTATCCTGCTGTTGACCCTCTTGAATCAACAAGTACAATGTTACAACCATGGATTGTTGGTGAAAAACATTATAGTACAGCACAAAGCGTTAAAAAAACATTACAACGTTATAAAGAATTACAAGATATTATTGCTATTCTTGGTTTAGATGAATTAAGTGAAGAAGACCGTTTAATTGTAGCTCGTGCACGTAAAATTGAGCGTTTCTTAAGTCAACCCTTTTTTGTAGCCGAAGTTTTTACAGGGGCTGATGGGAAATACGTAAGTTTAGCTGAAGCTATCGACGGTTTTACTAAAATCTTCAGTGGTGAATTAGATGATTTACCTGAACAAGCATTCTACTTAGTAGGAAATGTTAATGAAGTTATTAGCAAAGCAGCTTCTCTTAAATAATTAATTTGCGTTATTTCTACGCTTATTTAAGTTGAGAGTATCGAACTTCGTTACTTCGTTAAGGCGCAGAACTTCGTTACCTTTGGTTTGAGTTTTCCCCTCTTCGCCCCCTTTCCTTCGGCTGCGAAGCCGGAAAAGAGCGCGAAGAGGGGAAAACTCAGTTTCTTTATTGAATCTATAAAATTTTTCAATTGTATTTTTAACCATTTTTTTTTTTAAGAAGGTTAACTTTAGAGATTGAAAGTAATTTAAAACTAATTGAATTGAATTAAAGTCAATTTAATTGACTTTAATTGACTTTAATTCAATTCAATTAGTTTCTTCCTTCCTTTGGTTTGGTTTTGCTCTCTCCCTCCCCTGCTCGAAGAGAGGTTTTTTCTTCCTTCTTCTCTTCGAGCAGGCTGCGAAGCCTCTCTTCGAGTGAGCAGCAAAGAAGCTTCTTCCTGCTGGAGCGAAGGCTGTTCCAGCTGTTCCAGTAACGAAGTTCTTTTTTAAATAAGGAATTTCTAACGAAGTTCCTTACTCTTTGAAAAAAGGTTTTTTAAAAGCGAAGCGTAACGAAGTTCTAAGGAACTTTGTTATCTTTGGTTTGAGTTTTCCCTTTGGCTGCGAAGCCGAACCAAAGGCCCGGCTTCGCAGCCGAAGGGAAGAAGAGGGGAAAACGAAGTTCCTTACTTTTTTGAAAAACGATTTTCAAAACCCTGTTTCCTCTGGAAAATGGAAGAATAAGGAACACTTCGTTTCTTACTCCTCTTTTTTTAAAAACGAAGGAAGGGAAGAAACAGGGAAGAAGCAAGAAGAGAGGAGAACAGTAAAGATCCCCGACGTAAATTGACCTTTGGATTTTGCTCTCTCCCTCTCGAAGAGAAGGTTTGGCTGCGAAGCCGTCCCTTCGGGAGAGCAGCAAAGAAACACAGGCTTGCTCGAAGAGAGAAGAAGAGTTAAGGAGCTTTGCTCCTTAAGAGCTTTGCTCCAGCCCCGGCTTCGCAGCCGAAGGGAGAAAACACCTCTCTTCTTCCCTTCCTGCTCGAAGAGAGGTTTTTCCTTTTCTACTCCGGCTTCGCAGCCCGGCTTCGCAGCCGAAGGGAGGGAGAGAGCATCCCAGTAAAAAGCGAAGCCGGGCTGCGAAGCCTTTTTTTAAAAAGGGATGGCTGCGAAGCCGACCAAAAACGTAAATTGACAAAAAATAAAACGTTATGTTAAGATTATTTATAGGAAACATTTGTTTTTAAGCGAAAGAACGAAGTTCCTTCGCTTCCCTGCTCGAAGAGAGGGTTTTTTAAAAAAGCAAAGCGACCCTGCTCGAAGAGAGGGTCGCTTTTTTTAAAGCGCTTTTGAAAAACTGCTCCGGCTTCGCAGCCGAAGGGGGCTTCGCTTTTTACTGGGATGCTCTCTCCCTCCCTTCGGCTGCGAAGCCGGGCTGCGAAGCCTCTCTTCGAGTGAGTAGCAAAGGAAAAACCTCTCTTCGAGAGGGAGAGAGGAAGGAGCAACTCAAATTCTCTTTTTTTTTTACATTTTATCTTTCATAATTTAAAACCTATTTCACGACCTCTGGTCGTAAAGAACCCATGTTACTTCAGTCGTCCTTATTGTTCAAAACAAAGTGATAATACAAAGTAAGGACGATTTTGTAAATAAAAAATATATTTTTAGGAAGTTATGTTTGTTTCTTGGATTTTTAAAATTACATTATTTTTATAAATTATAAATTATCACAAAACATATGGTTTTCGCTCTTCCCTTTAGGGAAGCGAAGCAACTCTTTAGAGAAGCGAAGCAACGCTTTAGGGAAGCGAAGCAACTCTTTAGAGAAGCGAAGCAACGCTTTAGGGAAGCGAAGCAACTCAATAGTATTGGAAAAAAGGGCGACTTCACTTTCGCAAGGAGACTTCGGACATCTTCCCTTCAGGTTGCTACGCACGCCGAGCATATGCCCAGCTTTCCTTCGCGCAGAGGGCTTTTGTTCTCGAGGGCCCTCTTTATCCTTAGCCTCGATTCTGCGACGTAACAGGGAGAATAAGTTATCTGAAAGAAACTTCTCTACTTTAGTAACAAAAACGGCAGATGGAGCGAAGCTTTTGATTGAGCACAGCAAGGAGGAGTTTTTTCCTTCGAAACGCGCGAGTTTGGCCCCTCAACTACGCTTCCCTCTCTTCGAGCAGGGTTGCTACGCTTCCCTCTCTTCGAGCGGGGTTGTTAAGTTTCCTCGAGAGGCTGGAGCGAAGCTCTCTCTTTGGGCGAGAAGCGAAGCTCTTCCCTTTCTTGCTGCGCACGATCCAGAGCTTCGCTCCTCAACTTCGCTTCCCGAAGGGGTTGCTTCGCTCCCAAAGGGAGAGCAAGCAAAAAAGAAAAAAACAATTTATCAATATTTACTTTCTCGTTTATTACATTCGTACTTGTTCTCTTCACAAAAGAACTTAGAAGAGCGTGAACAAATTAATAAAGAAGTTACTTTTTCCTTTGATGTTGCTTTTTCTGTTGCCCCGCAATGGCTTTGGTCTTCTCTTCCCTTTAAAAAAGTGGAGTTGAGGAGCGAAGCTCTTGATCTCCCTTCGGTTTGGGACAAAGCGCAGCAAGAAAAGGAAGGGCTTCGTTCCCCAGATGGATTGATTCGCTTTGTTAAAAAATCGGAGGAGTTGGAGCAAAGCTCTTGGGGAGCTAAGTTTCTCAAGAGCTTTGCTCCCCAACTTCGCACTCGTAGCAACGCAACTATCAATGAAGTTAAAAAAGCCGCTCCAACTCCTCAATCTTTCTTACCCCTTCTTTCTCATGGAGAGGCCTCGACGGCTTCACTCCCGCAAAGAAGTCCCTATTTTCAACGCCTTGGTTCTCGAGGGACCTTTGTTCGTCAACGAAGCCTAAGGGGCAAGAGAAATGAAGAATTTAATTATTTTTTCCCTTATCGAAAATCATTTTTATGTTATTGGCTTTTACCTTTTGTTGGTTTTGTTTTTACAATAAATAAAGAAACAAATAAAGATTTTCTTTCAATTTCTGCTGATTCCTCTCTGAATTCTTTCTCAATACTAAGTGCTCCCACATCTTCCTTTGCATCAAAAATCTTGGGAGGTGCGAAGCAACCACTTCAAGGAATAGAAGAAGAGGTAAGAGAAAAGGAATTTTGCTTTTTACAAGAAAATGTTATTTCTTATCTGTTGCCAACCGTTAAATCAAACATTAATATTAAAAATAATATTCAAAATAATATACATATTCAAAATAATCTAAAACAATATAGTAATTTCTATTTGCAATCCTTAGAAAATTACGTTGAATATTGGACTCCTTCTGTAACAGCTCCTCGATGGCTTTTGTCTTCTTCTTCTTTGGTTGCTCCTTCCTCTCTTCGAGCAGGAAGCGCTTCGCTTGCTGCTCTTTGTCCCAAACCGAAGGGAGCTTCGCTTTTTTTAAAAACCTCTCTTCGAGCAGGGAGAGAGCAAGAGGAAAACCCTATTACTACACTTCCCTTCGGTAAGAAGAGAGGGAAAACCCCTTTACCGACTAAGAACAACAATGTGTCTTTTTCCAACCACATCGAGGAGTTTGGGACAAAGCGTAGCAACATCCCTCGAAGAAAAAAAATGATAAAAAGTTTTTGGTTAGATTTAGATTTGGTTGTTTCTAGTTTTAATGGCCGCAACTCCGGGCTGCGAAAGCCGACCCTTGCGGGTTGTTCCGCTTCCCTCTCTCCCGTCGCGAAACGCGAGCAGGGAAAAAGAGAGGGAAAATATCTTTATTTCGCACGTCCTTCGTCTTCTTTTGTAGATCTTAAGCAAAAAAAAATTCAATGTTTACAAGCTCTGTTTTTAGAACAAGAAGTTGGGGTTTTTAAAAATCCCGCCCTTTTTTTAAAAAGGGAAAGCTACACTCAAACTCTTCTTTTCAAAACTAACGAGGAGTTACCAACCTCTTTTTATAAAAAACCTTTTTTAAAAAACCCGGGACTTCTTCTTTCTACGAGTTCTAACACAAAAAAAAATATTACACGTATAAATCCAGTTTTATCGTTTTTAAAAACATCATTTTTATTAGATAATTTTACAAAAAAAGAATTACTAGAAGTTAGAAGCGAAGGAGCTTCGCTCCAACCCGAAGGAAGAGATGATTACGCTTACCCTGCTCTTCCCTTTAGGGAAGCGAAGCAACCCTTCGGTTTGCTCTCTCCCTTCGGGTCGCGAAGCGCGAGCAGCAAGCAAAGCGCTTCCGAAGGAAGAAGCTCCAAAGAGCTATATAATAGTTTTATTGTCACTTTGGCAAAAAATTCTTCTTTATTAAAAGAATGGCCCCGCCTTTTTACTTTAAAAACCATTGATTCGGTGCAAAGCATGCAAAACAACCCCTTCCCTTCTCCATTGCTTCTCTCTTCATGGGAGAGACCTAAGGGGGTCTTTTCGAGCATGGACGACAAAGCAAGCATAGAAGAAGTTAGCTTTCTACCTTTAAAACAAGAAAGTGAAGTTGGGGGTTTTAAAAAGAGCTATCCTCCAAAATCATTCGAAAAAAACCTGTTAGAAAGCAAATTATCAAAAGAACAACTTTACAAATTATTATTAAATTCTTTCAATAAATCTTTTACTAGTTTATTAAATAGGCAAGAGCCCATCTGCAACACACTTGTTCTCTCCCTTCGGTTTGGGACAAAGCGAAGCAACCCTTTTCCCGAAGCAACCCAAGGGGTTGCTACGCATGCCGGTAATATCCCTCTTTTCAAAGCCATCGAAGGGCATAAGAGCTCTTCTTCGAAAGGCAAAGAAAATCTAATTAGTTTACCTAAAAATATTAAAATGTCTTATCCAATTTTAATAACATCTCATTTATTTCTAAAAGAAAAATTGGGATTTTTATCCTACGGAGGTACCCGTGCAAAGTTGAGTAGCGAAGCTTTTGATAGAGCGCAGCAAGAAAGGGAAGAGCTTCGCTCCTCTTTTTTAAAAACCTCTCTCCCTTCGGGTCGCGAAGCGCAAGCAGGGAGAGCTTCGCTGCTCTCCCGAAGGGGGCTTAGCTCTGTCCCAGACCCGAAGGGAGAGAAACCCCAAGAGGGAAAAAATTCGTCTTTGTTTAATCCTAGTTCAGAGAAATATAAAATTAAACAACGCAAGGACAATAACTATCCATTTTTGGGAATTTTAGATAAATACTTAAAAATAAATACAAATGGGTTTCTCTCCCTTCGGGTTGCGAAGCACGAGCAGCAAAGCTCTTTTAAAAACCCCGCCCTTTTTAAAAAAGGGCCTTTGAAGCGGTTTTTTAAAAAAGCGAGTTTCACTTCCCAATTTCTCCCAGCAGATTCGGAGCAACCCTTCGGGTTGCTTCGCACAAAAAATGCATATCTGCACTATTCTACTTTTTTAAAAACTTATAATAATAAATTAAAAAATTTATTTTTAATTAGTCAATTAAAAAACTCTTCTTTACTAAAAACTTTAGTTGGGGAGAATATACAAAGTTCTTTTAAAAACCCCGCTTTTTTTAAAAAAAGGGAGAACTTCGAATATCCTCCAGTAACTAGAGAACAAGAAGGAATAGACAAAGCGAGTCCCTCTTTTTTAAGAACGTTTAAAAAGGGAGTTTTTCCTTCCAAAACTGAAAAATTGTTACGTACTTATTTTTCAATTAAAAATAAAGGCACGTGCTTTTTAAAAAAAGCAACCCCTGTAAAAAGTGAAGGAGGCTTGAATGCTCCCAGTTTTAAAAGAAAAGTTTACTTCTATGATAAAGTAAAACAACAACTTTCAAGTAGAAGTGCGAAGCAACCCCCTCGATGGTTTTCATCTGAAAAAGAGGGGGGTTTTTTAAAAAATAGCACCTTTAAAAAGCGAAATCCCAGCAAAAGGGAGTTGGGTAAAGAAGTTGAACTATTTTCTTCTTCTCTTCTTCCAATTCGAAAAGAGAGTCTCAGCAAAGAAAGAGCTTTATTACAGAAAATTTCAATTGAAAATAAACAGAAGAAATATGATCAATATTTTCAATTTTTTTTAAAAAGAAAAGTATATACGCCTCGTTTACTTATTAAAAATCGATCTTTTATTTTAGGTTTTAAAAACCCAACTCTCTTCTCTCTACTGTCTTCTCGCAGCATGCGTAGCAACCCCTCTGTTTTTGGTTCTCTCCCTTCGGGTCGCGAAGCAAGGGAAAACTCCTTGCTTCGTACGTCTTTCGTCTTCGACTTTTCTGCTTTTTCTTCGGATGATTTACGCGTAGCAAGCGAAACAAGCGTAGCAAGCAAAGCAACAAGAGAAGGAGGAGAAAAGCAGGGAACGACGCAAGAGAAAGTGGAAAGAAAAGAGGCTAGTGCAGCAAATAGTAAAGAAACAAATTTAGAAAAGCAAAGAAAATATATTCAGAAAAAACGTCGTAGAAAAAAATTAAAAAAAGAAACACGACGTAGAAAAAAAAGAAAACGTTTTTATCCAAGACCAGTTTGGCTTCGTTATAGACTTTTTTTAAAATTGTTAAACAAAAGAAAAACTGTTGATTCATCCCGCTTAAGTAGCTCTAACTTTATAAGAGGGACAGCTGCTACTAAAAAAGAAGAAATTTCAATGCACACTACAAAAAAAGAAAATTTTACAATTTCTCGTCCAATTTTAGGTGACTTTAAAAGACTTCTTTGGAAATCTTATTGGCTTCGTTCAAATTTAAATCCATATTTAAAACGAGTTAAAACTTTTTTAGCTAAAATGAAAGAAAGTACACAAAAATGGGAATTTTTTAATAATTTTAAAGTATTATTAAATTATATGGGTGGTTTTTCATCATTTATAACAAAACAACCCTCTCTCTTGCTAAAACAGTCCCCGTTAGTTGCTGCACTGCCTGCTTCCCATGTTTTCTTCCCTTCGGTTTGGGACAAAGAGAAGCAAGGGGTTATAATGAAGCAACCCGGAGGGGTTTTCCCTCTCTCCCTTCGGGAAGAGCAGCAACCGGCGTTTATTCCGCAAGAACTTCGCCCTAGCCAACAACCCTTAAGAAGTGATTACTATAATAGTAATGGATTTAATCAATGGGAAAATACACTCTACTTTGCTGAATATAATAGAATTACATATCATCGTATTCAGGAATTTATTTCACAAATTCGTGAAAATTTTGCAACACTTGGTTTTTACTCTTCCAATTCTCACTCGAAGAAAGGGGTTTTCCCTTCCCTGCTCGAAGAGAGGGTTGCTCCGCTTTCCCAAAGGGTTGCTTCGCTTTCCCAAAGGGAAGAGAATCAACCCGAAGGGTTGCTCCACACGCCGGGGTTTTTAAAAACAATTGAGGGAAATGCCCAAAAGGAGAAGAAAGAAAAGCAAAATTTAAATTCTCTTCTAGAAAATACAAAAAAATCATTAAAAGTACGCTCATCGCATATAAGTCATACAAAAATCCAAGAAAATAAGCGTGAAGAGATTCTATCAAAACGTAAAACAACTGATTTTTGGGTTAAATTAGGAAAAGCTATAATGGCGGAAAACCAATCTGCTTCCCCCATCGGACAACAAACTTATTTTAAAATAAATAGAGAATGGTGGTTGTTTCCAAACTATTTACAGAAAGGTATACCTTCGTTTACTAAGCAAGGAGCAGCTTCAATGGGGCTTTGTCTTCCAAAAGATAAACCAACAATTCCTCAATTAAGAATTCTTTGGGCTCTTTCTAAAACAACCCCTTCTTTACATTTAGAATCAGCTTCTGATGGACTTGTAAATAGAGATCCAAATAATAAATCAAAAGCAAATCTTAGCTCATATTTATATAAACGTAAAAAAACATGGGTAGAAGCTGGTAAATTTCGTGAACAAACAAAATATAATAAAACTAAAAAAATGTATAGAGATCTTTCTATGAAACTTCAAACGTTATTGAATGAACAATATGAACTTATTTCACAATTACTAGTTCTACCTTCTTTTGGTGTTTTTTCCCCTCTCTTCGAGCAGGGGAGAAGCAACCCTTCTGGAAGAGAACCGCTAGAAGGTCAGTTAAATTTTACAAAAGCGTCATTCCAATCAAGAGAAGAGAACAAGTTAAATGACAATCTAAATAATATAAATTCTAACCTAAATCAGAATAATCAACTTTTTTATAAGCTATTTAAAAAAATACGTTACAAAGAAGAAAAATGCGAATTTTTAAATAAGAGAAACAATAATTTATCTTTAACCCCTTCTCCCTCTATTCTTGATTCTCCTCTCTTCTTTAAAAATGGAGAAGTTGGTTTTTTACCTTTGGTTGACCAAAGGGAAAACAAAAAGCAAAGCTCTTCCTACTCGAAGAGAGGAAAGGGAAGCTCTTTTAAAAACCCCGCTCTTTTTAAAAAAAGTGAGAGCTTCGCTGCTCTTCCGAAGGGAGCTTCGCAACCCGAAGGGAGAGAAGCCCCTGCGGAGAAAGGGGAGAAATCTGCAGTTTTTTTCTCCTCTCTCTTCGAGCAGGGGAGAAAAGCAGGGAGCAAAAGAGAAATCCATGAATATAAAAAATTTATTCAAGTAAAGAAAAAAGATTGGTCTTTTTATAGAGAACACCAACAAAAACAAAATGAAACTTGGTTAAATAATTTAACCAGTAAATCATCATATTGGTGGACATCACAAGAAACAAAAAATATTTTTTCTTTTTCTCACCAAAATAAAAAACAAAATAAAACATTATTTGATCCATTACAAAATAAGACCATTGAGGGATCAGTCATGGTGGAATCGACTAGCAAGGTTCTAGCTCCTTGGGGATACTCCTCTTTGCAGGAATTAAGTCATCGAGGGGTTGCTTCGCTCCCGAAGGGAGAACAGAGCCAACCTTTCTTTTTGAAAACAGCATGGGTTTGTGCTTTACTTTTTCATTTCTGTAGTATTTTATCATTACTGAGTATTTCTCAAATACGTGGTCTTTTAAAATTTTATTTATTAGGAATAAGTAAAATTTATAAAACCTCACTTGGAATTTTTGAATATTCGTATACATCTCTTTCTCGTTTCAAATTAGGAACTATGTTGTCACCCTTCCCTTCCCGAAGGGAAGGCATTACTGCGACAACTTTAGGAACTAAAGGGATCTCTTTAAAAGCAAGAAAGCGAAGAGGACCAGGGTTGCTTCTCCCTTCCGGGGAGGGAAGAGAAAAAAGACCCGGGTCTTTTTTAAAAGTCAACGAAGCCTTTCGATCAAAGGAGGGGAATACGAACGCAGAAGTGGCACATAATAAAGATGTAAAGCAAACAACTCAAAAAGAACGAGCGAAAGAACAAAATTTCAAAGAAGAAAACGCTTATTTAATTTTAGATAAAGTTATTGGTAATTCTTTAAATAAATCGATTTCTATTGATTTAATCAAATATTATTTAAATAAAGACAAAAGTTTTTCTAAACTTTTTATTTCCTTTCCTGCGGATGGTTTTGGAGCGAAGCTCTCCCTTTTTTTAAAAAGGGCGAAGAGCGAAGCTCCTCTTTTTAAAAAACCTCTTCCTGAAGAGGGTAAGCAAGAGGGGAGCATACAATCATTTTTGAAAAATCATGAGAAAAAAAATCAATCTTTTTTAGCTTTAAAACTGATTGGGGGGTTTCCGAAGCTCTTGAGGGGAATATCTGAAGCTCCTCTCCCCGAAGGGAAAGAGTTGAGGGGCGAAGCTCTTCACTCCTCAACTGTACAAAAAAAAGAAATAGAATTTCTATTTACAATTATTTCTTTATTTCTCTGCTCGTTAAAAAAAGCCCGCCCTTTCGGGTTTTTAAAAAAGTGGAGCACGAAAAAGAAAAGCTCTTCTTCTACTTCTACCCAAAGGGTAGCGCGAGCAGGTAAGAAGATAGGAAAAGAAATAAAACTTCACAACAAGCAGAAACATTATACCACTCTATATAGTTTATTTCTATTAAATTTTTTAATTAATAATTTTCATAACTTCGGTTCAGGAGCAAAAAGTCTTTTAAAACAAACTTTAGATGTTATTGGTCGTTTTGGTCCCAAATCAATTTTTAATTTTCTTGAAAAACCAGGAGAACTTATTATAGATTGGATTGCTTACCTGTTTTTAGTGGAGTGGTCATCAGATATGACAAATACTATTCCGGAAAATGTAGATATTTATCTAGGAACTTCATATTACAAACTAACACGTACTCTTCACAGTTTGAATTTTTTAACTTTGCTACCCAAAAATAGTATGCAAATATTAGGAATTGAAAATTGGAATGTAGGTAGCCAAACTCTTTGGAGCTTGACACCAAACTATATCTTACCCGAAGGGAACCTACTATCTTCTCCTGAACGTCAGCGAGGGGCTGCTAAAGTAGAGGGGGAAATAACAATTTTAAATTTAGGAAGTACATTTATTAAAAATAGAATTTACCATCTTTATGAAATTCTTCTTTTTCAATTTTATCAACCAGATACAGATTTAATGGTACGTCAAAAAAAAGGAATTATTTTTTGGGATGTTTGGGGTGACTTTTTAATGCAAGTAGCAGAAGATTCTAATATTAATATTTCAGAATTAACGTCATTAAAAGAAGAACAAATAAAATTATTAGAAAAAAGTTCAGAATTTGTATCACTTCAATCAAACAAAACAAATAATAAAGAACAATCTGATATTATATTACCTTTTGAGCAAAAAAAAAGTGGAGAGAAGCTCTCCCTTCGAGCAAGGAACGAAGCTTTTCTTTTTAAAAAATCAAAAGGAGAGCTTCGCTCCTCAAATAAGGAAAGAAACAGCAGGATTCTTTCCCGCTTAGTAGCTACTCTTCTTCCAAAACCTCATAAAAAAAATATTGCCTGCTCTCCAGAAGGGTCGCTACGCTTCGCGAAGGGGTTTTACAACCCCTACTCGAAGAGAGGGGGGCAAAGCAATAAGAAAGGGAGCGAAGAGAGCAGAAGGAACGATAAATTTTTTCTTTCTGGTTTTCTTTCTGAACAAGAAACTCAAAAACAAAGAGCTACTTCAGTAGGTTTTCCCACAGCAACAGCGGTAGATAAAGTTCCTAAAGACAATTCAATAAAAGACAATAATAATTTTGCAGCTCAACAATTTTTAAGTTATCAAGGAAAAGATACGGAATTATTTATTGATTTACACCCACCTAAATCTTTTAGTATGATAAGTTTATTGAAAAAAAACGAATCCGTTCAAACTTCAATAGGTTCACTGGTTTGTCAAATTTTTTCAGGTATAATGTCAAAACAAATTTCAAAAAATATTTTAATTGTGGGTGGGCTGTCTAATACAAAAGAATCTTCGCATAATTTAAACTTAGGATCGAAACTCTCTCTTTTTAAAAATCCGGTGCTCTCTGCTGGAACAGAGAGCAGCAATAAAAACTCAACTGCTTTTATTGACTCACAGGAAGGAGCAGCTTCAACGTTTTCTTTAATTAATATATTACCAGAAACAGGTATTATTAATAATACTCAAATAAATACAGAGCCTCAAAATAATAATCAACATGAAAAGACTTTACTTATTCAAGCTATTGCAGGAGAAACTGAATTAAAAATTATTACAGACAATGCTTATAGATATGCTATGGTTTATAGAGGTGTTGCTGTTGGAATTAAATTATTAAGAGATGTATTTGATTCATTATCTTTACACACTCCTTGTTTATTTTTAATTGAAGATATACATGCTATTGGGGAAAGAAGACCTTTATTAATTTCAGATGATGAAAAAGGTGCTTCTCCAAATGGTAAACCTATTTTTGGATCACAACGTGAAGAAATTCATGAAAAAAATCAAGTTTTATATCAATTAAGTAAACATGTCATTTCACATTATCGAAAACCATACAAAGGTGATTTTTCACTTTTAATTCCAACAAACCATTTTTGTTTTGATTTATTTGCCCCTCTTAATAATGCTGGAAATAGTTCTTTTGCCTCTTCTCTTAGTTTCAATGCAGGAGAAACCGCTCCTAAAATTTTTGTTCAATCTAAATCTGTTTCCGGCTTGAACAGCCAAGGTGCTGGGAAAGAAACAAATGATTCGTCTATTGAAAATGAATCTTCATCTTCTAGTGCTATCTATTCTGGTAAAGAGAATTTCACTGGTTTGCTTAACCGAAGGGACGAGAAGTCACGTCTTTTGATTAAATCTTCAAAACTTTTCGCACCTCCAGCAACATCCCCTTTTAGTGTACTAAATTTAAAAGAAGAGAAAAAGTTTAAACCTTATAAAATTGTTTCTGAAATGCCTTGGGGTGGTTTACCAGGTGAACAATTAGCACAAATATCAAAAGCATCTTACTCTATAAGAGTAAAAGTTGCTGTATTAGCAGATATGGCTATATCTACATTATCTGTTAAATTAGATATGATTACAGATTTACTTGTTATTATTGATAGTGTTAAAGGAAATCGTGGATTTGTTGTTTTTGCAACAACACATGTTCCTTCCATTTTAGATCCTGCTTTACGTAGACCAGGTCGATTAGATGAAACAATTACATTAGGACTTTTTCCTAACTTATTATCACGTTGGCACATTTTAAAATCTTCGTTTGGCTTATTTATAACAGGTAAAGAACAAACTGGGTTTAAAAAAGGCATCTCATTAGATTTAACATATTCTATTAGATCTTCTGTAGTTCCTCATTTCGTTACCCCTCCTATTTTCCCTCTTGTTAGCACTCTGCCACGACAAGGAGCTAAATTAAATTTAAAAAAGGTAGAGCTTTCTTTTTCAGATACAAAAGGAGAAACCTCTATTCTAAAAGAAATGGGAATTTCAAAAGTTGCTTCGGATGAAATTGGTGTGCTCTCTGCTGGAACAGAGAGCAGCAAGCACACTCATTTTGATATTTCTCCGAAATTACTATTAGAAAATAACCAAAAATTAAAGTTTTTTGCTCGTTGCTTTAGCAACCCCCTTGTTGAATTTACAAAAAGGGGACTTTTTTCTTTCTTCTCATTACCAACACAACCAACTCTTTTCGAGCGCTCTTTTACAGCAAGAAATTTAAAAATTAGCAGCGAAGAATTTTTTAGCTTTTCCTACAATATAAAGGGTTGCTTCGCTCTGTCCCAGACAGAAGAAATAACCAAAAACACATACCGCAATAATAAAAAACGTATAAAAATTCTTTCACAAACGTATTTTATAGCAAGTAATATGATATATGAAGCTAATGTCAATGGAGATCTAGCTCTTGCTATATCTAACAGAATTACTTCTTATCAGAATCCAAATGAAAAAAATGCTGTCCCAGTAAAAAGCGAAAGATTTACCCTTTCTACCTCTCGATCATCAGATTTTTTAAAGCCAAGTCCTTTGAAAGAAAAAAATTTCGTTTCTTATAAAAAGGACGTAAAAAGAGTTTCGAAGCACCTGGAGAAAAAATCAAACTTTCTTGATTTTTTACAACCTTTAAATATGGAAACATCTTCATTATATATAAGTTTATATGCATCCCCACAACAATTTAAAAATCATATTATTAAACTTATGTCTGGTAAATTAGGTGAAATGTTTTTCCTATCCCAGCCACTTATAAAAGAGAGAGGGGATTCGTTTTCTATGGGTCGATGGTCTGGCTCTGCAACTAAAGGGAGCATATCTGAAGAATCCCCATCTTCTTATGTTAACCTTCCTCGAGGACAATCAAATGTGTTCTCTTTTACTAATAATTATATTTATAATAATCAATATAATGCGTTTGCTTCGGATCAACAAACCGAAGGGGTTGCTACTCGAAGAGAGGGAAAACCTCTCCTTTCGGGAAGGGAAGCGTTTACTTCATTTGGTCTTTCAAATACTTGGAAACTTTTATCTTCATTAATACTTTCATTTGTACAAAAACGTTATTTATACAATAATAATTTAATTGTTCCTAAATTTTTATATTTTAATAATAAAAATTCACTCTATGAACCACCATCTCCACCTTCGTCTAATATTTTATTACCAGCTCGTCGTTATGAAAATTACCGAAGAAGTTTTTCATTCTTTTCTGGTAGACAAATATCTCTGGGTATTATGGAAAAAATTCAAGCACATCAACAACAAAGATTAGTAAAAAGACTCTATGGTTTTCCTGTTAAAGAATCGTTTAAATCTGAAATTCGTACTTACTCTTCCATGACGAAGCCATCTTCTATGGGTCTGGGACAGAGCAAGCAAGAAAATAGTTTTACAAATTTTACAAATGCAACTTTAATGATTGGTTCATTATCGTCGGTATTACAAAAACCAAGTAATTCAAATTGGTTTATAAAAAATCGTATTTTAATGCGACATAAAAATTATTTAACAAATCAATGGTGGAATGGTCAACTTCCTGAACATAATGCAGAAACAACGTTTTTAAGTGATATTGATTGGCGTTATTCTTTTGTAGAATCTATTGGGGACCTTTTATTAGATTTCCCAGACGCTGATCAACATTATAATCCAAGAAATAGACGTTGGCTTTTAACAAAGGGTGATTATCATAATTGGTTTAATTTTGAAAAAAATTTTTATAATGAAATTTATACACATTTTATTTTTGATTCTTTTATTAAAGCGTATCATCTTTATGAAGAAAATAGAGAAGCTTTAGATTTTTATGCTTTTTACATTTTAAAAAAGGGTCTTTATAATATTAGCACGCCTAGTGAAATTGAAACTATTACACTTTATAAACGTTTTTTTATGACGAAATAATCCTCTCTCTTTCCTTTTCGGAAAATAGAGAGCAGGGCAGACGTTAATAAGTCCACTGCCTTTTTTATTTGTAAATCTCGTTCTTCCCGATCTTCTCCTTCTTTCTTGAAGTAAAGAAGTTCTACCTTTGAAGCGATCAAAGGGGAGTAAGGAAAACAAAGTTCTGTGGCTTAGAACTTTGTTTTCCTTACTCCCTTTGATCGCTTCAAAGGTAGAACTTCTTTCCCTGAACGAGGAGTAAGGAAAACGAAGTTCTCTGTCCCAGACCAAAGGGCGGCTTTTTAAAAACCTACGGTTTTTAAAAAAAGGTTTTTCCTGGTCGGCTTCGCAGCCCCTCTTCGCGCTTTCGAAGAGAGCTTTTTACTGGGACCTTTGGTTTTAGTTTTCCCTCCTTTCGGCTGCAAAGCCGGGGCTGCGAAGCTGACCAAAGGCCGTTCGAAGAGGGGCTGCGAAGCTGACCAGAAAAACCTCTCTTCGCGCTTCGCTTTTTTAAAAACCGATGGAAAGGCTGCGAAGCCGGGCCTTTGGGTTTTGCTCTCTCCCTCTCGAAGAGAAGGTTTGGCTGCGAAGCCGTCCCTCTCGAAGAGAAGGTTTGGGACAAAGAGCAGCAAAAAAACACAGGCTTCGCTTTTTAAAAGCTGCTCGAAGAGAGGGAAAACTCAAAACAAAGGTCTCAGTAAAAAGCGAACTTCGTTGCTTCGCTTCCCTGCTCGAAGAGATGGGATCGAAGAACCTCCTTTGAACTACATTCTGCGTTTCTTTGCATTACTCGTATTGCTTACTCATTCGAGATGCGCTCCTAAAGTAAAAAATAGATAAAAGAATATGAATTATTCATAATTCATATTCTTTTATCTATTTTTTACTTTAGGTTATAAGTAATAGATTAAATATATAAACTATAATTTGATTTAAAATTATTCTATTAAATATTATTTTTATGATATAATTTATATATCTTTTTATAGCGCTCGTTTTTTTAATGTAATATTTAAAATAAAAATATTTTTTTATTGTTTTTTTCTATGCTTTAAATTACTTATTGCTATTGCTTCCTTTAGTCTTTATTTCACCGCTTTTTAAAAAGCGAAGCAACCTTTCGGTTTTTCCTGGTCGGCTTCGCAGCCCTCCCTTCGGCTGTGAAGCCGGGCTGGAGCAAAGCTCCTTAAGGAGCTTTGCTCCTTAACTCTTCTTCTCTCTTCGAGCAAGCCTGTGTTTCTTTGCTGCTCTCCCGAAGGGACGGCTTCGCAGCCAAACCTTCTCTTCGAGAGGGACGGCTTCGCAGCCAAACCTTCTCTTCGAGAGGAAGAGAGCAAAACCCAAAGGTCCCAGTAAAAAGCGAAGTTGAGGAGCAAAGCTCTCCCTATGGGGGAGAGCTTCGCTCCAACCCTGTCATTTTAAAAAAGCTAAGCTTAAAATATGAAGCTAAGCTAAAATAGGAATAAGATTGAAAATATTAAAAAAAAATATTTTTTATTGTATTTTTTGTTGCCTACCTACAAAGTTGAGTTGCTACCCTTCCCTGCTCGAAGAGAGGTTTTTTCAAAGGTTGCGAAGCCAGAAGAAAAGCTTCCCTCTCTTCAAGCAGGGAAGGGTGTGAAGCACGGTCAACACTATTGATAAATACAAAAATGTATAATTAAATTGAATTCTACAAAAAATTAATTAGCATCTAAGATGCTACATTTGGGCTTTGCTACGTTCTCTTTGAGAATAGAATAGCAAAGAAATAAATTAGAACTTTTTCAGAGATTCTTCCTTGTCTTTGCCTTCTTTCTATTTCCTAGCAACTTGGCTCCTGCCTTTAAGGAGCGAAGTTCCAAATTCTTTTTGTGTAGTTGGCTAGTTAATATTAGTCATATAGAAAAATGGATTCCATTAGGAGGTAATACCAAGTGGAAACACTTTTTAACGGAACACTTACTGTAGGCGGTCGTGACCAAGAAACTACTGGATTTGCATGGTGGGCAGGTAACGCACGATTAATTAACTTATCAGGTAAATTATTAGGTGCACACGTTGCACACGCTGGTTTAATTGTATTCTGGGCAGGTGCTATGAACTTATTTGAAGTATCTCACTTCGTTCCAGAAAAACCAATGTACGAACAAGGTTTAATTCTTTTACCTCACTTAGCAACATTAGGTTATGGTGTAGGTCCAGGCGGTGAAGTTATTGATACATTCCCATACTTTGTATCTGGTGTATTACACTTAATTTCTTCTGCTGTTTTAGGTTTTGGTGGTGTATATCACTCTTTAATTGGTCCTGAAACATTAGAAGAATCATACCCATTCTTTGGTTACGTTTGGAAAGACAAAAACAAAATGACTAATATTTTAGGTTACCACCTAATTATGTTAGGTTGTGGTGCTTGGCTTCTTGTTTTAAAAGCATTATACTTTGGTGGTGTTTATGACACTTGGGCTCCTGGTGGTAAAATGTCACATTGCCACCAACTAGTGAGAACTAGTTCAAAAAAGTCTGCCTAAACGGAGGATCTCTCAGTTTTAAGCCCAACTATACTTTCCTTTTTTTTATAGCTGAGACAACTCCGTATCAACGTATCATTTATTTCATTTATTTTATTTTATTTCTAATTGGTCTCTTTCTTTTTTTCTCGGCCTTTGGTTTTCGTTCTCCCCTCTTCCGGCTTCGCAGCCGAAGGGAAGGCCTTTGGTTCGGCTTCGCAGCCGTCCCTTCGGAAGGGAAAACTCGAACCAAAGTCCCGGCTTCGCAGTCTCTCTTCGAGCAGGGAAGAAGAGGGGAAAACAGAAAAAAAGAAAGAAGATGCATTTGTCGAATTCTTCAAAGTTTAATCTTTCTTCTAATAATTTTAACTCTAATTCTTCTACGTCAATTTTAAAATCAATTAAAAATAAAATAAAATGAAACCTTTTTTTTTAAACCGCTCTTTTCCCTCCCTCTCGAAGAGAAGGTTTGGGACAAAGGGCTGCTTCGCTGCCTTTGGTTCGAGTTTTCCCTCTCAAAGAGAAGGCTGGAGCATAGCTCTTAAGGAGCTTTGCTCCTTAACTCTTCTTCGAATGCCTGTGTTTCACTTGCTACTCGAAGAGAGCAACCAAAGGCCCAGCTTCGCAGCCGAAGGGAAGAAGAGAGGAGAACGAGCGAGGCAAGGGTAAAAATGAAATAAAATGATAAGAGATCGAACGACTATCCCGAAAGGGAGTAGGGATAAAGTTATCCCGAAACGGCAGAAACCCTCCTATTAAATTTTCTATTTAGTATATTAAAAACGAACTTTTTTTTCTGCGTTCTGTTCTCCCCTCTTCCGGCTTCGCAGCCGAAGGGAAGGCCTTTGGTTTTCCGCTCTCCCTTTGGACTGGGACAGTAGAACCAAAGGCAAAGGGAAAACTCGAACCAAAGGTAACTTTGTATATTCTGATAGATTTTTAATAAAGGGTTAAGATATAGTCTGATCTTTACAGCGATGTAAAGCAGTTTCTCTTAAATTGAATTGAAATATTATCTGATTAAATGGATAATTCTTTTAGTGTTCAAAATTGAATTGAAACGGGACGAATTAACGACTCGTCTGAACATAATGGGTGACGTACGTATTATTACAAACCCAACAACAAATGCTGCAGTAATCTTTGGTTACTTAGTTAAATCACCTTTTGGTGGTGACGGTTGGATTTGTAGTGTTGATAACTTAGAAGACATTATTGGTGGTCACATTTGGATTGGTACTCTATGTATTTTAGGTGGTATTTGGCATATTTACACGACTCCATGGCCATGGGCTCGTCGTGCTTTTGTTTGGTCAGGTGAAGCTTACCTATCTTACAGTTTAGGTGCTATTGCAACAATGGGATTCATTGCTTGTTGTTTCTCTTGGTTTAACAATACAGCTTATCCTAGTGAGTTTTATGGTCCAACGGGTAGCTAAAAGAGCCCTTTTAACCTGTGAAGGTTAATTTACTCTGGGTGAAATGCAAGGAGTCTAAAGCTTGTCGGCTTCGCAGCCCCTCTCCTTTGACCTTTGGAGAGAGTGAGAAGTTCTCACCAAGCTATGATAATTTGCAGCCAAGCTTACATATTAGTAGAAACAGTTAGAAAAGGTAGTTACGCATAATTTAGCTGGTTTTATGTAAGAAGGTTCAACGACTAATGAGTGAGGAACTAAACCAATAAACTCAACACGAGCGCCCAGCAACTTTTAATTAAATATATATAAAGTTGAAGACATAGTCTGAACTTTAGGGAAACCTAAAGAAAATTAGAGATAAAGAGCTCTAATAAACAAATGTTATTCTACTTTTTCCAACTTTTTGTTTTTTCCTCTATTGCATTACTTAATAATTATTATCCATCCTCAGTATTCTCAAAGGGTTGCTGCTCACTCGAAGAGAGGCTTCGCAGCCTGCTCGAAGAGAAGAAGGAAGAAAAAACCTCTCTTCTTCCCTGCTCGAAGAGAGGGAAGCAGGGGAGGGAGAGAGGGAAAACCCCTTTGGGTTGCTTCGCTCCCTCTCTTCGAGCAGGGAGGGGAAAAATAAAGCCCCTCCTTTGCATTTCGTACACCATATACATTAAAAGAAGGGGAAATTAAGTATACAGATTGGATAAATACAAAGAAAATGGAAAAAGGGGAAAATTAGAATATTCAAATGTTTTGTAACAAAATTGCCTGAAGCCTCTCAAGCTCAAGCTTTTACTTTCTTAGTACGTGACCAACGTTTAGGTGCTAATGTAGCTTCTGCTCAAGGTCCTACAGGTTTAGGTAAATATTTAATGCGTTCACCTACAGGTGAGATTATTTTCGGTGGTGAAACAATGCGTTTCTGGGACTTCCGTGGACCTCGACATAGGGGGCATTAATCCGCAAGGATTTCTGTTAATTTAGCTATATGCTGGGACGTCTGGTGTATCTTTTCGACTTATTGTTTGACGTTAAACTTAAACGTTAATGTTAACGTTTATTTTAAGTTGAATTTTAATGTTAATGTTAACTTTAAAAAAATAAGGAATAAGGAAAAGTGCAGATAATCAGCAGGGAAGTTCACGTCTTTGATTTTATGTTTCTTTGCTGCTCGAAGAGAGCACCGAATGCTAAAAAATCAAAAGAGTGAATCCCTCAACGACTACACGCTAAACTCTTTACCTATTTCTAGATAAAGATGATGATATAGTCTGAACTTGATTGTGAGATCAAGAGTTACAACTTGCACAAAAACTGAGGCGCAGAGTCGACTTGCCTTGCAGCAGCAAGGCAAATCCCTTGTCTTGATTCGAGTTGTGACCAAACTTCATTACATTAGAGCTTTCTGTTCTATAGTGTTTAAAGTTTGTAACATATTTGTGGGTCGAACCATTAAGAGGTCCAAACGGTTTAGATTTAAACAAACTTAAAAATGATATCCAACCTTGGCAAGAACGTCGTGCAGCTGAATACATGACTCACGCCCCTTTAGGTTCATTAAACTCAGTAGGTGGTGTTGCTACTGAAATTAATGCTGTAAACTTTGTAAGCCCTCGTTCATGGTTAGCTTGTTCACATTTCTGTTTAGGTTTCTTCTTCTTCGTTGGCCACTTATGGCATGCTGGACGTGCTCGTGCTGCAGCAGCAGGTTTCGAAAAAGGTATTGACCGTGTAGACGAACCAGTACTTTCTATGCGTCCTTTAGACTAATTTTTAAATTAAAATAAATAAAAACATATATTTTATTCCCTCTTTATTCTTAGTTTTTTTTTACAAACCTAACTCTCGCTTTTTTCTTCTCTCTCTCTTTTCCACCGGGAAAAGGGAGTGCTTCGCTTTCCGAAGGAAGAGCTTTTTTTAAAAACCTCTCTTCTCTCTTCGAGTGAGCAGGGTTGCTTCGCTTTTTAAAAACCTCTCTTCTCTCTTCGAGTGAGCAGGGAAGGGAACTAAAAGAGAGAGATAGAGAGTCTTCTTTTTGTTTATAAACAAGAAGAGGGAATGAAGTTTTATGTTTTTATTTATTTTAAATAGTTATTACAAAGTCGTTTTTTTTTTTTCAGTCCGACGTGCGGAGTTGAGTTGCTCCTTCCGAAGGAAGGCTTCGCAGCCTCTTTTCGAGCAGGGAAGGTAAGTAACGAAGTTCTACCTTTGATATTTGCTTTGCAGTAGAAAGAAGCTTTGTTCCAAAGTTAGCTTCTCTAAGCCGCAGAACGAAGTTGCTAAGCGACGTCTTTAAAAAGAGCTTCGCTACTTCGTTTTTTCTACTGCTTACTCCTCTTTTTTAAAACCGGTTCTTACCGGGTGCGAAACAATCAGCAGATGCGCTTTTAAGGCAGGGGGCGCTTTCAAGGAGGTTTTTTCAAAAACCTTTGCTCTAACCTGAAGGGATTTGTTAAAGGTCGCTCTTACTTGTCTCTCCTTTGTTTTTTTTTTTTTTTTTTCCTTATTCTTAATCATAATTCTTAATCATAAAAAAAATATAAGGAGAAGAAGAAGATCTTCCTCAATATATAAATATTATTTTTTTATTAGTTTTTTTAAGTTTTTTGTTTGATATTATTCATAAATAATAACTATTCCTTCGCTTTTTAAAAAAAAGCGCTTCTTCCCTTCCCTGCTCACTCGAAGAGAGAAGAGAGGTTTGCTCTCTCCCTTCGAGTCGCTTTTTTTAAAGCGCGAACAGCAAGCAAAACTCTTTCTTCGGTTTTTCCTTTGCTCCTTCCTCTCTTCGAGCAGGAAGCGCTTCGCGACCCAGTAAAAAGCGAAGTTGAGGAGCGAAGGCTGTTCCAGTGCTGTTCCAGTGCTGTTCCAGTGCTGTTCCAGTGCTGTTCCAGTGCTGTTCCAGTAATGAAGTTCTTTTTTAAATAAGGAACTTCGGTACGAAGCAACCCCTCTCTTCGAGCAGGGGAGAAGTTGAGGAGCTTTGCTCCTCAAGAGCTTTGCTGCTCTCCCTTTTTAAAAAAAGGAAGAGAAACCCTTTTTTTAAAAAGGGAGAGTAAGGAACTTCTAACGAAGTTTCTTAGAACTTTGTTCCTTCGCTCCACTCCCTTTTCCAGGTGGAAAGGAAAGAGAGAGCTTTTTTAAAAACCGAAGGGGAAAAGCAACCCGACAGGAGCCGGCGTTATTTAAGCCAGAGAAAAGAGGAGGAAGACTAAAAACGACTAAAGTAGAACTGCCTTCTTTCGCTCTTTCACTCCTTCGCTAAGGAACTTAGAACGAAGTTCCTTACTTTTTTTAAAATCAGTTAAAAATATAACCCAAAAAAGGAAGTTTTCGACAACCTTCTCTTTACGTTTTTTGACTAAGGCTATAGAGAAGACTCTCTTTTTGTGACTAAGGCTAAGGAGAAGACCAAAGCCATTGAGAAGCTTCTAAGGTGGCATAGTAAATAATATATATATATTTTTTCTAATAATTAATTCTTAAGAATTAATTATTATATATTATTTATAAAATGTAATATTCGTTGTCTTTTAAGTTTCTTTTGTCGGCTTCGCAGCCCCTCTTCTTCCCTGCTCGAAGAGAGGCTGCGAAGCCGGGCCTTTGGGTTTTGCTCTCTTCTTCCCTGCTCGAAGAGAGGGTAGCAGCAAACAAACACAGGCTTCGCTCGAAAAGGGGCTTTTAAAAAGCGAAGCCGACGGAAAAAAGTTAGAAAAGGCTTCATCTCGTACTCGAAGATCTTTGTTAACTTTATGTTTAATAACTCTCTTTTTTAAATTTTGTTCTTTTTGCTTATCTTCTTCTTTCCTTCCCTGCTCGAAGAGAGGGTTGCTGCTCACTCGAAGAGAGGCTTCGCAGCCTGCTCGAAGAGAAGAAGGAAGAAAAAACCTCTCTTCTTCCCTGCTCGAAGAGAGGGAAGCAGGGGAGGGAGAGAGGGAAAACCCCTTCCTTAAATAACGCTTTCTGCTTTTTCCTGTTCTCTCTCCAAAAGTGAAAGCAGAAAGGTCTTCTCTCTATGTCGAAAAAAAAGGATCGAAGAGAGGAATACCAGAGGGAGTGAACTAAGGATGAGTTCGTAGTTTGTTATTTGCTAGAGAAAATAAATAAAAAACGGTCGTTTTAATAATTTATTATTAATATATAGGTTAATAATTTTAATAAAAAAAAAATAAATAAAATGTTTTAATCCTTAGTGAAACTCCAAAGTTCTTTTTTCCTGGTCGGCTTCGCTTTTTACTGGGATGCTCTCTCCCTCCCCTGCTTCCCTCTCTTCGAGCAGGCTGTGAAGCCTCTCTTCGAGTGAGCAGCAAAGAAAAACCCCTCTTCGCGCTCTTCCCTTCGAGAAGAAGAAGCTTTTTAAAAATCTCTCTTTGAGCAGGCTGCGAAGCCGGGCCTTTGGTTTGGGACAGAGAACTTCGTTTTCCTTACTCTTTTTAAAGAAGTCGCTTCTTAGGGAAGACTTCGTTCCTTATTTAAAAAAGAACTTTGTTCCTTGCTCGCGCTTCGCTTTTTAAAAACCTCTCTTCTTCCCTGCTCGAAGAGAGGGAAGCAGGGAGAGAGAAGAAGAGCTCGAAGAGAGAAGAAGAGCTCCAATGACAAAGGACAAAAAATTTTTCTGTTCCAGTCCAACGTGTTTTAAAAAAAGGTCAAATGTTCAATAATTATTGTTTTAGCTCAGGTTTTATTAAAACTTAATATTTTTTACTCGTTGTTCATACGCTGTTTAATCAAATTGGCTACGAAGTAGCTTTGCTAGGTCTTTTACCTTTAAGCAACTAAATCTTGCAATTTAGGAACAAAGAAGCAATCCTACTTATAACTGTCCATTACTCCATTTATAAAATATTTCTTCAGAGTTCACGTACCTTTGGCTGCGAAGCCGAGGCTTCGCTTTTTAAAAACCGCTCGAAGAGAGGGCTGGAGCAAAGCTCTTAAGGAGCTTTGCTCCTTAACTCTTCTTCGAATGCCTGTGTTCCTTTGCTGCTCTCCCGAAGAGAGTAAGGAACTTCTAACGAAGTTCCTTAGAACTTCGTTCCTGGAACAGCCTTCGCTTTTTTTAAAACCTCTCTTCTTCCCTGCTCGAAGAGAGGGAAGCAGGGGGCTTTAAAAAAAGCTTTTTTTAAAAACCTCTCTTCTTCCCTGCTCGAAGAGAGGGAAGCAGGGAGAGAGCAAAACCAAATTAATAGGAGTTTCTATAGCAACGAGAGGAAAATTTTGCATTTATGAAATTAGCAGTATACGGTAAAGGTGGTATTGGTAAATCAACAACTAGTTGTAATATATCAATTGCATTAGCTAAACGTGGTAAAAAGGTTTTACAAATTGGTTGTGATCCTAAACATGATAGCACATTTACATTAACGGGATTTTTAATCCCAACAATTATCGATACTTTACAAAGTAAAGATTATCATTATGAAGATGTATGGCCTGAAGATGTTATTTATCAAGGGTATGGAAATGTAGATTGTGTTGAAGCAGGAGGGCCCCCAGCTGGAGCGGGTTGCGGTGGTTATGTAGTAGGGGAAACTGTAAAATTATTAAAAGAATTAAATGCTTTTTATGAATATGATGTTATTTTATTTGATGTTTTAGGAGATGTTGTTTGTGGTGGCTTTGCTGCTCCATTAAATTATGCAGATTACTGTATTATTGTAACTGATAATGGTTTTGATGCTTTATTTGCAGCTAACCGTATTGCAGCATCTGTACGCGAAAAATCTCGTGTGCATCCTTTACGATTAGCTGGTCTTATTGGAAATCGTACTGCAAAACGTGATTTAATTGATAAATATGTTGAAGCGTGCCCAATGCCAGTTTTAGAAGTATTACCTTTAATTGAAGATATTCGAATTTCAAGAGTAAAAGGTAAAACACTTTTTGAAATGGCGGAACAAGATTCTTCATTATTATATATTTGTGATTTTTATTTAAATATAGCTGACCAATTATTAACTGAACCAGAAGGTGTTGTTCCAAGAGAACTTTCAGATCGTGAATTATTTACGTTATTATCAGATTTTTATTTAACAGCAGATGCTAATAAATCATCATCTACAAATTCAACAAGTTCTTCAGCATCTGCTGACAGAACCGACGGTAAAGTTACTAACGGGACTTCAGCAAACAATTTATCAGAATCAACTAAGCTTGATTTCTTCCTTGTTTAATTGTAACGAACTTCTAACGAAGTGTCTCAGCGAAGTAACGAAGTTCGCTTTTTAAAAACCTCTCTTCGAGAGACCTTGACTTTCCCTCCCCTGCTTCCCTCTCTTCGAGCAGGGAAGAAGAGAGGTTTTTAAAAAAGCGGAGTTTAGGAGCAAAGTAACGAAGTTCGCTTTTTTAAAAACCTCTCTTCGAGTAGGGATTGCTTCTTCCTTCGGAAGCGCTTTAAAAAAAGCTTTGTTCCACACCCTATGGTTTTAAAAAAAGCGAACTTCGTTACTTCGCTAAGACACTTCGTTTTTGCAGCTTACTATCTTTGGTTGCTTGCTTCTTTGCTATTCGAAGAGAGCAAAACCAAACCAAAGGTAGAAATTCCTTTTTTCGGGGGAAGGGGGAGGGGACAGGGACAAAGCAATAAGAAAATGAAAAAAACTAAGGATAAGAAAAAGACCGTCTTTTTGTGACTAAGAAGAAAAATAATAAAAATAATAACACAATATATATTTTTTTATGTTAAAATAATTATTGCAATAAAGGTTAAAACATTTTTTTTTTTTTTTTACATTTTTAAATCTTCCCCTCTTCTTCCCTGCTCGAAGAGAGGCTGTGAAGCCGGGCCTTCGGGTTTTGCTCTCTCCCTCTCTTCGAGAGGTTTTTAAAAAAAGTAAGGAACTTCTAACGAAGTTCCTTAGAACTTCGTTACTCTCTTCTGGCTTCGCTTTTTAAAAACCTCTCTTCGAGCAGGGAAGAGCTCCCTTCGGTTTGGCTGTGAAGCCGTCCCTTCGGGAGAGCAGCAAAGAAACACAGGCTTCGCTTTTTAAAAAAGCCTTTGAAAAAACCTCTCTTCGAGCAGAGAGGGAAAACGAGGGAAGGAACGAAGTTCCTTACTATTCGCTTTTTAAAAAAGCTCTTCTTCTTCCCTGCTACCCTCTTTTCGAGCAGGGAAGAAGAGAAGGTTAAAAAAAAAAACCCTCTTTCCGTAGGTTTTTTCTTACTTGCTTGAAGAGAGTTTCTTCAGAGGGAAGCAACTCAACTTTTTTTTTTTTTTTCGGGAGTATTTATTTTATTTTCCCGCCATTAGAGATCAACTTAATAACGATATGATGAATTAAAAAACACATTGGAGATTTTCAATGACAATCGCAATTGGGACATATCAAGAAAAACGTACATGGTTTGATGACGCAGATGACTGGTTACGTCAAGACCGTTTTGTATTTGTAGGTTGGTCAGGTCTTTTATTACTTCCTTGCGCATACTTTGCTGTAGGTGGTTGGTTAACAGGGGTTACTTTTGTAACATCTTGGTATACACATGGTTTAGCAAGTTCTTACTTAGAAGGTTGTAACGTATTAACAGCAGCAGTATCAACTCCTGCTAACAGTCTTGGTCACTCATTATTATTTGTATGGGGTCCTGAAGCACAAGGTGATTTAACACGTTGGTTCCAATTAGGTGGTTTATGGGCTTTCGTAGCATTACATGGTGCTTTTGGTTTAATTGGTTTTATGTTACGTCAGTTTGAAATTGCACGTTCAGTAAACTTACGTCCATACAACGCAATTGCTTTCTCAGGTCCTATTGCTGTATTTGTAAGTGTATTCTTAATTTACCCATTAGGACAATCAGGTTGGTTCTTTGCTCCTAGTTTTGGTGTTGCTCCTATCTTCCGTTTTATCCTTAAGTAAGGGGACTTTTAACCGTGAGGTTATTTGAAAAATCGAGTTAACTCATGGAACCCTAAACTGCCGTTTTTCTGATAAGCTGTATAATTTATTGATTTGTCATTCGCTCATCTTTTAATAAACTTAAAAACTATGATTCTAAATTTAAACAAATATTCAAACTGTTCTTTTTTTTCTTTGTGCCCTGCACCTTTGGCCTTTGGTCAACCAAAGGCCAAAGAAAGGCGCCTCCCTTCTCAAGGAGAAGGAAGACGCTTTCCTTTACCCAAAGAAAAGCACTTTCCTTCTCAAGGAGAAGGAAGACGCTTTGCAACCTCTCTTTGCTGTGCTCAACGACTTGTTTTCTTTAAAAACTTCGCTTCGAGCATGGAAAGAGGGAAACTTTATATTCCCCATATTCCCCTTAAGCTTCACTATTCGCTTCCTTACCTCACACCTCAGCCCCTTTTGTTTGAGTCTGTCCCTTCCTTCGGAAAGCGAAGCACGCACTTTGCAAGAAAAAGAGGAAATAAAGTAATTTGTGGAATTTTCTCTGGAAAGCTCCCTTCGGAAGGAGAAAACACTAATAAATCTCCATTAAATAGTCATAATTCGAATGAAACCTTTCCAGACTCTTCCAAAAACTTTTCTTTGAGCGAACAATTTAAAAAACCTGTAACTGATTCACAAAAAAAAGAACCAGATTTATCTTCTCCCTCTGAAGACTCCCAAGGGGAACTTCAAAAAGAACCAGATTTATCTTCTCTCTATGAAGATTCCCAAGGGGAACTTCAAAAAGAACCAGATTTATCTTCTCCCTCTGAAGACTCCCAAGGGGAACTTCCTTCAGTAGAAAACCTGCAGCAACGTCCTATTTTAAAAACCCCTAAATCTGGCCCTAGTCATGGTAATTGGAAACATGGAAAAAGTAGAAATGTTTCTAAAATGACGGTAGGTGTTAAGGGGAAGGACAAAAAACCGCGAAAATCGGGAGAACAACATGGTAACTGGAAACATGGGGAAGGTAAAACTCGTGGGTATGACTCACTAAAATACGCTGCTTGGAAAGAAGGTGTATTAATGCGTTTTAATTTTCGTTGTATAGTTACAGGTGAAAAAACTGATTTAGCTTGTCACCATTTAAAGAGTTGGGATTGGTGCGTAGAAGGACGTTATGATATTGATAATGGTGTTGTTGTAAAAAAAGAAATCCATGAAAAGTTTCACCAAGTTTATGGGGGTGGTCAGAATACCCCTGAGCAATTTAATGATTTCTTAAAAACAAATTATAATATTTCAGAAAATTCATGGCAGCATGGAAATCATGAGCCAAGTCTTACGACTGAAAAAATACAAGAACGTAGACTAACACAAGCACAAAAGCTTCATGAAGCTTTATTGAAACTGATCAAATCTCGCAATCACGTGTTAGTTTCTGGTGTTTACGAAAATAGCTCTTCAATTATTGAAGTAAGATGTTTAATTCATAATCCTCTTCCACAAGATAAAATTTCTTCTTCTTCTCTTAACGAAGAAAACGAGTCAGTGGTTGGTATGATTACGCATAAAACAACGGCGACAAATTATAAAAAATCGAAAACAGGAATGCCCTGCTGTGGAAGAGCAATTCAATCTGAAGTAACTGCTTTCCACAATACTCGTCGTCGTAAATCGTAATTCGTAAAAAACAGAAAAGGAATATAAATATTTCGAATTTTTAAAAACAGGTCAGAAGTTATCAGGAGTTATCAGAAATTATTAGAAATTGTAAAAAAATCATAAAATTTTACAAAAAACGCAAAAAAAAACGTAAAATTTTGAAAAGTTTCTTTGCTCCGCAACAACTTTTCGAAAACTACAACTTTTAAAAACTTTCTAAAACTTCTTAAAACTTTCTAAAACTTCTTAAAACTTTCTAAAACTTTCTAAAACTTTCTAAAACTTAGTGCAGACCTGTTTTTACCAATAGCACCAAGTTCCTTTTTTCGTATATTTAATTCCACAAATTTTCTTGTATAGTCGGTTTTCCCTCTCTTCGAGCGGGAAAACCAAAAGTAAGAAAGGTGCAGAGACTAGAAGGTGAAATAATCCTTCCACGAACGCTCGACATTTGTTAAAACCCATGGGTTTTTAACATATGATGATATAGTCCGACACTCCTTAGAAATGAGGAGAGCGTGAATTTAAATTTTCACGCATAACTGATGTTTCTTTCAAGGGTTTCATAACTGGACACTAAACCCATTCCATATGATGGGTGTAGCTGGTATTTTAGGTGGTGCATTATTATGTGCTATTCACGGTGCTACTGTTGAAAACACTTTATTCGAAGATGGTGACGGTGCTAACACATTCCGAGCTTTTAACCCAACTCAAGCAGAAGAAACTTATTCTATGGTAACAGCGAATAGATTCTGGTCTCAAATTTTCGGTGTAGCTTTTGCTAACAAACGTTGGTTACACTTCTTTATGTTATTTGTACCAGTTACTGGGTTATGGATGTCTGCTTTAGGTGTTGTAGGTTTAGCTTTAAACTTACGTGCTTATGACTTCGTAAGCCAAGAGATTCGTGCAGCTGAAGACCCTGAATTCGAAACATTCTATACTAAAAATATTCTTTTAAATGAAGGTATTCGTGCATGGATGGCGGCTCAAGACCAACCTCATGAACGTTTAGTATTCCCTGAAGAAGTATTACCTCGTGGTAACGCTCTATAATCTTTTTAATAAATTACGAAGTTGGAACGAAGAAACGAAGTTCTTTTTAAATAAGGAACTTCGTTTTCCTTACTCTTGAGGATCGAAGTTCCAACTTCGTAATTTTGTTAAAAACCTTACTGGATTAGCATAAAAGACTGAAACAACGAACAGCTAAGTTTCAGTTAAAAATATTAACTTGAAGAGCGAAGGCTGTTCCAGTAACGAAGTTCGCTTTTTACTGGGTCACGAAGCGCTTCCTGCTCGAAGAGAGGAAGGAGCAAAGGAAAAACCGCTTCAAAGGCCCTTACAGGGAGCCGCCCTTTGGTCTGGGACAGAGAACTTCGTTCCTTGCTCCGGCTTCGCAGCCGAAGGGGGCTTTAAAAAAAGCTTTGTTCCACACCCGAAGAAAGAGAGAAGAAGAGTAAGGAACTTCTAACGAAGTTCCTTAGAACTTCGTTCCTCCATTTAAAAAAAATTTTGCAATTGCATTTAGGTCCGTAGAAAGCAAAACGTATTGATTTATTTTGAATCATATAATAAAATAGTTATATAAATTAAAAAAAAATCTTCAGTAGCTCAGTGGTAGAGCGGTCGGCTGTTAACCGATTGGTCGTAGGTTCAAGTCCTACCTGAAGAGATTTCACACTAGATAAATTATTAATATAATTATAAAGAAAAACGAAGTTCTCTGTCCCAGACCAAAGGACGGCTTAGTGAAGAAACCAAGTTTTCCTCTGCTCGCTCCTCAACTCTTCTTAAATCTTCCCTTTTTTCTTATTGAGATCTTGAAACTGGGTTGCTTCGCGCGTTTTCCCTTCTTGCTCGAAAAGAGGTTTTTTCTCCCTTCGGCTGCGAAGCCGGGCTGGAGCAAAGCTCTTAAGGAGCTTTGCTCCTTAACTCTTCTTCTCTCTTCGAGCAAGCCTGCGTTTCTTTGCTGCTCTCCCTTCGGGAGAGAGCAAAATCCAAAGGCCAAAATCACAAGCAAGAAAACAACATAGAATATTTAAAAAATTTGACAATTTAGAAATTATTTATTATATTTATAATAAACGAGTCTAATAATAGCAGGGTAGAGCAGTCTGGTAGCTCGTGGGGCTCATAACCCTAAGGCCGCAGGTTCAAATCCTGCCCCTGCAAAATAAAAAAATTTAAGAAAAGATGAATTTAACGGGATTTGAGCGTAGAATTCGTTGAGCCTATCTGGTCATTAACAGTTAGAGCTTCTTCAATGGCAAAGTAACGAAGTTCTGGGGTTTTTAAAAAGCTAAGTTGAGGAGTGAAGCTCTCCCCTATGGGGCTTTTTCTCCCATAGGGGAGAGCTTCGCTCCAACCCGAAGGGGAGAGCAGAGCTCTTTCCTCTTTCCCAACCCCTACATAACAAAGAAAGGTTTGTTTGTTCTTTGGACCTTTGGCTTGAGTTTTCTCCCTCTTCGAGCTGTGAAGCCGTTTTTAAAAAAGGGGTTGCTTCTTCCGAAGGAAGGCTTCGCAGCCGAAGGAAAGGAAAACTCAAAACAAAGGTCCCAGTAAAAAGCGAAGCCTCGGCTTCGCAGCCAAAGGCCGCTCGAGGAGGGGAAAACGCGGAACTCTCAATAGCTTTGTTTCAAAGAATAAAGAGCAGGGCTCCCTTCGGCTGCGAAGCCGAAGCAATAGCAAGAGTAAGAGCTGGTAGCTTACTCACAACTAAAAGACTATTTTCAAGTAAACTTATACTAACAGCTCTTGCATTTTGTTTATATTTGTGATATAATTTTTATTAATAATTAATAATTAAAAAAAAAATTTGCTGGGGTAGCTCAGTGGTAGAGCAGAGGATTGAAAATCCTTGTGTCACCAGTTCAATCCTGGTTCTTGGCATATGAAATTCTGAATCTTCTTTTTCAGATAATTAAAATATATAATTATATGGCTCATATCGTAAAAATTTATGATACTTGTATTGGGTGTACACAATGTGTACGTGCTTGTCCACTTGACGTATTAGAAATGGTACCTTGGAACGGTTGTAAAGCAGCACAAATGGCATCAGCACCTCGTACTGAAGATTGTGTTGGTTGTAAACGCTGTGAAACAGCTTGTCCTACAGACTTCTTAAGTGTTCGTGTTTATTTAGGTGCAGAAAGTACTAGAAGTTTAGGTTTAGCTTATTAATTTATTGAAAGGAAAAAAATTCTAAGTTTTTTGGCTATCTTTTCTTTACAGCAGTAGCAATCTTTCAGAACTTTAAAATCCTGAGCTGCGAAGCTGACCCCGACTTGAGGAGTAAGGAAAACGAAGTAGCGAAAAAACAAAGTTCCTTATTTAAATAAGGAACTTCGTTTTCCTTACTTTTTTAAAGAAGTCGCTTTAAAAAAAAGCGACTCGTAGCTGGTAACGAAAAAATAAAGTCGAATCCCTTAGGTGTAACACAAGCGGTTATTTTTTATTTCAGCAATCAAAAGGTTGTTGAAATAAGAAATAACCGCCACTAAAAATAAAAAACGTAAATCAATCATATATATTGAACTTTTTAAAGGTTAGGTTGTTTCTTTACTTTCTACGTATCTTCTTTTCTTGCTAATATTTATATTTTTTAGCTTTCAGATTGAAGTCTTCCTGAAAAAAAAAAAAAGCTCTTAGAGCTAAGCGGCAAGCCGCTAAAAAGCTTTAATTCTGCATTACTTCGCTTCTTCATCCCAACTTTTTTTACAAAGCCTTTTAAAAAGAATGCGCTCCCTGGAATACTCGCAGCAGTTTTTAAAAACTCGATGGCTTCACTCCTGGTGCGTAGTTGAGGAGCTTCGCTGGTTGGCTTCGCAGCCCCTCTTCGAGCAGCCTTTGGTTTTCGTTTTCCCTTTAGACTGGGACAGTAAAACCAAAAGCTTCGCAGCCGTCCCTTCGGGAGGGAAAACGAAAACCAAAGGCCGGCTTCGCAGCCGAAGGGAAGAAGAGCGGCTTCGCAGCCGAAGGGAAGAAGAGCGGCTTCGCAGCCCCACTAGCGAAGAGCCATTCTAGTTTCTCCCTAAAGTGGAGAGCTTCGCTCCTATCTATTTTTAGATGATTAAAAAAAATAAAAAAAAAATATAAATATGGTTACAATTTCTAGTTATATTGCATTATTAATCGGTGCGTTAGGTTTAACATTAACGATTTACTTAGGTCTTTTAAAAGTTGTAAAACTTATTTAATTTTGATGTTTTGGCTTCGCAGCCCTTTGAAAAAGTAAGGAACTTCGTTAGAAGTTCCTTAGAACTTCGTTAGAAGTTCCTTAGAACTTCGTTAGAAGTTCCTTAGAACTTCGTTAGAAGTTCCTTAGAACTTCGTTAGAAGTTCCTTAGAACTTCCTTACCCTTTTTAAAAAGGGAGAGCTTTGCTCCAAAGCTCTTAGCAGTAAAGAGCGAAGAAATGCTGTTCGAAAAGGCTGCGCTTCTTCGCTCTTTTACTTCTTCGCTTCGTTGCTTCTTCGTTTTTTCACTTTTTCACTTTTTCACTTTTTCACTTTTCACTTCTTCAATCCTTCGCTTCTAACTTACTTCTCTTTTCCCCTTTCTCTCCGTTTCGTAGCAGAGAGCGAAGTTGAGGGGCGAAGGAGCGAAGTTCCTTCGCTCCTACTCTCCTGTTTTTCACCTCTTCGATTTTTAAAAAAGTAAGGAACTTCGTTAGAAGTTCCTTAGAACTTCGTTACTCTCTTCCGGCTTCGCTTTTTAAAAACCGAAGGTAAGAGCGCGGAGCGTAAATAACCTAAATTTTATTTAAAAAAGTTCAGTTGCAAAGCTCCTTCAGGAGCTTTGCAACTGAAGTGGAGCGAAGTTCTTGAGGAGCGAAGTTCTTGAGGAGCGAAGCTCTTGAGGAGCGAAGCTCCTGTTTTTAAAAAACCGTAGATTTTTTCTTTGCTGCTCGAAGAGAGCTTTTTTTAAAACCAAAGGTTTTTCTTTGCTGCTCTCCCGAAGGGACGGCTTCGCAGCCAAACCTTCTCTTCGAGAGGGACGGCTTCGCAGCCAAACCGAAGGGAGTAAGGAACTTCGTTAGAAGTTCCTTATTTAAAAAAGAACTTCGTTACTGGAACAGCCTTCGCTTTTTTAAAACCGAAGGGAGAGAGCACCCGAAGGGATCCGCTTTTTACTGGGATGCGGAGCAAAGAAAAAACCTTTGGTTTTTCTTTGCTCCGCATCCCAACGGGAGAGCTTCGCTCCTCAACCTTTGGTTTTGAACGACCAGGTTAGTTAAGCAAAAAAAAGTGAACTAAATCAAGTGTAAAGCTTGAAAAGTGAGAGACAAATAGAGGATTAAAATGCAAAAAACGATAGAAAAGAAAAAAGAGAAATGTTATATTAACAAATAAAATTGATTAACAGCCTTCGTGATGAAACTGGTAGACATCCTGGTTTTAGGAACCAGTGCTGAAAAGCGTGCCGGTTCAAATCCGGCCGAGGGCAGACAAAAAGTTTAGTATTGTTCGTTCATTCTTATATTGTTTCTATTTATAATCAATTGTTAAGAATAGTCTATTATTAAAAATAGTTTATAGTGAAGAATAATTTCCTTGCAAAGGCCCCGAAGGGAGAAAAACCCTCCGGTTTTTTAACAAAGCGGTTTTTTAACAAAGCGGTTTTTTAACAAAGCGGTTTTTTAAAAACCCAACTTCGCACCAAAAAAGCTTTATAAAAAATTTTTAGCTTTTTTTTAATTTAGATTTAACTAAAGAAAAAGGAACGATAATAAAATTCATAAAAATCACAATGCCAATTGGTGTACCACGTATTATTTATTGTTGGGGGGAAGAATTACCTGCTCAATGGACGGATATTTACAATTTTATTTTCCGTCGTAGAATGGTTTTTTTAATGCAATATTTAGATGATGAATTATGTAATCAAATTTGTGGTTTATTAATCAATATTCATATGGAAGATCGTTCAAAAGAATTAGAAAAAAAAGAAATGGAACGTAGTGGTGTTTTTAAAAACAGTACACAAACCAAGAAAACAAGTGCTTCAAGTTCTCTTGCTTCGCAATCCGAAGAAAAAAACGGAAGTACTTCATTTTATAATAAAAAATCAAGATCAATGGAAGATTTATTAAATGCAGATGAAGATTTAGGTATTGATGATATTGATACATTAGAACAATATACATTACAAAAAATTACAACAGAATGGTTAAATTGGAATGCTCAATTTTTTGATTATTCAGATGAACCTTATCTATTTTATTTAGCAGAATTATTAAAAAAAGATTTTAATAAAAGTCAAAACAGTGTTTCTACTTATTCTTCAACAAACCAAGAAAATATGAGTTCAGATATTTCACAATTATTAAATATGTTAAAAGGCAGTTCGGAGGGCAATTTAAACAAAGGGTCTCATTCTGCTTACTCGAAGAAAGGAGGAGTTTCTTCTCCTCAAAATAAAGCAAATATGCAAATGGGAGAAGTATATGCTCCATTTAGAACAAATACAAATTTTTCTCGCTCTGACTTTAGTAGTTTAGAATCTATGAGAAGGGGAGAGTTTACAAATAAAACAGGTGGAAAGACAGTTATGTCTTCTAATAGAGAAAACACTAAAAAAGAAAAATTGTTACAAATGTTTCAAAATTATCAAAACCCTAACCCGTTAAAAAAAGCGGCTAAAACAGAAAAAACGATTTATAATCTTTTATCAAACTTAGCTCAAAAGGATTTTTCTCTAAAAACCCCTGAAGAAAAATACTTTCCCGTTGCTCCGGATATCCATCTGAAAGGACAGCAAGAAAAAATTTTAGGTCAAAAAAATTTACGCCGCTCATTTTCTTTAGAAAACAATTTAATTTCATTTGCTCCAGAAATGGGTTCGTTTTCTAATTTAGGCACATCAAAATCTTTTAGCTACTTAAATTCGGGCGATAAACAAGCTGGAAATTCACAAAGTGAATTTAGAGATTATTATCGCAAACAAACAGAACGAGCGTTAATTGAAGAAGAATCAAAAAAGGTTTTTGTAATTATTAATTCTTTTGGTGGTTCAGTTGGAAATGGCGTTACTGTACACGATGCATTACAATTTATTAAAGCTGGTTCTTTAACATTAGCTTTAGGTGTAGCTGCATCCGCTGCATCGTTAGCTTTAGCTGGGGGTACAATTGGTGAACGTTATGTAACTGAAGGTTGCCATGTTATGATCCACCAGCCGGAATCAGGACTACAAGGTCAAGCATCTGATATTTGGATTGATAGTCAAGAAATCATGAAAATTCGTTTAGATGTTGCTGAAATTTATTCATTGAGTACTTACAGACCGCGCCATAAAATTCTTCGTGATTTAGATCGTGATTTTTATTTAACAGCTACAGAAACAATTCAATACGGTTTAGCTGATGAAATTGCTACAAACGATGTTATGCATTCTATTATCGAAATGACCAACACTGTTTGGGATTATCATGATAGTAAACAACAACGTTTATTAGAAAGTCGTGAAAGTGCTAGTTCAGGCCTTGACACGCAAACTCAGAATTAGCTCCGGTCTCCGTAGGAAAACCACTTTCACTCCCTTCTTTAAATAACGCGCAGGTTTTAAAAAAGCAAAGTTGAGTTGCTACCCTCCTTGCTCACTCGAAGAGAGAAGAGAGGTTTTTTTAAAGGCTGCAAAGCCGGAAGAAGAGTTTCCCTCTCTTCGAGAAGGGAAACGAAGGAACGAGGTTTTTTAAGCGACTTCTTTAAAAAGAGTAAGGCACTTCTAACGAAGTTTCTTATTTAAAAAAGAACTTCGTTACTGGAACAGCCTTCGCAACTTTGTTTTTCTTACTTGAGAAAGCGTTCTTTTTAAAATTTAAAAAACGTGCGTAGTTGAGGAGCGATGGAACAAATTTCCTTTGCCCCTCAACTACGCACGGTAGCTTGAAAGGAAGCTTTTACTTGATAATATTTAAGTTCACTCCTGCCATTTAAGTAACTCGGTCGCTCTTCTTAAGCAACGCGTTGCTTAAGAAGAGCGACCGAGTTACTTAAATGGCAGGAGTGAACTTAAATGGCAGGAGTGAACTAAAAAAAAAAATAGCTTTTTAAAACTTATTTTGATATTATATAATAATATAATTAGTTAATATGGCGGCATAGCCAAGTGGTAAGGCAGATGATTGCAAATCATTTATTCCCCAGTTCAAATCCGGGTGCCGCCTATGCTAGAATTATTATTAAAATAATGATAATAAATAAAGTTAATTCAATTAACTTTATAACATATATATATATTATACTATATTATATAGTATCTATTTTTATAGATTACACAGATAGATAGATTACACAGATAGAATGAAAAAAAAAAAGCTCTAAGGTGAGCTGTTTTATACAGTAGTTTACTTGCGAAGTAGGGAAACTCTACCCTTTCTTTAAAGAGTATAATTAGTAAAATTTCCGGTTTGTTAAAAACCTCTCTCCCTGCTTCCCTCTCTTCGAGCAGGGAAGAAGAGAGGTTTTTAAAAAAGCGAAGCTGGAGCAACAAAGTTCTAAGGAACAATGGTTTATATTGTTCCTTTCAAACTATTACTCATTCTTATTTTAAAAGAAAGAACTTCACTACTAACTCGTTACGAGCTTCGTAAGTTGAAATATAATGCTTATATATAAAAAATATATATTATTATATTTACTTTATATTAAATAAACATATTGAAGGAAAATTATGTCAAATTTAGTAATGGTTCTTGCAAAACTTCCGGAAGCTTACGCTCCTTTTTCACCAATTGTTGACGTTTTACCAGTTATTCCAGTTTTATTTATTTTATTAGCTTTTGTTTGGCAAGCTTCTGTTAGCTTCAGATAATTATCGATTTTACTATTAAAAAGTAAGTTTACTTGGCAGGAATACTCCAAAGAACCTATCCTGGAGGTCTTCTACTGTTTTCCTCCTCTCTTCGAGCAAGAAGGTTTGGAGCGAAGGAACGAAATTCTAAGGAACGAAGTCGCTTTTTTTTTTAAAGCGACTTCTTTAAAAAGAGTAAGGAAAACGAAGTTCTCTGTCTCAGACCAAAGGGAGGCTTAGAACTTCGTTTCTTCACTACTTCGTTTTCCTTACTCTTTTTAAAAAAATACGGGGAGAAAAGCTTCGCTCCTCAACTTCTTCCCCCTCTTTTCTAGCAGAAAGGGCTACTTTTCCGCTTTTCCGCTCTGTTTTTAAAAAACCTGTCTTGAAAGTGCCCCTGCTTTGAAAGGTCCCTACTAGTTTTTAAAAACGGAGGGAGAAAAGGAAAAGAAAGCAGGTAGATATTCTCCGTATGTTTAGAGATAAAAAACGGTCTTCTTACGTAAGAAGAAGACCGTTTTTTATCTCTAAACATACGGAGAATACCGAGTAAATTTTTTTTTCGTATTTATTGAAGATAAAAAAAAAAATCTTTTTTTATTTTTATTTAATCATATATTTAGATTAATAGATAATTAAACCTGCGGATGTAACTCAATCGGTAGAGTGCGATCCTTCCAAGTTCGAGGTTGTGGGTTCGAGTCCCGTCATCCGCTTTAATAATTGAAAAATTTATTAGTTTTACTTACAGTCTTTGTCAATTTTTTCACGTTGCCCTGCGTTAAATAACGCGAATTTTGAAAAATCCGTGGTTTTCTCTCTTTCTCTCTCTCCGGCTTATGCCGGTTTTAAAATCCGATTCCCACCAAGTGCGAACTAACCGGTTCCTACCGGTTTTTAAATACCGATTCCTACCGAGTGCGGCAGGTTTTTAAAAACCGGGGAGAAACGCTTCGCTCCAACTCGAAGGGGACGGTTTTCCCAAAGTTGAGAAGCGAAGCTCTTGAGAAGCGAAGCTCTTGAGAAGCGAAGCTCTTGAGAAGCGAAGCTCTTGAGAAGCGAAGCTCTTGAGAAGCGAAGCTCTTGAGAAGCGAAGCTCTTGAGAAGCGAAGCTCTTGAGAAGCGAAGCTCTTGAGAAGCGAAGCTCTTGAGAAGCAAAGGAACGAAGTTCTAAGGAACTTCTAACGAAGTTCCTTACTCTTTGGAAGCGAAGCTCTCCCCTTTTTTTAAAAAGGGCGAGGAGCAAAGCTTCTTCGCTCCAACCCCTTTTGCTTTTTATATTTTAAAATTTAAGTAATTTTGCTGAACCATCTTAACTTATATAAACTGAACGGCCTGTAAACTGAAGCGAATAAACCTATCTATAGTTTCTTGACAATTTAAAACTATATATATAATATATAGTATATATTATATATATACGTCCTTAGTTCAGTCGGTAGAACGCTGGTTTCCAAAACCAGATGTCGTGGGTTCAATTCCTACAGGGCGTGTTAAAATAAAGCGAATTAAATAGAAGCTTTAAATAAGGCGTGTTAAAATTAAGCTATTAATTTTAATAGTCAAACTTATTACAAGTTAATATAAAAAGTTTTATTAAGAGAAGTACTTTAGTGGGTAATTTGTTTTTCTATAAGAAGATCTTCTCCTTATACTTAGTCTTCTTCTTCTGTTTTAAACGGAGCGTAGCAACCTGACTCCTGCCTTAAAAGTGCCTTTGCTGGGTTTTTGCAAAGAAGTTGAGTTGCTCCGCACGGGAAAGAACGAAGTTCTACCTTTGTTCTTCCCTAAGAGAAGACCAAAGGTCCTCCTCTTTTTAAAAACCTTTTTTTCAAAGGGTTGGAGCAAAGCTCCTTGCCCTTATGGGGAGAGCTTCGCTCCTCAACGTCCCGTGTGAAGCTCTCCCCTACAGGGCTAAAAGTAAGAAAAACAAAGTAGCGAAGGCTGTTCCAGTAACGAAGTTCTCCCCTTACAGGGAGCAGCAGAACTTCGTTTTCCTTACTCTTTTTAAAGAAGTCGCTTTAAAAAAAAAAAGCGACTTCGTTCTGCAAAGGGCGGCTTAGAACTTCGTTACTGGAACAGCCTTCGCTCCTCAAGAGTAAGGAAAACGAAGTTCTCTGTCCCAGACCAAAGGGTGGCTCCCTGTAAGGGGAGAACTTCGTTCCTTGCTCGAAGAGAGAAGAAGAGCTCCTTTGCTTCCAACCCTTCGTTTTAAGTAACTCAAAGGGGTTGCTTTGCCCTGTCCGTGTTACTTAATCAGGGAGCGAAGGGGCTTATTTATTATTTTCCCAGATAAGTAAGGAGCTTGCTATAAGTTTCACTGGGGCGTTTTTTAAAAAGTTCAGGAGCGAAGCTTCTCAAGATTTTCGCTCTAACCATAAAAATAAAAAATGCTATTTTATATATTTAAGAAATAGTAATTTTTATTTTCATTTTACAATAGCCAGGGTTGAGACACAGCTTTTAAGAGCTATGGCTCAACGCAAGCCATCTAGCAGCTGGTTCTTTAAAAAGAGAACAGCGAACTGTTATTGTAATGAAAACCCACATTTTATCTAAGTTTTATTCTTTAATGAATTTCACAGTTCAATTTAAAATTTTAAAAAATAAAAAAGTTTTAGTATAGTTTGAACAAAAAAAATATTTATATTAAATATGTATTAAGTTTTAAAAACTTAAAAAAACTTAATGAATTATTAAAAATTTGTTTGTTTACATTTTTTTGCTTTCTTTACTTTCTCCCTGCAGCTTTTTTTCAAAAAGGTTTTCCTCCTTTCCTCCGGAGCAAAAGAACGAAGTTTTAAAAAACTTCTAACAAAGTTCCTTTTTAGAACCTCGTTACTTCGCTCCAAAACTTTTTGTAGCTTTGTTACTACGCTCTCCCCTTTTATATAAAAAGGGCCTTTGAAGCGTTTTTTAAAAAAGCGAACTTTGTGAATAACAACCTAATATAAGCTTTATTGGTGTAAACATTTAATTTAAAAAAATTCTATATGAAGGGAACTATTATTTTTGTTAATTTAAATTATTTATTTGTCTTTCCCCTCGGTTTTTACAAAAGCGAAGCTTGCTGCTCACTCGAAGAGGGGCTTCGCAGCCTGCTCGAAGAGAAGAAGGAAGAAAAAACCTCTCTTCTCTTCTTCCCTGCTCGAAAAGAGGCTGTGAAACCTCTCTTCTTCCCTGCTCGAAGAGAGGCTGTGAAACCTCTCTTCTTCCCTGCTCGAAAAGAGGCTGTGAAACCTCTCTTCTTCCCTGCTCGAAGAGAGGCTGTGAAACCTCTCTTCTTCCCTGCTCGCAGAGAGGGTAGCAGGGAGGGAAAACTAAAACCAAAGGTCCCAGTAAAAAGCGAAGTTGAGGAGCGAAGCTCCACCATTTTGACAAATATTAAAAAAATTTCGTTTTGTATCATTTCAAAATTTTTTTAATTAATTTAATTAAGAATTTCATTTTAATTCTATATTTTAGTGCTTAATTAACACGTTAGCCTCATTTTAAACTCTTTGGGGTGTTTCCCTCGATGGCTTCGTTCCCATATTTACGGAAGTGAAGCCAATGCAGAATAGGTCAACAAAATTCAAAGGCTTTTAAAAATAAAGAGGGCTTATTTTGAGAGCTGTAAATAGGCTATTTTAGCAGTATCGTACTAAATTTATTTTTATTAAAACGTTTAATAAGTATTCTTCAAATAAACAAAATTTATTATGGCAACGCGTACGCCGGAAGAACTTTCGAATCTTATTAAAGAATTAATTGAACAATACACACCAGAAGTTAAAATGGTTGATTTTGGTATTGTTTTCCAGGTAGGGGATGGTATTGCTCGTATTTATGGTTTAGAGCGAGTAATGTCTGGTGAATTACTAGAATTTGAAGATGGTACTTTAGGTATTGCTTTAAATTTAGAAGCTAATAACGTAGGTGCTGTTTTATTAGGTGATGGTTTAAAAATTACAGAAGGTAGCCGTGTACGTTGTACAGGTCGTATTGCTGAAATTCCAGTAGGTGACGGTTATTTAGGTCGTGTTGTAAACTCATTAGCACAACCAATTGATGGTAAAGGTTCTATTAACACAACTGATACACGTGCTATTGAATCACAAGCTCCTGGTATTGTATCACGTCGTTCAGTATATGAACCATTACAAACAGGTTTAGTTGCTGTGGATGCTATGATTCCAGTAGGTCGTGGACAACGTGAGCTTATTATCGGTGACCGTCAAACTGGTAAAACAGCTATTGCTGTTGACACAATTTTAAACCAAAAGGGTAAAGGTGTTATTTGTGTTTATGTAGCTATTGGTCAAAAAGCATCATCAGTTGCTCAAGTATTAAATAATTTAAAAGAACGTGGAGCTTTAGATTACACTATTATTGTAATGGCAAATGCTAATGAACCAGCAACGTTACAATATTTAGCTCCTTATACTGGTGCTACTTTAGCTGAGTATTTTATGTACAAAGGTCGTCCAACATTAACAATTTATGATGACTTATCTAAACAAGCACAAGCTTATCGTGAAATGTCATTATTATTACGTCGTCCACCTGGACGTGAAGCGTACCCAGGCGACGTTTTCTATCTTCACTCTCGTCTTTTAGAACGTGCAGCAAAATTAAGCACAGCTTTAGGTGAAGGTAGCATGACAGCACTTCCAATTGTAGAAACTCAAGAAGGTGATGTATCTGCTTATATTCCAACAAACGTAATTTCAATTACTGATGGTCAGATTTTCTTATCAGCTAGTTTATTCAACTCTGGTTTACGTCCTGCTATTAACGTTGGTATTTCAGTATCTCGTGTAGGTTCTGCTGCACAACCAAAAGCAATGAAGCAGGTAGCTGGTACATTAAAACTGTCTTTAGCACAGTTCAGCGAACTTGAAGCTTTCTCACAATTTGCATCTGACTTAGACCAAGCTACACAAAACCAACTTGCTAGAGGTTCTCGTTTAAGAGAAATTTTAAAACAAGCACAGGGTTCTCCATTATCTCTTGCTGAACAAGTTTCAAGCATTTATTCAGGTACAAATGGTTACTTAGATAGTTTAGCAGTAGAAGCTGTTCGCCCTTTCTTAGTAGGTCTACGTTCTTACATTGCTACAAGTCATTCTAAATTTAATGACATTTTAGCTACAGCTCAAACATTAACACCAGAAGCTGAAACTATTTTAAAACAAGCTATTTCTGAATATCTTGAAGAATTTAAAACTCAAAAATAATTTATTTGAGTTGCTTTTTTAAAAAAGCACACAAAGTAACAAAGTTTCTTAGAACTTCATTACAAAGTAACAAAGTTTCTTAGAACTTCATTACTTCGCTCCATTAGCTTTTTCTAGCAAAGCTCTTTCCTGTCACTTTCTATTTAGCAAGTAACAGGAAAGAGCTTCTTATAAAAAAATTTTTACTTTGTATATATACAGTCAATAAAAATAAAAAAAAAAACAAGACACATGTTAACACTTAAAATCTTTGTTTATACTGTTGTAACTTTCTTTGTAGGTTTATTTATTTTTGGATTCTTATCAAATGACCCTGCTCGTAACCCAGGTAAAGGTTTAGACCAATAATTTACTATTAATAAAAATTACAGATATTTTATCTGTTTAGATAAAATATCTGTAATTTTTATTTTTTAAAGTATTACTTATTTTTTCTTTTTTTTTAATTATTCAAATATTTTTTTTTAAGTTGAGTAGCTGCGAATATCCTCCAGGGTTTTTCGTTCCAAACCGAAGGGCCTCAATTGCTTAATTCCCTTTGAAAAAACCTTCCTCTCTTCTCTCTTCGAGTGAGCAAGGAAGAAAAAAAAAAGAGGACTTTTTCCTTGCTGCTTTTTTTCAAAGGGGCCTTTGGAAGAAGTGAAAATTTTCCCTTTGAAAAAGCAGTAAGGATAACGAAATTCTGCTTTTAAAAAGCGTAAGCGGCAGAAAACGAAATATCGAAAGCTGTTCCAGTAACGAAGTTCTAAGGAATTTCGTTAGAAGTTTCTTACTCTTTTTAAAGAAGTCGCTTTAAAAAAAGCGACTTCATTTCTTAGAATTTCGTTCCTTCGCTCTTCTTTTTTAAAAACCAAAGGGAGAGCTTCGTTTTTTCGCTCCAATCCCTTCTTGCTTCACGTTCCCTGTAAAAGGGAAGAGGACAAACAACTCCTCTCTTCTTGCTACCTTCCGGGTGCTTCGCAGGAAAACTCTCCTCCTCTCTTCGAGCGTGCTTGGCTCTTCTTTGGGCGAAGTAACTGGAGGGAACAGGGTGCCTTCGTTACAAGAAAAAATACTGCAACGATTTTTTTAAAAACCGAGTTTTCAACATAAGGGGAAGATCAAAGCAACCGTCGTATAGATTAATTTTAATAGTTAAAAAATGAAAAATAGTAAAAAACTTTTTGAATTTTTTGATAATAATTTTTAATTATTTTAGTAAAAAAATGTCTTCACTTAATAAAAATAATGGATTTAATCCCTTTTCTCCTTTTCTCCCCGGAGGGGAAAAGCAATCCGGGGGGGATAAGTTGAGGAGCGAAGCTCGCCCTTTTTTAAAAAAGGGCGAGGAGTTAAGCTCCACAAGAGCTTCACTCCAACCCGGAGCGGAGAAGCAACCCGGGGGAGAGAAGCAATCCGAAGGGATTTTTCTCCCGAAGGGAGCAAAACAATTCGGAGAGGAGAAGCAACCTTTTTCCCGTAGGGGAAAAGGGGATAAGTTAAAGAGCGAAGCTCTCCCTTCGGGCGACGAGCTTAGCTCTTCAAGAGCTTCGCTCCAACCCAGAGGAGAGGAGCCACCCGAAGGAAAAGTAGGAAAAGGGGGGGCTTATCCGCTTTGGGGAGGACAGCAGGAGCAAAAACAAGAAGTAGTCTCTATTACTTATGAAGAAATTGGATTATTTCCTCGTTCTTTTAGTCGTGTTTTAGATAGATTTTTAAAACAAGTGTTTTCAGATGTTGAAAATTTAGTTATTCAAGAATATCGTTTTTATCGATATTTATTTTTAACTACCTTAAAATGTCTTTTAATTTTGTTTTTTATACCTTTTTTTGTAAATTTTTTAGCAAAAACGTATGTGGTTAGACCTTTAACAGAATATTTTTGGAATACAAAACAAACAGAGATTTTTTTAAATTCATATCAACAAAAACGTGCTTTTGCTGAATTAAAAGAATTTGAAGAAAAAACTTATTTTGAATCTTTAATTTTTCCTAAATCAGTCTTTGTTTCCAATCTTAGCAGTACTCCGATTTTTACTTCTTTACCTTTAGGAGAAGAGGAAAGACCAAAAAATGTAGCCCCTACTTTTTCGGAGAAAGAAAGCAAAGGTGTCTTAACCTTTTCTGCTAACCAAGAAGCTACACAGCCCTTCCCTTATAAAAATAGAAAGGGAGAAGATCTACTAAATGGCTTTGAAACAAAGCCATCCATTGGTCTTTCCCTACCAGAGGGAAATAGAACACTAAGTCCGAAACAAACCATTTTATATATAAGGGAAGGTAACCAAAAACCTACCTTAAAAATAGAGGCTAAGCCATCATTTTCTCCCCTTCGGGGAAGCGGGGTTGGGGAGCAAAGCTCTTTAGGAGCAAAGCTCCCCAAGAGCTTTGCTCCAACCCCTTTTCTTTCTTCCGGGACGAAAGGTTTTTTCTCGAAGCAACCAATAGAGGTTGGAGCGAAGCTTTTGAAGAGCGAAGCTCCTCAAGAGTTTCGCTCCTCAACTCCGCACCAGCAAAAAGGGATAGAGCCAAGTTCTTGGGTTAAAAAGAGCTTTGGATATCCCCCACAACTTCTTCCTTCCTCAAATAGAGGGAGAGAAGTCTTTAAAAAAAATTCATCTTTTTTAAATGACGGATTCTTTTTAATAGCCAGCGATCGAGGGGCTCGTAGAACAGTTTCAGAAGAAAAGGTTCACGAGGTTATTTCCTCATCCCAAAGTGGAGCAACCCCTACGGAGAAAGAGGTATCTCGTATAAAACAGGAAGTTGAAACTAATGAGGCTTCTTTACTACAGCCGAGAGGGTTTCTGTTTAAGCATGAAAGGGAGAAAAGCCCTACTCTCTTTGAGCAGGGCTTGAATACATTTTCAGAAGAAAGTATTTCAAACGCCTCTCCTACTCGAGGGGAAGAGAGCTTTTTTCAAAGACAACAAGCTGCTTATTCATCCCCTCTTATTAACAAAGAAGTTGAGAAGAAGGAGGTGCTTCGTTTTGTCCCAAACCCCTTCAGTTTTGGAAGTCCCGCAATAGCCGAGACCGATTATAGAGGGGTTGTTACCCCTAAACAAACCGAACATTTTATTAATTCATATAACATGAAATCTTCTCTTTTTGTATATGAAACTCAAGAAGCAGATAAAAATATTCAGCAGCGTTACCAAGAAAAAACAATTGAATTAGCACAAAGGTATAATGATCAAAGTATTGAAGCTATTACAAATTTGTTTGCAGATTTAATTAGTTTATTGACATTGTTTTATTTATTATATGCACTTGAAATTCAAATCAATATTACAAAATCTTTTTTATTAGAAGTTTTTTTTGGGTTAGATGATAGCAAAAAATCTTTACTAATTTTATTAATTACTGATTTACTTGTTGGTTATCATTCTTCAAATTTATGGGAATTATTTTTCGAATTCTTATTTCATCATTATGGTTTACCTGAAAGTCAAACAGGTATTTTCTTATTAGTAGCTACACTACCTGTTTTATTAGATGTTTTATTTAAATATCTAATTTTCCGCCATTTAAACAGATCATCACCAGCTACCGTAGCTACATATCATGCTATGATTGAATAATTTTTATATAGAATTGTTTTTTAAATTTTTATAAAACAGGAAGTTTTTTAATTCTATTTTTCCCCTCCGGGTTGCTTCTCCCTTCTGGGTTGGAGCGAAGCTCTTGAGGGGCGAAGCTCTCCCCTATGGGTTTTTAAAAAAGGAGCGAAGCTCTCCCTTTGGGTCGCAAAGCGCTTTTTAAAAACTGCTCGAAGAGAGGAAAAAGCAAGAAAAAACCTATGGGTTTTTAAAAAGAGGAGCTTCGCTCCTCAACTTATCCCCTGCTCGAAGAGAGGGGAGAAAAAGCGAAGAAAGAAGAGATATGATTTCTTCGCCGAAATAAGCGCAAAAGTTGAGGCAATGCTCCGTTGAAAGCAGGAGGTGAGAACAGAGTTCAAAGCAGTAGAGCGATGTAGCGAAGCAACTTCGGAGCTTCGCTACATCGCTCTACTACTTTGAACTCTGTTCTCACCTCCTGCTTTCAACGGAGCATTGCCTCAACTCCATTTTTATTTCAAATGTCTCCGTTTTCTTTTTTTCCAAGTCCATTTTTCTTGTGCTACCCTGCTCGAAGAGAGGGTAGCAAGTTCTCTCTTCGAGCGGAAAGGAAGAATGAAAACGGTATATTTGCTTTATTAAATAAACTCTTGTTATAACATTTAAGTAAATATATACTATATATAAATATAGATTCTATTTATATATAGGAATATAAATCGGGATGTAGCGCAGTTTGGTAGCGCATGTGCTTTGGGAGCATAGGGTCGCAGGTTCGAATCCTGTCATCCCGATAAAAATAGATAGCGGATAAGTTTGCCTAAAAAAAAAAGATTAAAAATCTATATTATTATTTAATATGAATTATGATTATTTATGTAAAAAAGCATGTTGTATCATGCTTTTACAATAAACGTTCTCAAATTTCTACTTATTCTAACCAACGAATGAAATTAGGCTTTTGTCACACTTCCCTTCTCAAAGGAGAAGGCTCTTTTGGTTTCTTTAGCTCATTGGATTCCTTGGGAAGGGTCAACAGCCAACTAACAGATATGCTTCCTTATCGACTAAAGCAAGAACATTCTTGGCTACAAGGAAATCAATTTAATTCTATACTCCGCCCTTCAATAGGTAGGGCCTCTTTGCGTGAGTTAAGACATCGGGGGATAGCCCCCTGCCCTGCTCTTATTAATGAACCGATAGTGGGAGTTAAAAAACCCTCTCTTCGAGCAGGTTTTTATTCTGTAAAGAGTCGTACACCTCGGGTTAATTTACTTGTTGCGTTTTCTAATCTAGGTGGGTTTCCTTTATCTTTCGGCTTGTCGCTTTCTGAGCAGTCAACAACTGGTAAGAGCTTTGCTAGAAAGAAAGGTTCAACTAAAGAGGTAAAAAAAGAAATAAATAAATATTATACCTCATATTCCAAATTATCTGAAGTAAAATTATTAACTATAGGCATAGCGTCCCCATTAAGAATACTACAATGGGCAGAAAAAACATTACCAAATGGTAAAATATATGGAGAAGTTTTAAATGCTAATACTTTACATCATAAAACATTTAAACCACAAAAAGGTGGATTATTTTGTGAACGTATTTTTGGTCCTCTTAAAGATTTTGAATGTGCTTGTGGTAAAATCGATAAATCAAATAAACAATCACAAACTTTTTTTATGCAAGAATCTTCAAAAAATAAAACCAATGTTGAGGTCAATAGTAGCTTTAAAAACCCACCTTCTAGAACAGAGCCACTTTCACATCCCTGTTATAACGAAAAAGAAAAGAAACTGTTGTCAACCAACCCATCATTCTATACGGAAGAAAAGAACACGCTACCGAACCAAGAAAAACAAATTCATCTTGACTATTTAGAGGAGGGGGCAAAGCATCCCTTATTACAAGTAAGTGAAAGAGGGGAAGATACTCTCCTATTATGTAATAATGAAGGGGAGGATGGAGCGAAGGTCTTGAGGAGTGAAGCTCTTCCCTTTCTTGCTGCGCTTTGTCCCAAACCGAAGGGAGATCAAGAGCTTCGCCCCTCAACTCCACACCAAAAAAATATAAATAGAAAATTTTGTCCAGATTGTGATGTTGAATACACTTGGTCAGTTATTCGTCGTTATCAACTTGGCTATATTAAATTATGTTCTCCTGTTACACATATTTGGTTTCTTAAAGGAACTCCTAGTTATTTATCATTATTGTTAGATATGAAAAAACGTTATTTACAGTTTATTACTTATTGTTCCGAAATATTAACAATTGAAAAATCATCGTTGCCTATTTATTCAGTAGGTAATATGTTAAAATCGAATTCTTTACCGTTATTAGCTTTATCCGAAAAGCAAGAACAAGGTCAAAAACAAGAAAACGAGAAAGAGGTTGGAGGATATCCGAAGCTTTTTTTAAAAACCCAAGAGCCTCGCTCTTCAACTTCTCCCGAGTGTAGCAACCTGAAGGGAAACGTAGCAATTCCCGCTCGCAGAGAGGGAGTTGCTTTGCTTCCCCAAAGGGGAGAAAAACAATTGAAAAAATTAAAAAAAAAACCCATTCCGAAAAAAGAATGGTACTCAAATAGATTCCAAAACCATGTTTTCTCTGTTCAAAGTGAGGGGAGTGAAAAATTCCTTTCTTCTCTCTGGAAAAATAAAGCTGGTAACAGCATCCAGCTTTCTAAAGCTATCGAGACTCTTCCTTCTATTTTATTTCTTCCCAAATGTTCCAAAAAATTTTTAAAAGAAGGAATTTCTATTATTTCTATTTTATCTTTAAGTGTTTATTGTAAAAATTTTAGTCAAGCTCCTTCCCTGCTCGAAGAGAGGGTTGCTATGCTTTCCGGAGGGAGCGAAAGAAACGTGTTTTTCGAAAGCTCTTCTATGCGAAATTGGATTTTTCAAACCCACTCATTTAAAAAGGGGGAGTTACGTTCCCCACTTCAAATGGAAAAAAATTTTACTAAAGAGGATCCTAATATTAACAACGTTTTATTGAAAGAGCTACTTAGCGGTGGAGCTTCTAAGAGCTTTGCTCCAAATTTTAAAAATATTTCTAAAAAAATATCTATGGATTTGTATATTTTATGTTTATTAGAACGAACGTTACATAAATCTTCTCTAACATTGTCAATTCAAAATACGTGGGAATATCTATATAAACAAGCTTTTATTAAAGCAATTAACAAAGCCAAAATTATTTGTGCTCCAGCTTTACTTTGTAGCGAAACTAATGAAATTCCAGATGGAGAGAAGCTCTTGAGGAGCGAAGCTCTTCCCTTTCTTGCTGCGCTTTGCCCCAAACCGAAGGGAGATCAAAGGCTTCGCTCCTCAACTGTGTTGAATAAGTGGTTTTTTTCATCATTCGTCTCTGATTTCCCCTCGAAAGTAGCAGACCAATCGATGGCTATCTCTGCTCGGGAAAACCCCTTCGGGTTGCTTCAACCCCTACAGGTAAGGGGGATATCCAAGGAGGAAAAACAAAAAGTGCTTGCTACGCTCTCAAAGAGAAGGGAGAGAAGCTCTTGGGAGAAAGTATCTATACAGGATAAAAAGCAATATGGTAAAGAAACTAAAATAAAAAATTTGGTTTTAAAAAATTTAAAAATAAAATACATTAATCATGTATTTAAATTATTAGAGAATATTAGATATCCACTTGTATCATTAAATTATACAACAAAATTTTTTCCATTTGGGGTGCTTCGTATCTACTCCCAAAAAAAGAGTTTGTATTCGGTGTCAAAGGGAGAAAGGGAGGAAGTTGGATCTTATTTAGTAAAAAATACAACCTATATTCATCGATTTTTAACAAAAATGTTTTTAAATTCATTTCTTTTAGATTTCTATTTGAATATTTATAGTAATAAAAATTTGTTGTTCTTACCTCTATTTGAAAAGAGCTGCGAAGTTATTCCCTGCTATAATCGAAAAATAAATGAAAAAAGTTGGATTACAACAACTCAGTCCGTTTTAAGTGTATATAAAAATTTTTTAAAAATGAAATTAGCTGTAGTCTTCTTTCCATTTTCGGGTTGCTACGCACCTCCTCAGCTTTTTTCCCGTAGCAACCTGGAGGGGTTGCTATGCACCAGCAATAAAGTTTCCCCGCCAGGTTGGAGGATATCCGAAGGAGCGAAGCTCTTGAAGAGCGAAGCTCCTCGCCCTTTTTTAAAAAAGGGAGAGCTTCGCTCTTCAACTCTTGATTTTCCTTCGGTTTGGGACAAAGCGCAGCAAGAAAGGGAAGAGCGAAGCTCGCCCTTTTTTAAAAAAGGGCGAGCTTCGCTCTTCAACTCTGTTTCCTTTGGGAGTAAAGAAGGAGAAGGACAACGGGAGGATGAAAAAGTATTATCAAAAAGTTTATATATAAAAGAGAGAGCCAGAGTAGGGAAAGGAACAACCTCAATTACTAAAAATTTATATAATAATGTATATACGTTATCTCATAGAGAACGTTGGGATATTGAGAAAGATTGGCAAATTTTTACTTTATTTACTTTTGGAACAACAGAGTTTTTAGATTTCCCTATTTATACATACAAAAATCGCTTATTTTCTTATATAAATTCAGAGGATTATACTGGTGCCTTTGTTCCACAATCTTTTCAGCAAAATGAAGGTCTTTTAAAAAGAGGGGTTTCGTTTTCTCTTTCTAGTTCATTTTATTCAGGTGCCGGTATTGTGCAACAATTATTAAATGAATTTAATTTTTATGAAATAAAAAAATTAGATACACAAAACCGTTTAATATTATATCAATTAAATAAATATATTTTAAAACTAAAAAAACAAGTTCAAATTTTTGTATATGACAAAACAGCACAAATAGAATTAAAAGAATTATGTAAAAAACGTGATTTGTTAATTCGTCGTACTAAATTAGTACGAAAATTATTTCGAAAAAATTCAAACCCAGCATCAATGATTTTAACTCTTATTCCAGTATTACCACCTGATTTACGTCCTATTGTAAAGATGGGTAGTCAAATAGCTGCATCAGATTTAAATAGATTATATCAAAGAGTTATATACAGAAATGATAGACTTAAAAAATTTTTAAAAGATCCTGCTACTAGTCAATCCTATGAAATGAAATATGCTCAACGTTTATTACAAGAGTGTTTAACCTCAGACCATGAGGTGTTAACAACAACTGGCTGGGTTTCAATCAACAATGTAACTCTTGACCACAAAGTTGCAACGCTTGATAGGTTCACCGGTGAACTAAAATATCAACAACCAACAAAAGTCCATCATTATGACTTTGAAGGTGAATTATATCATGTAAAAAATCAGCAAGTTGATCTTTTAACTACACTTGATCATCGTATGCTTGTTAAAAGACGAGAACGTCGTGGTGCCCCTGATAATTGTCTTACAAATTATCAATTAATTCCCGCAAAAGACATTCAAGGCAAACTTTATAAGTATTTAAAAACGGCTCAATGGAATAAAATTGATTATCAATTTTATTTACCAACAATAAAATTTAAAAACTCTTTTTTAAATAGTTCGCTGGACATGGACGCTTGGTTATATTTCTTTGGTATGTGGATGGCAGATGGTTTTGCTTACGAATGTAAAGAACGAATGCAGTATACGGTTTGCGTTACTCAATTTAAAACAATAAAAAATAAAAAGCCACATAAAATACAACAAAAAGACAATATTATCACAAAAATTGAAGAATCTATTAAAAAGCTCGGCTATAATTATACTTATAAAGACTCTACAAAAACTTTTATTATACAAAATAAACAACTGTGCACCTATCTTGCTCCTTTAAGTACTGGAGCTGGAAGCAAGGTTCTTCCGGACTGGGTTTGGGAATTGAGTCAACGTCAAGCAAGAATATTGCTAGAAGGAATGCACGACGGTGATGGCGCCGCCGATCAAAATAATTATTATACAGCTTCAACTATACTTGCTGATCAAATTCAAAGATTAACTCTTCATGCTGGATGGAGTGCTAATAAGTACTTGCACGCTGTCAAAGGAACACCTTATAAAATTAATGAAATTGAAGGCCTTCGCATTTTTGACTTCTGGCGCTTAGGCATAATTAAAAAAAGCAATAATCCAGCAGTAAATTCACGTAAAGAACAAAAACAAGATAAACTTATCTTCTTTAAAGGTTCTGTTTACTGCATAAGTGTACCAAATGAAATTTTTTATGTAAGAAGAAATGGTCTTTCGGTTTGGACAGGCAATTCTGTTGATAATTTATTACAAAACGGAAAAAGCGGGCCTAATTCTGAAAAAGACGCACGTGGTCGTGCTTTAAAATCCTTATCTGATGTATTAAAGGGAAAACAAGGTCGTTTTAGACAATTTTTACTAGGTAAAAGGGTTGATTATTCTGGACGTTCAGTAATTGTAGTTGGTCCTAAATTAAAGCTGCACGAATGTGGTCTTCCTTTAGAAATGGCAAAAGAATTATATTTACCGTTTTTATTAAAAAGTATTTTAAATAAAAATTATGCTAAAACTGTAGTAGGCGCAAAAACTTTAATTAAAAATAATTCTTCTTTAGCACATGAATTATTACGTGAAATTATGCAAGTTTCACCTGTATTATTAAACCGTGCTCCAACATTACACCGATTAGGTATTCAAGCTTTTGTACCAAAACTTATTGAAGGACGTGCAATTTTATTACATCCTCTTGTATGTTCAGCGTTTAATGCTGATTTTGATGGCGATCAAATGGCTGTTCATATACCTATTACAGTGGAGGCTCGTGCAGAAGCTTGGAAAATGATGTTATCAAGGAATAATATTCTTTCTACTGCAACCGGTGATCCTTTAGCTATTCCCAGTCAAGATATGGTTTTAGGTTGTTATTATTTAACAACTTTTTCAAACCATGGAAAAAATTTAAGAGGTTCTGGAATGTATTTTAATTCTTTATATGATGTTATGCAAATATATGAACAACGACTTATTGACGTACATTCACTTGTTTGGGTAAAATGGACTAATTTTATTGAAAATGGAACTGATCAAGAAGAGCCTCTTGAAATTCGTGTTTCTTTGTTTGGTCAATGGCAAGAAATTACTTCTAATTATCATCGAATCTATGACTCTCATAATAATTTAATTAGTCAATATATATGTACAACACCTGGAAGAATTTTATTCAATTTAATTATTCAAAATACAACACTTAATTAACATTCACTTTTTTTGTAGTTCGTATCTCTTCCCCGAAGGGGTTTTCCCTCTCTCCCTCCCTTCGGCTGCGAAGCCGGGCTGCGAAGCCTCTCTTCGAGTGAGCAGCAACCCCTTTTTCAAATGTTATCCTTCCTGGTCTTCTCCTCCCTCTCTCTCTTGTTGCTTTCCTGTTTCCTGTTCCCCTTCCCAGTTCCCAGTTCCCAATTCCCTTTTCCCTGTTCCCTCCAGGAAACAGAACAAGGGATTGGGAACTGGGAAGCAGCAAGAAAAGAGAGAGGCGAAACTGCGGGTTGGAGCGAAGTAACGAAGTTCGCTTTTTTAAAAATTTCAATTTGAAAAAAAAGGTTTTTAAAAAGCCGCAGAAATTATAACGGGGTTCTAAGCCGCAGAAATTCTTAAGAATTTCTGCGGCTTAGAACCCCGTTACTTCGCTCCTTAACTCTACTTTTCCGAAGGGTTGAAGCGAAGCTCTACCTTCGTTATCAGTTTTTAAAGGGAGAGCTTCGCTCCTTAACTGCGCACGTCAGAGTGAATTACAAACTAAAATATAAAAAAAAGTTTTATGATTAAGATTCTTTAGTTTCTTTTTTGTTTGTTAAAAGATAACCTAAATATTTTTATTAATTACTAATTATTTTAAAATTATGATATTATATTTTTTGAGAAGAAAAATTAACATAGGAGCGAAGCTCTCCCCTTTTCAAAGGAAGAAAAACCTTTGGTTTGGTTTTGCTCTCTCCCTCTCGAAGAGAAGGTTTGGCTGCGAAGCCGTCTCTCTCGAAGAGAAGGTTTGGGACAAAGAGCAGCAAAGAAGCTCTCCCTTTTTGAAAAAAGGGTTGGCGCAAAGCTCTCCCCTTTTTTTAAAAGGGGCTTTTTTCAAAGAGTAAGGAACTTCTAACGAAGTTCCTTATTTAAAAAAGAACTTCGTTCCTTTACTCCTCAACTTCTCCACTGCTCGAAGAGAGGGGTTGCTTCGCACCGAAGTTCCTTATTTAAATAAAAAACTTCGTTTCCCTTACTCTTTTTAAAGAAGTCGCTTTCAAGAGCTTCGCTAAGGGAGTAAACTAAGTATGATTTCATACTCTTCGGTTTTTAAATGACAATTACCACGTCTCTACACCGCTTAGTTCCTTCGTCTTTTCACTCTTAGCTTTCTTCGTTTTTAACGAATTGTTTCAGTGATAAGAAAGCTCATTGCTGTAGAGTTTTCCTGTTTCGTGTATATGAAAGGCGAACTCATCTTTTTATATGATAGGTATCAAGAAAATTTTCTCTTGTTATTTTTTTAAATATTAAACTTTTTTGTGAATACTAAAATTAAAAGTTTCTTTTTTTCAGCCCTAACTTTATTAGGACTTACAATTGCCCTACCCTTTGGTTTTGTTTCGAGTGTAGAAGCATATCCAATTTTTGCACAACAAAACTATGAAAATCCTCGTGAAGCAACGGGACGTCTAGTTTGTGCAAACTGTCACTTAGCACAAAAACCTGCAGAAATTGAAGTACCTCAAGCTGTATTACCTGATACAGTTTTTGAAGCTATTGTAGAAATTCCTTATGATAAATCAGCTAAACAAGTTTTAGCTAATGGTAAAAAAGGTGAATTAAATGTTGGTTTTGTTTTAATTCTTCCAGAAGGTTTTGAGTTAGCTCCAGCTGACCGTATTCCGGAAGAAATGAAGAAAAAAGTTGGAAATGTTTATTATCAACCATATAGCCCTGAAAAGAAAAATATTCTTGTTGTAGGTCCTTTACCTGGTAAAAAATACAGTGAACTTGTTGTACCTATTCTTTCTCCAGATCCAGCTAAAAATAAAAACGTATCTTACTTAAAATATCCAATTTATTTAGGTGCTAATCGTGGTCGTGGTCAGGTATATCCAGATGGTTCAAAATCAAATAACACTGTATATAACGCTTCTGCTCCTGGTAAAATTACTTCTATTGCAACAGCGAGTGAGAAAAAGGGTGGTTATTTAGTAACTATTGAAAAATCAAATGGTGAAACTGTAACTGATAAAATTCCAGCTGGTCCTGAGTTAATTGTTCGTGAAGGACAAGTACTTACAGCAGATCAACCTTTAACTTCAAACCCTAACGTAGGTGGTTTTGGTCAAAAAGACGTTGAAGTCGTTTTACAAAACCCAGCACGTATCCAAGGTTTATTAGTTTTCTTCGTATTTGTTCTTTTAGCACAAGTACTACTTGTTCTTAAGAAAAAACAATTTGAAAAAGTTCAATTAGCTGAAATGAATTTCTAATTTTTTATACTAGCTAACATTTCCGGAAGGGAATAATAGCTAGTATAAATGAACTTCTCTTTTTTTATACTAGCTAACATTCCATTCCGGGAATGTTAGCTAGTATAAAAAAGTTATCTTCACTTTTTGCTTCCGTCCTGCCCGAAGAGAAAAGAGGGTATTCACGCGAAGTTGGGTTTTTTTTTATTTATTTAATATACGCGCTTCTTTTAAAAAAAAGGAGTAGGTGCGAAGGAACGAAGTTCGCTTTTTAAAAGTCGCTTCAAAGGCCCTTACAGGGAGCCGCAGAACTTCGTTTTCTGCTGCTTACTCTTTGAAAAAACCTGCTCCGGCTTCGCAGCCCGGCTTCGCAGCCGAAGGGAGGGAGAGAGGTTTTTAAAAAGAGGAGCGAAGCTTCTCAACTCTTTCCCTCTTTTATTTCTATAAAGGAAGTTCCACCGAGTTCTAAAAAACGCCGCGGAACTTTCTCCATAGAAATAAAAGAGGCCAAGTTTTTTGTCCTTTTTTTTTTTTCCGCACCTTTTTTCGATTTTTATATAGTAGAGCAAATTTGAATTGAGAAATCGAAGGGGCGAAGAGTTGAAAGAACAAAGAAACAAAGAAGGATAACTCTTTTGCTCCTTTGTTCTTTCGCCCCCTTCGTTCTTTTTATATTATGTTTAGTTAACTTCCTCTGGTCTTCCCTAGGAAGAACTACCAGATGGAGCTTTTGACATAAGGCAAAGACCATCTTTTTGTAATGAAGGACATGGAGAAAACTTTATTTTGTGACAAAGGATTTGTGTTTTTTCTATTTTTTTTATTAATGATATTATTATTAAAAATAATTAATATTTGATTAATTATTTATTAGCAAATAAGTTGTAAATTGGTAATTTTTAATATTTATTTTAAATAAACTTAGTATGATTTTATGTTTTTTTGCATTTTTCTTCTTTATTTCTCTGTTATAATAGAATTAAATTAATGCGTTGCTTCCCTGCTCGAAGAGAGGTTTTTAAAAATCGATGGCTCTCTTCGAGAGCTTTTTTAAAAACCGAAAGGTTGCTTTGCTTGCTTCTTTCTCTCTTCCTCCCTTCGGGTAGCAGGAAGCGCTTTGCTTTTTTAAAAACCTCTCTTCGAGCAGAGTTGCTTCTCCCCTGCTCGAAGAGAGGGGAAAGCTTCGCTTTTTTAAAAACCGGCTTCGAAGCCGAAGGGAGGGAAAGGCAATCAAAATATAAATATTATTAATTAAATAATTAAAAAATTATTGAAAAAATAAATAGTTTTGAGCCCCTAATTTTTCCCTGCGTAAATAATGCGAAGGGGTTATTTTGCTTGTGCTCCCTTTCCCCGTAGGATTTTTTCAAAGAAAAGCAACCCCCTCTTCGCAGCAGTGGGAGGTTTAATTGAAGCTCTCTCTGCAGCTTCGCAGCAAAACGGGGAGTCAAGAAAACAAAGTTCTGCAGCTTAGCGAAGCTCCGTTTGGTTTGGAATAAAGCTTGCGTTGTCCCAAACCAAAGGTAGAATTTCCTTACTTTGCTCCTCAACTCCGCTTTTTACAAAATAACAGGGGCACTTTAGGGTCACTTTCAAGGAGGTTGCTTTCAAAGAAGAGCTTCTCTCTTTTCGAGCAGGGTTGCTTTCAAAGAAGAGCTTTTTTTAAAAACCGGTTTTTAAAAAAGGGTAACGAAGTTCTAAGGAACTTCGTTTTCTGCTACTTACTTTGCTTGCTTCGCTTTTTTTAAAAACCTCTCTCCCTCCCCTGCTCGAAGAGAGGTTTTTTCTTCCTTCGGAAGGCTGCGAAGCCGGAGCAGGTTTGCTTCCTCCTCTCTTCGAGCAGTTTTTAAAAAGCGCTTCGCTTTTTACTGGGGTGCTCTCTTCCCTCCCTTCGGCTGCGAAGCCGGGCTGCGAAGCCTCTCTTCGAGTGAGCAGCAAAGGAAAAACCTCTCTTCTCTCTTCGAGTGAGCAGGGTTGCTTCGCTTCCCGAAGGGAAGGGACAGAAAAAATTAATTTTATTTATCGGAGTTTTTTAAATAAAGATAAATAAATCTAAATATAAATAAAATTTATTTTAATTGTGTTTTTTTACTTTTTCAGAGCCAGTTGCATAAAGCGGAAAAGTTTTTTATATATAAATATGGGTAAAAAATAAAATATTTATGAAAAACCCTATTATACTATATAAGTCCCACCATTATGAAATAGCGAAAATAGCTATGCTACAGCCTTTAGATGCTTTGAAAAAAAAAAGAATTTTGTTGACTTTAAAATAAGCTACGTCCATTAAGATGGCTTTTTTTAAAGCCATCAATTTTAGGGGCAGAAATGAAGAAGTGTATGGGAAGTTTTAACAGCTTCGCTTCTGCACTTCAAAGCTCTTTCGAGCTCGCTACTTTTCTTTGATTAACAAGTTGTCTATTTATATAGGTAAAATAAGCAGCAAAGATCGAGTTACTATTTCATAAATTTCTTCAAAAATATTCACATTAGCAAAATGTTAAAAAGTTTTTTTATGTCAGTAACAAAAAAACCAGATTTAAGTGATCCAGTATTAAAAGCAAAATTAGCAAAAGGTATGGGGCATAACTCATACGGTGAACCTGCTTGGCCAAATGACTTATTATATATTTTCCCTGTAGTAATTTTTGGTACTTTTGCAACTGTAATTGGTCTATCTGTATTAGACCCAGCTGCTATTGGTGAACCAGCTAACCCATTTGCAACTCCATTAGAAATTTTACCTGAATGGTACTTTTATCCTGTTTTCCAAATTTTACGTGTTGTTCCTAATAAATTATTAGGTGTTTTATTAATGGCAGCAGTACCTCTTTTACTAAGTTTTGTTCCATTTATCGAAAGCATTAATAAGTTTCAAAATCCTTACCGTCGTCCAATTGCTACTATTTTATTCTTATTAGGAACTGTAGTTGCTGTATGGTTAGGTATTGGTGCTACTTTCCCTATTGATATTTCATTAACTTTTGGTTTATTTTAATTAACTTAATTAATTAATAATTAAAAAAAGTTAGGGACTTTGAAAAAAGCCTCTCGAGGGGTCTTGATTACGTTAGAAAAAGACCTCTTTTGTTCTTCATTTTCTTTCCCTTTTCCTATGTGCTTTCTGTACATTGCAACTCTTTTCCCTTCGGTTGCAATGTACGGAAAGCTAGTTGAGTTGCTCTGTACCAGACCAAAGGCCGCGTTTTTAAAAAAGCGAAGGCTGTTCCAGTAACGAAGTTCTAAGCCGCAGAACAAAGTAGTTTCTTCCTGTTGCGAAGAAACTACTTTGTTCTGCGGCTTAGAACTTCGTTCCTTCGCTCCTAAAGATCTTCGCTCCTCAACTCTTCCTGCTGCGTCGAGGAAAGGAGCGAGGAAAGGAGCGAGGGCTATACTAAACTCTTTTGAGTTTGGTTGGCAAAGTAATTCCTTCTTACTACTAGATACTAACTAATAACAACAACTAAATGGACCAAAATAAATAATAAAATAAAAAAAATATATATAATATATATTGATAAAATAAAATAGAGCTCATCGTCTAAAGGATAGGACAGCGGTCTTCTAAACCGCTAATGTAGGTTCAATTCCTACTGGGCTTAGAATAAAATTTCTCCTTTTCTATAACAGTTTTGCGTTTTTCTAAGTTAGTAGATCAAATAGTTCTAAACGTAGCTTTATTTAATATTATTTTTAATATTATTAGGGGGGTAACCACATTTGTTATAAATTTTAATAGATTTTTAGAAACGTAGCTAGCAAAGCTCCTGAAGCAGCCAGGAATTGATAACGAAGTTCTTAAATAACGCCCCTTTTTTAAAAACGGGTTCATACCTTGAAAGTAACCCTGTATGCGGCAGAAAACGAAGTTCTCTGTCCCAGACCAAAAGGCGGCTTTTTAAAACCTGTCTTTTCTCTTCAAGTGAGTTGAGGAGCGAAGCTCCAGGGTTTTGAAAAAAGTTTTTCCTTTGCTCCGCATGCTCCGCATCCCAGTAAAAAGCGAATGCAAAAAACCGTTTTTTAGGAACTGGTTTTTAAAAACGGCTCCTGCCGGGTTTTTGCAAAGAAGTTGAGGAGCGAAGCCTCTTAAGAGGCTCCTCTTTTTAAAAATTAAAAACTGCTGCGTGGCTTTTTTTTCCTTGCTCACTCGAAGAGAGAAGATAGGAAACCAAAGGGGAGAGCTTCGCGCCAACCGGTAGATTTTTTTCAAAATAGCAGAGGCGCTTTCAAAAAGGGGAAAAATAGGACGGGTTGCTTTTCTCCTGCTGGAAGGGAGCAGAAAAGAAGACTTTCTGAAGGGGTTCTTCGACGCCTTGCCCCTTCGTTCTCCCCTACGGGTTGCTACGCTTTTTTAAAAACCGGAGGGTTGCTCTCCCTTCGGGAGAGCAACGAAGCTCTTGATCGAGCGCAGCAAGAAAGGGAACAGCCTTCGCTCCTCAACTTCGCTTTTTACTGGGGCAGGAAAACCGAAGGGTTTCTCTCCCGAAGGGAGAGCAGCGAAGCTCTCCCCTTTTTTCAAAGGGGTAACGAAGTTCTAAGGAACGAAGTTCCTTTGCTCCTCAACTTCGCTTTTTAAAAACTGAAGGGGAGCCGCTTTTTTTAAAAACTCTTCGCGTAAATAAACCCCAAGTAAACAAAATATTAATTTATTAATTTATAAATTAGTAATTTATTAAAAATTATTATATTATCTAAATAATCAAGAGTGAATTTAAAAAATTTGCTTTTATCCCAAGCTTGTTATACGAGATAAAATAAATAAGCTTAATTGACTTAACTAGTAGTTATAGTTTTATATTGGTCTTTGTTAAATCCCAAATTTGTAATTTAAGATCTAAACACCAATTTAGTTTGAAGTTTTGTACGCTGGAATAAAATTTTTTTATTTGAGTTTTTTTTTATTTTTTTAGCTTATATTATTCGAATATAGTTTAAAGAAAAGGAGGTAAGGTTTGCAAAAAATAAAAAAACAATTTTTTGTTTCTTTTTTTTTTAATTTTTTTGCTTCCCTTCGATTTGCGAAGCAAGCTTTTTTTAAAGCGCTTTTTAAAAACTGCTCCGGCTTCGCAGCCTTCCCCGAAGAGGAGGGAGAGAGGAAGAAGCAATCCCAAAGGCCAAAGGACCCTTTTTTCACATTTTTTCAAAGGTTTTTTCAAAGCCCTTCACTCCTTTGCTCTAACCGATTCCTACCGGTTTTTAAAAAACGATAGGGGCCCTTTCAAGGCAGAAGCGCTTTCAAGGAGGGAAGAGGAAGGAAAAACGAAGTTCTGCGGCTCCCTGTAAGGGACTTTGAAGCGGTTTTTAAAAAGCGAACTTCGTTCTTTCGCTTTTTAACTACGCGTCTGTAGCAACCCGTCTCCTGTTGGTTAAGGAGCAACCCGCAGGGGGCGCTTTCAAGGAGGGAAGAAAACCCCTTCTTAAAGTACGTGGAGTGAGAAAACCGAGCTAAAAATAAAAAGTTATTTTTATAGAAAAAATTAAATCCATTTAAAAAAAAACTATCTGCGGTCGTCAACGACTTCATTATTTAAGAAGCAACAGCAGCAGAAGTAGAAGCAGAAGTAGAAGCAGAAGCAGAAGCAGAAGTGAACTAAAAAAAAAAATAAATAAATAAATTGTTCATTTTTTTAAGAACAAGTTTTTAATTTAAATTTACTATGAAATTAGCTTATTGGATGTATGCAGGGCCGGCGCATATTGGTACTTTACGTGTTGCAAGTTCTTTTAAAAATGTGCACGCTATTATGCACGCTCCGTTAGGTGATGATTATTTTAATGTAATGCGATCAATGTTAGAGCGTGAACGTGATTTTACACCAGTTACCGCTAGTATTGTTGACCGTCATGTTTTAGCTAGAGGTTCACAAGAAAAAGTTGTCGAAAATATTACTCGAAAAGACAAAGAAGAACGTCCAGATTTAATTTTATTAACACCTACTTGTACATCTAGTATTTTACAAGAAGATTTACAAAATTTTGTAAATCGTGCTTCAAATGAAGCTGTTTGTGATGTTATTTTAGCTGATGTAAATCATTATCGTGTAAATGAATTACAAGCTGCAGATCGAACTTTAGAACAGATTGTTCGTTTTTATATTGAAAAAGAAAAAAAAAATCAAGAAAAAGAAGGTTGCTTTTCTTCTGAAGGGGTAGCTTCGCTCCCTCTCTTCGAGCAGGGAGGAGCACATAATTTTATATGGTCTAAAACAGAAAAACCCTCTGCAAATATTTTAGGGATTTTTACTTTAGGTTTTCACAATCAACATGATTGTAAAGAATTAAAAAAATTATTAAATGATTTGCATATTGAAATTAATGAGGTGTTACCTGAAGGTGGTGACGTAAATTCTTTAAAAAATTTACCAAAAGCTTGGTTCAATATTGTACCTTATCGTGAAGTAGGTTTAATGACGGCCATTTATTTAGAAAAAGAGTTTAAAATGCCATATACGTCAATTACACCGATGGGACTTGTTGATACTGCTGCTTTTATTCGTGAAATTGCTTCAATATGTAAAAAAATAGTTGAGGAGCGAAGCTCTGACAGTAAAAACCCTAACAGCTTTGCTCCAGCATCTTCTCTTCCAAAGATTTTAGATAAAAATCAATATGAAAATTATATTGATAAACAAACACATTTTGTTTCCCAAGCAGCTTGGTTTTCTAGATCAATTGATTGTCAAAATTTAACAGGTAAAAAAACCGTTGTTTTTGGCGATGCAACACATGCTGCTAGTATGACAAAAATTTTAGTACGTGAAATGGGTATTCATGTGGTTTGCGCGGGAACATATTGTAAACATGACGCAGATTGGTTTAGAGAACAAGTTTCGGGTTATTGTGACCAAGTTTTAATAACTGATGATCATAGTCAAATTGGTGAAATTATTGCAAAATTGGAGCCTGCTGCTATTTTTGGAACACAAATGGAACGTCATGTTGGAAAACGTTTAGATATTCCATGTGGTGTTATTTCTGCACCAGTACATATTCAAAATTTCCCTTTAGGTTTTAGACCTTTTTTAGGTTATGAAGGCACAAATCAAATTTCTGATTTAGTTTATAATTCTTTTAGTTTAGGAATGGAAGATCATTTACTAGAAATTTTTAATGGTCATGATAATAAAGAAGTAGTAACACGTTCATATTCATCTGAAAATGAGTCTCAAAACGAATGGACAAAAGAAGCATTAACAGAACTATCAAAAGTGCCAGGTTTTGTAAGATCAAAAGTTAAACGTAATACAGAAAAATATGCCGAGTCAATAAAAGCACGTCAAATTACGGTTGAAATTATGTACGCAGCAAAAGAAGCTGTACAAGTTTAATTTACTCTTCCAGTTGTTCACGACTGGAAGCATAAGTTGAGTAGCTAAGAAGCGAAGGAAAGAAGTTCTTTTTAAATAAGGAACTTCTAACGAAGTTCTTTTTAAATAAGGAACTTCTAACGAAGTTCCTTACTCTTGAAGAGCGAAGCTCTTGAGGAGCGAAGCTCTTGAGGAGCGAAGCTCTTGAGGAGCGAAGCTCTTGAGGAGCGAAGCTCTTGAGGAGCGAAGCTCTTGAGGAGCGAAGCTCTTTAAAAAAACCTACAGTTTTTAAAAAAGAGGAGTAAGGAAAAGGAAGTTCTGCAGCTTCTTGTAAGGGAAGAACTCCCTTTTTTCGCCCCTCAAGAGTAAGGAACTTCTAACGAAGTTCCTTAGAACTTCGTTCCTTCGCTTCTTCGCTACTCAACTCTTCCTTTAAGAAGTAATAAATTTTGTTCCTTCGTTCTTTAACTTCACATCCGGTAGGAATTCGTTTTTTTTTTAAGGTAGAAATTTGTTGGAAAAAAAAGGCAAATTCATAAACCTATTTCTGAAGTTGTAAAAGAACAACAATTGTTACGTCGAAGTGCCCAACAAAAACAAAGACAATCAAAACAACAGCAACCAAGTATGCGTGTGAAACAATTAAGAAGAAGAGTTCAACGACAAATTCTTCGCTCAGTTTGGAGATATCGACCTCGTGCTGGTGGTTTTGTTTGGCCAGGTGATTATTTAAAATTAGAATTAGTTAAAGCACCCAAATTACAGTCATCTTCATTACAAGCATCTTCTATTGCAACTTCTAAATCTTCGAAACAGTCAGCATCAGCTGAAGGGTTACTTAGCTCTCAAAGGGTTGCTACGCAAGATCCTTCGCAAAACTCGACAATTAAAAAACAAAAAAGAAAGAAAAAAAGAACATTGGTTGAATGGCAAATTCAACCAAAAAAATATTTATATGAAAAACATAATATTAAAGTTCTTAAGAAAAAACTTTTACAGTCTCAACGTTCTTTTGGTTCTAATACAACCACTTTAAATGTTTTACGTAACTCAATTACGTAACTCAACAGTTTAATTAAAATGCTTCATTTAACTCAATTACGTAACTCAACAGTTTAACTCAATCATTTAACTCAATCATTTAACAGGGTTTAATTTCTATTAGTGTAGAATCTCAAACCTAAATTCAAATATAAATAGTGAAGTGGAGCGAAGCTCTCCCTGCTCCGGCTTCGCAGCCTTCCCCTCTCTTCGAGCAGGGGAGGGAGAGAGGTTTTTAAAAAGAGGAGCGAAGCTCCTCAAGACAAGAGTTGAGGAGTTTCGCTCCTCTTTTTAAAAACCCATAGGGGAGAGCTTCGCTCCACTTCACTATTTATTTCTATTTTTTATAGATATTTTTAATTTTATTGTTTACTTCTCTGGTCGTTTCCGTTTTCCCCTCTTCGCGCTTCGCTTTTTAATGGGACCTTTGGGTTTTGCTCTCTCCCTGCTTCCCGAAGGGAAGAAGAGAGGTTTTTCCTTTGCTGCTCACTCGAAGAGAGGCTTCGCAGCCTTCCCCTCTCTTCGAGCAGGGAGGGAAAACTCAAACCAAAGGTCCAAAGGCCCCTTCGTGTTGGAGCGAAGGAACGAAGTTCTCTCCTTACAGGGAGCCGCCCGAACTTCGTTTTCTGCTGCTTACTCTTTGAAAAAACCTGCTCCGGCTTCGCAGCCCGGCTTCGCAGCCGAAGGGAGGGAGAGAGGTTTTTAAAAAGAGGAGGCTGTTCCAGTAACGAAGTTCTAAAGAACTTCTAACGAAGTTCCTTACTCTTCTTCGAAAGGAACGAAGTTCTCCCCTGCTCGCGCTTCTTCCCTTCCCTTCGGTTTTTAAAAAAGCGGAGTTGAGGAGCGAAGCTCTTGAGGAGCGAAGCTCTTCCCTTTGAAAAAAGGTTTTTAAAAACCAAGAGTAAGGAACTTCTAACGAAGTTCCTTATTTAAAAAAGAACTTCGTTCCTTCGCTCCACTCCCGGGAAAAACCTTTTTTATTTTTTCAAAGGGTCGCTTTTTTTAAAGCGCGAAGAGAGAAGAGAGGTTTTTAAAAAGCCGCCCTTTGGCCTTTGGGGAACGAAGTCTTCCCTGCTCACTCTTCCCGAAGGGAGAGAGCAGAGAGGGAAGAATTCGGAGCTTCGCTAAGGAACTTTGTTTTTCTTACTCTCCGCAGCAGGGATTGCTTCGGGAAAACCCCTTCGGGGAAAGGAGTGAACTAAAGGATTTTTTATTCTAGAGGCCTTGACAAAAAAAAGAAATCTGATAAATTATAAAACAAGGGAATGTTCAAAAGAAAACAATATAGAGTCCATTAGAGAGTTTGATCCTGGCTCAGGATGAACGCTGGCGGTATGCTTAACACATGCAAGTCGTACGGATTAGATTTATCTAATCTAGTGGCGGACGGGTGCGTAACACGTAAGAACCTACCTTTTGGAGGGGGATAACATTGGGAAACTAGTGCTAATACCCCGTAATACTGAGGAGTTAAAAGCGGGTATCCTGTGAGGGAGCTACGCGCCAAGAGAGGGGCTTGCGGCTGATTAGCTAGTTGGTGGGGGTAATGGCCTCCCAAGGCCACGATCAGTAGCTGGTCTGAGAGGACGATCAGCCACACTGGGACTGAGACACGGCCCAGACTCCTACGGGAGGCAGCAGTGAGGAATTTTCCACAATGGGCGAAAGCCTGATGGAGCAATCCCGCGTGAAGGAAGAAGGCCCGTGGGTCGTAAACTTCTTTTCTCAGAGAAGAAAAAAATGACGGTATCTGAGGAATAAGCTCCGGCTAACTATGTGCCAGCAGCCGCGGTGCTCGCGCGACACAACTAACTAAACAAAAAATCAATATATTAAAATATGGTTTTGGTTTAAAAATTTAGTTAGTTAAGGTCGAAATGCCGCCTTAAAAAGTGATTTTTAAGTAAAATCCAGCTCATATAGGTGGAGTCTTCTTAATATAATAAATATTAAATGATAATACCTAGGGAAGTCCTTAAATTGAAGAAGCGCTTCGTTAAAACGAAGCAAAAGCAAGTTTTACTTGCTTGCCTTTTATTGACCCCGTAACGACTGACTCGAAAGAGGAGAGCTACTAAGTAGCTAACACGCTGGTCTCATGTTGCTTCAGCAAGGATAAGGTTGTTTTTGTAAAACCTAAAACCTGTACATGAGATGAAAGTATAGTCTGACTCACTGGAAACAGCCGAGAGAAATGAATACATAGGGAGCAAGCGTTATCCGGAATGATTGGGCGTAAAGCGTCTGTAGGTGGTTTAAAAAGTCTACTGTCAAATACGTTGGCTCAACCAACGGCAGGCAGTGGAGTACTATTAGACTAGAGTTAGGTAGAGGTAGAGGGAATCCCTAGCGTAACAGTGAAATGTGTAGATTTTAGGGAGAACACCAGCGGCGAAGGCGCTCTACTGGGCCGGTACTGACACTGAGAGACGAAAGCTAAGGGAGTGAAGTGGATTAGATACCCACCTAATCTTAGCTGTAAACGATGGAAACTAAGTGGGGGGGGGCCGTAAGAGTAATAATAATCTTCGGGTTATTATAGTTTCTACGTTGCTACTTCCCTGCTGTAGCTAACGCATTAAGTTTCCCGCCTGGGGAGTATGCTCGCAAGAGTGAAACTCAAAGGAATTGACGGGAACCTGCACAAACGGAGGATTATGGGGATTAATTCGATGCCACGCGAAGAACCTTACCAGGGATTGACATGTCCAGAATTTACTAGAAATGGAAAAGTGCCACACTCATTTAAGGAGTGTGGAGCTGGAACACAGGTGGTGCATGGCTGTCGTCAGCTCGTGCGTTGACGTGTATGGTTCAGTCCTGCAACGAGCGCAACCCTCGTCCTTAGTTACCCTCTGGGTTCTTTAAGGAGACTGCGCGCGCAAGCGCTGAGGAAGGTGAGGATGACGTCAAGTCAGCATGCCCCTTATACCCTGGGCGTCACCCGTAATACAATGGTTGGGACAATCAGATGCTACCCCGCGAGGGCACGCAAATCTGTTAAACTCAACCTCAGTTCGGATTGTAGGCTGCAACTCGCCTACATGAAGCCGGATTCGTTAGTAATCGCCGATCAGCCAAGCGGCGGTGAATACGTTCCCAGGTTTTGTACACACCGCCCGTCACATCAAGAGAGTATACAGCGGCCCAAGTCATTAGTTTAACCTACTTGTAGGAAAACGGTGCCCAAGCCTCGGTAAACAATCATGATGAAGTCGTAACAAGGTATCCGTACTGGAAGGTGCGGATGGATCACCTCCTTCAATTAATAAAAAAAAACCCTCCCTTATATAAGGGAGGGAAAATAAAATAAAAAGATCTTTGAAGAGTAAGAGGCACAGCTCTCCCCAAAGGGGAGAGCCTGTTCCTTCGCTCCTTCTTTACTCCTCTGTTTTAAAAACTGCTGCGAGTATGGGAGAGCGAGCTCTTCAAAGATCCTTTTATCTTATCTTATGCTAAAAGGGCTATTAGCTCAGTTGGTTAGAGCGCACCCCTGATAAGGGTGAGGTCGGAAGTTCAAATCTTCCATAGCCCACCCTCTGCTTCGTTCCACTTAAGGAATCTTAAGGAATGAAGGCGTAAGAAAACAGGGGGTAAGAAACAAGGGAACGTAGCTCAGTTGGTAGAGCATCGCCTTTGCACGGCGAGGGTCGCAGGTTCGAGACCTGTCGTTTCCACCATTCTTGAAATTTTTGGAATTCTTGAATTTCAATTCTTTTCAGATGGTTAATATTTTAAAACAAAAGAAGGTCAAATGAACTAAGGCTTACGGTGGAGACCTAGGCACCCAGAGACGATGAAGGGCGCAGATACCGGCGAAACGCTTCGAGGAGCTGGCAACAAGCTTTGATCCGAAGATCCCCGAATAGGGCAACCTGTAAAACTTCCAACAGAATTCATAAGTTGGAAAGAGGCAACCCAGTGAATTGAAACATCTTAGTAGCTGGAGGAAAATAAAGCAAACGCGATTCCCGTAGTAGTGGCGAGCGAACCGGGAACAGCCTAAACCCATGAATAATGGGTGTAGTGGGAAGACTATAGAAAAGAAGACATAGAAACGAAGCAGCTGAATCCTGCACCATAGAGAGTGAAAGTCTCGTAGTTGTAATGTCAAAAAAAAGTCTCGATTCCCTCCCCTGCTCGAAGAGAGGGGAGGGAAAATATCCCGAGTAGCATGGGACACGTGGAATCCCGTGTGAATCAGCGAGGACCACCTCGTAAGGCTAAATACTCCTGGGTGACCGATAGCGAAATAGTACCGTGAGGGAAAGGTGAAAAGAACCCCCGTAGGGGAGTGAAATAGAACATGAAACCGTAAGCTGACAAGCAGTGGGAGGTATAGAAACTGACCGCGTGCCTGTTGAAGAATGAGCCGGCGACTTAGAGGAAGTGGCATTTGGTTAAAGAATAATATCTGGAGCCTTTAGCGAAAGCGAGTCTGAATAGGGCGTTTTGTCATTTCCTCTGGACCCGAACCCAGGTGATCTAACCATGACCAGGATGAAGCTTGGGTAAAACCAACTGGAGGTCCGAACCGACCGATGTTGAAAAATCGGCGGATGAGTTGTGGTTACGCGGAGAAATTCCAATCGAACTTGGAGCTAGCTGGATCTCCCCGAAATGCGTTGAGGCGCAGCGGCAACGAAGAGCTATCATGGGGTAAAGCGACTGTTTCGATGCGGGCTGCGAAAGCGGTACCAAGTCGTGGCAAACTCAGAATACATGGTATGCCTACCGTTAGCCAGTGAGACATTGGGTGAAAGGTTCAGTGTCAAGAGGGAAACAGCCCAGATCATTAGCTAAGGCCCCTAAATGATCACTAAGTGGAAAAGGATGTGAGAATGCCCAAACAACCAGGAGGTTCGCTTAGAAGCAGCAACCCTTGAAAGAGTGCGTAATAGCTCACTGGTAAAGCGTTTTTGCGCCGACAATGGCCGGGACTAAGTGATCTGCCGAAGCTGTGAGATTTTTAACAACATTCCTTCAGGAGTATAAACATGACTGAAAGAATAAAAAAAATCGGTAGGGGAGCGTTCCGTTTTGGGTGAAGTTTTCATGTAAATGTGAATGGACAATTCGGAAGTGAGAATGTCGGCTTGAGTAACGAAAACATTGGTGTGAATCCAATGCCCCGGAAACCGTTGGGTTCCTCCACTAGGTTCGTCCATGGGGGGTGAGTCAGGACCTAAGATTAGGCCGAAAGGCGTCGTCGATGGAAAACAGGTTAATATTCCTGTACTATTTTTATTGGGAATCAAGGGACGAAGGAGACTAAACTAGAACTGCTTATGGATTTCAGTGGAAGCGTTTAGGTGTTGATAGTTAGAATAAAAACTAAACTTGAGCTAAGACGTAATCCCTATTTTTATGCAAATAAAAATAGCTAGTGATGTCACACTTCCTAGAAAAGCTTGTGTTTCCTGGTTATGAAAGTAACCGCCTTACATTGTAAGGTAACAATAAAAATACCTGTACCTAAAACCGACACAGGTAGGTTGGTAGAGAATACTAAGGGGCGCGAGAGAACTCTCTCTAAGGAACTCGGCAAACTGGCCCCGTAACTTCGGAAGAAGGGGCGCCCTTTTTATAAGGGCCGCAGTGACCAGGCTCTTGCAACTGTTTATCAAAAACACAGGTCTCCGCAAAGTCGAAAGACAATATATGGGGGCTGACGCCTGCCCAGTGCCGGAAGGTTAAGGAAGTTGGTTATTCTTTTAGTAGAAAAAGCTGACGACCGAAGCCCCGGTGAACGGCGGTCGTAACTATAACGATCCTAAGGTATCAACACATGCTTTAGTAAAATCAAACTATATGCTGGAAAACCCTCAGTGTAATTAACAACTCAACGTTTACCACCTAGTAGTAATACTTAGACTGCCACGTGTACTAAACCGGACTATAAGTCTGGATTAGTGACAATCACAGTGGACAAGAGGACAATCAGCAGGAAAGGCTTAATATGGATAAAAAAATTGAAACATTTAAGAATCCTCAGAGACTATACGTTTGACATTTAAAAGAAAAAATCATCTCTTTAAATGAAGATAGAGTCCAAGCTCCGGCGAAATCCGTGAGACCTGAGTCATAAGGACCAGGAAGTTTTATAACAAACTTAAACTGAGCGAAATTCATTGTCGAGTAAGTTTCGACCTGCACGAAAGGCGTAATGATAAGAGCACTGTCTCGGAGAGAGGCTCGGTGAAATAGACTTGTCCGTGAAGATGCGGACTACCTACACCTGGACAGAAAGACCCTATGAAGCTTGACTGTATCCTGGAATTGGGTTCGGGCTTTTCTTGCGCAGCCTAGGTGGGAGGCTTTGAAGGTTCCCTTCCGGGGGAATCTGAGCCGTCATTGAGAGACCACTCTGGAAGAGCTAGAATCCTAATGGTGATCTTTGAATCAAGACACTTGACAGTTTCAGGTGGGCAGTTTATCTGGGGCGGATACCTCCCAAAAGGTAACGGAGGTGTGCAAAGGTTCCCTCAGTCTGGACGGAAATCAGACATTGAGTGTAAAGGCAAAAGGGAGCTTGACTGCAAGACCCACAAGTCGAGCAGGGGCGAAAGCCGGCCTTAGTGATCCGACGGTTCCGTGTGGAAGGGCCGTCGCTCAACGGATAAAAGTTACTCTAGGGATAACAGGCTTATCTTCCCCAAGAGTTCACATCGACGGGAAGGTTTGGCACCTCGATGTCGGCTCATCACATCCTGGGGCGGTAGTACGTCCCAAGGGTTGGGCTGTTCGCCCATTAAAGTGGTACGTGAGCTGGGTTCAAAACGTTGACTGTAAAACAGCGTGTATTTGTAGTAATACAAATAAAGAATTAGCTTATATCGGTGAATCCCTATTGAATTAAGTTTAAATTAAGTTTAAAGTTAAGTTTTAATTGGCAACGCCGAGGGAAGATTTCAAAATATTTTTTAAAAGTAGAAATCCCCGTAGAGACTTTTATATAAAAGAAATTTATAAAACCTGTGGTTTTATCAAATTAAATAGCTTGCCATACTTTATATAAAGTAATGCTTTTAAGGGAAGAGTTTCTTTTGTATAAAGATGTATTTATATTTATTAAATACATAATACGCTAACTCCAGAAATATTGGTTTAATTTTTGGATGAAGACATAGTCCTTTCCTCAAGTAATGTTGAGGATATTAAAGTGTGAAACAGTTTGGTCCATATCCGGTGTAGGCGTTGGAATATTGAGAGGAACCAAAGATAGTACGAGAGGATTTTTTTGGACAAACCAATGGTGTATCGGTTCTCACTCCAGTGGGAAACGCCGAGTAGCTATGTTTGGATTAGATAACTGCTGAAAGCATATAAGTAGGAAGCTAACCTCAAGATGATTATTCCCCATTAGGCCGCGGGAAGACAACCCGATTGATAGGTGTTAGGTGTAAGGTTAGCAATAGCTTCAGCCAAGACATACTAAAGGCCAATTGATTTTGATCTTTAATTACTTCGAAGTCGTGTCCTTTTGTTTTCTCCGCTCGAAGAGAGGGAAAACAAAAAACGCGACTTCGAAGCTTTAACAAAATAAAAATAGAAAACTCGGTGCGTAGCATAAAAACCTCATTTAAAATCCTCTTAAGGGGATTCTTAAGAGAGGGTTTAAACCGAGTTTTCTATTTTTATTTCTCTATTTTAGCCTTGGTGCTCACGTTAATTGGGATCCACACGTATACATCTCGAACTACGAAGTGAAAACGATTAAGAGTTTAAAGAACTGAATGAACGCTTGTTCGGAAGCTTAAACTTAGTGCCAGGGATTTTAAAAAAAGAATGAGCGAAGGAGCGAAGGAGCGAAGGAGCGAAGGAGCGAAGGAGCGAAGGAGCGAAGGAGCGAAGGAACGAAGGAGCGAAGGAACGAAGTTCTAAGCCGCCCTTTGGCCTTTGGGGAACGAAGTCGCTTTTTTTTAAAACGACTTCTTTAAAAAGAGTAAGGAAAACGAAGTTCTGCTGCTCCCTGTAAGGGGAGAACTTCGTTACTGGAACAGCCTTCGCTACTTCGTTTTCTGCTGCTTACTCCTCTTGCTACGCACCCCTTTTATATAAAAAGGTTTTTCTTGCTTCGCAACCCAAAGGGGAGAGCTTCGCTCCTCAACTTCGCTTTTTAAAAACCCTTCGGGGAGCGTAGTTGAGGAGCGAAGCTCTTCCCTTTCTTGCTGCGCTCGATCAAGAGTAAGGAACTTCTAACGAAGTTCCTTAGAACTTCGTTCCTTCGCTCCACTCCCTTTTCCCTCTCTTCGAGCGGAGAAAATCTTAACAAAATCATTCAAATTAACAAACGCTACGCTAAAACACGTAACGAAGTTCTAAGGAACTTCGTTAGAAGTTCCTTACTGTTTTTAATGGCACATCTGATTATACATTCTATAGGAAAAACGGTTATTTAGAAGTTCGCTTAACATTAATCAATCAAAAAGAAAAAAGAGTTATTATGCCATTACCTGCAGTTAATAAAACGTGCCTTTGTTGAAGAACCAAAGTTTTGAAACGTGTTTTTTCTTTTCTCCTTTGCTACGCACCGGTGCGTAGCAGATGTTTATTCTTTAAATTTCTTTACTTGAGGAGCGAAGGAACGAAGTTCCTTTCGAAGAAGAGTAAGGAACTTCTAACGAAGTTCCTTAGAACTTCGTTACTGGAACAGCCTCCTCTTTTTAAAAACTGCTGCGTAGGTTTTTTCTTTGCTGCTCTCCCGAAGGGACGGCTTCGCAGCCAAACCTTCTCTTCGAGAGGGACGGCTTCGCAGCCAAACCGAAGGGAGAGAGCTTTTTTAAAACCAAAGGGGAGAGCTTCGCTCCTACTCCTATGGATTTAACTAAACCAATAGCTGCTAATAGCTGCTAATAGCTGCTAATAGCTGCTAATAGCTGCTAATAGCTGCTAATAGCTGCTAATAGCTGCTAATAGCTGCTAATAGCTGCTAATAGCTGCTAATAGCTGCTAAAGCAATGAGTGCTAAAGCTGACAAAAATGTATCTATTAAAATTACTCCTGTATTTTTGGAAGGTATGTACTACTACGGGGCTAAAGAAGTGTTTGCTGAAAACATCGTAGCTAAAGCAACAAAAGAAGAAGAAAACAGTTTAGTAAAGGTTACTTCTATTAATATCGTTAAAAAAACAAATAATGCAACTGCTGCTGCTGCTGCAGCTGCCTTTGGTTTTCCCTCTCTTCGAGCGGGGAAAACCAGAAACAGAAGAATTTAAAGGAGGGCCTGCATAATGGCAAGGAAAACATTAAAAAAAAGAATTGAACTTCTAAGAAAGAAGGAAACCGAAAAATTAGATTTAAATACTTTTAATCAAACAACAAAAAAATTAGGAACGAAGTTCGCTTTTTTAAAAACCGCTTCAAAGGCCCTTTTTAAAAAAGGGTTGGAGCGAAGGAACGAAGTTCTAAGGAACTTCTAACGAAGTTCCTTACTCTTGGTTTTTAAAAACCTTTTTTCAAAGGGAAGAGCTTCGCTCCTCAACTACGCTTTTTACTGAGATGCTCTCTCCCTTCGGGAAGAGTAGCAAAGGAAAAACCCTTCGGGTTGCTTCGCTTTTTAAAAACCTCTCTTCGAGCAGGGTTGGAGCGAAGCTCTTGAGGAGCTTTGCTCCTCAACTTCGCTTTTTACTGGGATGCTCTCTTCGAGTAGCAAAGGAAAAACCCTTCGGGTTGGAGCGAAGCTCCTCAAGAGCTTCGCTCCTCAACTTCGCTCCCCGAAGGGGAGCCGCAGAACTTCGTTTTCCTTACTCCTCAATTAAAAAATTATAATATAAATGACATTGCGGACTTTTTTCATAAAGGACCGCAAACTATATTAGAAATATTACAAAAAGCAAATCAAGAAGTTGGGTTGCTACGCTCCGCGCTCTTCCCTTCGGTTTTTAAAAAGCGAAGCCGGAAGAGAGTAACGAAGTTCTAAGGAACTTCGTTAGAAGTTCCTTACTTTTTTAAAAACCTCTCTTGCTCGCGCTTTAAAAAAAGCGACCCGAAGGGAGAGAGAGCAGGGGTGAAAACAGGAGGGGTTTTTGCAAAGAAGTTGAGTTGCTCTGTCCCAGACCAAAGGCCGCGTTTTTAAAAAAGCGAAGGAACTTCGTTTTCTGCTGCTTACTCCTCTTTTTAAAAACCGTAGGTTTTTTTGTGCGAAGTTGAGGAGCGAAGGCTGTTCCAGTAACGAAGTTCTTTTTTAAATAAGGAACTTCGTTAGAAGTTCCTTACTCTTTGAAAAACCTTTGGTTTTTCAAAAAGCTCTCTTCGAGCAGCAAAGAAAAACCGTGCTTTCGAAGAAGAGCTTTTTAAAAACCGAAGGGTTTCTCTCCCGAAGGGAGAGAAGCGAAGCTCTCCCCTTTTTTTAAAAGGGGTTGCTTCGCAACGAAGTTCTAAGGAACTTCTAACGAAGTTCCTTACTTTTTTCTTTGCTGCTCGAAGAGAGCTTTTTGAAAAACCAAAGGTTTTTCTTGCTTCGCAACCCAAAGGGGAGAGCTTCGCTCCAGGGTTTTTTAAAAAAGCAAAGCGCGAACTTCGTTACGGTTTTTCCTTTGCTACTCGAAGAGAGCACCCCAGTAAAAAGCGAACTTCGTTACTTCGCTACTTTGTTTCTTCGCTCCAAACCTTCGAATTTGCCACTTCGTACTTCAGTTGCGTTAATTACCTCCCGCTCTCTATCTCTTTATCTCTTTTCCATTCTAAGTACTTCAGTGTACTTCAGTTGTGTTAATTACCCCCCGCTCTCTATCTCTTTTCCATTTTTACATTCTAAAAATAGAATAGAATTTTATTTTATTTAAAAGAGTTAGTAGATTTGGGGTTTTATGTTGGGTTATTTTGACTAAAAGAAGAACACCATTTTCAAAGGGCCCTTGAAGCGGTTTTTCCTGGTCGGCTTCGCAGCCCTCCCTTCGGCTGCGAAGCCGGGCTGGAGCAAAGCTCTTAAGGAGCAAAGCTCCTTAACTCTTCTTCTCTCTTCGAGCAAGCCTGTGTTTCTTTGCTGCTCTCCCGAAGGGACGGCTTCGCAGCCAAACCTTCTCTTCGAGAGGGACGGCTTCGCAGCCAAAACGAAGGGAGTAAGGAAAACGAAGTTCCTTATTTAAAAAAAAACTTCGTTACTGGAACAGCCTTCGCTTTTTACTGGGATGCTCTCTTCGAGTAGCAAAGAAAAACCTCTCTT